ATGACAGCTATTTTAAATCGTCGCGAAAGCAACTCGCTTTGGGCTCGTTTCGCAGAGTGGGTAACAAGCACTGACAACAGACTTTATGTAGGTTGGTTTGGTGTATTAATGATCCCAACTCTTCTAACAGCTACATCTGTATTTATCATCGCATTCATCGCAGCGCCACCAGTAGACATTACTAAATCGGTGTCATTTATCTGAAAAGGTAAAAAAAAAAAAAATGGGTAAATTGCTGGAACCCGAAAGGAGATCAGCAGCCAATTTCTAACTTTAAAAAGTTACGCACGGGTTGGGCGCTTCGCGCCCATCACCATTTTGTTTAGGCATGCCTCAAAACCGAGCAAAGAGGCCAAGGCACTGCAAAAGTTTTTCTTTTTTAAATATTAGGGAAGGTTCAGAGACTAAAACATCAAGAAAACATGTGTGTAGAATGCCCAACTCTGGTCAAATGTGCAAAACAGAGTTTTGCACATCAAAGAGTAAGATATAGTCCAAACATTTATAAATTCTTTTGGCTGCCGATAAAGGCAAACATTAAGCCCACCTGTGCCTTTGCTAATAGCTCCGAGCAAAAAAAGATTTCTGCCTTAACGGAAATATAAGTTGCTTGGTTGGCTGGTCTTTTAGAGGGCGAAGGATCGTTTCAATTAGACAAACGATCCGCAAAACGATATCAAGACTCTCCCGTGCCACCCTCACCGATTCTACGAATTGGTATGGTAGATGCAGACGTAATAAGCAGGGTAGCAAAAATGCTTGGTAAAGAAATGTTTCAAGCAACAAGAAAAACTGCAGGTAATAAAACAGCTTACATTGTAAGTTCCCAATCTCGTCCTCTTTTGTTTTATTTGCTTCCACGGCTTTTACCTTATTTTGGCGAACGTCGTCGTGCACTCACGTGCAAAACTACGTTTTGCAAAGGCACGGTCAAGGCTTTGCCTTGACCTGTCGCAAGCGTGTGTTGATACGTTAGAGGCTTATAATATATGGTACGCTGGGGGTGGTCGTAGTAAAGCTGCCAAAAAGGGTTATAGCAAGGGCATAGGTAAAAATAGAATTTAACAAAGTCTACGTTTTATAGAGATTGCACAGCTTGTAGACAAGTTGTATTGGTAAAGGCAAAGGGGGTTGCCCTTCGGGCCACTAGTGCCTTTACCGTGCGTTTTTATAAAATATGATTTTTCCTAACATTAAAACAGGCACTTGCAAAATGGACAAAACGTAGTTTTGTCCGTGCGTAGTTTTGCGTGCCTTGCGAAGCTAGCAAAGCTTCGCTCTAATATACCAATAATGTTTTGTAACTGTTTAGCGATGGTATCCGTGAGCCAGTATCAGGTTCATTATTATACGGTAACAACATCATCTCAGGTGCTGTAGTACCAACTTCAAACGCAATTGGTCTGCATTTCCAATCAAAATAAAAAGAAGTGCCTATCTTTAGTCAATAAAGATTGCAAACCGGGTTAGTTGCGAGAATCCTACGTCTATACAAAACAAAAAGGCACGAGCGAACCTTTGTAGCCTTCACCTTTGCAAAACGTTGTTTTGCACGTGTTGCACTTGGTGCATCAAAGGCGTGCTTTCTGTTAAACCGTTTACAAAAAAGTTTTTCTCAAAATGAAAGAAAAGAGCTTGCCATGGCCATCTACCCTCCCGGGGCCTAAAGTTTTTTTCTCACAAGAAGAGGCTGAAACTTTTTATCTTGCTTTTTTAGAAAGTGTGAAAACGAAACAATATCACCCTACTTTAAAGACGGAACGCCATCATATTATCCCGAAGCACGAAAATGGACCCGATACGGAAGAGAATATCGTTTTGGTGTCTATCGAAGATCATGTCCTATTGCATTATTATCGTTTTCTTGCGTATGGAAACCTAAACGATAAACGCGCTTATGTGTTTCGTTTAGCCGACTCTGACGAACGATCTAAATTGCGTAGTGAAATGGTAGTGGAGAGTAACAGAAAGGCGGAACGTCTTTTTTTCTCAAAAGAATGGCAAAGACAACAGGGATTAAAGGGTGGTTCAAAGGGGGGGTCGGCAAACAGTGAGAAGCAATTCCTAGCTCGGCAGCGTATTGGTAATATTTACGACGCCAAGGTGGGTAAAAGCAATCAATCGGATACCCTTAAAAATATTTTAAATCATTTTATCCGGTGGAGATATCATAACAAATTTACGGGTGAAAGTATGGAAGTGGAAACAAAACCTGCCGATACTGCAGCCGAAATAGTAGATGTTCTCAATAAAGTCAAACCTGGCTCTATACGAAATAAATCATCTTTTTTTAAAGTTTTTCATGGAGAGAGAAAGCAGTTATACGGTTGGAGTATAATGGATATGGTAATTCGCAGCGGAGCTAAGGAACGGGGCAAATAAGGTGTTTTATTGTGTTGCCAATGCTTCGCAAGAAGTTTGGCACTATGATCGCGCATATGATGGCGTAGCCATCATAAGCCATCAATAAGGTTGCTACGCAACCTGTGCAAATCACTCACCGAAGGTGATGTGATTGATGGCGTAGCCATCATGTAGCCACAACAAACTACGTTTTGCAAAGGTGATGTGATTGATGGCGTAGCCATCATGTAGCCACAACAAAACACCAGTGCCTTTACCGTGCCTTGGAACGTTCAGAGACTATTGCGTGAACATAGTGCAAGGATCTGGTTTTACAAAGAGCCATGCAATGCACTACACATAAACGCCCGGCAACCGGTTTCTAACCGGTTGATGACATAGTCCACGCCCGAAAGAAATTTTGGGTCTTGCTAGAACGAATCTGCTAGTAAGAGTAAGCTTTTGAGCTTACAAACAAGTGTTCTACCCAATTTGGGAAGCATCAACAATTGACGAGTGGTTGTACAACGGTGGTCCTTACCAGTTAGTAGTATGTCACTTCTTCCTAGGTATCTGCGCATACATGGGTAGAGAGTGGGAACTTTCATTCCGTTAAACTAAGCGGCTAAAACGTTACTAACTTGTTAAGGCACTGCCATAAGATTAACAAGTTAATGGTTTTAGAAAATTGGGTTAAATGCTGGAACTCTAACTTAAAAAAAAGTTCTCTTAAGATGTTTCAATTATTGTAGACATTTACTCTTACAAAAAAAATTTGAAAATTCTTATTAGATCTTTTTTTTAATAAGGTAATCAGCAACGAAGCTAGAAAAAAAACAAGCCTTTAAAAAGCAAAAGTCAGGTCTTAGTTCTAGAACGTTCAGAGACTAGTGCAAGATAGCACATGTTAGGTTGTGGTGCGCGCGTCTTACTAGTCTTTTTGGTTACACGACCATCACGCGCACACCAAACAAACAAAACGCCCAACAGCTTGTGTTTGGTTTACAAGTTGATTATATAGTCCATTCCAAAATGCCTATTTGTTATAGGCACCACCCTATTCGGTGAGCAAAATGACGTCCATACAAAAAGATGGAATAGCCTCACCTTTGTGGCCACGCCATCAAGTGGAAGTGCCTACGGGTGAGCGAAGCTTTGCATCGCTCTTTAGAAAAGAAATTTTCAATTGGAAAGTTAGGAATGCGTCCATGGATCGCAGTAGCATACTCAGCTCCAGTAGCTGCAGCAACTGCTGTATTCATCATCTACCCAATCGGACAAGGATTCGAGAAGAGTCCCTGCTAATTTCTTTGTTGTTTTAATATTGCACTAAATAGAAAAAAGTCAATAGCAGAAAATTGGGTGAATTGCTGGAACCCTAATTATTATACAAACTATACAACTATCACTGAATTCTTTTATAACAAATATAACAAACCAAAAAAATATTTTAGATCAATATGAGCTTTATATCATTTCACTTATACAAAAACAGTTAGATAAAAGGTATGAAAAAAAGTATACTGACCCTTTTTTACGAAAAGAGTTAGAGTTACAAAAACATCATATTTTACAAAAACATTCAGATGGATCTGAAGATACAAAAAATATTGTAGTTTGTACAAGAAAAGATCATATAACTGCTCATAAAATCCGGTTTGACTGTTATAAAGATTATAACGATCAAGCCGCTTATCTTTTTATGCAATCGCAAACCAAAGAAGGAAATGAGGCAAGAGGAAAAGCTATTGCGGATACGCATAGAAAAAATGGTACCGGTTTTTTTGATCCTATCTTCCAAAAAAAAACGGCAAAACGTCCTAAAAAACTGTACCATTTGGCTGAAAATCCGGATTTGGCAAAACAATATAGTTCTTTATCGAAAGGTATTGCTAAAAAAACAAGTGCTCTTGCGAAAGCTAATTATTTGGCAAGGGGTAAATTTGTTGGCACTCATTTTGGTTTCATAAGAGGTTTAGCTCATCAAAACCCAGTAACGAAAAAAAAGTTAAGTCAAAAACTTGTTTGGTTTCATAAATCAGGGGTTACGGGAGAGACAAACAACGTAAAAACTCTTAAAGAAGTTCAATATTTACTTAATGCAAAAGTAAAAGGATCTGTAAAACATACAAGTGGTTTAAGTGATATAATTAGAAAAATTCAGAAGCAAAGATATGGTTGGTCTTTAAAAGAATAAAGATTTTATATTTTGTATTGTATAAATGGCAATCAGCAGCGAAGTCGGAGACTAGATTTGCAAGAGTTTTACTCTATAGTTGCGGCGTAGCCGCAACTAATGCGTTTGATAGTTACCGAAACGTTCAGAGACTAATGCATCGCACTTCTACCTTTGTAGCAAGTGCCTCGTTTCAACAACAATTGCATATTAGTGCCCAAATAGACATAAAATTTTTAATCATAAAATGTAATAGTGTCTATATGATATAGTCCATGCCTTTTGGAAACAAAAGGATAACATGCATTCTCAGATGGTATGCCTCTGGGTGAACTAAAATGCCCCGTTTTGGCGTAAGCCTAAAAACGTAAACTTGCTTAAATGGAAAACGTTTAAAATAGTATACATCTATAGATGAAAAATTATAAATAATTCCATGCTAAACGAAAAAAAACTGGAAGTGCGAAAATTACCTGGTTTGTACATGTTTGTTGATGGCATATGATGGCTTATGATGGCATATGATGGCGTAGCCATCATAAGCCATCATATGCCATCATAAGCCATCAACATACACTGTTTGGAGAATGACTATCGTTATTACGGTGCCCGGTGGGCAAGGAAGGCTCGCTAGCCACAAATCTATGCTGCGCAGGAAAATTCATCCAATGCCAAACAGTTTTTTTTCTAAATGCCTAACGACTATCCTAATGGGAGTAGAGGAAATGTGCGCCTCGAAATAGCAAGTATCTTAAAAAAGATAATGATATAGTCTGATCCTCATAGAGATATGAGGCTGGAGAGCGAAGCTTTTCTTCGCTATTTTGTTCCGGGTAAGGTGTCACGAACCTTATTGAACACAAATGATTTCAGGTACGTTCAACTTCATAAAAAATACGATTGTGACTCTTTAGAGAAATCTAGAGATGCAAATTGGGTGAATTGCTAAAAATCTAAATTCGCATGTCAACGCCACATAATATAACATCTTTGCAAGAAGTGGCAAACAGTCGCAACCACGTTTTGCTGTCAGCCGAAAACTATAAAAACGTAAAGAGTAGAATTACTGTTCATTGTAAAACTTGTCGTTTTACCTGGCAGCCAACAGCTCACAGTTATTTGAGTGCTAAAAAGACTGGATGTGTAACATGCAAAAAACAGATTGTTTCATTAACTCATAGAAACAAGATTGTCGCTGAAAGCACCAGGCTTCTTATTGGTTCGAAAGCGAGTCAAAGACAAGGGTCTTTAAAAGGCATTACAGGTCCAGACCATCCAAGATATAATGGTGGGTATGGTAGGGATTTAAAAAAACCTTCAAATTTCTATTATGCATGGAAAACGGCTGTTCGTAAGCTATACAGCAACAAATGCGCGCTAACGTCGTCTACAAAAAACAAATGTCATGCTCATCATTTAAATTCTTACAACATGTTTCCAGAACAACGATATCTTGTGGAAAATGGAGTTTATTTGTCAAAATAAATTCACAAGCATTTTCACGACATTTACAAGTACGGCAATAATACAGAACTACAATTTATAGAATTTTGCAAGACCTATTACAGCATTGACTGGATTACACTAAAGAACAAGACAATTAGCAGCCAAGCTCTTAAAATTCGAGAGAAGGCCCAGAGACTCTATAAAAGGTTATGACATGCACAGTAGTGTAAAGGCTGAAAGGGGCATCGCATAAAGCCAACTTACACGAGGCCTTTACCGACTAGTCGCAACCTTTTTAGCGCCCGACAACCTTTGTAGGTTGATGATATAGTCCGATCCGTCTAGAAATAGACTGACTCAAAAAATTTAAATGTTGCAAAATTAGGTTATGCACAAACAGTTACCCGAAGGGTAACTGGTGCCTATTGGTTATTAGTTATTTGTAGCTACGCAACCATGAGAGCGACAATCAAACTTATTACCAAAGGCACTAGTTTGCAAATGCTTCGCAAGACGCACGGGCAAAACTACGTTTTGCCCCTTTTGTCAGTGTTGCGACACCGAAGGTGATAGTGCATGGCTATGCCCCCACAGCCATGTTAGCCAACAAAATTTTGCAAGAACGAGTCACAAAATGCTCCACAATGCTTAGAAAGGATCGTATTCCAAGCAGAGCATAAGAAATGTTGTGCTCATTAAACTAAGCTAAATTCTGGAAAACTAATTTATTTCTTTTTGTACTATGAAAGTATGTCATATATCTTAAGTGAAGAAGCTAAAAAACAATATTTCGAAAGAGCTATTGCTAAAATCCAAGAAAATCATCATGAGTATGTAAGCGGCACTTACGAGAATAAAAACTCTGTTTTGATTGTGTTTTGCCTAATTCATTCCAAAGAATGTAAAACAACATTTACTAATTATTGTCCTTCAAAAACTGGAACTAATTGTTGCGGTAAAAAGCGGGTTTCCGACAAATTAACCAATAGAAAGTACTCACCAGAGACAATAAAAAAAATGAGCGAAGCAGCTAGTGCCCGAATTCGTCCTAAAACAGCAGGGCAAGATTGGCGTCGTACGTTTGAAGCAAGGCAATGGGAAAAAGAAATTGACCAGATTTGGAAGAATGAATGTGCAATTTCAGGCACGTTAGAAGCAAAGCTTCTAACTATTACATTCGATTTAGTAAGACATCATTTCTTTTCAAGTGCTCGATACAAAACAGATACACTCCCGTTGAGGTCTCGCTACAACTCGCAGAACGGCATACTCATACACAAGGTTTTTCACAAGGACTTTCATTCCAAGTTTGGTGACGAAAGAAACGATATAATACAATTTCAAAGTTATATAAAAAGTCTTGAAACGTTAATCAGAAGCCAAATTCAACATAAATGTTGGAAAGGTTCAGAGACTAGAGTAAATACCCCATTTTCTAAGAAGCGCAGTTTCCAGACCGAAAATCGAAACGAAAATGTTTTGGATCTTGAAATGTGTCTAGAACGGGTTATAAAACTCCACGAGCGCTTAGAGAAAACAACTTTTAATTTCTTAGATTTATAAGTTAATAAGGCAATTATTGTCTGTTGTTTTCTATGATATAGTCCGACACTCCAGAGAAATTTGGAGGAGCAAGGTTAGGTAAGGTAAAATAAAAACAGTCAATGGTATATTATGGCATATGATGGCGTAGCCATCATAAGCCATCAACACTTTTGTTAGCCCCCCCCTATTAACTGCTTTATAAAAAACAGAAAGAACATTCTAATGCACCCATTCCACATGTTAGGTGTAGCAGGTGTATTTGGTGGTTCATTATTCTCAGCAATGCATGGTTCACTAGTAACATCATCACTAATCCGTGAAACAACTGAGAACGAATCAGCAAACGAAGGTTACAAATTCGGTCAAGAGGAAGAAACTTACAACATCGTAGCAGCTCATACGTAAAACTGTGACCTCGTCCAGCGATGGGCGTTGAAAAATAGGTTAAATGCGAGAAGCCTAATTTCGTGCCCTAACCCCCCCATAGGTAGGGGTTGCTCCTTTGCAAATCTTTGATTTGCATGAGCACAAGGGCAACTAAACAATTTCATTAAAATATAAAAAGATTTTAACAAGCTTGTGCGCAAATCGTAGCGTTACTATTCGTTACGACGCGTAAAGGCAATTTGCTTTCAATCTTTTGTCTGTTTAGTTAGAATATGGTAATCCGCAGCCAAGCCGATTGCTTTACATCGGAAGGCTCAGAGACTAGGGGATTAAGCCCCATAAAGCCTAAAAGCTTGTGTTTTTGTTTTTCTTTCATTTAAAAAAATAAAGCTAGATTAGCAAGCAAGCTTGTGATATAGTCCTATACTTCAGAGAAATTTGGAGAAGAAACACGTGATGTGGCATATGCACTAGTAGGCCTTCGGTCAAAATAGTTGCAAAACTAAGCACGGGGAGCGTTGCGCATGGTCTTTGGTGGCTACATGACATCACCAAGTAGCTTTGCCCCTTCGGGGCATCAAGTGCAACACAACCTATTTGGTAACTAGTGCCTATTGCTACGCTCTTTTTTTATTGACAACGTGTTTTTAATTGGGTTACTTCGGTCGTTTAATCTTCCAATATGCTTCGTTTAATAACTCTCGTTCACTGCACTTCTTCCTAGCAGCATGGCCTGTAGTAGGTATCTGGTTCACAGCACTAGGTATCTCAACTATGGCATTTAACCTAAACGGTTTCAACTTCAACCAGTCAGTTGTAGATTCACAAGGCCGCGTAGTTAACACGTGGGCAGATATCATCAACAGAGCTAACTTAGGTATGGAAGTAATGCACGAACGTAACGCGCACAACTTCCCACTAGACTTAGCTTCAGTTGAAGCTCCTTCAATCAACGGCTAATTAGCCATACCCCTCCGATAGGAGGGGTGTTTTTAGAGCCAAGCTTTTCCAGCTTCTTAATTTTTGCAAAAGGGCTAACAAAGCTTTGCTTTGCAGCCCTCACCCTTGTGGCTACACGGTGTTTGTTGACTACGCCACCAAGTAGCCACTAATATAGTTGCCCTATCACGTGCAAAATTACGCACCTGTAGCAAAACTACGTTTTGCAACCAATTTTGCAAAGGCACGGTCAAGGCTTTGCCTTGACCTATCGCAACTAGTGCAACAGGCACGGGCTACAAAGCTCCGCTTTGTTGACCAAACGAAGTTTGGCACACCAGTTGCACTTTGTGCATCATGGTGGCATATGCTGGCTACGCCATCAACACGAGTGCCTTCGGGCAAAAGGTAAAAGCAAAGTTTTTATCGTGCCTTTGTTAGTTGGGCACCTTTGTGTTGATGGCGTAGCCATCATAAGGCATCAAGTGCAAGTGCCTGCCAGAACTTTATGACATTCGGGCAAGACTTACGCGTTTTGCAATTAGGGCCATGCACTATCATAGTTGCCATGCCCTGAAGGGGCAAAAAGGCAACTGGTGCCATGCCCCTTTCACCTTTGCAAAATTGGTTGCCAGTCGACGATGTCGACTAGTTGCCCCGAAGGGGCATCAGGTGCGTAGTTTTATTGTGGCTACGCCACATCACCTTCGGTGAGTGATGGGCGAAGGCACGGTCAAGTCTTTGCCTTGACCAGTCGCAACACAATCACCTTTGTGTTGATTGCGTAGCCATCACAAGCCACCAAGTGGAAGTGCATAGTCTTGCGAAGCATTTGCACGTGTTGATCACTTTCTCACCTTTTTCTGGTTTTACGCAGCCCGCTTACAAAATTTTTGTTTTGTGTTACCTGCAAAGCTAAACATAGCTAATCGCTTACAAACATCGTTTTGCATGTAGGTAAGCTTGTGGCTACATGGGGATTGCATAATGTTTGGTGGCTACGCTTTGTTGCACTAGCGAAGCAAAGCTTCGACATATTGGACGCCCCATGATCGCATATAACTAGGTGATGTGATTACATGGTGGCTACATGGTGTTTGGTGATGCCCCTTCAGGGCAACTGTGTTTGGTGTTTGGTGGCTACTTGGTGTTTGGTGGCTACTTGGTAGCGTAGCCACCAAACACAGTTGCCCCGAAGGGGCATCACTAAACACCAAGTAGCCACCAAGTAGCCGCCAAGTAGCCACCAATCCCCAATAGGGTAAAACTATGCACTGGTGAATTGGGGAATTGCCACCTTTGTGGCTACATGGTGTTTGGTGATTGGTGATTGGTGGCTACGCCACCAAGTAGCCACCAATCACCAAGTGCACATCAACAAAGCGAAGCTTTGTAGCCCCCACAACCCATTTTGCAAGTGCAACAATAGGGCTACAAAGCTTCGCTTTGTTGACCAGTCAACGCAGTTGTGGGCCATGCTCCGAAGGGGCAATAGGGCAGGCACTTGCACCTTCGGTGCCCAACTAGCTACAAGCACAAAAAGGACACCGAAGGTGCAAGTGCCAAACGAAATTTGGTCAACAAAGCTTCGCTTTGTAGCCCATGCATGATCACTTCTTTATCTAACTATCCCACCGTTTTACGGCCTATTCCAACACCTAACTAAAGGCGCAACAAAGAATCTTCTTTGTTGCCTTTAATTTAAATTAGTTTGATTTTTAGCAAACTTACATACAAGGACAAAGTCCCCACAATAAAAGCGACAAGGAATACGACATAACTAATAATTGTTATCATTTTGGTTTTTTTTTATAGTAAAGCTTATTTTAAATTAGCAATTAGTAGATTTTGCATGCTAGACGGTGAAAATATTGCCAAACGAAGTTTGGCAATATTTTCACCACCCATGTTTGTAAGCGGCATATTGTATAGGGAAGGTGAGGGCACGGGCAATGCTTTGCCTTGCCCTCTTCGCCCTTACCTGTTTGTCAACAAAGCGAAGCTTTGTAGCCTTTTTACTTGCGAAGCTTTGTTTAGCTCTGTGGCAAGGGCATCACCAAATTAAGCAGCGAGGCTAAGCTTCGCTCTCGTGTGCGTACTTTGCGGCATGGTGGCTACAAAGTACGTGCCTCTATAGTATTTTCTTTAAGATCAAATTGAGCAAAAAAATTTAAAACGAACTAGTAATACGGTCTCCTCGACGATATTGTAAATAAGCTGTTACAAAAAGACCTAATAAGGTAACAGGCACTAGACCCAAGACAATTCCTGATAAAAGTGGTTCAACCATAAAATTGATATGTTATTTATTTGTTTTTTTTTCTTATAAACAGAAAAAAGAAATATTTGTATAAGTATAAAACTTCTCTAAAACTCTTACAAGCACTTGTAAAAAAGACGTTCAAAATAAAGCTTTGATATGCAAAACTTTGTTTTGCACAAAAGCACGGGGTTTGTGTCGACCACTTGGTGATTGATGGCTACATAGTAGTTACATGGTGTTTGGTGACTACATGGTCATTGGTAATGCCTAGGCCCATTCCTATGCCCCGAAGGGGCAAAGGGGCTTTCACCGAAAGTGATGGACAACGGTGGCTACATGGTCATTGGTCTTTAGTGGCTATTTGGTGGCGAAGCCAGAACAAGTAGCGTTCATGTAGCTACCAATATAGTTGCCTTATCACGTGCAAAACGACGCATCTGATGCCGTGCCCCGAAGGGGCAAAAGGGGCAACTAGTCGACATCGTCGACTGGCAACCAATTTTGTAAAGGCACGGTCAAGGCACTGGTGGCGACACCTTTGCAAAACGTAGTTTTGCACGTGATAGGGCCACCCCATTTGCCTTGACCTGTCGCAACTAGTGCAACAGGTAGCCCCCAATAGGGCTACAAAGCTTCGCTTTGTTGACCAGTCTTGCCTTTAGTTTCCACCACTGCGTCGACTAGCTACAAGTGCAGCAATCACCAAGCATGCGTAGGCACATAATTTACACAAAAACCCAAGTTGCCAATTCTATAAACTTATATTAGTTGGTATGAAGCTTTATTCTAAATCAAAAGCAAAAAATAAAAAAAATAGAGAAATTTATTTAAAAGATAGAATGCGATTTACTTTTAGGATATATATATTTTTTTTTAATTGAAATACTTTTGTTACAATCTGCGTACTTGTTGCAAAACGCGGTTTTGCACGGCCTCTAGGTAAAGGAAAAAAGGGTAAGGCACTTGCAAAACTACGTCCACCTCTGGTTTGCCGTGCCCATGCTTCGCCTCTGCGAAATGGGTTGTGTGCACTTGGTGGCGTATGATAGCGCCCTCACCTTCGGTGGAATATAGTTGCCCTATCACTCACCGAAGGTGATGTGGCGTAGCCACAATAAAACGACGCACCTGATGCCCCTTCGGGGCAAGAAAACTACGTTTTGTCAGTGGGGGCTATGCCCCCACAGCCCCTTTTGCAAAGGCACGGTCAAGGCAAAGGGGGTGGCCCGAAGGGCCACCAGTGCCTTGACCTGTCGCAACTAGTGCAACACAAAGGTGCCAATCCCCGCGCGTAGGTTTGCACTTGGTGGCGTAGCCACAGACGAAGCATCCCCTTAGGTGCACGAAGGGGCGAAGGGAGAACATGGATGTACCTGCAAAACTACATTTTGCAAAGGTAAACGCGACAAAGCTTCTCAGCCCCACCTTCGGTGGGCACTTCCACCTTCGGTGAGGGTAAGTCACTTGCTCTAATTGCAAAATTATGCACTGGCTACAAAGCGAAGCTTTGTTGACCAGTCGACGCAAAGCCCTGCCCCCTTCAGCCTCAGAGCAAAGCAAAGCTTTTCACCGAAGGCACTTCCACTTGGTGATTGATGGCGTAGCCATCATGTATCCACAAAAGTGAGAAGCTTTGCTTCGCTCTGAGGCTGAAGGGGTCGTTGCAGAATGTCGACTAACAAAAGTGTTGCGAAGGTCTGCTTCGTTGTTCGGTAAAGGCGCTTACATTTGGTGGCTTATGATGGCTATGCCATCAACACAAAGGTGCCCTAGGTGATTTGGACCCGTTGCTACGCAACCTTATTGATGGCGTAGCCATCATGTAGCCACAACCAAAATTCGTTTGGTCAACAAAGCGAAGCTTTGTACCCCTCAAGGCACCGAAGGTGCAGGTGCCTTTGTGTTGATGGCGTAGCCATCATAAGCCACTAAGTGGCAATGTACAAAGCTTTGTCAACGCGCGTTTACCAAACTTTGTTTGGTTGCGTAGATACACTTTGCCTTTACCAGAAGTTTTGCTACTAGTGCCTTGGCCTCATTCAACGAAGGTACATATGCTATATCTTTAAACTTGATAAAAAGTTTCCAAAGATATTTGTAAAAATTGAGCTAATTCTGAAGCTTCGCTCTCAATATCTTCTAAAGCTATAGGTATGCCTATACGTGTTAAAGGAATATCCCCTTTTCCTTTAACTTGTAAAGAAATAGCTCTACGAGGGTTTACCCCTTCTTTTAACTCAACACGTAAGCCTTCAATCTCTTGAATTTTATAACGAAAGTCTATTCGTCTGTTTTTACCAGGTAAGCCCCACCTAAAAATTCTGACAACTCCAGAGTTTTTGTTAAATTCGTTAAAACCGTTTCCAACCTTCCAGAATATAGTAAACCACAAATAAAAACCAAAAAGTAAACCTAAAGCTCCATAAAAACACATAATTAAACCTTGTGGAAAAAAAGCAATTGTTTTACTAGCAGTCGCGTATTGTACATTGCTTAGCCTGTCCACAGCTTGATATGTTGAATTTCTTTCTAAAAAGGACAAAAAACCAGTCAATAAAAAGCCGGCCCCTCCTAAAGATATGAAAAAAGCCCATAAATAATTACTTAGTCTTCGTGAGCCCGTAATAAAATAACGACGTGTAGAAAAAATTGTTTGTGATGGCATAGTAAAAAAAAAATCGGCTACTGGTACAATCTGTCGCATACGCACGTATTTTGTGGCATGGTTGCGTGTAAGTCACACCGAAGGCACGGTAAAAGCCATCTGTAAGTCTTGATCTATCAGCCACCGAAGGTCAAGGCACGCTCTTTTGCTCCTTCTTGCCCCGAAGGGGCAAAAGGGCAACAGTGCATGGGCTACAAAGCTTCGCTTTGTTGACTTTTTTGCAAAGGCACGGTCAAGGCACTAGTGGCCCTTCGGGCCACCCCATTTGCCTTGACCTTATTTACACTTGGTGGCTTTTGCCTTGACCTTATTTACACTTGGTGGCTTATGATGGCATATGATGGCGTAGCCATCATAAGCCATCAACACAAAGCTGCCCTAGGTGATTTGGACCTGTTGCTACGAAACCTTATTGATGGCGTAGCCATCATGTAGCCACAACCAAACTTCGTTTGGTCAACAAAGCTTCGCTTTGTAGCCCTCAAGGCACCGAAGGTGTAGGCGCCTTTATGTTGATGGCTTATGATGGCTACGCCATCATATGCCATCATAAGCGACCAAGTGTTGCGACAGGTCAAGGCAATGCCTTGCCCGTGCCTTTGCAAAATGGGCTGTGGGGGCTTAGCCATGCACTATCACCTTCGGTGTCGCAACACTGACAAATGCTTCGCAAGTAGTTTTGTTGCCCCTTTGCCCCTTTTGCCCCTTCGGGGCACGGCATGGGCATCAGGTGCGTCGTTTTATTGTGTTGCCAATGCTTCGCAAGAAGTTTGCCACAAGCCACATCACTCACCGAAGGTGGCTAGTCGACATCGTCGACTGGCAAAGGTGAGTGATTGTGCATCCCGTAGTTTAAACCTTTGCAAAACTACGTTTTGCACACTTTGCCTTTACCAGAAGCTTCGCTTCGCTCTGAAAAGGGCATGGCATGGGCATACCATGGCATCAGCATACTATGGCAAAACGAGCCTTACCAATTTTTGCAACACGGATCAATAAAGCTTCTCAACCTCACTTGGTGGCTTATAATGGCTACGCCATCAACACAAAGGTGGGTCTGCTTCGCAAGGGCTACAAAGATTCTTACCGAAGGCTCGAGTTTGCCAGTCGACGCGCCTGCACTTGGTGGATTATGATGGCTACGCCATCAACACAAAGGTGCGCAGAAGCCGTGCCTCGAAGGAGCAATAGGGCAAGACTAGCTTACTCTGTTTGTTGACCAAACTTCGTTTGGCACGCACAAGGCAAAGCCTTGTACTTTTTGCACTAGAGGCGACAGGTCAAGGCAAAGCCTTGACCGTGCCTTTGCAAAACGTAGTTTTGCACGTGATAGGGCAAAATAGTGGCAAAACTATGTTTTGCCACTAGTGCATATTGTTGCACTAGTTTGCTAGTCTTGCCCGAAGTTTACCCCAAACATCGTCGACTGGTCAACAAAGCGAAGCTTTGTAGCCCTATTGGCGGCTACATGGTTGCTACTTAGTGATGCCTATGCCCATGCCCTGAACGGGTAAAGGGGGAAAGGTGCAATGGTGGCTACATGGTCTTTGGTGTTTGGTGATGCCCATGCCCCTTCGGGGCTTTGGTAAAGGCAAAGCCTTTACCGAACAACGAAGGTGATGGGCAACGGTGTTTGGTGTTTGGTGTTTGGTGTTTGGTGTTTGGTGTTTGGTGGCTACGCCACCAAGTAGCCACCAAGTAGCGACCAAGTAGCCACCAAGTAGCGACCAAGTAGCCACCAAGTAGCGACCAATAGAACAAAGCAAAGCTTCGCTCGTGCAACAAGTAGCCACCAAAAACCAATGATCATGTAGCCACCATGTAGCCATCATGTAGCCATATCAGGCACGCACCAGTGCGTGCCTGTTTGTAGTTCTTGCGAAGCAGACCTGATTGTAGCTGTCAGGTAGATTTTTACTAGTTATTTTTTATCGAGTTGAATTTAGTCAAAAATAATGCTAGCATTTATTTTTAAGTCCATATCTAAGTTTTGTGTGCTAATAGTTTTGTTTAATCAAAGCTGTGGAGCAAAACCTTGTAAGTCGACCTCTTGAATCATGTGAGGTTTTGTTTTGAACAAAATTTTGTAGCTAATCTTACTAGTATTAAGCTCAGTTTACACTGGCTTTGCTTTCTTTGCTAAATTTTTAACAAAAGAAAGTTTTCTTAAAGCACAACAGCACAAGGTACGGTCAAGGTACTTGCGCTTTGCAAAACGTAGTTTTGCAAAGGTGTTTGGTTGCCTTCTTGCTCTTTTGACCCTTTGCCCCTTTTGCCCCTTCGGGGCACGGCATGGGCATGGCATCCAAAAATCAACGCTTGTATGTGCCAATAAGCAAAAAATCAACTATTACAAAGATTTAAACCAATGCATAAGTATGATACTATTCTACAAAATAGCAACATTAAAAAGAGCTCGAACTAGCCGAGAGATATGGACCCATTAATCTTTTATTCAAATAAAAAAATTTGCCTTATTTAAGCGTGTGCAGCATTTGGGGTAACGCACTTGCTTACAGTTTTAAGAACTTGTTTCACTGTGTTTTAAACGTATTGTTAGCGCATCGGTTAGTGCTAATTAAGCAGCGATTTGTAGTTTTGGATGCTTTTGCTCCCCGAAGAAAACAAAACGCAGTTTTACAAGTGCTTTGTATAAAAGATTAAATTAGAAAAGAGAATTCGATTAGAAAAAAAAAGCCTACAAATTTGAGCTTTAAAAAATTTTGCTTTGGCTTAGTACTTTGTATTTATTTGTTGTATGACGAACGTTATAGTGTTGTTGCGCAAAAAAGGCAAGGTACGGTCTACAAAGCTTAGCTTTGTTCTGTCATTGAAGGGGCCAAAGGTTACTTGCATGTGTTGCCAAATAGTGTGTTAAGCTTCGCTTTGTTGACCTTTTTGCATAAATTAAGAAGCTGGCTTTGCTTCGCTCTGCTGCCCTTGTCATGCCCATGCCGTGCCCCGAAGGGGCAAAAGGGGCAAAGGGGCAAAAGGGGAACAGGGCATGGACACAGAAGCATCAGGCTTTACGTGTTTTGCAGCTCCTTATGTGGCTATGTCACCAAGTGGTAGGGTATGGCCACAGAAACATCTTTTGCCGTAGAGCGAAGCAAAGCTTCGCTCTTGCCCCCTTCAATGGCTTTGGGTCGAGCCAACGCAATAACGTTGTTTACAAAGCAAAACTTTGTTTCAAAAGTACGTACCTTGTACTCTTTGCCTTTACCGTACCTTGCAAAATTGCGTTTTGCATGCCTTTTTGCATATAGCCACAAAGAGAAGTTTGTACAGGCTATTTGGTGGCGTAGCTTATGCAATGCCCATGCCTCTTTGCCTCTTTGCTCCTTCTTGCCCTTTCGATTGTCAGGTCGAAGCGAAGCTTCTGATAAAGGCAAAGTGTACCTACGCGCGTTAGCGCGTTGACAAAGCTTTGTACATTGCCACTTGGTGGCTTATGATGGCTACGCAATCAACACAAAGGTTTAAACTGCGGTATGCACAATCACTCACCTTTGCCAGTCGACGATGTCGACTAGCCACCTTCGGTGAGTGATGTGGCTTGTGGCAAACTTCTTGCGAAGCATTGGCAACACAATAAAACGACGCACCTGATCCCCATGCCGTGCCCCGAAGGGGCAAAAGGGGCAAAGGGGCAACAAAACTACTTGCGAAGCATTTGTCAGTGTTGCGACACCGAAGGTGATAGTGCATGGCTAAGCCCCCACAGCCCATTTTGCAAAGGCACGGGCAAGGCATTGCCTTGACCTGTCGCAACACTTGGTCGCTTATGATGGCATATGATGGCGTAGCCATCATAAGCCATCAACATAAAGGCGCCTACACCTTCGGTGCCTTGAGGGCTACAAAGCGAAGCTTTGTTGACCAAACTTCTTGCGAAGCATTGGTTGTGGCTACATGATGGCTACGCCATCAATAAGGTTGCGTAGCAACAGCTCCAAATCACCAAAGGCACTTGCAAAACTACGCACTTGTGAGTGGGGGAAGTGAGGGCTACGTCCCCACAAACCCCATCACCCTTTTTACATAAATTAAGAAGCTGGCTTTGCTTCGCCCTGAGGCTAAAAGGGGCATGGGCATGGCTTTGCGTCGACTTGCCAGTTTCAGTGATTGCACGAGAGGCCCGAAGGGCCACCATACGGGCAATACGGCAAGACTAACAAAGGTAGGTCTGCTTCGCAAGGTCTACAAACAGGCACGTTCACGTGTATGTTTACCTTATTGTCCATCAGCTTCGTTGGACTGCGCCGAAGGAGCCAAGGGGGCATGGCATACAGTCGACTAACAAAGGCACTGAAAGGCACGGTCGAAGCTTTGCTTCGTCCTCTTTGCCTTTACTTGAGGGCAAGGCACTTTCACCTTCGTTGTCCGGTAAAGGCACTTACACTTGGTGGCTTATGATGGCTACGCCATCAACACAAGGGTGCTCTAAGTGATTTGGACCTGTTGCTACGCAACCGTATTGATTGCGTAGCCATCATGTAGCCACAACCAAACTTCGTTTGGTCAACAAAGCGAAGCTTTGTAGCCCTCAAGGCACCGAAGGGGTAAGTGCCTTTGTGTTGCACTAGTTGCCCGAAGGGCAACTATATTCCACCGAAGGCATTAGTGGCGACAGGGCAAGGCAAAGCCTTGACCGTGCCTTTGCAAAACGTAGTTTTATTGTGTTGCCAATGCTTCGCAAGAAGTTTGGCACAAGCCCTATCACTCACCGAAGGTGGCAAAACTACGTTTTGCAGAGGTGATTGCACAGGTTGCGTAGCAACCTTATAGGGCCACCCTTGAGTTAGCTATCATAAGCGACCAAGTGTTGCGACAGGTCAAGGCAATGCCTTGACCGTGCCTTAGCAAAATGGGCTGTGGGGGCTTAGCCATGCACTATCACCTTCGGTGTCGCAACACTGACAAATGCTTCGCAAGTAGTTTTGTTGCCCCTTTGCCCTTTTTGCCCCTTCGGGGCACGGCATGGGCATCAGGTGCGTCGTTTTGCACATGATTGTGCATCCAGTCGTTTAAACCTTTGTGTTGATGGCTTATGATGGCTACGCCATCATATGCCATCATAAGCCACCAAGTGGCAATGTACAAAGCTTTGTCAACGCGCTAACGCGCGTAGCTACACTTTGCCTTTACCAGAAGCTTTGCTTCGCCCTCTTTGTTTTGCCCTCTTTGCTTTTGCCGTACAAACAGAAAATTTTATATAAGGCGGCACCCAGATTTGAACTGGGGAATCGAGGATTTGCAATCCACTGCCTTACCGCTTGGCTATACCGCCGTTACAAAAAAAGCAAAAGCTAGTTCAACTGTTTAGGGAACGTGCAAAACTTTATTTTGCACAATAGGGTGTTTGGTTTGGTGACTATTTGGTTATTGGTCTTTGGTCGCGCACATGGTGTTTGGTGATGCCCATGCCCATGCTCCGAAGGGGCAAGGGGACTTTTGTAAAGGCAAAGTGTACCTACGCGCGTTAGCGCGTTGACAAAGCTTTGTACATTGCCACTTGGTGGCTTATGATGGCATATGATGGCGTAGCCATCATAAGCCATCAACACAAAGGTTTAAACGACTGGATGCACAATCATGTGCAAAACGACGCACCTGATGCCCATGCCGTGCCCCGAAGGGGCAAAAGGGGCAAAGGGGCAACAAAACTACTTGCGAAGCATTTGTCAGTGTTGCGACACCGAAGGTGATAGTGCATGGCTAAGCCCCCACAGCCCATTTTGCTAAGGCACGGGCAAGGCATTGCCTTGACCTGTCGCAACACTTGGTCGCTTATGATGGCTACGCCATCAACACAAAGGTGAAGGCTACAAAGCTTCGCTTTGTTGACCAAACGAAGTTTGGTTGTGGCTACATGATGGCTACGCCATCAATACGGTTGCGCAGCAACAGGTCCAAATCAGCTAGGGCACCTTTGTGTTGATGGCGTAACCATCATAAACCACCAAGTGTAAGTGCCTTTACCGGACAACGAAGGCACGCCCGGGAATTGCCACCTTTGTGGCTACATGGTCTTTGGTGATTGGTGATTGGGGGCGTAGCCCCCATGTAGCCACCATGTAGCCCCCAAGTAGCGACCAAGTAGCGACCAATCACCAAGTGCACACAACCTTAGTTTGCCAGTCGACGCATTGGCTACAAAGCGAAGCTTTGTTGACCAAACTTCGTTTGGCAACCCCATAAGCATGGTGGCATATGATGGCTACGCCATCAACACTGGTGCCTTCGGGCAAGACTAGCTTCCTCTGATGGGCAACGGTGATGCCCCTTCGGGGCAACGGTGATGCCCCTTTGCCCCTTTTGCCCCTTCGGGGCACGGCATGGGCATCACCGTTGCCCCGAAGGGGCATCACCATGTAGCCACATCAGAGCAAAGTTTTATACGTAAAAAACATTTTTTCTTGATATTACAAAGCTTTGCTTGATCCCTTCTCAATTGATGTCGTCCTAAACATATATGTATTTAATTATCTTTGGAAAGCACTCTGTTTAGTATAACACATACTAAATTCTATTAGCAAAAATTGTGCACAAGGCAAAAAGGCACTTGCAAAACTACGTCCACCTTCGGTTTGCCCCACGGGTTGTGGATATATGATGGCCACGCAATGGCTCGTGTAATCACATCATTTGTAAAACGACGCACCTGATGCCCATGCCGTGCCCCGAAGGGGCAAAAGGGGCAAAGGGGCAACAAAACTTCTTGCGAAGCATTTGTCAGTGTTGCGACACCGAAGGTGATAGTGCATGGCTAAGCCCCCACAGCCAATTTTGTAAAGGCACTTGCACTTGATGGCTTATGATCGCTAACTCAAGGCACCGAAGGTGTAAGTGCCTTCGGTGCCTTGAGTTAGCGATCATAAGCCATCAAGTGCAAGTGCCTCTTTGCCTTTACAGAATTTGGCACACAAAGCATTCAAAATACGTCCAAACGTTACATTTTATTATTATGGTTCAATCTTTAAAACAAAGTACTGCTTCTCGTATTCTTTTTAACTCACCAGAACTTTTGGAAATTCAACGAGCAGGCTTTCAGCATTTTTTAAAGCAAGGGATAGCAGAAGAACTAGCTAAAAAATTTCCTATAAAAGTAAAAAGTGGAGATACAACTTTAGAACTTATTTTTCACGAACAAAATTTTAAATTGGTGGCACCAGATGACAGTCCTCGCGACTGTATTTTAAAGATAAAAACATACAGCTGCAAACTATATGTTCAAATCCTTCTTATTTTTTATAATCGTACTAAGAAAATTGCATACCAAACAAAACCAGAATGGGTTTTGCTTGGTCACTTACCAATGATGACAAAACGGGGTCATTTTGTTATTAATGGTTCTCCACGAGTGATTGTTCATCAAATTGTGAGGTCTCCCGGTATTTATTTTCAAAAACTCGCAAAAAAAGATGAAAAAAATAGGGCTAGGTTTTATGGTGATATAATTCCTCTTAAAGGTGTTTGGGTTCGTCTCCAAATGACAAAAAAAGGACGTGTCGAAGCCAGGTTTAAGAAAGGGAAAAAAGTACAAGTAGATTTTCTTAAAAAATGTTTAGAACTTATTGAATTTCAATCTTTACGTACGCAATTTAAAATGCTAACGTCCCCATTTGACATAGGCACAAGCCTCGCGAAGCAGGCTTTATTTTGCTCTAATCGTTGTTCAGCAAGGTCTTTTTGGCCGCCTACCGCTAGAGCATCGCGACAGGAAGTTGTGATGCCCATGCCCATGCCCCTTCGGGGCAAAAGGGGCAACGCCAGCAAAACTACGTTTTCTAAAACTAACGAGCAAGTAGGCCCGGTAAAGGCTTTGCCCTTAAAGTTACAAAACGAAGTTTTGCCACTAGTTTCTAACGATAATTACATTCAATATTTAAAATTTGTAGAAAAACGAAAAACAAGTGCAGAATCAAAAACAGAGCATGATGCTTTTGTCTACACGTACGATAAATTATATAGAACTGCAGAAGATAAAGATTTAGAGGTGCGCGTAAAAAAGCGAAAAAACGTACATTTAAATAATGTATGTACAAAGCAAAGCTTTGCACCGTTTTCTGCAACTGTACAAAAAGCAAATTCAAATAAAGCTCAGTATAAAGCAAAGCCTGATACGTGCTTTGCGTGTATAAAACGTACGCACAGACGGTCTGGTTGCAAGTGTGCCTTTTCTTACCCTTCAGGCACTAGTTGCCTGAAGGGCAACTGTAAAGGCAAAGCCTTTACCGGGTCTTTGCAAAACGGAGTTTTGCACGTGATGCGTTTGCCCATGCCCTTGCCCTTGCCCACGTCCATGCCCCATGCCCTATGCCCGTTCGGTGCAAAAGGCCAATGGGGCAAAGGGGCTTTCACTTGGTGTTTGGTGGCTGCGCCACCAAGTAGCCACAAAGGTGATGGGCAAAGCGGCAAGAGGGCGGAGGCAGGCGCAACAAAACACAAGTACGGGCTAAGCGCAAAAAAACAAAACAATGCGCAAACAAAATTTCTACGCTCAAAGCAAAAAGCCTTGGGTTGGAATAGTTTAAATTTGTATTTAGGCACTCCCAAAGCAAGCTTTTATCCAAATAAGTGTCCAAGTCAAAGACGGCAAGGCACTTGCGATGCCCATGCCCCTTCGGGGCAAAAGGGGCAACGGTGTTTGTTGCCCAGGTTGCGTAGCAACCTTATTGGTGATTGGTGTTTGGTGGCTGCGCCACCAAGTAGCCATCAAGTAGCCACCAAAGAGCTACCAAGTAGCCACAAAGGTGCATGCAAGGCATGGGGCACGGCAAGAGAACAAAGGCATGGCACGCAAAGGGGGAGAAGTCGACTAGCAGACTATAGACCTAAAAATCGATCTTTGCGTACGGGCGTACGCAAAGATAGCTCGTCTTTGCGTACGCGCGTAAAAAAAGACAATGCTTTTAAAAGAAAAAAATGTGCCGAAAATTTAGTGCTAACGTTTAAACTTGAGTCGCGATATTCTTTAGGCCAACTTGGTCGTGACAAGATTAATACTAAATTTGGTTTGTTTAAAACAGAAAAGCAGCTCAGCTCGTTAGATATTCACGCAGCGAGTAATTGGTTAACTAAATTAAGAAGAGGAGAAAAAAATATTGATGATATTGATCATGCACAAAACAGACGTATTCGTACTTCGGGAGAATTGTTACAAACACAATTTGAAAATGGGGTTGATCGATTAAAGAATTTATTAGTACAAAAACTCAAAGAGTGGAGCTTGGCTTTAGAATCTTCTAACCAACCTTTTCAGCTCGATGCAAACTTTCAACTTTTTGATGCTAAATATTTTGTTCCTGTATTTAAACATTCTAACTTTAATAAAAGCACAAAATTAAACGTACAAGGTCTGCTTCCCAAGGGTTGCACGTACAAGGCAAAGAGGGCAAGGCAAGCCTTGCCCTTGCGAAGCAGACCTTGTACGTGCCGTTCCTTGTGTCGGAGCCATCATGAGGACGAGACAGGCATTGGTAACGTAGCCACAACGGTAAAGGCAAGCCACTGGTGGCCCTTCGGGCCACCCCATTTGCCGTGTCTTGCGCAAGTAGCTTTGCCTTTTTTGCCTTATACAAATAACGCAAAGCGCTGCGTAGACGATATTCACACAAAGTTCGGTGTGCAAAACAAAGTTTTGTCAGTGGGGGCTATGCCCCCACAGCCAGGGTTGTGGGGGTTATGTGCACTTGGTGATTGGTCGCTACTTGGTGGCTACATGGTGGCTACATGGGGGCTACGCCCCCAATCTCCAATCACCAAAGACCATGTAGCCACAAAGTGCCAATTCCACCACCTCCCGTGCGTGCGTTTTGCTACCCCAAAAATGTTAGTCGCGAAGATTCGTTTTATTAATAGGCACGCACTTGCACATGGTGATTGGGGGCTACTTGGTAGCTCCTTGGTGATTGGTGATTGGTGGCGTAGCCAACATGTAGCCAACATGTCGCTACCGTTGCTCCGAAGGGGCATCACCGTTGCCCCTTTTGCCCCGAAGGGGCATGGGCATTACCATGTAGCGACAAAGGTGCACGCAAGGTCTGCTTCGCAAGGGCAAGGCTTGCCTTGCCCTCTTGCCTTGCCCTGGTTGAAAAAAAACAAGCTTAGCAAAACTTTGCACTTGGTCCCCGAAGGGGACCAAGTTTCTGCACAAAGCAAAGCTTTGTACAAACAGACAAGTGAAACTTCGCTAAAAGAGCTATTTACTACAAAACCTATAAACGGTGCTTTACGAGAATTTTTTGGCTCAAACCCACTCTCTCAATACATGGATCAAACAAATCCTTTAGCAGAACTTACACACAAGCGACGGCTTAGCTCCTTGGGTATTGGCGGCGTGAGCAGGGAATCAGCTGGAATGGCTATTCGAGGTATACACGCAACCCATTATGGGCGTATTTGCCCAATTGAAACCCCTGAAGGTAAAAATGCAGGTCTTGTAAATTCTTTGGCATTTTATACTCAAGTGGATAAGAATGGATTTCTCAAAACTCCATATTACCAAGTCTTTAAAGGCCAAGTTCAACCAGAACTAGGCTTCACTTTTTGTGGAGCAAAAGAAGAAGCATGTACTAATTTACATATTGCTCCAAACGATTTACAGCAATCTTGGAACAATATTTTGCGCCCAAACATTTCTGTTTCACGTGCAAACGAGCTTCAACGCACATGTAAATCTTTGATGTGGCGTACAAAAAGTTCGGTACCTGTAAGGCTTGCCGATAATCTTTTAGATGTCTTTAAGAAAATAGATCCTTATCAAGTCGATTGTATTGGTATATCCCCAGTTCAAATGATTTCTGTTGCAACCTCTTTGATACCTTTTTTGGAACATAATGACGCAAACCGCGCTCTTATGGGCTCAAACATGCAACGACAAGCGGTACCTTTAATGATTTCAGAAAGACCAATTATTGGTACTGGGTTAGAATCTCTTGTTCTTGTCGAATCTGGCCATATAACAGAATCTCAAGTATCCGGCTTTGTTTCTTATGTTAGTGCAAAAAAAATTGTTGTCGAAAGTTTATGTACAACGCAAAAGTACAACCCAAAAGTACAACGTAAAAAAGGCAAGTCACGGGTCTTGCGAAGCAGACAAAGCGTAGCCTTCTGCTTTGCTTCAGACCCCGTGCCAAACGAAGTTTGGCACGGCAAGAAGGGGCAAGAAGGGGCTTTGGCGCCTTCGGCGCAGGGCAACTTCGGTGATGAGCATGGGCACGCCATGCAAAGTCGTATGTTACCGTGCCGCCGTTGCCCCTTTTGCCTCGAAGGGGCATGGGCATCACAACACCAACACAAAGTTTTTGCTTCGCCGCATACTTTTAAAACGGTAACGCGAGCTTATCGGAATAAAATGCATACTTGCAAAACGAAGTTTTGCATGCATTGCACTGGCACACGGTGTTTGGTGCCTACATGGGCATTGCTCGCTACTTGGCGGCTACATGGTGGCTACATGGGGGCTACGCCACCAATCACCAATCACCAAAGACCATGTAGCTACCAATCACCAAGTAGCAACAAAGGTGCACAAATTAAGAAGCTGGCAAAGCTTTGCCCTTTTGTACGAAAATCTTCTCAACTGATACAACGTATACACCCTCTTGGCAACTTTCAGAGATCTAATCAAAACACTTGCATTACGGAAAAACCTTTAGTTCGAGAATCAGATTGGGTTCAAAAAGGCGATATATTAACAGATTGTTCTGCTAGCGAGAACGGTGAATTAGCTGTAGGTAAAAATGTATTAGTAGCGTACATTCCTTGGGAAGGTTATAACTTTGAAGATGCTATTGTTATAAGCGAACGTTTAGTCAAAGAGCACATTTACACCTCTTTACACATAGAAAGATACATTTTTCAAGCTCAAGATCTTAAAGATGGCAATGAATGGTTTACACGAGATCTTCCCGGCGTGACAAACACACAAATAAGCCATTTGGATCCATCAGGCCTTCCAAAAATTGGTACTTTTCTTAAAGAAGGGGATATACTTGCCGGAAAAATAAGATATTTAAATAAAAAACCGGCTAGCTCTTATGAAAAGCTGTTGTGCGATATTTTGGGCGAGAGAAACTTTGCAGCTCGAAATCAATCTTTGTATGTTCCAAAAGGAGTAGAAGCTAGAGTAATTAATCATCGAACGATCTCGTTTTTCCAAAGTGAGTCTGAGAACAAAATTCGTCCTGCCGGAGCGGCAAAAACAGTTCATATTTTCTTAGGTGAAAAACGTGTTATACAGGTTGGCGATAAAATGTCTGGGCGACACGGTAACAAAGGGGTTATTTCAACTATTCTTCCAAGACAAGATATGCCTTATCTCCCAGATGGAACTCCAATTGATCTTATTTTAAACCCACTTGGTGTTCCATCACGAATGAATGTTGGTCAAGTTCTTGAATGTTTGTTAGGATTAGCCGCTAGTTATTCTTTCCAACACCTTAAAATGACAGCTTTTGATGAACTTTATGGGGTTGAAGCTTCTCAGAGTCTAGTTTATTTAAAACTTTATCAAGCACGTTTACAAAGCCAACAAAATTGGTTGTTTCAAGTGGATTTTCCAGGAAAAGTTCGTCTTATCGACGGAAGATCGGGTGAATGTTTTGATCAATGGATCACAGTTGGACGTGCATATATTTTAAAGTTGATCCATATGGTAACGGAAAAAATACATGCTCGTGGTACAGGCCCATACGCTTTAATTACACAACAACCTTTGCGTGGGCGATCTAATAAAGGTGGACAGCGTTTAGGTGAGATGGAAGTTTGGGCGTTTGAAGGTTTTGGCGCCGCATACACTTTACAAGAGTTATTAACAAAAAAATCAGATGATTTTTGGGGAAGAAAACAAATTGTTGATTCAATATTGCCTTATCCGTCTTCGATTAAGGATGTGCTGAAACCTCATCTTAGAGTAGAAGAAAATAAGCGCGTACTTGGCCAACCAGAAATTTTTAAAGTGTTGCTTTGTGAACTTCAAGCATTGTGTTTAGATGTTGGTGTTTATACTTTAACATCTGAATCTCTTCAACGACGTTTTTTAGGTGTCATTAATTAAAACAGGCGCGTACTTCCAGGCATTGTTGCCCATGCACTATCAGAGCGAAGCGAAGCTTCGCTTGTGCCATGCCCCGAAGGGGCAAAGGCACGGTCAAGGCTTTGCCTTGACCTGTCGCAACGCCCCTTTTGCCCCTTCGGGGCACGGCATGGGCAACCTTGTTTTGTCGTGACTTGTGCCAAACTTCGTTTGGCAACACATCAGAGCGAAGCTTTGCTTCGCTTGTGCCTAAAGTCAAAGAGGGCAAAGCAGTGATAAAGGTACTTGCACGTGTAAGTCTTGTCCTATTGCCCCTTCTTTCCCATCAAGGCATCGAAGGCACTAGCGAAGCAAAGCTTCGCTCCGTAAGTGCCTTTGCAAACTTGGTTGCAAACAGTTGGGGGATGCCCCTTCGGGGCAACAGTTGCACCTGCGCCTTTACCAAACTTCTTGCAAAATATTGGTTGCGCCTTATTGATCGCTTTGGTTGCAAAGGTGCCCTAGGTGATTAGCACCTGTTGCTACGCAACCTTATTGATGGCTTTGGCTGTGGGGGCTTAGCCCCCACTGACAAACGCTTCGCAAGAAGTTTGCCATACCAGTGCGTCGACTGGCAACCAATTTTGCAAAGGTGCCTGTTTGCCACCAAAGCCATCAATAAGGTTGCGTAGCAACAGGTCCAAATCACCTAGGGCTACAAAGCTTCTCACCGAAGGCACCAGTTGCCATGCAACTGGTGCCTTCGGTGAGAAGCTTTGTAGCCCTATTGGTCGCGCCCTTGGTGGCTTATGATGGCTACGCCATCAACACCAAGTAGCCACCAACCACCAAGTGGAAGTGCCTCTTTGCCTTTACAGAGTTTTACTCACAAAGCTTTGCAGCCCGTACAAGGTGGTCCGCAAACAGAGTTTTGCAGGCCATCATGTAACCACAAAGAGGAGCCCGTACCTTATACAAAAGTTACATAAAGTTATAAAAAACAAACAATGCTTAGTAGTAGAGCAAAACGAGAATTAAAAATTGATCAACGACAAGTTTTGATTGATTCAATGGAAATAGGCATCCCATCTGCCCAACAGATATTAGTTTGGGGAGAGCGACGTCTTCCGAATGGTAAAAAAGCGGGCAGAGTCAAAAATTCAAAAACCGTTAATTACAAAAGATTTACTCCTTTTCGAGATGGTCTTTTTTGTGAACGTATTTTCGGCCCAGTTACCAGTTTAGTTTGTGCCTGTGGCAAAAAGCAACCGCATACTAAAGTAACTTTTTGTGAAAAATGTGAAGTACAATATATAGATCAGCGCTCACGTCGCTATCGCTTAGGTTACATATCATTAGTCTCTTCTGTAACGCATATATGGTATTTAAAAGGGCGTCCAAGTTATCTTTCGCTTTTTTTAGGAAAGCGGAAAAAAACAATAATGTCATTAGCATACTGTAATGCTTATCTTGTTGAACATACAATTTCTAGAACAGATTACAATGCCCAAGACCTGCAAAACGAAGTTTTACGTGGCATCGCGGGCAAGACTAACAAAGGCACATGGTCATGCCCATGCCCCTTCGGGGCAAAAGGGGCAACGGTGATGCCCATGCCCATCACCGAAGGTGAAAGGGGCAAAAGGGGCAACGGTGATGCCCATGCCCCTTCGGGGCAAAAGGGTCAAGACATGGGGGCGACATGGGGGCTACGCCCCCAATCACCAATCACCAAGGAGCCCCCAAGTAGCGACCCATCAGGCGTGCCTGTAGCTCTTGCCATGCCTCATGCCCCCACCGGGCTTTCAGGTGTGCCAAACATAGTTTGGCAACCGGTAAAGGCAAAGCCTTTACCGTGCGTGCCTTTGCCCCTTCTTACCCCTTCGGGGCACGGCATGGCACGAGCAAAGCTTAGCTTCGCTCTTATGGGGAACAGGGCATGGGCGCAAAAGCAGAGTACAAAGCAAAGCTTTGTACATGCCTTGCCTTTTTGCACACATGCGCCAACAAAAAAAAACACGACCAGTCAATTAAAGCTTGTTCCGCAAATTGAACAAGGGCACTGGCAAAGCTTACCTTGCCCCTTTAAAGTACAAGGCAAAGGAGGTAGATGGTGGTCAGCAAAACTGCGTTTTGCAGGCCACAAGTACAACCCTGTAAAAGTCCAAGGCTTGCAAAACGAAGTTTTGCATACCTTGTCCGTACCTACTCGACTCACTTTCTCAGGAAAAAAAAGTAATGTTATTGATGTAAGACAGATATTTAAGAGTGAAGCAAAAAATATAGAAAGTTTTACAAAAATTCGTCAATTTGCTTATATTACTGCTCTTAAAATTTTCGGCACTGGTGTGCAAAACGAAGTTTTGTCAGTGGGGGCTATGCCCCCACAGCCCGTACGTCTGTATAAGGTACGGGCAAGGCTTGAAGGTAAAACAAGAGAGTTGTGGGGGTTGTGTGCACCTTGGTGCCAATTCCCCCACCTCCCGTGCCTTGCTCGTTCGTGCAAAACTAAGCACATGTTGGCTACTTGTAACTCCATGGTGGCTACACGATGGCTCCATGGTGGCTACATGGCGGCTACATGGAAGCTACGCCCCCAATCACCAATCACCAATAAGGCGCCTTCGGCGCAGATGCAAAATGCGCGTCAACGCAGCTTATGCCCCTTCTTGCCCATCACCTTTGTGGCTACATGGGGGCTACGCCCCCAATCACCAAGTGAAAGGGGCACGGCAACGCGTAGCCCGCGCCTGATGTTTATCACCAAACATAAACGAGGTCTGTTTCGCTTCCACTTTTCAAAATGGGCAAGGTACGGGCAAAACTTGCCCATGCCCATGCCCCTGCCCGAAAAGTATGGGCATGGGCATGGGCAGCATTTGCTTACAAAAAGATATCAAGACAAAGATCGAACACGTCTTATAGCTTTTACCAAAATGCATGGCTTATTTTTAGTTCGCAACAAAAACTTTTTAAAGAACACATGTCAATCTATTAATAATTTTGTCATACCAAAAAAGAAAACAAATATTTTAGAGTTTGAAGCGCGTACATTAACAAAAAAGGCAACGCACGGGCAAAACAAAGCTTTGCATTGTACAAAGCAAAGCTTTGTACATGCCTTTGCTTCGCATCTAAGCTTCGACTTCGGTAAACGGTACAAGGCAAAGGTACAAAGCAAAAAAGGTACCTTGCACGGCCCTTGTACGGACCTTGTACAGCTTCCGTTAAAAGACCTAAAACACACAAACTTCAAACCCTATTTTCTAAAAAGCCTACTAAATAAAACAGGATCAAAATCATCGATGATGGCGTGCAAAGATTTGCACGCCACTTATTCTTATATTAGAGGACAAACTTTTCCATTTTTGCCAAATTTTATTAGTAATTTCTATTTGCGTGATGCTATATTAAACTTTTTTTCAACAACATCTTTTTTTGAAGACACACCGCTTTTGGCGTATTGTTCAAATAAGCGTTGGCAGCCTTTACAAAATGTGCATAAGTTTATGGCCGAACAAACTGTTTCTAATCTAACTGGCTCTCAAAACACAACTTTGGATGAAAATGAACGTCATGCACGGGCTCGCAAAAAAGGCAAGGTCTGCTTCACATGCAAAACTTCGTTTTGCAAAGACACTGCAAAGGCTTTGCCTTTAGGTGTGCAAAACGAAGTTTTGCAACCAGGCACTGTTGCTTATGCCCCTTCGGGGCAAAAGGGGCACTTGCCCTCAAGCCTTGAATGCACCTTTGGGGCTACATGGTCTTTGGTGGCGAAGCAACCAAGTAGCGACCAATCACCGTTGCCCCTTTTGCCCCGAAGGGGCATGGGCATCGCAAGTGCTTCGTTTTGCCCTAGAGAAATATGCCCAATAGCTGCGCGGGCAAAATTTAAAAACAACAGGCACGTATCTCGAGTTGAAATACAACTAGAAAGCTCTAACGTGTTTAAAGATAATACAAAACACCATGCAGCCACAAAGGTGCATGCGAGGCGAAGCTTTGCTCTGATGTTTATCACCAATAAGGCGCTTTCGTCGCAAGTGCAAAAGCAAACAAAGTCACGTACAAGTGATGCCCATGCCCATGCCCCTTCGGGGCAAAAGGGGCAAAAGTGGCAAGGGTTACAAAGCGGAGCTTCGTCGACCAGTGGTAACGACAAAGAGGGCAAGGCAAGAGGGCAAGGCTTGCCCTGCCCTGCTTCGCTTCGCACGCGGTGCCCCTTTTGCCCCGAAGGGGCATGGGCAAGAAGGTGCAAGTGCAAATCTTTGCACACAGATATTTCCCAGCAAAACGAAGTTTTGCAGACGCGTACAAGGCAAAAATACAAGGCAAAAGTACAAGGCAAAGGAAGTACTTTGTACGATCCTTCCGCAGACCTTGCACAGTTGCGAGAGTCAGTTTCAGGCACTATGCAAAATAGTGCACAATTAGAGTTAACAACAATTCAAGAGATTTTATCGTACACTGGGGGTGGCGCTTTAGAGCGTCTTTTGAGTCGGTTTAAAACGCAATCTTTTGAAAAATTTTTATTTTCTGAAAGTGAAATTCTAAGAAATATTTATCAAAAACGAAGAGCCAACAAATACAAAATTTCGATTACACAAGACAAAGGTCCGTACAAGGCTTTGCCTTGTACAGATACATACAAAAAGGGGTGCAAACTGGGCAACGAAGGCCCAAGTGCAAAGGTTACAACCCGTGTAAGGCAAGAGGACAAGTTTATCATGTGTAAGTCAACTTTATGCCCATGCCATGCCCATGCCCCTTCGGGGCAAAAGGGGCAAGAGGGCAAGGGCAAGACTAACAAAGGCACGGCATCTGTTGCCCCGGCCCTCTTGCCCCTTTTGCCCCGAAGGGGCATGGGCATTGCATGGTCACCGAAACAGCCCTTGCCCTTTTTGATAAAGCCAAGCAGTAGCGGGGAATTACATTATAAAGATTTACAAAAAAAACAACTTTTACGCCTTTGCCGTCGTATTTTTAAAAACGCTAGGCGTTTAAAGATAGCACAACTTTTTTCTAGAAATAATCGTCGTCCAGAATGGATGGTTTTATCCCATTTACCGGTGCTACCACCAGATTTACGACCAATTTTACAAATGAGTGAAAATGTAATCGTAGCTTCTGATTTAAATAATCTTTATCAGCGAGTAATTTATAGAAACAACCGACATTATCGGTTACGATTTATCGATTTTCATTTAGTGAGTGCCATACAAAGATTAGTTCAAGATGCTGTAGATCGTTTGATCGAAAATGGCAAAGCTGGATCGAAACCTTATTACACACCAGGGGGAAGAGTTCTTAAATCGCTGTCCGATATTTTAAAAGGTAAAAAAGGACGTTTTAGATTAAATTTATTGGGTAAAAGAGTTGATTTTTCTGGGCGTTCAGTTATTGTTGTATCTCCAAGTTGTAAGATTCATGAATGCGGCTTACCAAAGAGTATAGCTTTGGAATTATATCATTATTTTTTACTTCGTCAGTTAATGTTGAAAAAACGTTGTTCAAGCATTGTTATTGCAAAAAGAATGATAAAAGAGCGATCTGCTTTAATGTGGGACATGCTTCGAGATCTCATTTATCATCACCCTGTACTCTTAAACAGAGCACCGACTCTTCATAGGTTGGGTATTCAAGCCTTCCAACCAAAATTAGTGCTTGGAAACGCGATATTGTTACACCCATTAGTTTGCTCGGGCTTTAATGCGGATTTTGATGGTGATCAGATGGGAGTTCATCTTCCACTTTGTTTTGCAGCAAGAGCCGAAACTTGGGATTTACTTTGGTCACGAAACAATTTGCTCTCACCGGCTACTGGTCAACCTATGTTGGTACCGAGCCAAGATATGGTACTAGGTTTTTATTACATGACGCAGATGCACACAAATTTGTATAGACACCAAAAAAAATCTTACAAAGAGAGCGCTAATTTAACATTTGTTGAAGGTACGGGCAAGGCAAGGCTCCTTTCAACAAAGCTTCGCTTTGTAGCCCATGCCCATAGGGAAAAGAATACAAAGCAAAAGTACGTCGTGCCCTTTGCCCCTTTGCCCCGAAGGGGCATGGGGCATGGGCATTATGTACAAAACTTTGCTTTATACAATGCAAAACAGAGTTTTGTAAACCGCCATGCCTTGTACGTGACTTTGTTTCAGCATTACAGTACTATTGATTCAATTTTGCAGGCTTTTCAAAAAGGCGATATTTTTTTGCACACGCCAATTTGGTTAAAATGGGATGGTAAATTAGAAAATGAAGGGATTCCTCAAAAACCCTTAGAACTGCGAATAAATAATTATGGTTATACCACTTCAATTTATTCAAATTATAAATGTATGTATTACTCTACAAAAAAGCAGCTTATAAGGCACAAGGCAAAGAGTGTGCAAAACGAAGTTTTGCACACCGTACAAGGCAAAGACTGCACATGGTGGCATACCCACAAATACGTGCCTTGGTCTAAAGGCACTAGCGAAGCTTTGCTTCGCTCCATAAATTCAACATCTTTGTACGCGCTACAAAGCGACGCTTTGTTATGGCCCCTGAAAGGGCCAAAGCTTGCTGGCCAAGCTTTTGATCTTGTTTCTAATCCAGGTTTTTCACCGAATACTTTTATAAAATCAATTTATTATACTAACAAAAAACAGAGATCGCGTTTTATTAGAACAACTGTTGGTAGAGTTATTCTAAATAAGGTTATGTTAATGTAATTAACATGACTAGTTGAATACCAACAAGCTGTGGAAGTTTTAAATGGATGTACTTCCGGTAAAGGCAAAGCCTTTAGAGTGACTTCGGGTCTACAAAGCTCCGCTTTTTAGCCCGCACCCTCACCTTCGGAGGCACGGTAAAGGCAAGTTAGAAGCTTTGCTTCTAACTAGGGCAAGGCTTTGCCTTGCCCGTGCTTTGCCTTTACCGACACTATTGCCCGTTTGTTTATCAGAGCGAAGCTAAGCTTCTCAGCCTCACCTTCCGTGGGTCTGCTTCGGTTTGTCCGAAGGCACTTCCGCTTGTTGCACTAGCTACAAAACGAAGCTTTGTTTAACAGTCGACGCACTGCGATGCCCCTTCGGGGCAACGGTGGTTTATGATCGCTGACTCAAGAGTGGCCCTATAAGGTTGCTACGCAACCTGTGCAATCACCTTTGCAAAATTGGTTGCCAGTCGACGATAAGCAGAGCGAAGCTTTGCTTCGCTCTGCTTATCGTCGACTGGCAACCAATTTTGTAAAGGCACGGTCAAGGCTTTGCCTTGACCCGTCGCCACTAGTGCCTTCGGTGGAATAGAGTTGCCCTATCACGTGCAAAACTACGTTTTGCAAAGGCACGGTCAAAGCTTTGCCTTGACCTGTCGCAACTAGTGCAACACAAAGGTGCGCAGAAGCATGGTGGCATATGATGGCATATGATGGCGTAGCCATCATAAGCCATCAACACTGGTGCCTTCGGGCAAGACCAGCTTACCATATTGGTGGCTACTTGGTGATGCCCATGCCCCTTCGGGGCTTTGGTTGCAAACATAGTTGCCCTTCGGGCAACTGGTGCCTTCGTTGTCCGGTAAAGGCTTTGCCTTTACCTGAAGTTTTGCTACAGGCACTGGCGCCAAAAGCGCCAACAACGAAGGTACTTACAGAGCGAAGCAAAGCTTCGCTAGTGCCTTCGGTGCCTTAATGAGCAACGGTGTTTGGTGATGCCCCTTCGGGGCAACGGTGGTTACACCACCAAGGGCGCGACCAAGTAGCCGCCAATCACCAGGTGCAACACGTGTACGTCTTGCGCGAAGGGCATTATGCCGACTAACAAAGGCACTCAAAGGCTTTGCCTTTACTTGAGGACTACAAAGATTCTCAGCCTCACCTTCGGTGGGTCTGCTTTGGTTTGCCCGAAGGCACTTCCACCTTCGTTGTCCGGGCTGCAAAGCGAAGCTTTGTTGACCAAACTTCGTTTGGCATACCAGAAGGTGGAAGTGCCTTCGGGCAAACCAAAGCAGACCTATTTGTTGACTTTTTTGCATAAATTAAGAAGTTGGCTTTGCTTCGCTTTCAGCCTGAAAAGGGTATGGCTTAATGTGGTGTGCCCTTCGGGCAGGCACGGTAAAGGCTTTGCTTTTACCTACTTACACGTGAGGCTGAGAAGCTTTGTTGACCTGTTGCGAAGCATACCTGCTCTCACCTTTGTGGCTACATGGTGATGCCGATGCCCCTTCGGGGCTTTGGCAAAGGCAAAGTGTACAAAGCAAAGCTTTGTACATATTGTGGCTACATGATGGCTACGCCATCAATAAGGTTGCTACGCAACCTGTGCAAATCACCTTCGGTTTGCCCTACGGGCATGGGCTACAAAGCTCCGCTTTGTTGACCAAACTTCGTTTGGCACACCTAGGGCAAAGGTGCCTTGATGGGCAACGGTGTTTGTTGATGCCCCTTCGGGGCAAAAGCGCGACCAAGGGCGCGGCCAAGGGCGCGACCAAGTAGCCACTAATATGCACTAGCGAAGCGAAGCTTCGACATTTTAAACTAAGGGCCACTAGTGCAACAAGTGAAAGTGCCTTCGGTGAGGGTGTGGCATAAAGTTGGGGGGTCCTTCGGGCAGGCACTGGTTGCTACGTCAACAAAGCTTCGCTTTGTAGCCCGACTAACAAATGCTACAAGTACTTCGCCTCAAAGTTTTGTCAAAAATGTTTGTAATTTAGTTGAATAACTACAATGAACCCCGTTTGGAAATATAATACGCAACATAAGACTTTCATATTTTTTAATCAATCCTTCGACAAAAAAAGACTTAAAGCTTTTATCACCTGGATTTTAAAAAATTCTGGCGAAGAAGAAGCTTTAAAAACTATAGAAATTTTAAAGGAAATAGGTTTTCGTTATGCGACAAAAGCGGGTATTTCAATAGGTTTAAATGATTTAACAACACCATTTTTAAAACCTTCTCTTGTGTCAAAAGCACAACTAACCATGAACGTTACCGATCAAGATTTTAGCGGAGCTCGAATAACAGTCACAGAACGCTCACAACGAATAATTGATACGTGGCATAGAGCGAGTGAGAGTTTAAAAAAACAGGTTGTAGATCATTTCAGCACCTATGACCCGTTTAATCCTGTTTATATAATGGCTTTGTCGGGTGCTCGGGGAAATTTTTCCCAAGTGAGACAGCTAATTGGCATGCGAGGATTAATGGCGGATCAACAGGGAAAAATTGTAAATTTTCCAATTCGCAGTAACCTTAGAGAGGGATTAACTTTAACAGAATATTTTATTTCTTGTTCTGGAGCCCGTAAAGGTTTGGTAGACACAGCTCTTAGAACAGCGGACACCGGGTATTTAACAAGACGTTTGGTTGATGTATCTCATCATATTATAGTTAAAAAGGTACGTTGCAACACGCACCGAGGGATTGCCGTAAAAGCTTTACAATCCTATAACAAAACATTATTGACCCTTAAAGAGCGATTAATTGGGCGAGTTCTTGCAGAAGACGTTTTACAAAAAGATAAAAATTTGAGGCTAGCAAAACGAGATCAAGAAATTTCTCCAAAACTGGCTTTACAAATTTCTCTTGTTAGGCAAAAAGTTTATATTAGATCTCCGCTTACATGCACTTTTACCGATTCAGTATGTCAATTATGTTATGGTTGGAGCATGTCACAAGGAAATTTAGTGCCTTTAGGCGAAGCTGTTGGTGTTATTGCGGCTCAATCAATAGGAGAGCCAGGTACGCAATTAACAATGCGCACTTTTCATACAGGTGGGGTTTTTTCAGGTGATCTTTTGCAAGAAATACGAGCTCCTTATGCGGGAAAAATTTCTTTTTCTCGGGCATTTCAAGGATTGCTCATTAGAACAACACAGGGCCGAATAGCTTTTCTTACAAAAACCGACGGGGAAATAATAGTCAGTTCATCTGCAAAACGAAGTTTTGCTGTGCCATTTCAAGCTTTAACCATGTTATTTGTTAGGCAGGGAGAAAGCGTGGAAAAAAATCAATTATTAGCTGAATTTGCAATTGTAACACAAGAAGGAAATCAGCCAATAAAAAATAAACAAACATTATTTGCAGAACTTTCAGGAAAAGTCATTGAAAATCGGGGAGGCACATACAAAGCGAAGCCTTGTACAATGCAAGGCACCAATAAGTTAAAAGAAATTGTACATTTACCTGTTGCCCATGCACGAAGTGCAACGCCGTGCCCCTTCGGGGCAAGAAGGGGCATGGGGCATGGCCAGTCGAAACAAGAAAAGCTTGAAGAGCCAGAAGATGATTTGTTTAAATATATTGAACCAACTAAATCTGGCCGCCTTGGTTTTTTTCGAATTCTTGCTATGCGAATGGGCGCAACTTTTAGTTATTTCCATCCATTAACTCCATATTATCAAAAGCGAGGAGCCACAATTTCCCGTTTATGCTTTTCTCCAAAGCTTCGCTTTGTTTATTTGCTTTTGGGCTTACCGTTGCCTTTGGGTGCTACCAGCCTAGGTACCGACAATGACCCGTTCCAACTACGTTTTGCACGTGATGGGCAAGAAGGGACAAGAAGGGGCAAGAAGGGGCAAGAAGGGGCAAGAAGAGGCATTGCATCTGCTTCGCTTGCAAAACGAAGTTTTAGTGCCCCTTCTTGCCTAAAAGGGGCATGGCATAGACAAGGCACTTGCACGTGTAAGTCTTGTTCTATTGTCCCTTCAGAGCATACCATAAAGTTGGGGGAAACTAAGGGCAGGCACTTGCGCCTTCGGTGCCCTACTAACAAAGGTGCATGTGTAAGTCGACTATGTGGGGGGGCCGTGCCCCTTTCACCTTTGTGGCTACATGGGGGCTACGCCCCCAATCACCAAGTGATGGGCAATAGGGCAGGCACTTGCGATGCCCCTTCGGGGCAACGGTGTTTGGTGGCTGCATGGGGGCTACGCCCCCAATCACCAAGTAGCCACAAAGGTGCCCGACTAACAACGGTGATGTGGCTGCATGGTGCCCACATGGAGGCTACATGGTGTTTGGTGGCTAGGCCACCAAGTAACCACCAATCACCAATCACCAATAGGCACGGGCAAAGCTTGCCTTGCCCAGTTGCAAAACGCCCGGGCAAGGCTTGCCTTGCCCTAGTTTTGCTACAAGTGCAACCAGGGTTGTGTGCACCTAGGAGCCAATCCCCGTGCGTGCCATCTTACAAAAAGTATACACATCCCGAAATTTTTCAAAATAATCGTTTAGCATTACAAACAATTGCGGAACAAGGCGATTTAGTCGATGAAAATTATTATCATTTTTAAAATAGTAAACTACCTTTTATAAAACGATTATCATTTTTAGTATTCAAATGATTATGAATAATTACTATATACCATTCACTAAAATTATTGTTTATAGTGCCCTTCAGGCAACACGTAGAAACAAAAGTACATACAAGGCAAAGATACAAGGTACTTGCACTTTTTTGCCCATCACTTGGTGTTTGGTGGCTGCATGGGGGCTACGCCCCCAATCACCAAGTAGCCACAAGGGTGAAAGGGGCATTGCATGCAAGGCACTTGCACCTTCGGGGCAAGCAGGGGCATGGGGCATGGCAAGAAGGCATGGGCAAGGTCAACATAAGCCATGGCCTGCAAGCTTTGGCCCTTTCAGAGGCCAGAACAAAGCAAAGCTTTGTAACAGGGCAAGGCAAGCCTTGCCCGTGCCTTGCTTCGCATTCCAGGCGTGGTCGCTACTTGGTGGCTACACTGTGGCTACATGGTCATTGGTCGCTACGCGGCCATGTAGCGACCAATCCCCGTTGCCCCGTTCACCTTTGCCCCTTCTTGCCCCTTCGGGGCACGGCATGGCACGCACGGGGATTGGCACCGAGGTGCACACAACCCTGGTTGCCAAACGAAGTTTGGCACAGCTACGGGTTGCCAAACGAAGTTTTAGTGTGGCTACATGGGGGCTACGCCCCCAATCACATCAGAGCGAAGCTTTGCTTCGCTCGCGCCTGTGCCAAACTTCGTTTGGCAACCAGGGTTGTGTGCACCTCGGTGCCAATCCCCGTGCGTGCCTGATGGGCATCACTGTTACCCCTTTCACCTTTGCCCCTTCTTGCCCATCACCTTTGTGGCTACATGGGGGCTACGCCCCCAATCACCAAGTGAAAGGGGCACGGCATGGCACGCACCGGCACTTGATGGCTATGCCACAAAGGTGCCGGTGCGTGCCTGATGGGCATCACAAGGCCAAACCTTATACTTTTAGAACTTTTTCTTTAGCATCTGGTGAAATACATAAAGAAAATTTCACGGATATTTTGAATACAACATTTGAACAAGTTGCATTTTCATTAAGTGCAAACAACAATATAGATACAATAGGTGCAAAGCCAAGCTTTGCCCTTGCACCTTCGGTGCCTCATTTGAGGGGTTTAAACTTACATTTAGGTACGTCTAAGGTAAGAGGGCCGTGCTTTGAACAAAATAAAGCAAATGTACAAGGCAAGTACAAGTACGTGCCTTTTGTGAAAAAAAAGAAGACGTTGCCTTTACGGGTAAGAGTTGGAGATTATATAGCTCGAGGTGATAAAATTTATACATCTATAGGTACTATGCCATGCTCCTTCTTGCCATGCCCCACGCCCCTGCTTGCCCCTTTGGCGCCTTCGGCGCAGAACAACGAAGGTGATGGGCACGGCAAGGGGGCAAGCAGGGGCGTGGGGCAAGGTAAAGGGGCAAGACGCGGTAAGAAGGAGCAAGAAGGAGCATGGCATATTACAAAGCTTTGTAATCTTTGTGGCTACGCCGCCAAAGGTAACGAGTTTTGCTGTGGGCGCTCTTTTGCATGGTGCTCAGCAAAACGACGCTCGGCTACAAAGCTAAACTTTTTTGGCAAACCACAGAGCAAAGCAAAGCTTCGCTCGTGCCTTTTTGCAGGCCACAAGCATCTAAAGCCGAAAAGCTCTGTACGGCTGATGGCTACGCGATCAACGCAAGAAAGAGGCACGCACGGGAAGTGGGGGAATTGGCACTTTGCGGCTACATGGTCTTTGGTGGCGAAGCCACCAAGTAGCGACCAATCACCGTTGCCCCGAAGGGGCATCGCACACAACCCCCACAACCCTGGTTGCCAAACTTCGTTTGGTTGTGGCTACAGGCTCGCTACGCCATCAATAAGGCGCCTTCGGCGCAGGTGCAAATCAGCAGACGCCATACCAATTATTTCAGGAACAACCGGGAAAATTATAAAAATCAGTAGAACTCAAATAACTTTTCAGAAAGTTCAATCTGTACTTTTTTATTCAAATGCTAATCTTCATGTTAGACATAATGATTGGGTTAAAAGAGGTTCTCCTATTTTAACCTTAACACACCAAACTTTAATAACGGGTGACATTGTTCAAGGTATTCCAAGAATTGAACAACTGTTTGAAGCGTTTACATCCCCCCCCCACGGCACCAAAAACAGTAATAATTTGCATAATACATTACACACTCAAGTACGAGACATTTTTAGGAAGGCTTGGTTACAAAATGTTTTACCTATAGCGGTTAGACAAAGTTTAGAAGAAATTCAACAAATCTTAGTAGAAAGTATCCAAAAGGTTTATCTTTCACAGGGAGTACTTATTGCTGACAAACACGTTGAAATTATCGTTCGGCAAATGACATCTAAAGTAGAAGTTTTAGATAGCGGCAGTACTGGACTGCTTCTTGAAGAAGTATTAAATCTTAGACAGATAGAGAATGCTAATTTAACAACTCCTGGTAAAAAAGCACTTTACGTGCCAGCGATTGTCGGTTTAACTCAAGCAGCTTTAAGCTCAGACAGTTTTATTTCAGCAGCTAGTTTTCAAGAAACAACTCGGGTTTTAAGCCGCGATGCAGTAATTGGTAAAAGCGATTTCTTACGAGGATTAAAAGAAAAAGTTGTAATAGGCGATTTAATTTCAGCAGGAACAGGGTTAGAGATATATTTTGCCTATAATTTTTTACCTAATAAATTAAATAGTACAACTTTAGAGCAAGACTACAAAGCTTCGCTTTGTTGACTTACGCGCTTTGCCGTGCCCATGCCCCTTCGGGGCTTTGGCTGTGGGGGCTTAGCCCCCACTGACAAACATAGTTGCCATGCCGTGCCCCTTTAAGGTTGCTACGCAACCTGTGCAATCACCGAAGGTGATGTGGCTTGTGCCAAACTTCTTGCGAAGCATTGGCAACACAATAAAACGACGCAACTGATGCCGTGCCCCGAAGGGGCAAAAGGGGCAACAAAACTACTTGCGAAGCATTTGTCAGTGTTGCGACACCGAAGGTGATAGTGCATGGCTAAGCCCCCACAGCCAATTTTGCAAAGGTGAAAGGAGCATAGCACTTCCACTTGATGGCTTATGATGGCTACGCGATCAACACAAAGGTGAGAAGCTTTGCTTCGCTCTGTAAGTGCCTTTGTGTTGATCGCGTAGCCATCATAAGCCACCAAGTGTTGCACTTTGTGCATCCCGTAGTTTAAACCGAAGTTGGCAATGTACAAAGCTTTGTCAACGCGCGCTTACCAAACTTTGTTTGGTTGCATAGGTACACTTTGCCTTTACCAGAAGCTTTGCTTCGCTCTGTGGCTACATGCTGGCTACGCCATCGATCACCAAGTGCAAAACTCCGCTTTGCAAAGGCACTTGCACCTTCGGTGCCCCATGGCCCCACGGGATGCACAAAGTGCAACACTTGGTGGCTTATGATGGCTACGCCATTAAAACAAAGGTGAGAAGCTTTGCTTCGCTCTGTAAGTGCCTTCGTTGTTCTGTAGCAAAACTTCTTGCGAAGCATTTGTCAGTGTTGCGACACCGAAGGTGATAGTGCATGGCTAAGCCCCCACTGACAAAGCCATCAATAAGGTTGCGTAGCAACAGGTGCAAATCACCTAGGGCACCTTTGCAAAATTGGCTGTGGGGGCTTAGCCATGCACTATCACCTTCGGTGTCGCAACACTGACAAATGCTTCGCAAGAAGTTTTGTTGCCCCTTTCACTTGGTGGCTTATGATGGCTACGCCATCAACACAAAGGTGATGGGCATCAGGTGCGTCGTTTTATTATGTTGCACTAGTTGCCCTTCGGGCAACTATATTCCACCGAAGGTGAGGGCGCGATCATACGCCACATCACGTGCAAAACTACGTTTTGCAAAGGTGAGTGTAAGTGCCTTTACAGGACAACGAAGGGTGGAAGTGCCTTCAGGCAAACCGAAGCAGACCTACTTTTGTTAGTCTTGCCCTCTTTGTAGCTCTGACCTTTGTGGCTACATGGTCTTTGGTGATTGTTGCACTAGTTGCCCTATCACGTGCAAAACTACGCACCTGATGCCCCTTCGGGGCAACAAAACTACGTTTTGTCCGTGGGGGCTATGCCCCCACAGCCCCTTTTGCAAAGGCACGGTCAAGGCTTTGCCTTGACCTGTCGCAACTAGTGCAACAATCACCAAAGACCATGTGCAACAAGTGCACCTTGTACAGATCAAAAAGTTGACAACGTATGCTTAATTTTACTACATCATCTAAACTTTTTTTTAAAGTGTGGGAAAAGAACAGTACAAAGCAAAACTTTTTACGTACCCCATGGGGCAAAACACTTGCACTTGGCGATTGGTCGCTACTTGGTGGCTACGCCGCCAAAGACCATGTAGCCACAAAAGTGCTTGTGCCAAACTTCGTTTGGCAACGTACAAAGCAAAGCTTTGTACGTACCTCTTGTCTTGCCCTTAAGCCTTATACAAAAATTGTAAAAAATCAAGTTATATGTTATAAAGCAATAAACCATAATCGTTTGAACAAATGTAAACACATTGTGAAAAAAACGTATACTAAGCAATTTATGTTTAGACATAGCTATAAAATAACTCGTCCATTATTAAATTGTTCTCGAGTTACTATAACATCCGCTTGCTTTTGCACTAAAATACCTGTTTATCCAGATAAAAGCAATTTAAAACTAAAATACTCAAGGAATAGAATAAGAAAACAAATAATTCCAAGTATTAATTTTTTTTTTAACCCTCAAATAGAAAATACTATTTTTAAATTCTCAGAACTTTTAAGCAAGCAACTATTTGTTAATAAATTTTCATAATTATTAAACACAATTTGCCGCTTATAACTACTTTGCTACATGCTTTGTGGCTACCACGTGCTAATTTCATCGAAGGCACTTGCAAAACTACGCCCTTGCACTTATTGCACTTGTAGCTAGTCTTGCCCTGTTGCCCCGAAGGGGATGTTTCGCAACAGGCATGCTAGTCTTGCCCTTAGTTTTCACAACTGCTTCGACTGGTCAACAAACATAGTAGCCCTTCAGGCAACTGGTGCCTTCGGTGAGAAGCTTTGTAGCTCTTGCGAAGCAGACCTTCGGTGAGGCATGCAGTTGGGGGGTAAACTAAAGGCAAGAATGGTCAACAAAGCGAAGCTTTGTAGCCCTATTGGTCTTTGGTGATTGGTGATGCCCCTTCGGGGCAGCCCCGAAGGGGCAACGGTGTTTGGTGATAAACATGCCCCTTCGGGGCAAAGGGGCAAAGGCGCGACCAAGGGCGCGACCAAGTGCAAAACGACGCACTTGTAGCAAAACTTCTTGCGAAGCATTTGTCAGTGTTGCGACACCGAAGGTGATAGTGCATGGCTAAGCCCCCACAGCCAATTTGGCAAAGGTGAGCCCGCCACCAAGGGCGCGACCAATATGGTTGCCCTTCGGGCCACTAGTTCAACAATTGGGCAACTAGTGCAACAATCACCAATCATCGATCACCAATATGGTAAGCTAGTCTTGCCCTAAAGCACCAGTGTTGATGGCTTATGATGGCTACGCCATCATATGCCATCATATGCCACCATGCTTCTGCGCACGTTTGTGTTGCACTAGTTGCGACAGGTCAAGGCAACGCCTTGACCGTGCCTCTGCAAAACGTAGTTTTGCACGTGATAGGGCAACTATATTCCACCGAAGGCACTAGTGGCGACAGGTCAAGGCTTTGCCTTGACCGTGCCTTTGCAAAATTGGTTGCCAGTCGACGCACTGGCTACAAACACCTTCGTTGTCCGGTAAAGGCTTTGCCTTTACCAGAAGCTTTGTTGACCAAACTTCTTGCGAAGCATTGGCAACCCCACAAGCATAGTTGCCATGCAACTGGTGCCTTCGGGCAAGACTAGTTGCCCCTTTTGCCCCTTCGGGGCACGGCATCAGGTGCGTCGTTTTATTGTGTTGCCAATGCTTCGCAAGAAGTTTGGCACTATGATCGTTATCACTTGGTGGCTTATGATGGCATATGATGGCGTAGCCATCATATGCCATCAACACAAAGTTGTCCGGTAAAGGCTTTGCCTTTACCAAAGCCATCAATAAGGTTGCGTAGCAACAGGTGCAAATCACTCACCTCTGCAAAACGTAGTTTGTTGTGGCTACGCCACATCACCTTCGGTGAGTGATGTGGCTTGTGCCAAACGAAGTTTGGCAACACAATAAACGACGCACCTGATGCCGTGCCCCGAAGGGGCAAAAGGGGCAACTAGTCTTGCCCGAAGGGCTTATCGTCGACTGGCAACCAATTTTGCAAAGGTGATTGCACAGGTTGCGCAGCAACCTTATAGGGCCACCCTTGAGTTAGCGATCATAAGCCACCGTTGCCCCGAAGGGGCATCGCAGTGCGTCGACTGGTCAACAAAGCTTCGCTTTGTAGCTAGTGCAACAATCACCAAGTAACCACTTTTGAGGGGAGCACAGCACAATAATTAATTTACTCTTATGACATTTTCCACGATTCAAACATTTTTAATGCCAATAGCTTTTACTTTTTTATTAATGTTAATGCTTTTGTATTGGGGACAAACTGCTTTTTTTGGGGGTTTAAAATATAACAAAGTTACAAATTTAATTTTTCTATTTTCATTTTTATCACTTACCGCTCTTTTAACTTTACGATGGGTAGATTCTGGACATTTTCCTTTGAGTAATTTGTATGAATCTTTATTATTTTTGTCTTGGAACTTTTTATTTTTAAATTTAATAGCTGTTTATACAACCCCAGAAATAAAGCATAATATAAATGTACAAGGCACTGTGGTGCCCTTGCACGCACCTTTGTGGCTACGCCATCAAGTGCAAGTGCTTGGTTTTGCTGGCAACAAGTTTGACAAAAACTCGCACACGCAGTTAGCCGATAAATTTGGGTTAGGTGTTATTTTATCGCCAATGGCTTTACTTACTTTTGGTTTTGCATTTTTAAGTTTGCCAAAAGACATGCAAAAAGCGACCGCTCTTGTCCCAGCGCTACAATCAAATTGGTTAATGATGCATGTAACGGTTATGATATGCAGTTATGCAGCTTTGCTTTGTGGGTCGGTTTTATCTATTGCTTTCCTTATTTTAAACACTTTCTTTATTCGACGTAATACAAAGATTGTGGCTGCTTGGAATAGGGTTTGGTCAAGGCAAAGCCTTGACCGTGCCAAACGAAGTTTGGCACAAACACCTTTGTGGCTACGCCATCAAGTGCAAGTGCCTTTGGTCCAGCAAGCACGTGCAAAGAATGAAGTGGGTTGTCTTTATCCGATAGGCCAAAGTTCAAATGTACAGGGCAACCATTTGTACAAGCAAAAAGCTTTAGACGTAGAAAGCTTTGCACATTTAAGTGCGAGACTTGATAATTATAGTTATCGAATTTTGGCTTTTGGCTTTCCATTATTGACTATTGGTATTTTATCAGGTGCTGTGTGGGCTAACGAGGCCTGGGGCTCATATTGGAGTTGGGACCCAAAAGAAGTTTGGGCTCTTATCACATGGATTGTTTTTGCTATCTATTTGCATACAAGAATAACAAAAGGATGGAGTGGCGAAAGATCTGCAATTGTGGCTAGTCTTGGTTTTTTTGTTGTATGGTTTTGTTATTTAGGAGTAAATCTTTTAGGAGTCGGGTTACATAGTTACGGATGGTTTTCCAAATAATAGATCTACACTACATACAATACATAGCATAATTTAATATGCCTTTTTTTTTGTTTCGCCCATTTGGGTGTGGGTTAATCAGAGAATCTATCCTATGTATTGTATGTTTTGCTTAGCGGATACATGGTTTTGTTAAGGGGCGTAGCCCCCACTTGTTTAAAATAATTGCAAAACTATGCACGTGGAGTGGAGGCTACAAAGCTTCGCTTTGTCAACGCGCGGTAGCGCGTAGCCCCCACAACCTATTTTGCAACTATTTTGCACTTCGTGTATCCAAACCCCATGTAGCCACAAAGGTGCATGCAAACTGGGCTACAAAGCGAAGCGTTGTTGACGTAGCCACAAGTGCGTAGTTTTGCCCTTTTTGCATGCTAAGCGAAGCTTTGCTCTGAAAGGGGCATTTGCCGAAGGCCCTTCGGGCAAGACTAACAAAGGGACTTAAAGGCACTTGTAGCAAAACTTCGTTTTGTAACTCAGTCTTAGCAACACTTGATGGCTTATGATGGCTACGCCATCAACTCAAAGGTGAGGGCTACAAAGCGAAGCTTTGTTGACCAAACAAAATTTGGCACAGGCACTTGCACCATCGGTGCCTGTGCTAGTCGACGCAGTGGTGGGTCCTTCGGGCAAGACTGGTCAACAAAGCTTCGCTTTGCAGCCCGTGCCTCTTTGCCTTTACTTGAATGCAAAAGTACGATGCACGAGGTACAACAGAGTGTGCAAACTGGGTTGTGGGGGCTACGCGCTACCGCGCGTTGGCAAAGCGAAGCTTTGTAGCCCCCACTCACCAGTGCATAGTTTTGCAATTAGGCACCAGTTGTGTGCACCTTGCTGCCAATTCCCCCACTTCCCCTACTTCCCGAGCATGCCCTCGGTTTGCCATGCCCATGCCTTGAAGGAGCAACGGGGCAACAGGCACTTTTACTTGATGGCTTATGATGGCATATGATGGCGTAGCCATCATAAGCCATCAACACAAAGGTGAAAAGCTTTGCTTCGCTCTGATGCACGAAGTGCAACACTTGTTGCACTAGCTACAAAGCGAAGCTTTGTTGACCAGTCGACGCACTGCGATGCCCCTTCGGGGCAACGGTGGCTTATGATCGATAACTCAAGGATGGCCCTATAAGGTTGCTACGCAACCTGTGTAATCACCTTTGCAAAATTGGTTGCCAGTCGACGATAAGCCCTTCGGGCAAGACTAGTTGCCCCTTTTGCCCCTTCGGGGCACGGCATCAGGTGCGTCGTTTATTGTGTTGCCAAACTTCGTTTGGCACAAGCCACATCACTCACCGAAGGTGATGTGGCGTAGCCACAACAAACTACGTTTTGCAGAGGTGAGTGATTTGCACCTGTTGCTACGCAACCTTATTGATGGCTTTGGTAAAGGCAAAGCCTTTACCGGACAACTTTGTGTTGATGGCTTATGATGGCTACGCCATCATATGCCATCATAAGCCACCAAGTGATAGCGATCATAGTGCCAAACTTCTTGCGAAGCATTGGCAACACAATAAAACGACGCACCTGATGCCGTGCCCCGAAGGGGCAAAAGGGGCAACTAGTCTTGCCCGAAGGCACCAGTTGCGTCGTTTTATTGTGTTGCCAATGCTTCGCAAGAAGTTTGGTCAACAAAGCTTCTGGTAAAGGCAAAGCCTTTACCGGACAACGAAGGTGTTTGTAGCCAGTGCGTCGACTGGCAACCAATTTTGCAAATACTTGATAGCGATCATAAGCCACCAAGTGTTGCAATTTGGTTGGGGGCATAGCCATGCACTATCAGAGCGAAGCGAAGCTTCTCACCTTTGTGTTGATGGCTTATGATGGCTACGCCATCATATGCCATCATAAGCCATCAAGTGGAAGTGCCATGCCCCTTTCACCTTTGCAAAACGTAGTTTGTTGTGTTGCCAATGCTTCGCAAGAAGTTTGGCACAAGCCACATCACTCACCGAAGGTGGCTAGTCGACATCGTCGACTGGCAAAGGTGAGTGATGGGCAAAGGCACGGTCAAGGCACTAGTGGCGACAGGTCAAGGCAAAGCCTTGACCGTGCCTTTGCAAAATTGGTTGCAAAACGTAGTTTTGCTACAGGTGCGTCGTTTTATTGTGGCTACATGGGGGCTACGCCCCCAATCACATCACGTGCAAAACTACGTTTTGCAAAGGTGATTGCACAGGTTGCGTAGCAACCTTATAGGGCCACCCCATTTGCCTTGACCTGTCGCAACAGAATCACCGAAGGTGGAAGTGCATCCGTTGCCCATCAAGGCACCTTTGCCCCTTCTTGCCCATCACCTTTGTGGCTACGCCACCAAGTGAAAGGGGCACGGCATGGCACTAGCGAAGCTTTGCTTCGCTCTGTAAGTGCCTTCGTTGTTGAGCGAAGCAAAGCGTTTGTGCCGAAGGCACCGTACAACGAAGGTGGAAGTGCCTGCGCCGAAGGCGGCAAAGCCCCGAAGGGGTATGTTTATCACCGTTGCCCCGAAGGGGCATCACCGTGTAGCCACAAGGGTGAGGGCTACAAAGCTTCGCTTTGTTGACCCTTTTGCAACAAGTAGAGACCATTTAGCCACCGTTGCCCCGAAGGGGCATCCCTAAGTAGCAACCATGTAGCCACAACTCATTTAAAGCCTACAAAATTTTGAACGTACAAGGTGTGAGATAAGTGTTGTAAATAAAGATACTTTTTTTGTAAACTTTAAGTGTTTTAAACAAAAAGAGATTGTAGCTCAATGGTTAGAGCGTTGCCCTGTCACGGCAAAGGTTGCGGGTTCGAGTCCCGTCAGTCTCGTAAAAAAAAGATTACCATTTTTTGAGAATAACCTACGCAAGTTATAAAGTTTTCTAAACGCGGTGCCAGCAAAAAGTCCAAGGCAGGAAAAGCAAGGCAACCATTGGTGATGCCCTCACCGAAGGCACTAGTTGCAAAGTCGGTTGTGGTGGCTACGCGAGTTAGCGCGTAGCCACCACAACCGACTTTGCAACTAGTGCCTTCGGTGAGGGCATCACCACACAAAATAGGTCTTAAAATAAGTATCTTTGCCTTGTACTTTTTCTTGATTGTACGCACGTAACGGATCGTTAGCTGATTTTGTTTTTTTATACTAAACAATTTTTTGTCTTTTATGTTTTTTATAAAAGACAAAAAATTGAAGCTAACTTCCCACTTTAAAAGCATCTACAAAAAAACCAATCATAATTCCTATTTTAAAAAAATTAGCAAACTTCCAAAATTGGGCTGTACGCACAACATCTTGTATAAAATGATTTATATCACCAAAGCCAAGTTTAAAAAAAAAATTTGTATAAATCGGTTTATCTGCACTTGTCGCTACTTGGTGGCCCGTTTTGTAGGTGCCTAAAAAAAATACGTTTGGCTTTTGTTTATGGTAGGCCGCATAACTCACAAATTCAAAAAAAATTACTAAAAAAAATATAATAATAATGTCCCAATAAAATAAGGTACGAATTTTATCTAAAATAGTACCAAAAAGGTTTCCTGTTAAAAATCCCAAAAGCAAAAGAGCAGCAAGACCAGTAAATGGTACATTTTGTAAATGTTTGTATTTTTTGAAATTGGCTTTAAATAAGTAGCCGTTTTTATAAGTTGGCAACATTGATGTCATAGATGTAAAGTATATAACTTATGCTTTGGCCCCTTCGGGGCCGTGCAAAGGCTATGCCGCCGTTGCCCCCTTGCCTTGAAGGGGCATGGGTATGGGCGTGGGCATGGGTATGGGCATGGGCATGGACATGGGCATTACCAAACAAGGCTGTGCCCTTCACCCCCAGAGCGAAGCAAAGCTTCTCGAGGTAAAGGCAAAGAGGCACTTTCCCTTGATGGCTTATGATCGCTAACTTAAGTCACCTTTGCCCCTTCGGGGCATGGCACTAGCGAAGCTTTGCTTCGCTCTGTAAGGGCCTCTTTGCCCCTTCTTGCCCTTTTGCCCCGAAGGGGCATGGGATGCACTTCCACCTTCGGTGATTCTGTTGCGACAGGTCAAGGCAAATGGGGTGGCCCTATAAGGTTGCTACGCAACCTGTGCAATCACCTTTGCAAAACGTAGTTTTGCACGTGATGTGATTGGGGGCGTAGCCCCCATGTAGCCACAATAAAACGACGCACCTGTAGCAAAACTACGTTTTGCAACCAATTTTGCAAAGGCACGGTCAAGGCTTTGCCTTGACCTGTCGCCACTAGTGCCTTGACCGTGCCTTTGCCCATCACTCACCTTTGCCAGTCGACGATGTCGACTAGCCACCTTCGGTGAGTGATGTGGCTTGTGCCAAACTTCTTGCGAAGCATTGGCAACACAACAAACTACGTTTTGCAAAGGTGAAAGGGGCATGGCACTTCCACTTGATGGCTTATGATGGCATATGATGGCGTAGCCATCATAAGCCATCAACACAAAGGTGAGAAGCTTCGCTTCGCTCTGATAGTACATGGCTACGCCCCCAACCAAATTGCAACACGTGCAAAACTACGCACTGGTGAGTGGGGGCTACAAAGCTTCGCTTGCTTTGTCAACGCGCGGTAGCGCGTAGCCCCCACAACCCAGTTTGCAAAGGCACTTGTAGCAAAACTTCTTGCGAAGCATTTGTCAACAAAGCTTCGCTTTGTAGCCCCTTGAGGCATGGGCATGACAAACCGAAGGTGGATGTAGTTTTGCTCACCGAAGGTGCTGTTGCACATGTTAGTCGATTATATGCCATGCCCCTTTGGTTGCAAACATAGTTGCCCTTCGGGCAACTGGTGCCTTCGTTGTCCGGTGCCTTCGGCACAAAAGCTTTGCTACAGGCACTTCCACCTTCGTTGTCCAGCGCCTTCGGCACAAAAGCTTTGCTTCGGTCAACAACGAAAGCACTTCCACTTGTTGCACTAGTGGCCCTTAGTTTAAAATCGCGAAGCTTCGCTTCGCTATTGCATATTGGTGGCTACTTGGTCGCGCCCTTGGTGGCTCCTTGGTCGCGCCTTTGCCCCTTTGCCCCGAAGGGGCACGGGCAACAACAAACACCAAACCCCGTTGCCCATCAAGGGTGGACCTATCACGTGCAAAAGTACGCACCTGATGCCGTGCCCCAAAGGGGCAAAAGGGGCAACTAGTCTTGCCCGAAGGCACCAGTTGCATGGCAACTATGCTTATGGGGTTGCCAATGCTTCGCAAGAAGTTTGGTCAACAAAGCTTCTGGTAAAGGCAAAGCCTTTACCGGACAACGAAGGTGTTTGTAGCCAGTGCGTCGACTGGCAACCAATTTTGCAAAGGCACGGTCAAGGCTTTGCCTTGACCTGTCGCCACTGGTGCCTTCGTTGTTCTGTAGCAAAACTTCTTGCGAAGCATTTGTCAGTGTTGCGACACCGAAGGTGATAGTGCATGGCTAAGCCCCCACAGCCAAAGCCCCTTTTGCCCCTTCGGGGCACGGCATGTTTATCACCATGTAGCCACAAAGGCACTTACAGAGCGAAGCAAAGCTTTGCTAGTGCCTTCGGTGCCTTGAGAAGCTTCGCTTTTCTCTGATGGGCAATAGGGCAAGCACAGTAAAGGCTTTGCCTTTACCTACTTACAAGTGCATCCGAAGGCTTGCAAAACTACGCACTTGTGTTCCAAACTTTGTTTGGTCAAGCAACTGATTTTGCATGTGTTGTGATGTGGCTTGTGCCAAACTTCGTTTGGCAACACAACACGTGAAGGGCTTTACAATGTGCGTACCTGTGTGTTTTTGTACTGAAAGGTACGCAAATTGTGATTACGCTATTCTAACATGCTATGGTATGTCACAACTGTTGAAGGAGAAATTTTGTTTAAATATCGAAAGATCCAATATTTAAAAACTGTATCTAAAAAAACTGGAAAAAGAGCAACAAATAATAAAATAAAGTTTTCATTTTCCGGAAGACCAATATGCCGAAGCAAGGCTTCTAAGGCAATTTCCCAACCACGGGGCGAATGAAATCCAACTAATAAATCCATCAACAAAATTAAAAGAAATGATTTTGTTGTGTCACTTAAACTATAAACTGATTCAGTTAAAAACGATTTGAGAATGATTATTTCAGGTCGCATAATTCGAAAAAGCCCATACAGGGTTAAAAAAGTGACGAAATCACCTAGAAGATTAGTTATTGCTAAAATACTCTGTTTGTTATAATTTTGCGCCAATTCTAAACTTTTTAATTGTATGTATGTTTTGCTAGACAAATTTATATCATTAGGCACATCTAAGATACCTTTGCCTTGTTTAATTTGCTGTAATGTGCAAGGTACCTCTTTTGCTTCGCACGTGTCTGATGGCACGTACAAGGTACCTTCTTTGCCTTGTACATTCTCATAACTTTGATCTGACAACAATTCAAAAAACATTTTCTCAGAAAAATCTTGCATTTCTGCAAATGCTCGTTTTTCTTGATATTGATTAAGAAAAATCGAATTTTGAGATGAATTCCAAAAATGTTCTATTAATGGTTGAAATAACAAAGATTTAAAGGTGAAATTAACCAGCAAGGGAATACATATAAGACTTACAAGAGATTTAATTGAAACTAAAATCTGATAGCGTGAAACACGATATTCTTGTATAGCAATTTTTTCTTTACCGGGTAAAAGTTGCTGCAAGAATCTATCAACAGTACGAATAATAGACCGGGGTATTAAGCCTGTTGGTTCAAAAGCTTCTTTATTTTGGGTCATCTTTATCTATTTAAAAATTGTACAAGGCATGTACAAGCAAAAAGGCGTGCTAGTCTCACCCTCAGACATTTTTGTAAAGGCAAAGAGGCACTTGCGATGCCCATGCCCCTTCGGGGCAAAAGGGGCAACGGTGATTGTTGCCCAGGTTGCTACGCAACCTTCTTGGTGATTGGTGGCTATTTGGTGGCTACTTGGTGGCTACTTGGTGGCGTCGCCACCAATCACCAAACACCATGTAGCTACCATCTAGTTGCAAAGGTGCCAGTGCCAAACTTTGTTTGGTCCACAAAGCGAAGCTTTGTAGCCCTCACCGAAGGTGGCCTTTACAGTGCCACGTGTAAGTGTTGCAAAACGTTTTGCGAAGAGGTCCACTTTCGGGTTGCCCTACGGGCATGGGTTACAAAGCTTCGCTTTGTTGACCAAACGAAGTTTGGCACAAGATGCACTATCAGAGCGAAGCGAAGCTTCTCACCTTTGTGTTGATGGCTTATGATGGCTACGCCATCATATGCCATCATAAGCCATCAAGTGGAAGTGCCATGCCCCATCACGTGCAAAACGACGCACGGACAAAACTACGTTTTGTCCATTTTGCAAAGGTGAAAGGTTGCCAGTCGACGATGTCGACTAGCTACAGTACAACGAAGATGATGGGCAAAGGCACGGTCAAGGCGCTAGTGCACCCCATTTGCCTTGACCTGTCGCAACAGAATCACCGAAGGTGGAAGTGCATCCGTGGCCCATCAAGGCACCTTTGCCCCTTCTTGCCCATCACCTTTGTGGCTACGCCACCAAGTGAAAGGGGCACGGCATGGCACTAGCGAAACTTTGCTTCGCTCTGTAAGTGCCTTCGTTGTTGAGCGAAGCAAAGCTTTTGTGCCGAAGGCACCAGACAACGAAGGTGGAAGTTCCTGCGCCGAGGGCGCCAAAGCCCCGAAGGGGCGTGTTTATCACCGTTGCCCCGAAGGGGCATCACCATGTAGCGACAAAGGCACTTACAGAGCGAAGCAAAGCTTCGCTAGTGCCATGCCGTGCCCCTTTCACTTGGTGGCGTAGCCACAAAGGTGATGGGCAAGAAGGGGCAAAGGTGCCTTGAGGGCTACAAAGCGAAGCTTTGTTGACCAGTCGACTGCGTCGACTAACACAGGCACCGAAGGTGCAAGTGCCTGGGCCAAACATCGTTTGGTCACCAAAGCTTCGCTTTGTAGCCCGTGCCTGAGAAGCTTCGCTTCGCTCTGGTAGGCAATAGGGCAAGACTAGCTCACCCAAGTCGATTAGCATACCAATTTGTTGACTAGCTGACGCGTAAAACAAAGCTTTTTTGGATCTGTAAAAGGTTTTTTGTTACAATCTGTGTACCTGCAAAACGAAGTTTTGCATGCAAAGAGGCACTTGCACCTTCGGTGCCAGTTCGCTCATGCGTACCTTGTACGTGCGTATACGACAGATTGTAACAGATACCTTGACGCTTTTCAAAAGTTTTTTTGAAACTTAGAAGCGACAACCTTTTACAATGTTTGTATCGCACGAATAGCATACATAGCATGATTATGGTTTTCTAAGTTGCAAAATAAAGGCAAAGCTTTTACCGTGTCTGTTGCGAAGTTTGGGCAAAGCAAAGCCTTGCTAGTGCTTTTCCCCCACCAAAGGTGGAAGTGCTTTAGTTGAGAAGCTTTGTAGCCTTCACCTTTGTGGCCACCTGGTCGCGCCCATGGCGTTTGGTCCACCTTCGGTGAGCCCGCCACCAAGTGCAAAACTACGCACCTGTAGCTAGTCGACATCGTCGACTGGCAACCAATTTTGCAAAGGTGAGCCCGCCACCAAGTAGCCACCAATCACCAATATGGTTGCCCTTCGGCCCACTAGTGCAACAAGTGTTGCACATGTTAGTCGACTATGTCAACTTACAAGTGCATCCCGTAGGGCAAAGGGTGACTATTGGGTGGCGCAGCCACCGTTGCTTCGAAGGGGCATCACAAGTGCCTTTGTTAGTCGACGTCGTTGACTTACTCACCGAAGGTGGTGTTGCACATGTAAAATGGGCTACAAAGCGGAGCTTTGTTGAATTGACCAAACAAAGTTTGGAACACAAGTCCGTAGTTTTGCAATTGTTGCACTTCGTGCATCAGAGCGAAGCGAAGCTTCTCGGGTGTGCCAAACATCGTTTGGCAATCAGGCACGCCCGGGCAAGGCTTGTCTTGCCCTAGTTTGCCAGTCGACGATGTTGTGGGCCATGCCCCGAAGGGGCAATAGGGCAGGCACGGTAAAGGCTCTGCCTTTACCTACTAGCTTACTCTGCGCTAGTTTTGCCCTATTGTTCCTTCTTGCCCCTTCGGGGCATGACATGGCATGCAGTTCGGGGTAAACTAAGGGCAAGACTGGTCAACAAAGCTTCGCTTTGTAGCCCTCAAGGCACCTTTGCCCTTTCTTGCCCATCACCTTTGTGGCTACGCCACCAAGTGAAAGGGGCACGGCATGGCACTAGCGAAGCTTTGCTTCGCTCTGTAAGTGCCTTTGTCGCTACATGGTGATGCCCCTTCGGGGCAACGGTGATAAACATGCCCCTTCGGGGCTTTGCCGCCCTCGGCGCAGGCACTTCCACCTTCGTTGTCCGGTGCCTTCGGCACAAAAGCTTTGCTTCGCTCAACCACGAAGGCACTTACAGAGCGAAGCAAAGCTTCGCTAGTGCCATGCCGTGCCCCTTTCACTTGGTGGCGTAGCCACAAAGGTGATGGGCAAGAAGGGGCAAAGGTGCCTTGATGGGCCACGGATGCACTTCCACCTTCGGTGATTCTGTTGCGACAGGTCAAGGCAAATGGGGTGGCCCTATAAGGTTGCTACGCAACCTGTGCAATCACCTTTGCAAAACGTAGTTTTGCACGTGATGTGATTGGGGGCGTAGCCCCCATGTAGCGACAATAAAACGACGCACCTGTAGCAAAACTACGTTTTGCAACCAATTTTGCAAAGGCACGGTCAAGGCAAAGCCTTGACCTGTCGCCACTAGTGCCTTGACCGTGCCTTTGCCCATCACCTTCGTTGTACTGTAGCTAGTCGACATCGTCGACTGGCAACCTTTCACCTTTGCAAAATGGACAAAACGTAGTTTTGTCCGTGCGTCGTTTTGCACGTGATGGGGCATGATACTTCCACTTGATGGCTTATGATGGCATATGATGGCGTAGCCATCATAAGCCATCAACACAAAGGTGAGAAGCTTCGCTTCGCTCTGATAGTGCATGGCTACGCCCCCAACCAAATTGCAACACTTGGTGGCTTATGATGGCATATGATGGCGTAGCCATCATAAGCCATCAACACAAAGGTGAGCCCGCCACCAAGGGCGCGACCAAGTAGCCACCAATATGTACTAGCGAAGCGAAGCTTCGCCATTTTAAACTAAGGGCCACTAGTGCAACAAGTGGACGTGCCTTTGTTAATCTTGCCCGAAGGGCATATAGTCGACTTACACGTGGCCTTGCCCTCTTTGCCTTTACCGACGGCTAGCATTATTTGTTGTCGAAGTATAAAAATATAGAAAAAAACAAACTAAAAAATATATATGTCACGATATCGTGGTCCTCGTTTACGAATTGTACGCCGGCTTGGAGAATTGCCGGGGTTAACAGCTAAACCGCCTAAAAAAGAAAATCCACCAGGCCAACATGGCCCGAACAAACAAAATAATAGAAAACGTAAAGAATCTCAGTACGGTATCAGATTACAAGAAAAGCAAAAACTTAGATTTCATTATGGAGTAACAGAAACACAATTGTTAAAATATGTTAAACATGCTCGAAAATCAAAAGGTTCAACTGGAGAATTACTTCTTCAACTTTTAGAAATGCGGCTTGACAGTGTTGTTTTTAGATTAGGAATGGCGCCAACTATAATAGCCGCTAGGCAAGCAATTACTCACGGACATATCCAAGTGAATCAAAAAAAAGTGAGTATTCCGAGCTATCAGTGCAATCCAAAAGATCAAATATCTGTGACTGCAAAAAAACGATCTCGTCAATTAGTTTCCTCTTTTAAAGAAAGTAGAAATATATCGTTACCTTTACCGACCTATTTAACCGTTGAGAGCGATTCTAATGAAGGTCGAGTTACAAGAATAACGGATAGAGAGTCAATCGGTTTAAAAGTAAATGAACTTCTTATTGTTGAGTTTTATTCAAGAAAAATGTAAAAACAGTACCTACTTTAGTACGTGCATTGTTTTCAAATTTTTTATTTTAGTAAATTGTTAGCGCTTTTAGTGTAGCCTTTTTGCGTTGTGAACAAGCGCGCAGCAGCAAAACTTTGTTTGTAGTCGCAAGTTACAAAATGCTGTGTATAAAGCACGCACGTACTTTGTGGTATTTTAGTGTTGCCTGTGCCAAACTTCGTTTGGCAACACTAGTGCATGTAAAGGCAAAGAGGGCGGGGAAAAGAGACACTTGCAAAACGACGATGCATTTGTAAAACGACGTCCACGTGCAAAACGACGCACCTGATGCCCCTTCGGGGCAACAAAACTTCTTTCGAAGCATTTGTCAGTGGGGGCTAAGCCCCCACAGCCAATTTTGCAAAGGTGCGCAGAAGCATGGTGGCATATGATGGCATATGATGGAGTAGCCATCATAAGCCATCAACACTGGTGCCTTCTGGCAAGACTAGCTTACTCTGATAAGCAACAGGCACTTCCATTTGTTGCACTAGAGGCCCGAAGGGCAACCATATTGATGGCGTAGCCATCATGTAGCCACAAAAGTGAGAAGTTTCACTTCCCTCTGATGCACTTGTAAGTCTTGCCCGAAGGGCATATAATCGACTAACATGTGCACCACTTGGTAATTGGTGGCTACATGGTCTTTGGTGGCGTAGCCACCAAACACCGTTGCCCCTTTGCCCCGAAGGGGCATGGGCATCACCAAACACTATGTAGCCACAAAGGTGAGGGCTACAAAGCTTCGCTTTGTTGACCATTTTGCAAAGGCAATGTTGAGAAGCAACCGGTTGCCCTACGGGTTGCACGAAGTGCAACAATTGCAAAACTACGTCTACCTTCGGTTTGCCTGAAGGCGCGCCCGGGCAAGGCAAGCCTTGCCCTAGTTGCTGCACACTCTGTTGTGTTGATGGCGTAGCCATCACAAGCCACATCACTTGTAAGTCTTGACCTATTCCCCATTAGGCACTTGCACCTTCGGTGCTTGTGCCAAACATGGTTTGGTTGTGGCTGCATGATCGCTATTAAGGCACCTTTGCCCGTCAAGGCACCTTTGCCCTTTCTTGCCTTTTCGGGGCACGGCATGGCACTTCCACTTGATGGCTTATGATGGCATATGATGGCGTAGCCATCATAAGCCATCAACACAAAGGTGAGAAGCTTTGCTTCGCTCTGTAAGTGCCTTCGTTGTTCGGTAGCTAGTCTTGCCCGAAGGCACCAGTTGCATGGCAACTATGCTTATGGGGTTGCCAAACGAAGTTTGGTCAACAAAGCTTCGCTTTGTAGCCAGTGCGTCGACTGGCAACCAAAGGTGCATAGCACTTCCACCTTCGGTGAGAAGCTTTGCTTCGCTCTGTAAGTGCCTTCGTTGTTGGCGCTTTTGGCGCCAGTGCCTGTAGCAAAACTTCTTGTGCCTTCGGCACCGGACAACGAAGGCACCAGTTGCTCTTAGTTTAACTATGTTTGCAACCAAAGCCATCAATAAGGCGCAACCAATGCTTCGCAAGAAGTTTGGTAAAGGCGCAGGTGCAACTGTTGCCCCGAAGGGGCATCCCCAACTGTTTGCAACTCCGTCTCCGCAACACGTGCAAAACGACGCACTGACTACAAAGCGAAGCTTTGTTGGCGTAGCAACCGATTTTGCAAAGGCACTTGCACCTTCGGCGCCTTGAGAGCTACAAAGCGATGCTTTGTTGACCAAACAAAGTTTGGCACAGGCACCGAAGGTGCAAGTGCCTCTTTGCCTTTACTTGGGGTCAACAAAGCTTGTCACCGAAGACACAGGCTACAAAGCTCGGCTTTGTGGTCCAAACTTCGTTTGATTTTGCACTTGATGCCCCTTCGGGGCAACTAGTCGACGCAGTTGGGGGAAACTAAGGGCAAGACTGGTCAACAAACATAGTTAAACTAAGGGCAACTGGTGCCTTCGTTGTCCAGCACCTTTGTGTTGATGGCTTATGATGGCTACGCCATCATATGCCATCATAAGCCACCAAGTGAAAGCCTTCGTTTACAAAAAGCTTTGTAGCCCTATTGGTGATTGGTCGCTACTTGGTGGCTACGCCACCAAAGACCGTGTAGCCACTATGTAGCCACAACCAATGCTTCGCAAGAAGTTTGGTCAACAAAGCGAAGCTTTGTAGCCCTTGCGAAGCAGCCCTGTTTGTAGCCCTTGCGAAGCAGACTTGTTTGTCAACAAAGCGAAGCTTTGTAGTCCTTTTGCATAAATTAAGAAGCAGGCTTCGCTTCGCTCTGAAGGTGCGGCTAGTGCCATGGCTGTCCAAATACCCAACTTGTAACAAGCCTAGAGGGCTTTGTTTACTGGTAGGTAAGTTACACAAATAAAATTTTTAATTCAAATTATATATATATATATTATGCCAGTTCCAAAAAAACGTACTTCAAAAGCAAAAAAAAAAATTAGACAAGCAAGTTGGAAAAAAAAAGCTTTTCAAGAAAGCCAGAAAGCTCTTTCTTTAGCTTTTTCTATACTTAACAAGCGTACTAACACAAGCAAATAAAAAGAGTACTTATGTAAGAAGCGTCAACTTTGGTTTTTTTATAAAGTTCCGCCAATGCCACTACGCATTGTACAGGGGCTACTGACCCCCTCTTTGTTATGGCTGCAAGACCAAGGCACTGGTAGCAAAACTTCTTACCGAAGGCACCGGCAAGACAAAGTGGTCGAAGCAAAGCTTCTCACCTTTGTGTTGATGGCTTATGATGGCTACGCCATCATATGCCATCATAAGCCATCAAGTGGAAGTGCCTTGCCCTATTTGTCAACAAAGCGAAGCTTTGTAGCCCAGTCTTCGCAACAGGTTTGCTTTGCAAGGGCTACAAAGCATCTCACCTTTGTGTTGATGGCTTATGATGGCATATGATGGCGTAGCCATCATAAGCCATCAACACAAAGGTGATAGACCTGATCAATATTTATAGAAACTTGTAATGCATGAAAAAGTTCAAATTATGGAAAATAGAACCAAAAAGTTTTAATGCACGCGCTCTTTTACAATTGTCTGTACTTGTGATGCCCATCAGGCACGCACGGGCACTTGATGGCGTAGCCACAAAGGTGCCCGTGCGTGCCTTAGGTGAAAGGGGCAACGGCGGCCAGCAAAACTCCGTTTTGCTGAACACGGCGCAGCCGCCGCGTAAAAATCGTGTTTTGTATAGACCAAGTGTAATTTTTACGTATTCGTATTTTCTTTTTTTTTTAATAGTCCCCATTTGCGCTTTACTTACGAAGGCAAGCCAAACCTTGTTTCGAGACTTTTTTTTTATTGCAACCCAACCAATAGCTCTGTCTGCATACAGTGTTACTTTTAGTATGGCTTTTGTAGCGTCTCTTTTTAACGGTGTGTTTGGGTTTTTGTTAGCGTGGGTATTAGTTCGTTATAATTTTCCAGGAAAACGTTTTTTAGACGCAGCAATTGATTTACCTTTTGCGGTTCCTACGTCAGTCGCCGGGTTAACTTTAGCAACAGTGTACAGTCCACAAGGTTGGATTGGCGAATCTCTTGCAAAAGTCGGGATACAAGTTGTTTATACAAGAGTCGGGATAGCAATAGCCATGATTTTTGTTTCGTTGCCATTTGTTGTTCGCTCATTACAGCCCGTATTACAAGAGATCGATGAGCAGATTGAAGAGGCGGCTTGGTCTTTAGGAGCTTCTTCGTATCGAACATTTCGAAAAGTACTTTTGCCGCCTCTTTTACCTGCATTTCTAACCGGCCTTACTTTAGGATTTTCGAGGGCTATTGGGGAATATGGTTCTTTAGTTTTGGTATCGTCAAACATTCCGTACAAAGATTTAATAGCCTCGGTTCTTATTTTTCAAAGTCTAGAACAGTACGAATACGGAGAAGCAACCGTAATTGCGACAGTAGTATTATTTATTTCCTTTTTGATACTTTTTGGAGTCAATTCATTACAATCTTGGAGTCGTAATAGGCAAAATTGATATCTTATACGTACAAAAGGACGGGCGACAAAGTTACGCTTTGTTATGGATGGGCGTTAGGCGCCCAAGCGCAGAGCTCAAGCATTGCACGGGCTTTGACTGTGGGGGCTTAGCCATGCACTATCACCTTCGGTGTCGCAACACTGACAAATGCTTCGCAAGAAGTTTTGCTACAGAACAACGAAGGCACTGGCCCTTGATGGGCAACGGTGTTTGGTGTCTACATGGTGGCTACATGGGGGCTACGCCCCCAATCACCAATCACCAAGGGCGCGACCAAGGAGCCGCCAAGTAGTCAACAAAGCTTCGCTTTGTAGCCACAAAGGTGAGAAGCTTTGCTTCGCTCTGAGGCTGAAAGGGGTATGGCATATAGTCGATTAACAAAGGCACTTAAAGGATGTTTCGCAACAGCTCAAGGCAAATGGGGTGGCCCTATCACGTGCAAAACGACGCACCTGCACCTTCGGTGCCAATTTTGCAGAGGTGTCGCCACTAGTGCCTTGACCGTGCCTTCGGTTTGTCCGTAGGGATGTACAAAGTGCAACACGTGCAAAACTACGCACGGGCAAAACGTAGTTTTGCCCCTTTTGCAAAGGTTTGCCCTACGGGCATGGGCTGCAAAGCTTCGCTTTGTTGACCAAACAAAGTTTGGCTTTACTTGAGTGCTACAAAACTTTGTACCAACTCTCTTTGTTTTCCGCTTTTACACGTTAGCCAAATTGCGTTTTGCATGTGCCATGTAGCCACTAAGTACGTACCTTGTACTTACAGATTTAGGGTTACAAAGTCTTGTTTAAATAGTTCTGGGTCTGAAGGGACTCGAACCCTTAACTTCCGAGTTAAAAGCTCGTTGCTCTGCCAAATTGAGCTACAGACCCGTTTTTTCTTATTTTAGTATACACTTTTTAAATGTTGAATGTGCCGTGCAAAAAGGCCACATGCTGTTTGCACTGGTAAAGGCAAAGCCTTTACCAGTTGGAGACTACTTGTTGTGGCTACAACACCAAGGCGTAGCCACGAAAAATCATGTAGCGCCCATATGATGTAACTACATTGTGTTTGGTAAAGCCCATGCCTCACCCTTGCAAAATTGATAGCTACGTCAACAAAGCTTTGCTTTGTAGTCAGTGCGTAGTTTTGCGCGTGTTGCAATTAGGCCAAGGCAAGCCTTGCCCTCACCGAAGGTGTAAGTGCATCCCCTTTCAGCTTCAGAGCGAAGCAAAGCTTCTCTGATGGGCAAGAAGGGGCAAAGGGGCAACGGTGTTTGGTGGCTACACAGTCATTGGTCTTTGGTCGCGACCATAGGCGCGACCAATATGGCGCCAAAGGCGCAAGTACAACAATCACCAACCACATCAGGCACGGGCTACAAACAGGCACGCACCCGTGCGTGCCTGTTTGTAGCCCGTGCCTGTTACGAAGCATCCCACACCACTCACCGAAGGTAGACGAAGCAAGCAAAGGTGAGCGAAGCTTTGCTTCGCTTGTGCGAAAAGTATCAAAAACATGGTGTACAAGACATGCAAAAACTTTAGGAAAAACTTTGTTTGCACGCAAAAAAAAAAAGTATAATATATTTAATAATTATAAGAAAGGAGTTTGTTTTATTATGACAGCTTATTATTTGCCATCTATTTTAGTACCCCTTGTTGGTCTTGTATTTCCAGCCCTAACTATGGCGTCACTTTTTCTGTACATCGAGAAAGAAGACATTCTTTAATGTGTAAAATGTACAAGGCTACTTTTGTGCCCTTGCCGCAGAGCGAAGCTTTGCTTCGCTCTAGGGGTTAGTGGCCACTTGTGGCTACTTGTTGCAAATGCATGGGCCACCTCCAGTAAGGCAGAGGCTACGTCACCGTCATCCCTTTGCGCCTTTGCCCCTTCTTGCCCCGAAGGGGCACGGCATGGGAAGCACTTCCACTTGTTGTACTAGCGAAGCAAAGCTTCGCTAGTACAACAAGTGGAAGTGCCCATCGCAGGTGAGACTGAGAAGTTTTGTAGCCCATGCCCTGTTGCCCCGAAGGGGCATGACAAAAGCACCGGTTGCTACGTCAACAAAGCTTCGCTTTGTAGACCGCGCCTGCACCTCTGTTTGTCGACAGAGTCGACTTACACGTGCAAGTGCCTTTGCAAAAGGGTTAACAAAACGAACCTTTGTAGCTCTCATCGAAGGTGGATGTCGTTTTGCCACCTTCGGTGAGTGATGTGGCATATGATGGCGTAGCCATCATATGCCACATCACAACACATGCAAAATGGGCTACAAAGCGAAGCTTTGTTGACTTGACCAAACAAAGTTTGGAACACAAGTGCGTCATTTTGCCACCTTCGGTGAGTGCTGTGGCATATGATGGCGTAGCCATCAACACAACAGAGCGAAGCTTTGCCTCGCATGCACCGAAAGTGCAAGTGCATTGCTCTTGCTATTTTTGGGTACTACGATATATAATATATATATAATCGGCCTATAGCTCAATTGGTAGAGCATCGCTCTTACAAAGCGGGTGTTTGTGGTTCGAGTCCACATGGGCCGAAAACAGTTAAAACATTGAATGCATTAGCGAAGCTTTGCTTCGCTCTAGTGTAAGCAAAAAGAGGTAAAGGCACGTCCCCTTTTCCTAGCTACCTGCAAAACGGCGTTTTGCGAATGATGTGATTGGTGGCTACGCCACCAAGTAATCACCAATAGGGCTACAAAGCTTTTTGTAAACGAAGGCTACAAAGCGGAGCTTTGTTGACAACGAAGGCACCAGTTGCCCTTAGTTTAACTATGTTTGTTGACCAGTCTTGCCCTTAATTTACTCCGAACTGGGTTGACTAGCTACAAGTGCAACAATAGAGCTACAAAGCTTTTTGTAAACGAAGGCTTTCACTTGGTGGCTTATGATGGCATATGATGGCGTAGCCATCATAAGCCATCAACACAAAGGCACTGGTGGCCCTATCACGTGCAAAACTACGCACCTGATGCCCCTTCGGGGCAACAAAACTACGTTTTGCAACCAATTTTGCAAAGGCACGGTCAAGGCTTTGCCTTGACCTGTCGCCACCCTTTATGGACAACGAAGGCACCAGTTGCCCTTAGTTTAACTATGTTTGTTGACTAGTCTTGCCCTTAGTTTCTCCCAACTGCGTTGACTAGTTGCCCCGAAGGGGCATCAAGTGCAAAACCAAACTTCGTTTGCGCAACAAAGCTTCGCTTTGTAGACCGTGTCTTTGTTAGTTGTGTCCGAAGGGCCTTCGGCGAATGTCCCTTTAAGCCTCAGAGCGAAGCAAAGCTTCTGGTAAAGGCAAAGCCTTTATCGAACAACGAAGGTGGAAGTGCCTTCGGTGGGGACTTGCAAAATCGGCTACAAAGCGAAGCTTTGTTGACGTAGCTGCAAGTGCGTAGTTTTGCCCTTTTTGCATAAATTAAGAAGCTGGCTTTACTTCGCTCTGCTGCACATGTTAGTCTTGCCTGGCTTATTTGAACAATACGCCAAAAGCGGTGTGTCTTCGCCCCTTTCAGCCTCAGAGCGAAGCGAAGCTTCGCTCTGATGGACAATAGGGCAAGGCTTTTGTTGCAAATGCTTCGCAAGAAATTTTGCAACACTTACAAGTGCATCGTAGTTTTGCAAGTGCATCCCTACCACTTTTGATGTGGCAAAATGCCTTCAAGACTACAAAGCTTCGCTTTGTTGACGCATTGCCAAAAAGCTTTGCTTTTTAGCCGATGACAATGTTGATTAGCCATTTCTTTTTGTTGTTTACTTTTTTCAGAAACCATAAAAGTTAGAGCAACTTTATCCTCATTTATTCGGCAAACTACCTGGAAAGCATGTACCCACCTTAAAAAAAAGGAAACGCAATAAAAGGAGCCCATGCCATACGAAGTATTTATTAAAGGCACTTGCACGTGTAAGTCGACTTTGTCGACAAACAGCGGTGCAGTCAAGGGCTACAAAGCGAAGCTTTGTTGACTATTTGGTGGCTCCTTGGTCGCGCCCTTGGTGATTGGTGATTGGGGGCGTCGCCCCCATGTAGCCACCATGTAGCCACCAAACACCGTTGCCCCTTTGCCCCGAAGGGGCATGGGCATCACCAAACACCAAAGACCAATCCCCAATAGGGCGAAGCTTTGCTTCGCTGGTGCGAAACCAAACTTCGTTTGGTCAACAAAGCTTCTCACCGAAGGCATGGGCTACAAAGCTTCGCTTTGTTGACCAAACGAAGTTTGGCACAGGTTTCGAAGCAACAGTGCCTGTTTGTCGCCCGTGTCTTTAGTATGTGTGTCCTTTGCCCGTAGTTTTAATAATCGTTTTGTCATTTGTGGTGTTGCTCTTGACATTCTTGCACAGCACAATATATACTATCAAGTTGTAAAGATGAAAAAGTACAAGATTGCTTCTATGCCACAGAGCGAAGCTTTGCTTGTGCCGTGTCTCCTCTCTGTAAAAGGGTCAACAAACAGTCATTCTTGTGCCTTTGCAAAATTGGTTGCAAAACGTAGTTTTGTTGCCCCGAAGGGGCATCAGGTGCGTAGTTTTGCACGTGATGGGCAATAGGGATGCACTTCCAGTTTCGGTGATTGTGTTGCGACAGGTCAAGGCTCAAGGCACGTTAGAAGCTTTGCTTCTAACTCTTTGGCTTGACCGTGCCTTTGCCCCTTCGGGGCATGGCACCAGTGGCTATGCCACCATGATAATGCATGTCTGCGGGTGTAGCTCAGTGGTAGAGCATCTCGTTGCCAACGAGATGGTCGGGCGTTCGAATCGCCTTACCCGCTTACTTAAAAGTAATAATTTAAATAAAGTTAATCGTATAAGGCTTGAGAGCAAGGCAAGAGGGCAAGCTTTGTCCGTGCCTTGACCCACGAGGCATGGGTAGGCCAGCTTTGTGTTGTGCCAAACAAAATTATGCACGGGCTCCAAGCAGGCACGGTAAAGGCCACCTTCGGTTTGCCCTACGGGATGCACAATCACGTGCAAAACTACGTTTTGCAAAGGCACGGTCAAGGCTTTGCCTTGACCTGTCGCAACACGTGCAAAACGACGCACCTGATGCCGTGCCCCGAAGGGGCAAAAGGGGCAACTAGTCGACATCGTCGACTGGCAACCAATTTTGCAAAGGCACAAGCGAAGCTTCGCTTCGCTCTTTGCCCTACGGGATGCACAATCACCTTCGGTGTCGCAACACGTGCAAAACTACGCACGGACAAAACTACGTTTTGTCCATTTTGCAAAGGTTTGCCCTACGGGCATGGGCTACAAAGCTTCGTCAACGCGCGTTTACCAAACTTTGTTTGCTTGCGTAGGTTGACCAAACTTCTTGCGAAGCATTGGCACACCTAGGGCTGTGGGGGCATAGCCATGCACGAAGTGCAACACTGACAAAACGAAGTTTTGCTACAAGTGCCTTTACCGGACAACTTCGGTGATGGTCAACAAGGCAAGCGCATTGTACTTTTGCAAGTGCCTTGATCACATTTTTACATAAAACCAGTGCTTATTCTTTGCCTCATTTTTATGATGTTTTTATAAACTGTCAGAGAGTGAGCGCAAAAAAAACGCTAGAAAGTATTCGCTTCAGTTAAAGGCAAAGAGGCACTCGTTGCTACGTCAACAAAGCTTCGCTTCGTAGCTTATGCCCTGTTGCCCCTTTGCCCCTTCGGAGCATGGGCATGGCAAACCGAAGGCACTAGTTGCAAAATCGGTTGCTACGTCAACAAAGCTTCGCTTTGTAGCCAGTGCATAGTTTTGCAACTATTTTGCACTTCGTGCATCCTGCGCCAAACTTCGTCTGGTCAACAAAGCGAAGCTTTGTAGCCCATGCCCGTAGGGCAAACCTTTGCAAAATGGACAAAACGTAGTTTTGTCCGTGCGTAGTTTTGCACGTGTTGCGACACCGAAGGTGATTGTGCATCCCGTAGGGCAAAGAGCGAAGCGAAGCTTCGCTTGTGCCTTTGCAAAATTGGTTGCAAAACGTAGTTTTGTTGCCCCGAAGGGGCATCAGGTGCGTAGTTTTGCACGTGTTGCGACAGGTCAAGGCAAAGCCTTGACCGTGCCTTTGCAAAACGTAGTTTTGCACGTGATTGTGCATCCCGTAGGGCAAACCGAAGGTGGACTTTGCCTTTACCAAAGCCATCAATAAGGCGCAACCAATGCTTCGCAAGAAGTTTGGTAAAGGCGCAGGTGCAACTGTTGCCCCGAAGGGGCATCCCCAACAGTTTGCTGCTCAGTCTTCGCAACAGGCTCCAAAGGTGCAAGTGCCTTCGGTTTGCCATGCCCATGCCCCGAAGGGGCTTTCACTTGGTGGCTTATGATGGCTACGCCATCAACACAAAGGTGATGGGCAACAGGGCATGGGCTACATGTTGATTAAACAAAGTTTGCCGCAGGCCCCGAAGGTGCAAGTGCCTCTTTGCCTCTACTTGAGGGCTACAAAGCTTCTCGTAAAGGCAAAGCCTTTACCGGACAACGAAGATGTTTGTTGCCTATTTTGCATAAATCAAGAAGCTGGCAAAGCTTCGCTCATTTAGGGTCGCCATTCTCTGGGCAGCCGTTAATTAACGTTTCTGTGCTAGTTTTAACTGAGGTGGATTTAGAGCGAAGCAAAGCTTCGCTCTATTGAATAGATCGACAAACGTTTACTATAATTCAATTTTGTAAACTTTTAGTTTGTTTAATATACTTTTATTTTCTTTATTTATACCATACATTTTTATATAGTATGTAATATTAAAATAAATATTATGATGATCGAGCTTGTAAAACATCCAATTTTTACTGAAAAATCTGTGCGGTTAATAGCTTACAATCAATATACTTTTGACGTTGATTTAAAACTAACGAAACCACAGATTAAAAAAATAATTCGAGAAATATTTAAAGTTGATGTTCTTTCAGTAAACACACACAGACCACCACGAAAAAAAAAACGTTTAGGTTTTCATCAAGGTTTTAAATTAGCCAACAAACGGGTTATTGTAACTATTAAAGAAGGCCAATCTTTACCGTTATTAACCGATAACTAACTTAGCCGTTTTTATAAATCACCTAGTTAGAAGCTTTGCGTAGCTCTCACCCCCACCTTCGGCGGGTGCACCTTGTACGAAAAATGCTCGTTTTTTCTAGTAAATGTTAAAAAAACAAAGTTTATATTACACCAATTTACGAAAAAATAATTGAGAAATAGATAATGGGAATTCGTTTATATAATCCATATACACCAGGAACTCGACAACGTTCAGTCTCTGACTTTGCAGAACTTAGTTCATCTCGACCAGAAAAACGGTTACTTGTTAATAAACATCGATCTGTAGGTCGTAATAACAGAGGTATTATTACAAGCCGACACCGAGGCGGCGGGCATAAAAAACTTTACCGTCAGATTGACTTTCAAAGAAATAAAATCGGTATGGTAGCAAAAGTAGCATCAGTTGAATATGATCCAAATCGAAATGCTCGAATTGCGTTGTTAAACTATCCAGATGGTGACAAAAAATATATTTTATACCCACGTGGCCTTAAGAAATCAGAAAATGTTGTAGCTGATCAAGATGCACCTATTTCTCCTGGAAATGCCTTGCCTTTAAGTAATATGCCATTAGGAACTGATTTACATAATATTGAACTTTCTCCTGGTAAAGGCGGACAGCTAGTTAGGGCTGCCGGTTCTGTGGCTCAGCTTGTAGCAAAAGAAGGTCAATTTGTGACAATTCGTTTACCGTCTGGTGAGATTAGGCTATTACCTAAAGGATGCTGGGCAACTATTGGGCAAGTTGGAAACGCAGATGCAAACAATTTAACAATTGGGAAAGCAGGAAAAACGAGATGGTTGGGACAACGACCTAGAGTAAGAGGTGTAGCTAAAAATGCTGCCGACCATCCCCACGGTGGAGGTGAGGGAAAATCTCCTATTGGTCGGGCGCAACCAGTAACACCATGGGGTCAGCCCACATTAGGTCGACGCACAAGAAAAAAGAAAAATCAAACAAATAAATATATCCTTAATCGACGTAAATAATATGCGCCGCCATTTTTTTGTCGCTTCAATTTCTTTTTTAGAGACACAAAGGCACGTACTTGCAAAGCTAAGCATTTGTGGCTATCTTATGACCCCTTCGGGGCCATAGAGCAAAGTAAAGCTTCTCTGGTAAAGGCAAAGAGGCACTAGTTTCGACAGGTCAAGGCAAAGCCTTGACCGTGCCTTTGCAAAATTGGTTGCAAAACGTAGTTTTGTTGCCCCGAAGGGGCATCAGGTGCGTAGTTTTGCACGTGATAGGGCAACTAGTGCCTCTTTGCCTTCCCCTCTTCGCTTTTACCGGTTGCAAATGCTTCGCAAGAAGTTTTGCAACATTTACACGCGGAAGTGCCTTCCGTTTGCCATGCTCATGTTCATGCCCACGCCCTGAAGGGTCCAAGGAACAAAGGGGCAAAGGGGCGAAGAGGGAACAGGCACGGGCTACAAAGCGAAGCTTTGTTGACGTAGCAACCAGTGCCTTTGGTTTGCCATGCCCATGTCCCTTTCAGCTTCAGAGCGAAGTTTCGCTTCGCTCTGATGGGCAAAGGGTGAACAGGCACTAGTTGCAAAATTGCTTGCAAATGCTTCGCAAGAAGTTTTGTTGCCCCTTTCACCTTCGGTGATGGGCATCAGGTGCATAGTTTTGCAACTATGTTGTGGCTATATGATGGCCTCTTTAAGGCCATAGAGCGAAGCAAAGCTTCTTACCAAAAGTGGAAGTACAATCACATCACCCACCGAAGGTGGCAAAACTAAGCACTTGATGCCCATCACCGAAGGTGAAAGGGGCAACAAAACTTCTTGCGAAGCATTTGCAACCAATTTTGTAAAGGCACTGTAAAGGCACAGGCTACAAAGCATCGCTTTGTTGACCAAACAAAGTTTGGTTGTGGCTACACGATGGCTACGCCATCAATAAGGTTGCTACGTCCACAAAGCTTCCCTTTGTAGCCTGTGCAAATCACCTCTTCGCCTTTACCTTTGCAATGCCCATGCCCCGAAGGGGCAAAGGGTCAACAGGCACGAGCGAAGCAAAGCTTCGCTCTGTGGCTACGCCACCAAGTGCAAAACGACGCACCTGATGCCCATCACCGAAGGTGAAAGGGGCAACAAAACTTCTTGCGAAGCATTTGCAACCAATTTTGCAAGGGGGAGAGCTACAAAGCTTCGCTTTGTTGCCCCTTTTGCTCCCCTTTGCAAACTGGGCTGTGGGGGCTACAAAGCTTCGCTTTGTTGATGTGCACTTGGTGGCTTGTGCCAAACTTCTTGCGAAGCATTGGCAACACAAAGGTGCCAATTCTTCCACTCATCAATGCGTCGTTTTGCACGTAGTGCAACACTCACCTTCGGTGAGTGATGGGCAATAGGGCAACTTGCCCTATTGCCCCTCCTTGCTCCGAAAGGGCATGGCATGGCTTTGCGTCGACTAGTCAACTAAGCGAAGCTTTGTAGCCCTTGCCTATAGCAAGAAGTCGACTAGCACGGGGTACGCACAGCAAACGTCGTAGTAGTAAACCATTCTTTACGTTACAACAAAAACAAACTAAATTTCTTATGTCGCGCTCACTTAAAAAAGGTCCATTTGTTGCTGATCATTTGTTAAAAAAAATTGAAAAATTAAACAGCCAAGGCGAAAAAAAGGTGATTATTACATGGTCAAGATCCTCAACTATCGTTCCTATGATGATTGGGCACACTATAGCAGTGCACAATGGCCGTGAACACTTACCCGTTTTTGTGACCGATCAGATGGTAGGTCATAAATTGGGAGAATTTTCTCCAACTCGAACTTTTCGAGGGCATTTAAAAAGTGATAAAAAATCACGCCGTTAAAGTACAAGGCGCGTTCCGTGCTAGTCGACTTTTTGACTTCAGGCCTGTTTCGCAAGGGCTACAAACAGAGCGTGTAAAATAGGCTACAAAGCTTTTTGTAAACGAAGGCTACAAAGCGGAGCTTTGTTGACAACGAAGGCACTGGCAAGGCAAATAGGCGCGGGCTACAAAGCGAAGCTTTGTTGACTAGTCGACGCAGTGGTGGAAACTAAGGGCAAGACTAGCACAGGCACCGAAGGTGCAAGTGCCTGTGCCAAACTTTGTTTGGTCAACAAAGCGAAGCTTTGTACCCCTCGCCGAAGGTGGGCCTTGCCCTGTTTGTTGACCAGTCTTGCCTTTAGTTTCCCCCAACTGCGTCGACTAGCTACCAGTGCATAGTTTTACAACTAGGGCAAGGCACTTGTAGCTACGCAACTCAGTTTTCGCAACAGGTTGCTTCGCAACAATGCCTTTGCAAAAAGGGTTGCGTAGCTACAAGTGCGTCGTTTTGCACCTGTTGCAAAACTTCTTGCGAAGCATTTGCAACACTTGGTGGCTTATGATAGCTAACTGACCGAAAGTGGAATATGGTTAAACTGAGGGCCACTAGTGCAACACAAGGGTGAGCCCGCCACCAAGGGCGCGACCAATAGGGCTTTGTAGCCCTTGCGGAGCAGACCTGTTTGTTGCCCCTTTTGCAAAGGCACTTCCACGTGTAAGTCGACTGTATGCCATGCCCCTTTCAGAGCGAAGCGAAGCTTCGCTTGTGCCGCTGCAAAATCGGTTGCGTAGCTACAACGTCGTTTTGCCACCTCCGGTGAGTGATGGGCAATAGGGCAAGACTAACAAAGGCACTTAAAGGATGCTTCGCAACAGGTCAAGGCAAAGCCTTGACCGTGCCTTCGGTGAGGGCTACAAAGCGAAGCTTTATTGACAAAACGACGCACTTGTAGCAAAATTGGTGGCAAACCTAGTTGCTATGCCCCATCACCTTCGGTGAAAGGTTGCAAAACAAAGTTTTGCTACAGAGCAACGAAGGCACTAGTGGCGACAGGTCAAGGCAAATGGGGTGGCTCTATAAGGTTGCGTAGCAACCTTATAAGGCCACCCTTGATGGGCAAAAGGACAACTGGTGCCCTCGTTGTCAACAAAGCTCCGCTTTGTAGCCTTCGTTTACAAGAAGTTTTGTTGCCCCTTTCACCTTCGGTGATGGGCATCAGGTGCATCGTTTTGCAACCGATTTTGCTTACTCTGAAAGGGGCATGGCAAAGGCTTTGCTTCGCTCTGTGGCATGGCAAGGGCATCACAACGAAGCCACCCGTACTTTGTACTAGTACTAAATAAAATGTCTTAATTAAAAAAAATCTTAATGTTCTATGGGTCAAAAAGTAAATCCTCAAGGTTTTCGATTAGGTGTAAGCCAACCGCATGTTTCGCATTGGTTCGCTAAAAACAGACAGTATTCAGAGTTAGTTCTTGAAGATCATTTTTTACGAGATTGTATACATAAAAAATTCCAAAATGCGGGTATTGCAGAAATTAATATTGAAAGACAAGTCGATACGATTAAAATAGAGATTTCTTCGGCGCGACCTCGCCAGCTTTTGGGATCATTTAATAAAGATCAACATCTTTACACAGGAATACAGTTGTTACGAGATCAACTAACTCAATTATTAAAAAATTATCGACTTCTACAAAACAAAAATCTTGATTTTACACAGAGAAAACAAAGTCGATTAGACCGTTTTAATGTACAAGGAGGTACCTCGACCGTGCCTGTTGAAATTACTACCGAAGGCCCGGTAAAAACGTCGCCTTTACCTTTACAAAATAAAGCTTCTGATACGTCTGCCAAAACAAAGCAAAGCGAGGTACCTTTAAAAGCACCACTTAAAGGCTTCGATATTAATATTAGTATTCATTTGACGAAGCTTGCCGAACCTGATACTTCCGCAGCGTGCTTATCTGAATTTATTGTGGAACAATTAGAAAAACGTATACCATTTCGTCGAGCAATGAAACAAGCAATTTTAAAAGCTCAAAAAGCTAATATTAAAGGTATAAAAGTTCAAATAGCGGGTCGATTAAATGGTGCAGAAATTGCAAGAAGTGAATGGATTCTTAAAGGTCGTGTGCCCTTGCACACCCTTCGAGCAAAAGTGCAATATAGTTATCGAACTGCAAGAACCATTTATGGTCTTTTGGGCGTAAAAGTTTGGGCTTTTACCGATGAAAATTCGTACATACAAATATAGACACTTTGCCTTGACCTGTCGCAACAAAATCACCTTTGTGTTGATGGCGTAGCCATCATAAGCTACCAAGTGGAAGTGTATCCCATGCCCATGTTTTATCGAAGGTGGCCATGCCCCTTTCAGCCTCAGAGCGAAGCAAAGCTTTTTGAGGCACCGAAGGTGCAAGTGCCTTTGTGGCTACATGATCGCTATCAAAGCACCTTTGCCCCTTCTTGCCCATCACCTTTGTGGCTACGCCACCAAGTGAAAGGGGCACGGCATGGCACTAGCGAAGCTTTGCTTCGCTCTGTAAGTGCCTTCGTTGTTGAGCGAAGCAAAGCTTTTGTGACGAAGGCACCGGACAACGAAGGTGGAAGTGCCTGCGCCGAAGGCGCCAAAGCCGTCAATAGGGCTACAAAGCTTCGCTTTGTTGACCAGTCGACGGGCGTCGACTGGCCATGTGCAATCACATCACTTGCAAAGCTACGCACCTGTAGCAAAACTACGTTTTGCAACCAATTTTGCAAGTGTAAGTCTTGCCCTATAGCCCCTTCGGGGCATGGCATAAAGTTCTGGCAGGCACTTGCGCCTTCGGTGCCCTACTAACAAAGGCACCCAAAGGCACTAGTGGCGACAGGTCAAGGCAAAGCCTTGACCGTGCCTTTGCAAAACGTAGTTTTGCACGTGATAGGGCCACCCTATTTGCTTTTACTTGAGGGCTACAAAGCTTCGCTTTGTTGACCCTTTTGCTCTCTTCGCCTTGCCCGCTTTGCCTTTGCTTGAGGGCACGCAAAGGGGCAAGAGGGCAATGGCATCACAACACAAAGAGTTATGATTGGTGCACTAGCGAAGCAAAGTTTCGCCCTATTGGTCGCTACTTGTTCTGGCTTCGCAACCAGGGCTACTTGGTGATTGGTGATTGGTGGCGTAGCCACCATGGGCGCGACCATGGGCGCGACCCTGCAGCCACCAAATATCAAAGACCATGGGCGCGACCATGTAGCCACAACAAGGCGTGCCTTGTACAATAAAACTTGGTGTGCTTATTTTATTTTATCAAAATTAAATAAAAACAATGTTAAGTCCAAAAAGAACAAAATTTAGAAAGCAGCAACGTGGAAGAATGAAAGGTGTGGCCACTCGTGGTAACAAAATTGCGTTTGGCGATTTTGCGTTACAAGCTTTAGAGCCGTGTTGGCTAACATCACGCCAAATTGAAGCGGGTCGAAGATCAATGACTCGTTATGCAAGACGAGGTGGTAAGCTTTGGATACGGGTTTTTCCAGACAAACCGGTAACAGCTAGAGCAGCTGATACTCGAATGGGTTCTGGAAAAGGTTCACCAGAATATTGGGTTGCTGTTATTAAACCCGGTCGAATCTTGTATGAAATGAGAGGAGTTACCGAATTAGTGGCTCGAACTGCTATGAGAAATGCTTCGTATAAAATGCCTGTGAAAACTGCTTTTTTGACAAAAACACAAAGTTAATTTTCTAGAGCTTAAGCATCAATTTCGACGCGGACTATATAATTTGTATGCACAAAGCTTGGTGATGCCCATGCCCATGCCCATGCCCATGCCCATGCCCATGCCCATGCCCATGCCCCGAAGGGGCAAAGGGGCAAAGGGGCAAAGGGGCAAAGGGACATCTTCGGTTGGTCATGCCCATGCCATACCCCTTCGGGACAAGAAGGGGCGAAGGGTCAACAGGCACTTCCACTTGATGGCCTATGATCACTAACTGAAGGCACCGAAGGTGTAAGTGCCTTTGTGGCTGCATGGTGATGCCCCTTCGGGGCAACGGTGACAAACATCCCCTTTCGGGGCTTTGGCGCCTTCGACGCAGAACAACGAAGGCACTAGTGGCGACAGGTCAAGGCTTTGCCTTGACCGTGCCTTTGCAAAATTGGTTGCCAGTCGACGATAAGCATAGTTGCCATGCAACTGGTGCCTTCGGGCAAGACTAGTTGCCCCTTTGCCCCTTTTGCCCCTTCGGGGCACGGCATGGGCATCAGGTGCGTCGTTTTGCCACCTTCGGTGATTGCACAGGTTGCGTAGCAACCTTATAGGGCCACCCTTGATGGGCAACGGTGTTTGTTGATGCCCCTTCGGGACAAAGGCGCGACCAAGGGCGCGACCAAGTAGCCACCAATATGCACTAGCGAAGCTTTGCTTCGCCATTTTAAACTAAAGGCCTCTAGTGCAACAAGTGGAATATAGTTACTACGTAACTAGTGCAACACAAAGGCACTTACACCTTCGGTGCCTTGAGAAGCTTTGCTTCGCTCTGATGCACTTGCCCTATTGCCCCTTCGGAGCATGGCATAAAGTTGTGGGCCCTTCGGGCAGGCACGGTAAAGGCTTTGCTTTAACCCACTAACAGAGGTGGGGCCAGTGCTTGAGAAGCTTTGCTTTGCAAGCAAAATGGGCAAAACTACGAACTTGTAGCTACGTCAACAAAGCTTTTTGTAAACGAAGGCTACAAAGCGGAGCTTTGTTGGCAACAAAGGCACAGGTGCCTGTTTGTAGCCGATTTTGAAAGTGCGTCGTTTTGCAAGTGCTCACAGAAGATGAGGATGTCACTTACACGTGGCAATTGCTACAAAGTACGTTTATTAGAAAATTTTAAAAATTTAAACATGGGGATTCAAGTACAATCATATCTTAATGTTGCAGATAATAGCGGTGCAAAAAAATTGATGTGCATTCGTGTTTTAGGCGTTAACCAACAACAATTTGCTACTATTGGCGATGTTGTTGTTGCCGTAGTGAAAGACGCTTTACCAAATATGTCTATAAAAAAATCGGAGATAGTACAAGCAGTTATTGTTCGGACTTGTAAGGGTGTTAGACGTGAAAATGGAATGACTATAAGATTTGATGATAACGCCGCAGTGATAATTAACAAAGAAAAAAATCCACGTGGTACTCGAGTTTTTGGACCAATTGCACGAGAATTGCGCGATCGTCAATTTACGAAAATTGTTTCTTTAGCTCCAGAAGTTGTTTAAAAAAATGAGTTTTATTCTTTAAAAAGCTTCATTTTCTAAAGTACAAGATAGCATTAAAACCAAGCGTTACCCAAGAGCAATTTAGATGTTACAAACGCGTAGCTTTCGCGCGCGGCGCAGCCTTTGGATGGGCGCGTAGCGCCCAATCGAAGGGTCCATCACGTGCAAAGTTTTAAACTGAAAACAAAATAGATCGTCAAGCATTTGTGGCTACTTAGCCCGAAGGGCGTGGTCAACAAAGCGAAGCTTTGTAGGCCGTGCAAAATTTAGTTTTGCGACAAGTAGCCACCAAATAGAGCGAAGCTTTGCTTCGCCTGCACCTTTGTGTTGTGTTTATGGCCCCGAAGGGGCCGTATTGTTACTACGTAACTAGTGCATACGGCACATCACATGGTCTTTGGTGATTGTTGCACTAGCTACAAAGCGAAGCTTTGTTGACCAGCCGACGCACGGCACTTGGTGTCTGATGATCGCTAACTCAAGGGCCACTAGTGCCTTCGGTGGAATATAGTTTCTAGTCGACATTGTCGACTGGAAACTATATTCCACCGAAGGCACTAGTGGCGACAGGTCAAGGCAAAGCCTTGACCGTGCCTTTGCAAAATTGGTTGCAAAACGTAGTTTTGTTGCCCCGAAGGGGCATCAGGTGTGTCGTTTTGCACGTGATAGGGCCACCCTTGAGTTAGCGATCGCCACCAAATGCCGTGCGTCGGCTGGTCAACAAAGCTTCGCTTTGTAGCTAGTGCAACAAGTGCAAGTGCAATCAGATCACCCTAGTACAAAACTATGTTTTGCACCCTCTGATGGACAGGTGGGGACTAAAACGTAGTTTTGCAACAAGTAGCCACCAAACCAATCACACCACTCAAGTAAACATACAAGGTACTTAGTTTTTGCTTTGTAACCTTTTTAAAAAGGTTACAAAGCAAAAACTAAGTACCAGTGCATTTTCAAAAAAAATATGGCGCAAAGATTAAAAATTTTTTTTAACAAATCGGTTCTTCCAAACCTATTGTCAGGAGATTTTGGGTACAAAAATAAATTTGAGCCCCCACGATTAGAAAAAATTGTGATAAATCGGGGCCTAGGCGATGGTTCACAAAATTCAAAAATTGTTGAATCGTGTTTAAAAGAGCTAACATATTTAACAGGTCAGAAAGGTATTGTTACAAAATCTAAAAAAGCAATAGCCGGTTTTAAGGTAAGAGAAAAAGCATCAGTAGGTGTTTCGGTGACATTGCGAGGGGATCGAATGTATGGTTTTTTGGATCGCCTTATAAATTTAGCGCTTCCTCGAATTCGGGATTTTCAAGGAGTAAATCCTAAAAGTTTTGACGGTCATGGTAATTACAGTTTAGGTTTAGAGGAGCAATTGATGTTTCCAGAAATTGATTATGATAAAATTGATCAAATTCGAGGTATGGATATTTCAATAGTGACAACAAGTAAAACAGATAAAGAAAGTAGGCTTCTTTTAAAAGAGTTTGGGATGCCGTTTCGCGACTAAAAATTTTTACAGAATGTAGCTTTTTTCTTAATATGCCTTTGTTCACCTTCGGCTTGCCCTGCGGGCATGGGCTACAAAGCTTCGCTTTGTTGGCCAGTCTTGCCCTTAGTTTCCCCCAACTGCGTCGACTAGCTCCAAGTGCAACAAGTAGCCTTGGTGGCGAATCCAGAACAAGTAGCGACCATGTAGCGACCAATGATCATGTAGGCATCATGTAGCCACAAGCAAACGAAGTTTGGTCAACAAACAGAGTGTGCAAAATGCACGGGCTACAAACAAGAGCGAAGCTTTGCTTCGCTAGAGCCTCCGTTGTCTGGTGCCTTCGTTTACAAAAAGCTTTGTTGACCAATCGACGAAGTTCGGGGTGCCCTTCGGGCAAGACTAGCGCACCGGTTGCTAGTCTTGCCCTATTGCCCATCATGGTCGTTTGTGCCAAACTTCGTTTGGCAACACTAGTGCCTTCAACACTAGTGCCTTCGGTGAAAGGGGCATGGCTTTGCCTCGACTGGTCAACAAAGCTTCTTACCGAAGGCACTTCCACCTTCATTGTCCGGTGCCTTCGTTTACAAAAAGCTTTGTGGACCAAACTTCGTTTGGCACAGGCACTCTAAAGGCAAAGCCTTTACCGTGCCTGTTGCGAAGTATAGAGTTACGTAGTAACTAGTGCCTTGCCCATGCCCTGTTGTCTCTTTGCCCCTTCGGGGCATGGGCATGTCAAAGGCACGGGCTACAAGCAAGAGCGAAGCTTTGCTTCGCTCTTGCTTGTAGCCCGTGCCTGTTGCAAACAGAATAAGCTAGTCGACATCGTCGACTGGCAAACTAGGCACTTGCACTTGATGGCATATGATGGCTACGCCATCAACACAAAGGCACCTACACCTTCGGCGCCTTGAGAAGCTTTGCTTTGCTCTGTTGTGTGCACTTGGTGATTGGTGGCTACTTGGTAGCGCCTTTGCCCCTTTGCCCCGAAGGGGCATGTTTATCAACAAACACCATGTAGCCACAAAGGTGCAAATTCAGGGTGGCCCTATAAGGTTGCTACGCAACCTGTGCAATCACCTTTGCAAAACGTAGTTTGTTGTGTTGCCAAACTTCGTTTGGCACAAGCCACATCACTCACCGAAGGTGGCTAGTCGACATCGTCGACTGGCAAAGGTGAGTGATTTGCACCTGTTGCTACGCAACCTTATTGATGGCTTATGATGGCTACGCCATCATATGCGCGATCATAGTGCCAAACTTCTTGCGAAGCATTGGCAACACAATAAAACGACGCACCTGATGCCGTGCCCCGAAGGGGCAAAAGGGGCAACTAGTCTTGCCCGAAGGCACCAGTTGCATGGCAACTATGCTTATCGTCGCCTGGCAACCAATTTTGCAAAGGCACGGTCAAGGCACTAGTGGCCCGAAGGGCCACCCCATTTGCCTTGACCTGTCGCCACTAGTGCTTCACCTTTGTGTTGATGGCGTAGCCAGCACAAGCCACCAAGTGGAAGTGCCTTCGGTTTGCCCTACGGGCATGGGCCGTGCAAAGTGTTAGAAGCAAAGCTTCTAACGTGCCTTAAATTTTGCATAGTCATTAGCATAACAAATAAATAAACAATGGTTAACGATACATTAAGTGACGTATTAACTCGTATTCGTAATGGCTGTTTAAACAAAAGTCAAGTGGTTTCAATCCCATTAACTCGTTTAAGTCAACAAGTTTGTCAGACTTTACAAAAAGAAGGATTTATTGAATCATTTCAAAGAGATCAATCTTTTAATGTAAAATTACGTAATTCTAATACACCTAAACATGCCCAACTACTTGTTAAATTAAAATACAAAGGAACGGATATCAAAAAACAAAATTGTATTACAAACTTAAAACGTATAAGCAAACCCGGACTACGAGTTTATACACGTAACAAACAAATTCCTACAGTATTAGGTGGATTAGGCATATTAATTTTATCAACACCTCAAGGTATTATGACTGACAGAGAAGCTCGCTTTAGAAAAGTTGGGGGAGAAATTTTATGCTCCATTTGGTAAAGTAAAAATAAATGTTTAGCTGCAAAATTTTATATTTTATGATTGTGTACACTTGAGATTTTTAATGGAAAAAACTTATGGTGTAGTTGGTCATACACAGGCACTTGCACTTGATGGCTTATGATTGCTAACTCAAGGGTGGCCCTATAAGGTTGCATAGCAACCTTATAGGGCCACCCCATTTGCCTTGACCTGTCGCAACACAACGCGCGTTAGCGCGTAGCCCACACAACTGATTTTGCACACTCTGTTTGCAACACTTACAAGTGCATCGTCGTTTTGCTACCTTCGGTGAGTGATGGGGCAATAGGGCAAGGCAGTGGTAAAAGTACTTGCACCTTCTTGCCCATGCCTTTTAGGGGTAAAAGGGGCACCGTATGCAAAGCCACGTACATTTGCAACACTTACACGTGGACGTGCGTAGTTTTGTACGTGGTGATGGGCCATTTGTTGCCCAGGTTGCGTAGCAACCTTATTGGTGGCTACTTGGTGGCTCCTTGGTCGCGCTTTTGCCCCTTTGCCCCGAAGGGGCATGGGCCACAACAAACACTAAACACCAAGCACAAAGGTGAGGCATAGGCGTAGTCACAACGGCTACAAATCTTTGCACATACCTTTTTGTGGCTGTGCTAATGTAGCGACCAATCTGTTACGTGTGTCCATTTGTAAAACAATAAACTTAAAAACTTTAAAAGCTATGTTAGGAGCAAGTACAATTGTAAATGAAAAATGAAAAAAAATCGTACAGATGAGCAACCTATTGTTGAAATGGAAGGAATAGTCACTCAAAATTTGTCTAATGGTTTGTTTAAAGTAAAATTAACAAACGGTTTTATAGTTTTAGCTCATCTTTCCGGAAAAATTAGGCGAAATTACATACGAATTTTGTTAGGTGACAGGGTAACTTTACATTTGAGCCCATATGATTTACGACGAGGAAGAATAGTTTACAGGCTTCGTCAAGATAAGCAAGATTGATATTTTATAAAAATTTAACATGAAAGTACGACCTTCAATTCGAAAAATGTGTGATAATTGTCGTTTAGTTCGACGAAAACGAAAAATTCTTATAATTTGCTCTAATCCCAAACACCGTCAAAGACAAGGTTAAATAAATTTGTACTTACAGAGTAAGCTAGCTGGCGCAACCAACAGTTGCCCTACGGGCTAACGTGCCTTCTTTGTCAACAAAGCTCCGCTTTGTAGCCTTCGTTTACAAAAAGTTTGGTCAAGGCGCACGTGCCTGCTCTATTGCTCATTAAGGGTGGCCCTATAAGGTTGCTATGCAACCTGTGCAATCACCGAAGGTGGCAAAACTATGCACCTGATGCCCATCACCGAAGGTGAAAGGGGCAACAAAACTTCTTGCGAAGCATTTGTCAGTGTTGCGACACCGAAGGTGATAGTGCATGGCTAAGCCCCCACAGCCAATTTTGCAACTAGTGCAGATTCCACCTTCGGTGAGTTCGCGATCATAAGCCACTAAGTGGAAGTGCATCCTGTGCTAATTGAAATATCCATACCTCGAAAGAGAAGTTTTGTAGCCCTCAAGGCACCGAAGGTGTACGTGCCTTTGTGGCTACATGGTGTTTGGTGATGTCCATGCCCCTTCGGGGCTTTGGCGCCTTCGGCGCAGAACAACGAAGGCACTAGTGGCGACAGGTCAAGGCAAATGGGGTGGCCCTATAAGGTTGCTACGCAACCTGTGCAATCACCGAAGGTGGCAAAACGACGCAACTGATGCCCCTTCGGGGCAACTAGTCGACACCGTCGACTGGCAACCAATTTTGCAAAGGTGATTGCACAGGTTGCATAGCAACCTTATAGGGCCACCCTTGATGGGCAACAGTGTTTGTTGTTGCCCCGAAGGGGCAAAAACGCCACCAAGGGCGCGACTAAAGGCGCGACCAAGTAGCCACCAACATGGTAAGCTAGTCTTGCCCGAAGGCACCAGTGTTGATGGCGTAGCCATCATATGCAACCATGCTTCTGCGCACCTTTGTGTTGCACTAGTTGCGACAGGTCAAGGCAAAGCCTTGACCGTGCCTCTGCAAAAGGGGCAAAACTACGTTTTGCCCGTGCGTAGTTTTGCACATGATAGGGCAACTATATTCCACCTTCGGTGAGTTAGCGATCATAAGCTACCAAGTGCCGTGCATCGACTGGTCAACAAAGCTTCGCTTTGTAGCTAGTGCAACAAGTGTTGCAATTTGGGTGGGGGCGTAGCCATGCACTATCACGTGCAAAACGACGCACCTGATGCCCCTTCGGGGCAACTCGTCGACATCGTCGACTGGCAACCACTTTTGCAAAGGCACGGTCAAGGCAAAGAGTTAGAAGCAAAGCTTCTAACGTGCCTTGACCTGTCGCAACACAATCACCGAAGGTGGAAGTGCATCCTGTGTCAAACGAAGTTTGGCCAACAAAGCTTCGCTTTGTAGCCCTTGCGAAGCAGACCTGTTTGTAGCCCATGCTACAAAGTACAGACCAAATAATAATTAAAAAATTAATCGGTAAAGTGCACTATTTTTATGACAAAACCTATACAAAAACGAACAAAACGAACAACACACGCGGTTGTTCACATTCAAGCCACTTTTAATAATACAATAGTGACAATTACGAATTTAAAAGGCGAAGTGTTATCTTGGTGTTCCGCCGGAGTTTGCGGCTTTAAAGGAGCGCGAAAGAGTACTCCTTTTGCAGCTCGAAATGCAGCGACAAATGCAGCAAAACAATCGCTGGCTCAAGGAGTTAAACAGGCTACCGTTATAATTAAAGGTCCAGGGCGGGGTCGAGAAACGGCTTTACGCGGGCTCCAAGAAGCAGGATTAAAAATTACTTTAATTCGAGACATTACGTCGATTCCTCATAATGGTTGCCGCCCTCCAAAAAAACGACGAGTTTAATTTTACAACTATAAACAATTTTAGATGTATTGTCATGCCCATGCCTCTCGGGGCTGCAAAGCGAAGCTTTGTTGACAAATGCTTCGCAAGAAGTTTTGCTACAAGTGCCTTTGCAAAATTGGTGTGCAAAAGTGCGTCGTTTTGCACTTGGTGGCTTATGATCGCTAACTCACGGAAGGTGGAATATGCACTAGCGAAGCGAAGCTTCGCCATCTTAAACTAAGGGCCACTAGTGCAACACAAAGGTGATTGTGTTGCGACAGGTCAAGTCAAAGCACGGGCAAGGCTTTGCCTTGCCCTAGTTAGAAGCAAAGCTTCTAACGTGCCTTGACCGTTCCCTTGCCCATTACCTTCGTTGTACTGTAGCAAAACTTTGTTTTGCAACCTTTCACCTTTGCAAAAGTGGTTGCCAGTCGACGATAAGCATAGTTGCCATGCAACTGGTGCCTTCGGGCAAGACTAGTTGCCCCTTTTGCCCCTTCGGGGCACGGCATCAAGTGCGTCGTTTTGCACGTGATGGGGCATGGCACCAGTTGCCCTTTTGCCCCTTCAGGGCATGGCAACTATGATAGTGCATGGCTACGCCCCCACCCTAATTGCAACAGAGTAAGCTAGTTGGCGCAACCAACCGTTAGAAGCAAACCTTTTAACGTGCCTTCGTTGTCCGGTAAAGGCACTTGTAGGAAAACTTCTTGGGAAGCATTTGTCAACAAAGCTTTTTGTAAACGAAGGCTACAAAGCGGAGCTTTGTTGACAACGAAGGCACCAGTTGCCCTTTTGCCCATCAAGAGTGGCCCTATAAGGTTGCTATGCAACCTGTGCAATCACCGAAGGTGGCAAAACGACGCACCTGATGCCGTGCCCCGAAGGGGCAAAAGGGGCAACTAGTCTTGCCCGAAGGCACCAGTTGCATGGCAACTATGCTTATCGTCGACTGGCAACCAATTTTGCAAAGGCACGGTCAAGGCTTTGCTTTGATCTGTCGCCACTAGTGCCTTCGTTGTTCTGTAGCAAAACTTTGTTTTGCAACCAAAGAGGCATGGCAACTATGTTTGTAGCCCTAGGTGTGCAAAACGAAGTTTTGTCAGTGGGGGCTATGCCCCCACAGCCCGTGCTTTGCCTTTACCAAAGCCATCAATATGGCAAGCTAGTCTTGCCCAAAGGCACCAGTGTTGATGGCGTAGCCAGCATATGCCACCATGCTTCTGCGCACCTTTGCAAAATTGGTTGCAAATGCTTCGCAAGAAGTTTTGTTACAAGTGCGTCGTTTTATTGTGTTGCAAATGCTTCGCAAGAAGTTTGGCACTATGATGGCTACGCCATCAATCACATCACCTTCGGTGAGTGCGGGTGCGTCGACTGGTCAACAAAGCGAAGCTTTGTAGCTAGTGCAACAAGTGGAAGTGCCTCTTCGCCTTTACCGGTTGCAAAACTTCTTGCGAAGCATTTGCAACACTTACACGTGGAAGTGCCTCTTTGCCTAGCCCTTAAAAGGAAGCCTTGGCCTGACTTTGGACCGTTTGCTTACAAAGCTACTCACCGAAGGTCTGCTTCGCAAGGGCTACAAAGCGAAGCTTTGTTGACCAAACTTCGTTTGGCACAGGCACCTTTGTGTTGCACTAGTTGCGACAGGTCAAGGCAAAGCCTTGACCGTGCCTTTACAAAATTGGTTGCCAGTCGACGATAAGCATAGTTGCCATGCAACTGGTGCCTTCGGGCAAGACTAGTTGCCCCTTTTGCCCCTTCGGGGCACGGCATCAGGTGCGTCGTTTTGCCACCTTCGGTGAGTGATAGGGCAACTATATTCCACTTTCGGTGAGTTAGCGATCATAAGCCATCAAGTGCAAGTGCCTGTTTGTACAGTGCAAATTTGCAAAACTGTATATGCAACAAAGATTACAGCAGCCTATAAGGCTTACTAAGTTTGGCACGTACAAAGTACGCGCAAGGTACCTGATGTGTTGTGTTGCCAAACGAAGTTTGGCACAGGCCACATCACATGGTGTGTGGTGATGCTCGTGCCCCTTCGGGGCAAAGAGGCAACGGTGTTTCGTCTTTGGAGGTTACGCCACTAAGTAGCCCCCAAGGTCGCGACCAAGTAGCCACCAATAAGGCGCAACCAATGCTTCGTAAGAAGTTTGGTAAAAGCGCAGGTGCGAAACAAAACGGCTTGTACTTGCACCTTCTTGCCCATGCCCCTTCTGGGCAAAAGGGGCACCGCATGCATACACTGTTAGAAATTATTGATTAAAAATGGAAGATCTTGTGCTTTCGTGTTTAGAGTCTCGAGTAGAAGAAAACCGAAATTTATACGCTCGTTTTTTATTAGGCCCCTTTGTAAAAGGTCAAGCTTTAACTGTAGCAACAGCTTTGAGACGTTCTTTGCTTTCATCGGTCGAATCCATTGGAATTACGGCACTTTCTATTCAAGGAATAACACACGAATTTTCTACTATTGCAGGTGTCAGAGAATCTGTTTTAGAGTTATCATTAAATTTTCAAAAAGTTGTTCTTTGCTATCAAAAAGATGCTTCTGCTCCAAAAAAAATTTCTGAAGGTGTTCACGTAGGATATTTACAAGTTCAAGGACCTAAAATTGTTTATGCCAATGATTTAAAATTACCTTTAGGGATTGGGTGTGTGGATCCTACGCAATATATTGCAACTTTATCGATCAAAGGTTTACTTGTTGTTAAATTTTTAATAGGAAAATCCAATAGCACAGTTGATTTGACCCATTACAACCGCCATAAGAGTACACATGAAGCATTACAAAGTTTTGTATACAAAATAGGCACTGTTGTGGGGGAATCGGCACCGAGGTGCACATCAACAAAGCGAAGCTTTGTAGCCCCACAACAGTTGCCAAACGAAGTTTGGCACAAGCACCTTTGTGGCTACATGATGGCTACGCCATCAATCACCGTCGCCCCCTTTGCCCCGAAGGGGCATGGGCATCGCAAGTGCGTGCCTGAACAAGCTCAAGAGGTACAGGGCAAAGGTACAAGGCAAAGGTACTTGTTGCCTGCATGCTTTGGCCCCTTCAGGGGCCATAACAAAGCTTTGCTTTGTAGCAAGCAATCACATCACATGGTAGCTACAAAGCAAAGCTTTGTTATGTCCCCTGAAGGGGCCAAAGCATGCAGGCCACTATGCCATGCCATGCCTTTTCTTCCCCCTTTGTCATGCCCCTTCAGGGCAAGCAGGGGCATGTGGCACGGCAAAGAGATAAGAAGGGACAAAAGGGCAAGAAAAGGCATGGCACAGTGCTTCCCCTTTTTGCCCCGAAGGGGCATGGGCATGCCATGTCCGGATTTTGTACAAAAACAAAATCGATCTTTGTTAATGCACAAGCAACAATTGCAACAAAAGGGTACGTGCCTGCACGACCAGTATGGAGTGGTTTGCCTTCAATGTACAAGGCAGAGGAGTTGCCTTGTACGTGCAAAGGCATCCCACCATCAACACAAAACTTTGAAACACTATATCAAGTATGCGCGTACTCTTACGCGTGACGCTTCACCTCTTTTGGTAGGTTGTGATGTTTTATATAACAAGCTACCGAAGTATGAGCCTCTTGAAAAATATTCCGTTTTAAAAAAAAATGTCGCTTTTGATATTTTTAAGGCACAAAATATTTTAAAGGCTAAAAAGATATCGCATACAAGCTTTGCATCCACAACTGCACGTTTTTTTTCGAAAGCACTTTCATTTTCGAAGAAACAAGGTGTAAGTTTTAGGCACTGTTGCGAAGCAACCTGCGCCAAACATAGTTTGGCAACCCGTGCCTTGCCTTGCATGCATCTTTGTGGCAACATGGCGGCTACACGGTGTTTGGTGGCTACGCCACCAAGTAGCCACCAATCACCAATAGGGCGCCTTCAGCGCAAGTGCAACAAGTGCAAGTGCGTGCCTGAAGGGCAAAAAGAGGCATGGCATGGGCATAAGCCACAACACTTGCAAAACAGCGTTTTGCAAGTGCCTTTGCCTCGTACAAAGAAAGCAGAGTTTTTTAAATCAGATTTATCTTTTCGTCATATAATTCCTTTAGATTTTTCGTTAACTCCCATTAATCAAGTTAATTTTACAATTGAAACTGACAACGAAGTTATTCATTTGTACGATCAAGTTAGAGAAAGAATAATTCTTGAAGTTTGGACTAATGGAAGCGTTCAGCCTCGGCAAGCAGTTCATGAGGCGGTATTATCATTAATTGAAAGCTTTTCTGCCTTGCGCGCTACTATGAACTTAAATCAATTGATAAAATTGTAGCAAATATAAATATTTTGATTTCCAGTTACAAAATTTCTGGTAAACGCAAAGTTTGGTCAACAAAGCGAAGCTTTGTTGACGGGTTCCACTTGGTGGCGAAGCCACAAAAGTGAGGGCTACAAACATAGTTGCCATGCCCCATCACGTGCAAAACGACGCACCTGTAGCTAGTCGACATCGTCGACTGGCAACCAATTTTGCAAAGGTGAAAGGTTGCCAGTCGACGATGTCGACTAGCTACAGAACAATGAAAGCACTAGTGGCGACAGGTCAAGGCAAATGGGGTGGCCCTTGATGGGCAAAAAGGCAACTGGTGCCTTCGTTGTCAACAAAGCTCCGCTTTGTAGCCTTCGTTTACAAAAAGCTTTGTTGACCAGTCGACGAAGTTGGGGGAAACTAAGGGCAAGACTAGCACACCTAGGGCACCTTTGTGTTGCCAATGCTTCGCAAGAAGTTTGGCACAAGCCACCAAGTGGAAGTGCATTCGTGCCCATCAAGCCACCTTTGCCCCTTCTTGCCCATCACCTTTGTGGCTACGCCACCAAGTGAAAGGGGCACGGCATGGCACTAGCGAAGCTTTGCTTCGCTCTGTAAGTGCCTTCGTTGTTCTGTAGCAAAACTTCTTGTAAACGAAGGCTTTCACTCACCGAAGGTGATGTGATTGATGGCGGGCGCGATCATAGTGCCAAACTTCTTGCGAAGCATTGGCAACACAATAAAACGACGCACCTGATGCCGTGCCCCGAAGGGGCAAAAGGGGCAACTAGTCGACATTGTCGACTGGCAACCAATTTTGCAAAGGCACTGGTGGCCCTATCACGTGCAAAACGACGCACCTGTAGCTAGTCGACATCGTCGACTGGCAACCAATTTTGCAAAGGCACGGTCAAGGCTTTGCCTTGACCTGTCGCCACCCTTGATGGACAACGAAGGCACCAGTTGCCCTTAGTTTAACTATGTTTGTCAGTGGGGGCTAAGCCCCCACAGCCAAAGCCCCTTTTGCCCCTTCGGGGCACGGCATGGGCATCACCATGTAGCCACAAAGGCACCTACACCTTCGGTGCCTTGATAAGCTTCGCTTCGCTCTCTTTGCCTTGCCCTCTTTTCCTGCCCTCTTCGCCTTTACCAATTGCAAACAGAGTGTGCAAAATCGGTTGCGGGGGCTACGCGCGTTAGCGCGTTGTGTGCACTCATTTTTGCAAAATTGGCACCGAAGGTGCAGGTGCGTCGTTTATTGTGTTGCCAATGCTTCTTGCGAAGCATTGGCAACACAATAAAACGACGCACTTGTAGCAAAACTTCTTGCGAAGCATTTGCAACTAATTTTACAAAGGTGCCAATTCCCCTACTCACAAGTGCATCGTTTTGCAATTAAGTATTTCCACCTTCGGTGAGGCACGAGCGAAGCTTTGCTTCGCTCTGAATTGGCACCTTTGTGGCTACATGATTGCTATCAAGGCACCTTTGCCCCTTCGGGGCATGGCACTAGCGAAGCTTTGCTTCGCTCTGTAAGTGCCTTCGTTGTTGGCGCAACCAATGCTTCGCAAAAAGTTTGGTAAAAGCGCTCGTGCCTGTAGCAAAACTTAGTTTTGCAACCAAAGTCATCAATCTGCACTAGCGAAGCGAAGCTTCGCCATTTTAAACTAAGGGCCTCTAGTGGAACAAGTGGAAGTGCCTTCGGCGAGAAGTTTTGCAACACTTACACGTGGTCTTTACTGTGCTTTTGGTGGGTGGTAGCCGCAAAGCGGGTGAGTCGGTGTCTCTTTGTAGCCGCAATGCTCTTAAAAACGGTGCTTTAACGAGTAAATATAAGTGTAAAGTGGCAGTAAAAAAAAAGCATAAAAAAAGAGTAAAAAATAATTTATTTTTTTATAAAACAAATTTAGATAGAATTTGTTTTCTTTCATCAGATATTTCGGAACTTTCTTTATCAGTAAAGACATATACTTTTCTTAAAAAAAAAAATATTACGAAACTAAATAATCTTTTACAATTTTCATCTTTGGATCTTTTTTATTTAGTACACTGCAATAAACAAATGTTTTATGAAATAAAAAGATTGCTTGTAAAATCGAGATTAAATAAAATATAAAATACAGTGTTTAAACTATTTGTACAGCTTATTTAGAAGTTTTAATAGTACCTACGCGCTAACGCGCGTTGACAAAGCTTTGTACGTACATTTTAACTTGTCAACGCGCTAACGCGCGTAGGTACAAGGTACACGAAAGACAAAAAGGCACTTCCACTTGGTGATTGGTGATTGGTGGCTACTTGGTGGCGTAGCCACCAAACACCATGTAGCCACCATGTAGACACAAAGGCACTCAAAGTCACGGGCTACAAAGCGAAGCTTTGTTGACCAAACTTCTTGCGAAGCATTGGTTGTGGCTACGCCACATCCCCTTTTTGCCTTTACTTGAAGGCTACAAACAACATAAATTTATACATGGAGGTATTTATTTTGTCTGAAAACAAAAAAATTTTAGGCTCAGGACGTCGAAAATCGTCTGTAGCTCAAGTTAAACTAGTTCCAGGAGTCGGTAATATTACAATTAACACACAAACAGCGAGTCAATATTTACAAAAAGATGCGTTATCTTTACATTTAATTGAAGAACCTTTAAAAACGGTTTCTTTAGAAGATAGATGTGATCTTATTGTAAAAGTCAGCGGTGGTGGGTTAAGAGGTCAAGCAAAAGCAATTCAATTAGGTATTTCACGTGCACTAATTCTATACGAGCCATCATATCGAGCGAGCTTAAAACAAAAAGGGTTATTAACAAGAGATTCACGTGTTAAAGAACGGCGCAAATATGGGTTAAAAAAGGCTCGAAAGGCTCCACAGTTTTCAAAACGTTAAATGTTTTTTTAGAAAGCTTAGCATGTCCAAGATACGCACCGTTTTGTGTTTGGTCTGGTGGCTACGCTTTTACATAGAATGCCCGCCCATCTCAATCGACGCGCCCATCCCAAGCGACGCGCCTACCCCAAGCGTAGCGCTCAAAGCTTTAGGTCGAAGCCAAAAGGGCAAGGCAAAGAGGCACTTCCACTTAGTGGCTTATGATCGCTAACTCAAGGCACCTTTGCCCATCACTCACCTTTGCAAAATTGGTTGCCAGTCGACGATGTCGACTAGCTACAGGTGCGTCGTTTTGCCACCTTCGGTGAGTGATGTGGCTTGTGCCAAACTTCTTGCGAAGCATTGGCAACACAACAAACGACGCACCTGATGCCCATCACCTTTGTGGCTACATGGGGGCTACGACCCCAATCACCAAGTGAAAGGGGCAACAAAACTACTTGCGAAGCATTTGTCAGTGTTGCGACACCGAAGGTGATAGTGCATGGCTAAGCCCCCACAGCCAATTTTGCAAAGGTGAAAGGGGCATGGCACTTCCACTTGATGGCTTATGATGGCATATGATGGCGTAGCCATCATAAGCCATCAACACAAAGGTGAGAAGCTTTGCTTCGCTCTGTAAGTGCCTTTGTGTTGCCAATGCTTCGCAAGAAGTTTGGCACAAGCCACCAAGTGGAATATAGTTACTACGTAACTAGTGCAACACAAAGGTGAGAAGCTTTGTACACTTCGTTGGCATTGTCTTAGCCCTGGAATGATCTTTTAGATGAGAGCATATGCAAAACTCTTACAGTTGCATATTGACCTGCTCGAAATAGCGATGTGGCTAAAAAAAGGGTATTAATGCCTTATGCACTGTAAAGGCTTTGCCTTTACAGTCCGGACGAATCTCATGTCAATTGTGAACGATACATGTCTTCGGACATTTAGTAGCTGACTAAGGGCAGCTTTGATGAAAGTACTTATGTCAGGAGAGCCCGTAATAGAGGGCAGCCCTTTTCATTCTTGACTCACTCTAGTTGGAAACGCAGATGTTTTTATAGCTAGGTGAATATCACGATATATTGTTACTCAAGGAACAAACATAAAAACAAAGCAAAAGGTCCACCTTCGGTTTGCCCTACGAGCATGGGCTACAAAGCTTCGCTTTGTTGACCAAACTATGTTTGGCACACCGAAAAGAAAGACAATATAAAAAGAATTTTTTTTTTAGAAAAAGCAATTAGTTCAGAAACAGGACGAATAGTAACGACTATAGGAAGGGGGGGGGGGGAAAGCTGTATGCAGTGAAAATTGCACGTACAGTTTGGGAACAGGATTAATTATCGTGAGAGTTAATTCGAGTTTCATGGTTATGCACAGACAACGGGTCGGTATGTCCAATTTGACATAGCGTCACTTTTTTTTTATACTCTCTAAATTAAAGGTATGTACAGGAAATTTAAAGTTCTAATTTGATTGGTTATATTTTGTCACGTTATAAACTACAAGCAAGTCTCTGCCTTGCTATAAAACGCGCGGTAGTGCATTAACAAAGTTCTAATACACGTTTTTTTGTCGAAGTTTTGTGTTACTTACAAAGGGCCAACGTGCGTTAAAGTGGCATTACTGTGCTTGCGTGCCATGACTCACCGAAGGCACGGGTTACAAAGCTTCTCAGCCTCACCTTCAGTGGGTCTGCTTTAATTTGCCCGAAGGCACTTCCACTTGGTGGCTTATGATCGCTAACTCCTCGGAGGTGGAATCTGCACTAGTTGCAAAATTGGCTGTGGGGGCTTAGCCATGCACTATCACCTTCGGTGTCGCAACACTGACAAATGCTTCGCAAGAAGTTTTGTTGCCCCTTTTGCCCCTTCGGGGCACGGCATCAGGTGCATAGTTTTGCAATTATTTTAAACTAAGGGCCACTAGTGCAACACAAAGGCACTTACAGAGCGAAGCAAAGCTTCTCACCTTTGTGTTGATGGCTTATGATGGCTACGCCATCATATGCCATCATAAGCCATTAAGTGCAAGTGCCATGCCCCTTTCACCTTTGCAAAATTGGCTGTGGGGGCTTAGCCATGCACTATCACCTTCGGTGTCGCAACACTGACAAATGCTTCGCAAGTAGTTTTGTTGCCCCTTTCACTTGGTGATTGGGGGCGTAGCCCCCATGTAGCCACAAAGGTGATGGGCATCAGGTGCGTCGTTTTGCACGTGGTAGCCGCAGGCACGGGCTACAAAGCGAAGCTTTGTTGACCAAACTTCATTTGGTTGTGTCGTATGCACTAGTTACGTAGTAACTATATGGCCCCGAAGGGGCCATAAACACATCCCCTACAAACAAATTTTAAGCCGATGCGCTTTAAAGTTTTGTACCGTTAAAAAATAAATAAAATATATTATGTCTACAACTACAGATGAAATTTTAGAAAAATTAAAAACAATATCTTTGTTTGAAGCTAAAGAATTAGTAGCACAAATTGAAGAAACATTTGGTGTTGACGCGAGCACTCCAACAGGTGGTTTTGGTGTAGCTCCTGCAGAAATAGCAGCACAAGCCGGAGAAGCCGCTGAGGAGAAAACAACTTTTGATGTCATTTTAGAAAGTATTAGTAGTGATAAAAGAGTAGCCGCTCTGAAAACCATTCGTAATTTAACGTCATTAGGTCTAAAAGAAGCTAAAGAATTTACTACATCACTGCCAAAAGCTGTTAAAGAATCTGTTTCTAAAGAAGAAGCGGAGGCCGCGAAAAAACAGTTAGAAGAAGCTGGTGGTCAAGTAAAGATAAGTTAACAAACGCTTCACTTTGCTTATATCTTGCCGTGTGTAAGTCGACTATGTTGTAGGCAATAGGGCAGGCACTTGCGCCTTCGGTCCCCTACTAACAAAGGCCACGTGTAAGTAGGTAAAGGCAAAGCCTTTACCGTGCTTGCCCTGTTGCCCCGAAGGGGCATTCACCGAAGGCCCTTTGGACAAGACTAACAAGGGCACTTGCACCTTCGGTGCCCCATTGCCTCACCTTTGCAAAATTGGTTGCCAGTCGACGCACTGGCTACAAACACCTTCGTTGTCCGGTAAAGGCTTTGCCTTTACCAGAAGCTTTGTTGACCAAACTTCTTGCGAAGCATTGGCAACCCCATAAGCATAGTTGCCATGCAACTGGTGCCTTCGGGCAAGACTAGTTGCCCCTTTCACTTGGTGGCTTATGATGGCTACGCCATCAACACAAAGGCACTGGTGGCCCGAAGGGCCACCCTTGATGGGCATCAGGTGCGTCGTTTTGCACGTGGCCCAGGCACACAAGTAAAGGCAAAGAGGCACTTCCACTTGTTGCACTAGCTACAAAGCGAAGCTTTGTTGACGAGTCGACGCACCTGCGATGCCCCTTCGGGGCAACGGTGATTGGTCGCTACTTGATGATAAACATGCCGTGCCCCGAAGGGGCAAAAGGGGCTTTGGCTGTGGGGGCTTAGCCATGCACTATCACCTTCGGTGTCGCAACACTGACAAATGCTTCGCAAGAAGTTTTGCTACAGACCAACGAAGGCACTAGTGTTGGTTGCGTAGCCATCATATGCCACCATGATTACGATCATGTAACCACAAAGTTACTTAAAGGCATTGCCTTTACTTGAGAAGCTTTGCTTCGCTCTGATGTGGCTACATGGTGGCTACATAATGGCTACATGGTCGCGCCCATGGTGGCTACATGCTGTTTGGTTATGCCCCTTCGGGGCAACGGTGTTTGTTGATGCCCATGCCCCTTCGGGGCAAAGGGGCAAAGGCGCGACCAAGGAGCCACCAAGGGCGCGACCAAGTAGCCACCAATCGCCAATATGGTTGCCCTTCGGGCCACTAGTGCAACAATCACCAATATGGTAAGCTAGTCTTGCCCGAAGGCACCAGTGTTAATGGCTTATGATGGCTACGACATCATATGCCATCATATGCCACCATGCTTCTGCGCACCTTTGTGTTGTCAATGCTTCGCAAGAAGTTTGGCACAAGCCACCAAGTGGAGTGCGTCGCCTAGCAAACTAGCGTAAAAAGTACAAGGCAAAGCCTTGTACGTGCCAAACTAAGTTTGCCAATTCGTACTTTTAAGTTCCTTTGCAAAAGGGTTAACAAACTTTTCAAATTTTAATTGATCGATTATTAAAACAGTGTTGAGGTTGATCAACCCAATATACTGTGTGCCACACATTTAACTGAAAAAAAAACTAAAAAATATTACAAATGGTTACTATAAATATTGAAGACATGGTGCAACGTGGTGTTCATCTTGGTCACCCAACGTCACGTTGGAATCCAAAAATGGCACCTTACATTTATACAAAAAGAAATCGAGTTTATATAATTGATTTAATCCAGACAGCTTCACAACTAAAATTTGTTGCCGCCAAATTAACTGAATTAAGTAGACAAGGAAAAACGTTTTTATTTGTTGGTACAAAAAGACAAGCGAGCCAAACCCTATCTAGAGTTGCTCGTGAATGTAATTCTTTCTTTGTAAACCAAAGATGGTTGGGTGGTATGTTAACAAATTGGAAAACAATAAAAAAATCGTTACAACAACTTCAAGAGTTAGAGACTGAGTTAAGCACCTCACAATTTAAAAGGTTGACAAAAAAAGAAGGAATTCAACTTCAAAAAAGAAAAGAACGTTTGGAAAAGTATTTAGGAGGGCTTAAAGGAATGACAGATCTTCCTGATGTAGTGATTATTATTGGACAGACCGAAGAAATGAATGCTGTTTTAGAATGTCAAAAACTAGGAATTACAACAATATCTGTTTTAGATACGGATTGTGACCCAACATTAAGTAATTTTTTTGTTGTAGCGAACGATGATTCAGTTAAATCTTTAGAATTAATTTGTAACGTTTTTTTACAATCTATCTTAATGGGCAAGGAGCAAAACAATAAACGTCTATAATTACAGCTTCGCAAGAAGTTTGGTAAAGGCGCAGGTGCAAATAACTTAGTTAGAAGTGGTTTCAAGTAGCTTGTACACTTTGGTTTGGTTTGTTTTTTTGCTACAATCTGTCATATACGGCAGATTATAAATTTTTCCACCTTTGGGGTGAGTAATCATGTTATACATACCATTAATAACATGATTACTCACCCCAAAGGTGGAAAAATTTACATTTGCTGCTTTTGCAAAGCTTCTAACGAATAACGTGCGTTAGAGCTTTGTTAATGCACGCCGTACGTATTTGTACGCACAACTTCGTTTACAAAACGTTTAGAGCGAAGCAAAGCTTCGCTCTTTCAATTACTACATATTTTTTGATCTCCGTCGTTTTTATAATCAACCATGCAAAGTTTTTATTTAAATCCGTCTATTTCGGAACTCTCTGAAGTGTCTGTTGGGCAACATTTTTATTGGCGAATCGCTGGATACTCCGTGCACGGTCAAGTTTTATTGACATCATGGCTTGTCTTAGGAATTATTGTGGTTTTATCTCTTGGGGCTAATTTAAAATTAAAAACGTCGGTTCCGGAAGGATTACAAAACCTTACAGAATATATTACCGAATTTATTCGCGATTTAGCGAAAGCCCAAATAGGAGAAGAAGAGTATAGCGCGTGGGTGCCGTTTTTAGGCACTATTTTTTTATTTATTTTTGTATCTAACTGGTCCGGGGCTCTTTTGCCTTGGCGATTAATTGAATTACCGAATGGTGAATTAGCAGCACCTACAAATGATATTAATACAACAGTAGCTTTAGCCCTTTTAACTTCTGTCGCGTATTTTTATGCGGGCTTACGTAAAAAAGGTTTAGGATATTTTAAACGTTATATAGAACCGGCAGCTTTTCTTTTACCTATTAATGTTTTAGAAGATTTTACAAAACCGCTTTCGTTAAGTTTTAGGTTGTTTGGAAATATATTAGCGGATGAATTAGTTGTAGGTGTTTTAATTGCTTTAGTTCCTCTTTTAGTTCCAATTCCTTTAATGCTCTTAGGGCTGTTTACTAGTGCTATTCAAGCTTTAGTTTTTGCAACTTTAGCTGGCGCTTACATAGGGGAAGCGTTAGAAGGCCATTAAAAATGTACAAAGCACTAGTTTGCCGGTCGACGCTCTGGTGATGTGTTGCCAATGCTTCGCAAGAAGTTTGGCACAAGCTACAATGCACGAGCTTTTGGTCAACAAAGCTTTTGTGCCGAAGGCTACAAAGCGGAGCTTTGTTGACAACGAAGGCACCAGTTGCCCTTTTGCCCCTTCTTGCCCATCACCTTTGTGGCTACATGGGGGCTACGCCCCCAATCACCAAGTGAAAGGGGCACGGCATGGCAACTATGTTTGTAGCCCCATAACCATGGTGGTAGATGATGGCATATGATGGCGTAGCCATCATAAGCCATCAACACTAGTGCCTTCGGACAAGACTAGCTTACTCTGATGCCTTGGTGTTTGGTTTGGTGGCTACTTGTCACGTGTTGCAATTAGGGCAAGGCAAGTCTTGCCCTCACCGAAGGTGTAAGTGCATCCCATGCCGTGCCCCGAAGGGGCAAAAGGGGCAAAAGGGCAAGAAGGGGCAAAGAGGCACTTTCCCTTGATAAGCTTTGCTTCGCTCTGAGGGTGAAAGACACAGCCTTGTTTGGTAATGCCCATGTCCATGCCCATGCCCATGCCTATGCCCATACCCAGGCCCCTTCAATGCAAAGGGGCAACGTCGGCATAGCCTTTACACGGCCCTGAAGGGGCCAAAGCATCCCATATAGTGTAGCAAAACGACGCACTTGTGAATGGGGGAATTGGCACCTTTGCAAAATCGGTTGCAAACAGGCACTAGTGGCGACAGGTCAAGGCAAATGGGGTGGTCCTATAAGGTTGCTACGCAACCTGTGCAATCACCGAAGGTGGCAAAACTACGTTTTGCAAAGGCACGGTCAAGGCTTTGCCTTGACCTGTCGCCACTAGTGCCTTGACCGTGCCTTTGCAAAACGTAGTTTTGCCACCTTCGGTGATTGCACAGGTTGCGTAGCAACCTTGTAGGGCCACCCTTGATGGGCAAAGGTGCCTTGATAGCGATCATGCAGCCACAACCAATGCTTCGCAAGAAGTTTGGTCAACAAAGCTTCGCTTTGTAGTCCTTGCGAAGCAAACCTCCGTTGTTCGGTAAAGGCACTTGTAGCTAGTCGACGCAGTGGGGGGAAACTAAGGGCAAGACTGGTCAACAAACATAGTTAAAGTAAGGGCAACTGGTGCCTTCGTTGTCAACAAAGCTCCGCTTTGTAGCCTTCGGCACAAAAAGCTTTGTTGACCAAACTTTGCCTTTACCAGAAGTTTTGCTACAAGTGCGTCGTTTTGTCACCTTCGGTGAGTGCACATCAGCAAAGCGAAGCTTTGTAGCCCCCACAACCTTTTTTAGTGCCTTTTTGTCCATCACTCACCGAAAGTGGCAAGTCTTGCTTTATTGTCCATCAGGCACTTGCACTTGATGGCGTAGCCACAAAGGTGCCTGTGCCAAACATAGTTTGGTCAACAAAGCAAAGCTTTGTAGCCCTTGCGAAGCAGACCTTCGTTGTCCTGCGCCGAAGGCTGAAAGGGTCATGGCATGCAAAGCCATGACCCTTTCAGCCTCGCGTGTAAGTCTTGCTCTGTTGCCCTTTTGCCCCTTCGGGGCATGGGCATGGGCATGCCACGTTCAGCCTCAGAGCAAAGCTTCGTATTCAAAAGGGCTACAAAGCTTCGTTTTGTTGCGAAACAGGTAAAGGGAAAGAGGCAGTAGTTGCCCTTTTGCCCCTTCGGGGCATGGCAACTATGATGTGGCTACATGGCTAAGCTTTGTAGCCCATGCCCGTAGTTTAAACCTTTGCAAAATTGGCTGTGGGGGCTTAGCCATGCACGAAGTGCAACACTGACAAATGCTTCGCAAGTAGTTTTATTGCCCCTTTGCCCCTTTTGCCCCTTCGGGGCACGGCATGGGCATCAGGTGCGTCGTTTTGCACATGATTGTGCATCCCGTAGGTTAAACCGAAGGTGATTTGCACAGGGTGCGTAGCAACCTTATTGATGGCTTTGGTAAAGGCAAAGCCTTTACCGGACAACTTTGTGTTGATGGCTTATGATGGCTACGCCATCATATGCCATCATAAGCCACCAAGTGATAGCGATCATAGTGCCAAACTTCTTGCGAAGCATTGGCAACACAATATGTACAAAGCTTTGTCAACGCGCGTTTACCAAACTTTGTTTGCTTGCGTAGGTACACTTTGCCTTTACCAGAAGTTTTGTACCCCTTTTTGCATGGGTTGTGTGCACCTTCGGTGCCAATCACAAGTGTAAGTCTTGCTCTGTTCCCCCTTTGTCATGCCCATGCCTCACCTTTGCAAAACGTAGTTTTGCACGCGGCCCATGCCCCTTCGAGGCAAAGGGGCAAGAAGGGGCAAAAGAGGAACAGGCACGAGCAAAGCCACGCCCCTTTCAGAGCGAGGCGAAGCTTCGCTTGTGCCTTTGCAAAATCGGTGTGCAAAAGTGCGTCGTTTTACGACCTTCGGTGAGTGGTGGGCAGTAGGGCAAGACTAACACAGTCACTAGTTGCTACGTCAACAAAGCGAAGCTTTGTTGACCAAACTATGTTTGGCACAGGTTGCTTCGCAGCAGTGTTTGATGCACAAAGTGCAACACTTGTTGCACTTGTAGCTAGTCGACGCAGTTCGGGGAAACTAAGGGCAAGACTGGTCAACAAACATAGTTGCCCGAAGGGCAACTGGTGCCTTCGTTGTCCGGTAAAGGCTTTGCCTTTACCAGAAGCTTTGTAGCCCTATTGGCGGCTACTTGGTCGCGCCCTTGGTGGTTCCTTGGTCGTGCCCTTGGTCGCGCCCTTGGTGGCGTAGCCACCAAACACCGTTGCCCGGAAGGGGCATCACCGTTGCCCCGAAGGGGCATCACCAAACACCGTTGCCCACCATGGTGGCCTCAAACTTCGTTTGGCAACACTAGTGCCTTCGTTGTTGGTGCAACGAATGCTTCGCAAGAAGTTTTGCTACAAGTGCCTTTACCGGACAACAAAGGCACCAGTTGCCCTTAGTTTAACTATGTTTGTCAGTGGGGGCTAAGCCCCCACAGCCAAAGCCCATCACCTTTGTGTTGATGGCTTATGATGGCTACGCCATCATATGCCATCATAAGCCACCAAGTGAAAGCTCCTTCGGGGCATGGACATGTTTATCACCGTTCCCCCGAAGGGGCATCACCATGTAGCCACAAAGGCACTTAAAGGCACTAGTGGCCCGAAGGGCCACCCTATTTGCCTTTACTTGAGGGCTACAAATCTTCGCTTTTTTGATCTTTTTGCATAAATTAAGAAGCTGGCGATGCTTCACTCTGAAATTGAGAAGTTTTGCATGCCTGAAGTGCACAGAAGCATTTGCAACAAGTATCTGCCTATAATTTGCGTAAAATTTAAAAATAATTAAAGGACCATTTACTTTGATTTGTTTCGCTTTACTTGTTGCAATTAAAAGTAATAATCTATAAGTAAAAATTATTGAAAATTTTTAGTTTGAGCAAGTAAGGGCAATTTTTTAAGCAAAATATATTTCTTAAAAGCAATATTAATAAAAACAATAAAAAGTTTTTGTTAACTACTTACCTTTTTGTTACTATAATATTTGTTATTTAAATAGGAGAAAAACATTATGAACCCACTTGTCGCTGCTGCATCAGTAATTGCTGCCGGATTATCTGTTGGACTCGCTGCAATTGGCCCCGGAATGGGTCAAGGAACTGCAGCTGGCTATGCTGTTGAAGGTATTGCACGTCAACCAGAAGCTGAAGGGAAAATTCGTGGTGCATTACTATTAAGTTTTGCTTTCATGGAATCTTTAACTATTTATGGCCTAGTAGTAGCGCTTGCTCTACTTTTTGCAAATCCTTTTGCGTCATAAATTTCATTTACAACTGTATTGGCAATTGTACATATTTTGGGTTGCTTTGCATTCAAAGTACGTACCTTGCGCTTATGTTGGCATACAAAACCGGCGTTTTGATCAAATCGAAGCTTTGCCAGCTTCGGGGGCTACAAAGCTTCGCTTTGTTGACAAACAGAGTGTGCAAAATGGGCTACAAAGCTTTTTGTAAACGAAGGCTTTTACTCACCGAAGGTGGCAAAACGACGCACCTGATGCCCATCACCTTTGCAAAACGTAGTTTTGCACGTGAAAGGGGCAACTAGTCGACATTGTCGACTGGCAACCAATTTTGCAAAGGCACTGGTGGCGACAGGTCAAGGCAAAGCCTTGACCGTGCCTTTGCAAAATTGGCACCGAAGGTGCAGGTGCGTCGTTTTGCACGTGATAGGGCCACCCTTGATGGACAACGAAGGCACCAGTTGCCCTTACTTTAACTATGTTTGTTGACCAGTCTTGCCCTTAGTTTCCCCGAACTGCGTTGACTAGCTACCAGTGCATAGTTTGGCAACTAGGGCAATGCGCAGCCTCACCTTCGGTGGGCACTGGCCACAAAGCTTCGCTTTGTAGCCAGTGCCTGCTGCGAAGACAGGCACCGAAGGTGCAAGTGCCTTGCCCTCACTTTTGTTAGTCAGGTTGCTGCGCAACCGGACTAACAAAGCCACCTAAAGGCACTTGCACCTTCGGTGCCTCTTTGCTTTTACTTGAGGGCTACAAAGCTCTGCTTTGTTGACCCTTTTGCAAAGGTGGGTGAGACTGAGTGGTAGGGCATGGGCAAAGCGCCTTGTGGCCTTTGTTTGCAAAGCTTTGTATCCGCATCAGAGTAGGGCAGGGCTCAGCCTCACCTTCAGTCGGCAGGGGCTACAAAGCTTCGCTTTGTTGACCAGTCGACGCAAAGCCATGCCCCGAAGGGGCAATAGGGGAAGACTAGCACAGGCACTAGCTACAAAGCGAAGCTTTGTAGTCCTCACATTTGTGGCTACATGGTGATGCCCCTTCGGGGCAACGGTGATAACCATGACCCTTCGTTGTCTGGTAAAGGCAAAGTGTACCTACGCAAGCAAACAAAGTTTGGTAAACGCGCGTTGACAAAGCTTTGTACATATTGTGTTGCCAATGCTTCGCAAGAAGTTTGGCACTATGATCGCTATCACTTGGTGGCTTATGATGGCATATGATGGCGTAGCCATCATAAGCCATCAACACAAAGTTGTCCGGTAAAGGCTTTGCCTTTACCAAAGCCATCAATCACATCACCTAGGGCACCTTTGTGTTTATTCCACCGAAGGCACTAGTGGCGACAGGTCAAGGCAAAGCCTTGACCGTGCCTTTGCAAAATTGGCACCGAAGGTGCAGGTGCGTCGTTTTGCACGTGATAGGGTCACCCTTGAGTTAGCGATCATAAGCCATCAAGTGTAAGTGCCTTTACCGGACAACGAAGGCACTAGTGTTGCCAAACGAAGTTTGGCACAGGCCACCATGATGGGCAACGGTGATGCCCCTTCGGGGCAACGGTGTTTGGTGGCTACGCCACCAAATAGCCCCCAAGAACGCGACCAAGTAGCCACCAATAGGGCTCCAAAGCTCCGCTTTGTTGACCAGTCTTACCCTTAGTTTACCCCGAACTGTGTCGACTAGCTACAAGTGCAACAAGTGCAAGTGCGTGCGTAGAAACATGCTTTAAACCAGGTCGTTGTAACCGTAAACTTTGTTTTTGCGCTATTCTACAAAAATAGTTTTGCACAAAATAAGCGGCTAGTACAAGTATTACTAAAAAACCTTAAAAAAAAGTATGGTTGATCATTTTGCAATTTTAGATATGTCCAAAGCTTTGCCTTGGACAGTAATCCATAGCTTTTCTGAAGCTATAACTCACCGTCAACAAAACGAAGTTTTGTTGACGGTGACGCAAAGCTATCTTCCCTTAGGGGAAGGTTTTGGTTTTAATGGGAACATTCTTGAAACAAATATTTTAAACCTTGGTGTTGTTTTAGGGATTGTTGTCTCTTTAGGAGGAGACGCTTTGCGTTCATTGTTAGAAAATCGTAAACAAACTATTTCCAAGAATCTCGAACAAGCAGAAAAACGAGCTCAAGAAGCTAAAGAAAGATTAACGCAAGCGAAATTTCAACTAGAAACAGCTCAGAAAAAAGCAGTCGAAATTGCAAAACAAGGAAAAATTAGTGCAAAAAAAGAAAGGAAAGATTCTGTAAAGAGAAAAAGAGAAGAAATTTATCGTTTAACAGAAAAAAAAGAAGAAACACTTCGAGTAGAAGAACAAAAAGCTGTTTCTCAAGTTTATCGCCAACTTGTGGACCGAGTTATGAATAAGGTTAAACAAAGATTGGCCACTCAATTAGACGCAGCTTCTCACGCCTCTGTTATTAATTTTCAAATAGTTCTGCTTTCTAAATATAATCGCATAACTCAATAAAAAATATTTGTAGGCTTACAAGAATGTACAAGGTGATGCCGTGCCCCGAAGGGGCAAAAGGGGCAACGGTGTTGCCCATGCCACAGACAGGTAAAGGCGGAAAGGGCAAGGTAAAGAGGGCAAAAGGGTCAACAGAGCGAAGCTTTGTAGTCCTCAAGTAAAGGCAAAGTGAACAAAGCCAAGCTTTGTACATATTGTGGCTACATGATGGCTACGCCATCAATAAGGTTGCTACGCAACCTGTGCAAATCACCTTCGGTTTAAACTACGGGATGCACAATCACGTGCAAAACGACGCACCTGTAGCAAAACTACGTTTTGCAACCAATTTTGCAAAGGCACGGTCAAGGCAAAGAGTTAGAAGCAAAGCTTCTAACGTGCCTTGACCTGTCGCAACACGTGCAAAACGACGCACCTGATGCCGTGCCCCGAAGGGGCAAAAGGGGCAACTAGTCTTGCCCGAAGGCACCAGTTGTATGGCAACTATGCTTATGGGGTTGCCAATGCTTCGCAAGAAGTTTGGTCAACAAAGCTTCTGGTAAAGGCAAAGCCTTTACCGGACAACGAAGGTGTTTGTAGCCAGTGCGTCGACTGGCAACCGGTGATTGCACAGGTTGCGTAGCAACCTTAAAGAGGCACGGCATTGCAACTATGCTTTGCCTCGACTTGCCACCTTCGGTGAGTGACGGCCTGTGCCTTGTATTGTAAAAAAAAAACGTAAAAAACTTTTGCGCAATAAAAAAGTTTGACGTGTGCTAAATGCTTGTGCATAAAAGCCCCTTTTAGTTTAACTAATAAGTGAATACAAAAAATGGCAAAAATTAGACCTGACGAAATTAGTAGTATTATTAAACAACAAATTGAACAATACACAAAAGAAGTACGTGTTGTTAATGTAGGAACAGTCTTTCAAGTTGGAGATGGTATTGCACGTATTTATGGGTTAGACAAAGTAATGTCTGGAGAACTTTTAGATTTTGAAGATGGCACGGTTGGCATCGCTTTAAATTTAGAAACAAAAAACGTGGGCGCCGTACTAATGGGCGAGGGGCTAACGGTTCAAGAAGGTTCATCAGTTCGTGCAACAGGTAAAATTGCGCAAATTGGTGTTGGCGATGATTATCTTGGCCGAGTTGTTAATTCATTAGCACAACCAATTGATGGTAAAGGCAAAATCGAAGCAAACGATACTCGATTAATTGAATCCGGTGCACCAGGCATTATTTCGCGTCGCTCTGTTCATGAACCATTGCAAACTGGATTAGTCGCTATTGATTCTATGATCCCTATTGGTCGCGGTCAACGTGAACTTATTATTGGGGACCGTCAAACAGGTAAAACAGCGGTTGCTATTGATACCATCTTAAATCAAAAGGGTAAAGATGTGATTTGTGTCTACGTGGCTATCGGACAAAAAGCATCTTCAATTGCTCAAATTGTTGATAATTTACAAGAACGAGGCTCTTTAGATTATACAATTATTGTAGCTGCACCAGCGGATTCACCAGCGAGTTTACAGTATTTAGCTCCGTATACTGGAGCCGCTCTTGCCGAATATTTTATGTATAAGGGCAAACATACATTAGTAATTTATGATGACTTGTCAAAACAAGCCCAAGCTTACCGAGAAATGTCTTTGCTTCTAAGACGACCTCCAGGTCGTGAAGCCTACCCAGGAGATGTATTTTATTTGCACTCACGCCTTTTAGAAAGAGCCGCAAAATTAAGTGATGAGCTTGGTGGTGGAAGTATGACTGCACTACCAATTGTAGAGACACAAGAGGGTGACGTATCCGCTTATATTCCAACAAATGTAATTTCTATTACAGATGGACAGATCTTTTTATCAGGAGATATTTTTAACGCGGGGATTAGACCTGCGATTAATGTAGGTATCTCAGTTTCTAGGGTAGGGTCCGCAGCACAACCAAAAGCTATGAAACAGGTAGCAGGTAAATTGAAATTAGAATTAGCACAATTTGCAGAATTAGAAGCTTTTTCACAGTTTGCTTCGGATTTGGATCAGGCGACACAAAATCAGTTAGCTCGTGGTCAAAGATTGCGTGAACTGCTGAAACAACCACAAGCGTCTCCTTTGTCCGTAGAAGATCAAGTAGCAACTATTTATGCAGGAACAAACGGCTATTTAGATAAAATTCAAGTAGAAAATGTGCGATCTTTTTTAGTTGGCTTACGAGAGTTTTTGGCTTCTAGAAAACCAAAATATGGTGAACTTGTTCGTGAGAAAAACACGTTTACAGAGCAAGCCGAAAATGCTTTAAAAGAAGCCTTAAAAGAATTTGCAGAAGAATTTTCGGGTTAGGTATCGGTATAGTTAGCTGGAAATTTTAGTATGTTTCGTTTTGTTAGAAAGGTGAGAAAGTTAATTCCGCTTCTGGCATAGAAATGCAAGTACTTTGTGTTGTGATAAACTTGCTTATGCCGCAGAGCGAGGCTTTGCTTCGTCGGGTAAAGGTACCAGTTGCCCTTTTGCCCCTTCTTGCCCATCAAGTAAAGGCTTTGCCTTTACTTGATGGGCAAGAAGGGGCAAAGGCACGGTCAAGGCACGTTAGAAGCTTTGCTTCTAACTAGGGCAAGGCTTTGCCTTGCCCGTGCTTTGCCTTGACCTGTCGCCACTAGTGCATATGCCACATCACATGGTCGCGCCCACGGTGATGCCTATGCCCCGAAGGGGCTTTCACTTGGTGGCGCATGATAGCTATCAAGGCACCGAAAGCACTAGCGAAGCTTTGCTTCGCTCTGTAAGTGCCTTCGTTGTTGGCGCCTTCGGCGCTCGTGCCTGTAGCAAAACTTTTTGTAAACGAAGGCTTTGGTAAAGGCTTTGCCTTTACCAAAGCCCCTTCTTGCCCATCAAGGGTGGCGACAGGTCAAGGCAAAGCCTTGACCGTGCCTTTGCAAAATTGGTTGCCAGTCGACGATGTCGACTAGTTTCCCCTTTTGCCCCTTCGGGGCACGGCATCAGGTGCGTCGTTTTGCACGTGATAGGGCCACCAGTGCCTTTGCAAAATTGGTTGCCAGTCGACGCACTGGCTACAAACACCTTCGTTGTCCGGTAAAGGCTTTGCCTTTACCAGAAGCTTTGTTGACCAAACTTCTTGCGAAGCATTGGCAACCCCATAAGCATAGTTGCCATGCAATTGGTGCCTTCGGGCAAGACTAGTTGCCCCTTTTGCCCCTTCGGGGCACGGCATCAGGTGCGTCGTTTTATTGTGTTGCCAATGCTTCGCAAGAAGTTTGGCACAAGCCACATCACTCACCTTTGCAAAACGTAGTTTTGCACGTGATGTGGCTTGTGCCAAACGAAGTTTGGCAACACAACAAACTACGTTTTGCAAAGGTGATTGCACAGGTTGCGTAGCAACCTTAAAGGGGCACGGCATGGCAACTATGTTTGTCAGTGGGGGCTAAGCCCCCACTGCCAAAGCCATCAATATGGTGAAACTAAAGGCCTTTAGTGCAACAAGTAGTCAACAAAGCTTTTGTGCCGAAGGCTACAAAGCGGAGCTTTGTTGACAACGAAGGCACCAGTTGCCCTTAGTTTAACTAGGTTTGTAGCCATGTAGCCACAAAGGTGCATGCAAAGTGTTTTACAAAACGAACTGTTCTTTGTTATGATATGGTAGTATGTAAACAGTTACTGTTTTTGTAAAGGCAAAGCCTTTACGGGCATATGTATATTTGCGGGATAGAGCAGTCTGGTAGCTCGCGAGGCTCATAACCTTGAGGCCGCAGGTTCAAATCCTGCTCCCGCTATCGCTAAAAAAAGATTTAATGTACGTGCTACAAAGCTTTGCATGCTTTGATGTTTGGTTTGGTTTGATGGCTACTTGTTGCAAAACTACGTTTTAGTGCCCCTTTGCCCATCACCGAAGTTGTTGGCGCCTTTGGCGCCAGTGCCTGTAGCAAAACTTCTTGTAAACGAAGGCTTTAAGGTTGCTACGCAACCTGTGCAATCACCTTTGCAAAACGTAGTTTGTTGTGTTGCCAAACTTCGTTTGGCACAAGCCACATCACGTGCAAAACTACGTTTTGCAAAGGTGAGTGATGTGGCTTGTGCCAAACTTCTTGCGAAGCATTGACAACACAATAAAACGACGCACCTGATGCCGTGCCCCGAAGGGGCAAAAGGGGCAACTAGTCTTGCCCGAAGGCACCAGTTGCATGGCAACTATGCTTATGGGGTTGCCAATGCTTCGCAAGAAGTTTGGTCAACAAAGCTTCTGGTAAAGGCAAAGCCTTTACCGGACAACGAAGGTGTTTGTAGCCAGTGCGTCGACTGGCAACCAATTTTGCAAAGGCACTGGTGGCCCTATCACCTTCGGTGTCGCCACCCTTGATGGACAACGAAGGCACCAGTTGCCCTTAGTTTAACTATGTTTGTCAGTGTTGCGACACCGAAGGTGATAGTGCATGGCTAAGCCCCCACAGCCAAAGCCCCTTCGAAGCATTGGCATGGGCACAGGCGGAGCCACCAAACACCATGTGGCCGCAACCAACAGAGCGAAGCGAAGCATCGAACGCAAAAGGCACGTCCACATGTAAGTCGACAATGTCGACTAACAAAGGCATTTTCACCTTCGGTGCCCCATTGCCATGACCATGCCCCTTCGGGGCATGGTCATGGCAAGAGCAGCCTCGTTGCCATGCCGTGCCCCTTTAAGGTTGCTACGCAACCTGTGCAATCACCGAAGGTGATGTGATTGATGGCGGGCGCGATCATAGTGCCAAACTTCTTGCGAAGCATTGGCAACACAATAAAACGACGCACCTGATGCCGTGCCCCGAAGGGGCAAAAGGGGCAACTAGTCGACATTGTCGACTGGCAACCAATTTTGCAAAGGCACTGGTGGCCCTATCACGTGCAAAACTACGTTTTGCAAAGGCACGGTCAAGGCTTTGCCTTGACCTGTCGCCACCCTTGATGGGCAAGAAGGGGCTTTGGCTGTGGGGGCTTAGCCATGCACTATCACCTTCGGTGTCGCAACACTGACAAATGCTTCGCAAGAAGTTTTGCTACAGGCACTGGCGCCAAAGGCGCCAACAACTTCGGTGATGGGCAACAGGTGCCTTCAGATGCACTTGTAAGTAGGTAAAGGCAAAGCCTTTACCGTGCTTGCCCTATTTCCCCGAAGGGGCCACCTTCGGTTTGCCCTACGGGCATAACATGTAGTCGACTAACAGGTGTTGTGGCTATCTCTATGGCCCCTTCGGAGCCATAGAGCGAAGCAAAGCTTTTGTGCCGAAGGCACTGGGCAACGAAGGTGAAAGTGCCTGTACAGCTTTGTAATCAATTCAAGCGGATTGTAGTCTGTAAGACAAAAGGCACGTACAAGGCACGTTAGAAGCTTTGCTTTTAACTAGGTGTGCCAATGCTTCGCAAGAAGTTTGGTCAACAAAGCGGAGCTTTGTAGCCCATGCCCGTAGGGCAAACCTTTGCAAAATTGGTTGCAAAACGTAGTTTTGCTACAGGTGCGTAGTTTTGCACGTGTTGCACTTTGTGCATCCCGTAGTTTAAACCGAAGGTGATTTGCACAGGTTGCGTAGCAACCTTATTAATGGCGTAGCCATCATGTAGCCACAATATGTACAAAGCTTTGCTTTGTACACTTTGCCTTGTACTACAGAGAGCAGTTCAAGTCTTTGCGTAAAAAAAAGAACAAACAAAAAAAGAACGGCAGTTGAGCCATGTTACAACTTGTTAACAAAGTACGGCAAGCAATTTACAAAAACACTTTTATAGAAGCAAATAAAGAGAGCGAAGTTTTGCCAGCTTCGCAAGGCTCGCGCCTAATAGTAAACGTTTCGGGAGGTCAAGACTCTAGTTTTTTATTGTTAACTTGTTACTTGTTACAGAGTCAGCTCTGTGTGCCGCGTAGAAACAGATGCACGCACCCGTGCAGAAATAAGGCAAAGCAAGCCTTGCACGGGCCTAGCACAAAGCAAAGTTTTGTGCTAAATTCTTATGCTTCTATTTATAAGCCACCATTTCAGTGGCTTTTGTGCACTTGTAAGTCTTGCTCTATTGCCCCTTCTTGCCCATCACCTTTGTGGCTACATGGGGGCTACGCCCCCAATCACCAAGTGAAAGGGGCACGGCATGGCATACAGTCGACTAACATGTGCAACGGCCGCAAAAGCGCTCATGCCAAAACAAAAATTCGCCTACAAAACACAGCTTTGCAAGCGAGACCATTGACGTGCTTTTGGTGCTTTTGGTGCTTTTGGTGCGAAGCACCATCACCATCACCATCACCATCACTATCACTATCACCATCGATTTATTTGCTTTCGTGTAATCATTTTTGGCAAAAAACTTCGTTTTATGTAACTTTACATTTATCAAAATCAGCCCTTGTGTTCTGTCTCCCAATAGTATCTTTTATTCCTTTAAACGAGAATGCTTACAAACATACTTGTGCTTGCGATGCACGAAGTGCAACATCACGTGTAAGTCTTGGCCGAAGCGCGCCTTCAGCCAATGCCCTTTCACCTTTGCCCCTTCTTGCCCATGCCCCTTCGGGGCAAAAGGGGCACGGCATGGCACGCTATTGCCCTCTGATGGGCAATAGGGCAAGACTAACAAAGGGAAAGCGAAGCAAGGGCAATAAGTTTATGACAGAACAAAAAGCCAGAGCTTGGCGTCATTTAGTGACGGATCGAGCCTCTACTTTTTATAACTCAAAATCATGCGTATATGGTCATACACAAAGCGACCGCGTTGAAACAACTTTATTTAATCTGATTCGAGGAGCGGGGCATAAAGGTGTTGCTTCCCTTCAATGGGAACGAGACTATTCATCTTTTTCTTATAATAAATTTTATCCTACATTAAAACAATTACAAAAAGAAACACATTTTTAAAAAATAGTTCATGCCCTGTTCCCCCCCCTTTGCCCCTTTGCCCCGAAGTGGCATGGGCATGGGCATGGGCATGGCAAACCGAAGATGGACGTCGTTTTGCGGGTGATGTGCAATCACATCACCCGCAAAACGACGTCCACCTTCGGTGAGTGCTACAAACATAGTTGCCATGCCCCGAAGGGGCAAAAGGGCAACTGGTGCCTTCGTTGTCCGGTAAAGGCTTTGCCTTTACCAGAAGCTTTGTTGACCCTTTTGCAAAAGCACTGCACAAGGCAAAGCCTTGTACGTGCGTGATGCCTATGCCCTTTCAGGGGCAAAGGGGCAACGGTCGCGCCCATGGCTACAAAGCGAGGCTTTGTTGACTACTTGGTCGCGCCCTTGGTGGCTACTTGGTCGCGCCCTTGGTGGCGTAGCCACCAAACACCGTTGCCCCGAAGGGGCATCACCGTTGCCCCGAAGGGGCATCACCAATATAGCGAAGCAAAGCTTCGCTAGTGCAACAAGTAGCCACCCTTGAGAGCACAGGAGAATAAGCAAGGCAAAGAAAAGAGGTGATGTGGCTATATGGCTACAAAGCGAAGCTTTGTTGGCTACTTCTGCATCTGGCCAAGAAAATTTCGCCCGGACGCTAACCTTGTCCAGCTGGCTGATGACGCTAACGTGCAAGCTTTGCAGTTTCAATCGAGCTGACGAGTTGAAGTATTATACAATCTAAGATGGCTCTAACATGACATAAACTAAAGAAACTTTCTTGCATGCAATTTGCTACTTGGTTGCTCTATGGTCGCGCCCTTGGTGTTTGCTACAAACACCGTTGCCCATGCTCGTAGTTTAAACCCTTGCAAAATTGGTTGCCAGTCGACGATAAGCTCGTGCTTTCGGGCAAGACTAGCTACAGGTGCGTCGTTTTGCACGTGGCCCATGCTTTCACTCACCTTTGCTGGTGCGTCGTTTGTTGTGTTGCCAATGCTTCGCAAGAAGTTTGGCACTATGATCGCGCCCGCCATCAACCTGTGCAAATCCCTCACCTTTGCCACCTTCGGTGAGTTATGTGGCGTATGATCGCTAACTCACCTTCGGTGGAATATAGTTGCCCTATAAGGTTGCTACGCAACCTGTGCAATCAGGTCAAGGCAAAGCCTTGACCGTGCCTTTGCAAAATTGGCTGTGGGGGCTTAGCCATGCACTATCACCTTCGGTGTCGCAACACTGACAAATGCTTCGCAAGTAGTTTTGTTGCCCCTTTTGCCCCTTCGGGGCACGGCATCAGGCGCGTCGTTTGTTGTGGCTACGCCACATCACCTTCGGTGAGTGATGTGATTGATGGCTTTGGTAAAGGCAAAGCCTTTACCGGACAACTTTGTGTTGATGGCTTATGATGGCATATGATGGCTTATGATGGCATATGATGGCGTAGCCATCATAAGCCATCATATGCCATCATAAGCCATCATATGCCATCATAAGCCACCAAGTGATAGCGATCATAGTGCCAAACTTCTTGCGAAGCATTTGCCACCTTCGGTGCGTGTAAGTGCCTTCGGTGGGATATGATGAAACTAAGGGCTACCAGTGCCACACAAAGGCACTAGTGAAGCAAAGCTTCGACGTGCTGGGCAACAGGCCCGGTCAAGGCAAGGTTTGGTCAACCAACGCAACCAATGGTTAGGTAAACACGCGTTGACGAAGCTTTATAGCCCGTACAGTGGCGACACTTACACGTAACCCTTTATCATACCTTTGTCGTTTTGAGCTGTTTGTACAACGTTCAAAACGTTGCACTTTTTTTAGTTGTATACTACATACAACTAGTAATTAATATCAATCTTTACGCAAAAGTAAAATGTTTAGAGTTTAGTAAGCTTCTTTGAAGCTTACCTTATTGTATATCTTTTAAGAAAGATCGCATGACAATTAGCGCACCAGAACGCGAAGCGAAAAAGGTGAAGATTGTGGTTGACTCAAATCCAACAGCAACAACCTTTCAAAACTGGGCAAAGCCTGGTCATTTCTCGCGTACCTTGTCAAAAGGGCCATCTACAACAACGTGGATATGGAACCTTCACGCAGACGCGCATGATTTTGACAGCCACACAAACGACCTTGAAGAGATTTCTCGAAAGGTCTTTAGTGCACATTTTGGTCAATTAGGGGTAATCCTTATTTGGTTAAGCGGGATGTATTTCCACGGTGCAAGGTTTTCAAATTATGAGGCGTGGTTACAAGACCCAATTCACTTAAAGCCTAGTGCACAGATCGTGTGGCCAATCGTAGGTCAAGAGATCTTAAACGGTGACGTAGGAGGTGGCTTTCAAGGAATTCAAATTACATCCGGATTTTTTCAACTCTGGAGAAGCAGTGGGATTACTAGTGAGCTTCAGCTGTACACAACGGCAATTGGTGGCTTAATCTTAGCTGGAGCTATGTTTTTTGCTGGTTGGTTTCATTACCACAAAGCAGCTCCACGATTAGAATGGTTTCAAAATGTGGAATCAATGCTAAATCATCACCTTGCAGGTCTTTTAGGCTTGGGCTCATTAGCATGGGCTGGGCATCAGATTCACGTCTCTCTGCCTATTAACAAGTTGCTTGATGCTGGAGTTGACCCCAAAGAGATCCCTTTACCTCATGAGTTCTTGTTAAACCGTGATCTTATCTCTCAGCTTTACCCCAGTTTTTCAAAGGGGTTAGCACCTTTTTTTACGATAAACTGGTTTGAGTACACAGACTTTTTGACGTTCCGCGGGGGATTAAACCCAACAACAGGAGGTCTTTGGTTAACTGATACAGCACACCACCATTTAGCAATTGCAGTTCTTTTCATTATTGCTGGACACCAATATCGTACAAACTGGGGCATTGGGCATAGCATCAAAGAGATTTTAGAGGCACATAGAGGGCCATTTACAGGTGAAGGTCACAAAGGACTTTATGAAATCCTAACAACATCTTGGCACGCTCAATTGGCTATCAATTTAGCTCTTTTTGGTTCTTTGTCTATCATTGTGGCTTAATACCATGGGTCACATAAAACTTCGCTATATGCTGGAACAACTTTAACAGGAGAGAGGCAAATACGCACGGACAAAACGTAGTTTTGTCCGATACGTTATATCTCTTCTTTATTACAAAATAAAAAAAATCTCAAGTCCTCAATACAATAGAGCAATAAAACATATAGAGCATTTTGCTTAACTTGTTTTTGCTCCTATCAAAACGGAAAGCGAACAAATTTTTATCCAAGAAGTTTTGTATGGCTTCCAACGTTATACTTACGTCAAGCGAAAGCAATTAAATTGGTTAATAAGGAAAACCGTTTATTTGCTTTTCGTTACAAAAATAATTAGTATTGATGGAAAAATCTAAGAGACAGAGTCAATCAGCAGGAAACTATTAATTTATTAAATGAAACAAACAAATAAAGAAAGTATAGGATCCTCAGAGACTACACGCGAAGCATCCGTTTTTTTTTTGATAGTGTCTTATTTCAAACAGATCCAAAGAACTTAAAAAAAATAAAAGAAAAAGTACGCTTTTTCGAATGGTTTATTGGATTTAGTGAAGGCGACGCCTCTTTTTCATTATCACGATTTGCAACAAAAAAAGATCCAAACAATAAAAGGTCTTATTTTATTATTAATCAAAAGCATCCACAGGTACTTTATACAATAAAAAAAGAGTTAGGTTTTGGTACTGTCCGATTGATATCAGCAACCGAAAGCCAAAATGCTTATTACAGGTATCAAGTAAGTAAATTAAGCCATATCGGATGGCTTGTGACTTTTTTCAATGGCAATTTACTTCTTACTAAGGTTCAAAATCGATTCTTTATATGGGCAGAAACTTTTAATAAGCTTGCGCTCATTTCTAATTTCGGGGTACGAAAAGAAGTTTCGTATCAACCTGTTCTATTAAATCCTTTTTTAAAGGAAGCAACAACACGAATTTCTTTTGAATCTGCGTGGCTTGCAGGATTTATTGACGCTGAAGGCGGTTTTTATGGCTCGTTGTCAAAAAACAAATGTTTTAATACAGGCTTCAGAGAACGTTACAAATTTTATATTCCACAAAAGAGTGAGCGTTGGGTTTTAGCAAGAATTGGTCAAGTGATTGAAGAAAGCGCCTTGAAAAAAATGGGGTTAGAAAGAAAACCTGAATCTTGGAAGAAAACTGATTATGTCACTGATTATAAAAATTGGCCAAACTTATATAGATTAGAAATCAATAGATTTCAATTTTTGGAAGTTTTAATTGATTATTTGGATAAATATACGTTGTTAAGCAAGCAACAATTGGTTTTTGTCAGGTGGAAACGTTGTTTTTTACAGAAAGACCAATATAGAGAGGCCGCTTTAAAGAGTGAAAAAGGAATGAGACGTTATAAAAGAAGATTTATTTCCATTGGTAAGATTAGAGAGGTCTTCAAAGCCAATATGCTAAGCGAAGATTTTGCTTTTTAGTCCAGATTTGGATTTCGCTATGTTACCTAAAAAGCAAAGCAAGGGCCTACAAATAGGTGCCCTATAGGCACAAGTTTAGCCCAATAAAAAGCAACCATAGGGGTACAAGCTTTGCTCTTTAAAAAAAAGTGGGATGATATTTTTAAAAATAAGATACACAAAAAAATTAAAAAAAATTATGGATTGAAGATATAGTCCAAGCAAGCACACTTTGTCAATAAAAGTAATAGTTACAAAACAAGAACAATCTGTGGCAGTGCTTTACCAATGTGTGCCCGAGCCATACAAATCTGAGATTTGTATGGCTCGGGCACGGGCATTTGGAAGAAAACAAAGCAAGGGCACGGCAAAAATTGAGCTATGCTCAATTTACTAATTTTGTAAGCTTTTGGTTATGCTTGCTAGCATCACATGTATTCGATGCCACCTTACCCTTATTTGGCTACTGATTACGCCACACAGCTCTCTCTTTTCACACATCATACTTGGATCGGAGGTTTTTGTATCGTCGGTGCTGGAGCTCATGCCGCTATATTTATGGTGCGAGATTATGATCCAACAAACAATTACAACAATTTGTTAGATAGGGTTATCCGTCATAGAGATGCCATGATCTCTCACTTAAATTGGGTTTGTATCTTTTTAGGGTTCCACAGTTTTGGTTTGTACATACACAACGATACAATGTCTGCCCTGGGTCGTCCTCAAGATATGTTTTCTGACACAGCAATTCAGTTACAACCTGTATTTGCACAATGGATACAAAAAACACACTTTTTTGCACCTGGTTTAACAGCACCAAATGCAGCCGCTGCAACAAGTGCAACATGGGGCGGCGATTTAGTGGCAGTAGGAGGTAAGGTTGCTATGATGCCTATATCGTTAGGTACAGCGGACTTCTTGGTTTAACAGATCTCTCTTAAAAAATAACAAAAAGAAAGAGATCGATGGATCAAGTAAAATTTTGCTATATGCTGGAACTGCCCAATCTGATAGTTCTTATTCTTCGGTTTAAGAGAAAATCTTTTCAGTGGGGTTAATCAGCAGGAAATTTATCCGGATTCATCACGTAGTGCCAGCTCGTCTACCAGATAGCGTAGACGTGTCACTTTCACTTGGTGGCTTATGATCGCTATCACCCTCGTTGTTCTGTAGCAAACAAAGCAATCAACACAAAGGTTTAAACTACGGGATGCACAATCACGTGCAAAACGACGCACCTGATGCCGTGCCCCGAAGGGGCAAAAGGGGCAACTAGTCGACATCGTCGACTGGCAACCAATTTTGCAAAGGTTTAAACTACGGGTCCACCTTCGGTGAGGGCTACAAAGTGGTGTTTTTTATACAAGAAATTATGTGTAAAGATAAAAATCAAATAGTAAAGATAAAATCCTCAGAGACTACACGCGAAGCGTTGTTAACACGGTTTTGTTTTAAAGAGTATATAAATTTGTCCCCCCCCGAGCACAGTGCGAACGTCGATACAACCTTTTTGGAGTGGTTGATTGGCTTTTTTGAGGCCGAAGGCAGCTTTCTTACATGGATATACAAACGCCGCAGATTTGCAATAGAGGTAAGCCAGAAAGACGGTCCGCTGATACACAAGATCAGAAGTGAGTTAGGCTTTGGCCGAGTAACGGAGATCAAAAGAAAATCAGAAATGTACTGGCGTTATTACGCACAAGACGTTGTGAGCTTAACACGGCTGATCTCTCTGTTCAATGGAAATCTGATAACAGAAAAAAAGCTTGATCAATTTAAGGATTGGCTCTCGAAATATAACACGAGTAAGAATAAGGAGATTCTTTTTTTACCAAAAAGGGTAGAGATATCGCTTAGAGATGCATGGCTTTCTGGCTTCTTAGAGGGAGACGCGGGTTTTTTTATAAAACCCCACGACATAATCCGGTTTACCAAAAAGAAGAATGAGCCAAAGTACGATCTCAAAATGAAGTTTTATCTCACCCAAAAAAATGAGTTGACATTGTTAACCCGGATAAAAGAGCTTTTTCAAATTCCAACTAAAACTCACGTTGTTACAAATGGGTATACAAAAGAAAAATACAATCGTATAGAGACATTTCGATTAAATTGCCATTTACTTGTTGTAAACTACTTGACACGCTACCCTTTTCGAGGAAAGCGAAGTGTCCCATTCTCTAATTGGAAGAGTGTTTTACAGTATCGTACCTCAAATTATCCTATCACGGATGAGGCAATCGCTAAATTGAAACTTCTTATCGAAAAAACAAAATCAGGCCTATTGAGTGAGCCTAATGCAGAGACAACATAGTTTTTCTCTCATTTTTTAAAGCAAGTCACTTTACTTTGCTTTAAAGGGCTTACAAACTCTCTTTTGCTTTCGTTTACGCCGAAAGCGCCACACAGTTTGTGTGTGTGCAATAGAGATTGCACTTCCACTTGTTGCACTAGAGGCCCTTAATGCAACCATATTGGTTGCACTAGAGGCCTTTAGTTTAACCACATTGGTGATTTGATCGCTATCAAAACACCCAAGGCACTAGTGGCCACACCTCTGCAAAAGGGGCAAAACTACGTTTTGCCCCTTTTGCAGAGGTGAAAGCCATCAACACAAAGGTGAGAAGCTTTGCTTCGCTCTGTAAGTGCCTTCGTTGTTGGCGCAACCAAACTTCTTGCGAAGCATTAGTTGCGCCAAAGCCATCAACACCATGTAGCCACAAAAGTGAGAAGCTTTGCTTGGCTTTAGTGTACAATAAAGATATAGTCCACTCACCCGCGCTTCGCGCGGGTGCTAGCATCACGTGCACGCTTTTACAATACACGTTACAGTGCTTATTCTTTTAAAAGGTGTTCTTTATGCCCGCAGTTCAAGATTAATACCAGACAAGGCAAATTTAGGGTTCCGCTTCCCTTGTGATGGACCTGGCCGCGGTGGAACATGCCAAGTGTCGGCATGGGACCACGTGTTTCTTGGACTATTTTGGATGTACAATGCCCTATCTGTCGCTATTTTTCATTTTAGCTGGAAAATGCAATCTGATGTATGGGGTACTGTTAATAGCGCTGGAGTATCGCACATTACAGGAGGAAACTTTGCACAAAGCGCCAATACTATTAATGGTTGGTTGCGTGATTTCTTATGGGCACAATCATCACAAGTTATTCAATCGTATGGCTCCGCTCTTTCTGCTTACGGTTTAATATTTTTAGGTGCTCACTTTGTTTGGGCTTTTTCATTGATGTTCCTATTCAGCGGTCGTGGATACTGGCAAGAGCTTATTGAATCGATTGTATGGGCACACAATAAATTGCGTGTTGCACCGGCTATTCAACCAAGAGCACTAAGTATTACACAAGGTCGTGCCGTAGGTGTTGCTCATTATCTATTAGGCGGTATTGCAACTACTTGGTCTTTCTTCTTAGCTCGAATAATAGCGGTTGGATAAATTAGCTTTATACTAGTAACTTAATTGTTGCAAAGCTTTGTTCTTTTTTTGTCCACGTGCTAGTCCTATTCTAACCTTCGGTGGGTGTTGCGGAGCATTACAGCGAAGCAATGCTTTTCGGGTAAAGGTACTTGCACTTGGTGATGCCCCCTTGCCCCTTTGCCCCTTTGCCCCTTTTGCCCATGCCGTGCCCCTTTCACCTTCGGTGATGGGCAAGAAGGGGCAAAGGGGCACGGCATGGGCATGGGCATGGGCAACGGTGATGCCCCTTTTCCCCTTTGCCCCTTTGCCCCTTTTCTCCTTTGCCCCTTTGCCCCTTTGCCCCTTCTTGCCCCTTTCACCTTCGGTGATGGGCAAGAAGGGGCAAAGGGGCACGGCATGGGCATGGGCATGGGCATGGGCATGGGCATGGGCAACGGTGTTTGTTGATGCCCATGCCGTGCCCCTTTGCCCCTTCTTGCCCATCACCGAAGGTGAAAGGGGCACGGCATGGGCAAAAGGGGCAAAAGGGGCAAAGGCGCGACCAAGGGCGCGACCAAGTAGCCATTAATTCAGAGCGAAGCTTTGCTTCGCTCGTGCCTCACCTTTGTGTTGATGGCTTATGATCGCATATGATGGCGTAGCCATCATAAGACATCATATGCCATCATAAGCCATCAAGTGGAAGTGCCATGCCGTGCCCCTTTGCCCCTTCTTGCCCATCACCGAAGGTGAAAGGGGCACGGCATGGGCAAGAAGGGGCAAAGGCACTGGTGGCCCGAAGGGCCACCCTTGAGGGCATGGGCATGTGATTACACTAGTTACGTAGTAACTACATGGCCCCTTCGGGGTCATCATGGAGCCACAACAATAACATAAAAACATATAAAATAAGAGTATGGCAACAAAATTTCCACGATTTAGCCAGGGTCTAGCACAAGACCCAACTACTCGTCGTATTTGGTACGGTATTGCAACTGCTCATGATTTTGAAAGTCATGACGGTATTACCGAAGAAAGTCTTTATCAAAAAATTTTTGCCTCACACTTTGGGCAATTAGCAATTATTTTTCTTTGGACTTCCGGAAACCTTTTTCATGTCGCTTGGCAAGGAAACTTTAGTCAATGGGTAGCGGATCCTTTGCATATTCGCCCGATTGCGCATGCTATTTGGGATCCACATTTTGGGCAACAAGCTGTTGAAGCGTTTACTCGTGGTGGTGCTGAAGGGCCTGTAAACATTGCTACTTCGGGTGTTTATCAATGGTGGTATACTATTGGTGCTCGATCACCGCAAGATCTTTATCAAGGAGCTTTGTTTTTAGTCATTGTTTCTGGGCTTCTGCTTTTTGCTGGGTGGCTTCATTTACAACCAAGATTTCAACCGTCGCTTTCATGGTTTAAAAATGCCGAATCTCGATTAAATCACCATTTAGCCGGATTGTTTGGTGTAAGCTCTTTAGCTTGGACAGGACATTTAGTTCATGTCGCTATCCCAGAAGCCAGAGGACAGCATGTCCGTTGGAATAATTTGTTATCGGTTGCTCCTCACCCTAAAGGCTTAGCACCTTTCTTTTCAGGAGATTGGGCAGCATATGCTCAAAACCCGGACAGTGCGGATCATCTTTTTGGAAGCTCTCAAGGCGCCGGTACTGCTCTTTTGACATTTCTAGGTGGGTTTCACCCACAAACACAAAGTTTGTGGTTAACTGACATAGCGCATCATCATTTAGCGATTGCGGTTCTATTCATCGTAGCTGGACATATGTATCGAACGAATTTTGGTATAGGTCATAGCTTGCGAGAGATTGTAAATGCGCACACTCCCCCAGCCGGTGGATTAGGTGCTGGCCACAAAGGATTGTTCGACACTGTAAACAATTCATTGCATTTTCAGCTTGGACTAGCCTTAGCAAGTGTTGGCACTATTACTTCGTTGGTTGCACAGCATACGTATAGTCTTCCGCCTTACGCTTTTTTAGCGCAAGACTTTACAACACAAGCCTCTCTTTATACACATCATCAATACATTGCTGGCTTTATTCTTTGTGGTGCATTTGCTCATGGCGCAATATTCTTTATCCGAGATTATGATCCAGAGCAAAATCGCGGAAATGTTTTAGCACGAATTCTTGATCATAAAGAGGCTATTATATCTCATTTAAGCTGGGCAAGTTTGTTTTTAGGTTTTCACACATTAGGGTTGTACGTGCACAACGACGTGATGCAAGCTTTTGGAACACCTGAAAAGCAAATTCTTATTGAACCGGTTTTTGCACAATGGATTCAATCTTCTCACGGAAAAACTGTATATGGCTTTGATTTGCTTTTATCACAATCTAACAGCCCAGCTTTTGCTGCGGGTCAAAGTTTGTGGTTGCCTGGTTGGTTAGAAGCGATTAATAACAACAATAACTCTTTGTTCTTGACTATAGGCCCTGGAGACTTTTTAGTACATCACGCTATTGCACTTGGATTACACACAACAACACTGATTTTAGTGAAAGGTGCTCTTGATGCAAGAGGTTCAAAACTAATGCCAGATAAGAAAGATTTTGGATACAGTTTTCCATGTGATGGCCCAGGAAGAGGAGGAACATGTGATATCTCTGCATGGGATGCGTTTTATTTAGCCGTTTTTTGGATGCTAAACACTATCGGTTGGGTTACTTTTTATTGGCATTGGAAACATCTTGGTGTATGGCAGGGAAATGTAAATCAATTTAACGAATCATCTACATATTTAATGGGATGGTTACGAGATTATTTGTGGTTAAATTCTTCACAATTAATTAATGGCTATAACCCATTTGGTATGAATAGCTTGTCAGTATGGGCATGGATGTTCTTATTTGGGCACCTTATTTACGCTACTGGTTTTATGTTTCTTATTTCGTGGAGAGGGTACTGGCAAGAATTGATTGAAACTCTTGCTTGGGCTCACGAGCGAACTCCTTTAGCTAATCTTGTTAGATGGAAAGACAAACCTGTTGCTTTATCTATTGTACAAGCTAGATTAGTTGGCTTAGCGCATTTCTCCGCTGGGTATGTGTTAACATATGCAGCATTCTTAATAGCATCAACTTCTGGGAAATTTGGTTAATGCACATAGCTTATGATGGCCCCTTCGGGGCCATAGAGCGAAGCAAAGCTTCTCAAGACACCTTTTCCCCTTCGGGGCATGGCACTAGCGAAGCTTTGCTTCGCTCTGTAAGTGCCTTTGTGTTGCACTAGTCGGCCTTAGTTTAAAATAGTTGCAAAACTATGCACCTGATGCCCATCAAGGGTGGCCCTTCGGGCCACCAGTGCCTTTGTGTTGATGGCTTATGATGGCTACGCCATCATATGCCATCATAAGCCACCAAGTGAAAGGGGCAACAAAACTTCTGGTAAAGGCAAAGTGTACTTACGCAAGCAAACAAAGTTTGGTAAACGCGCGTTGACAAAGCTTTGTACATATTGTGTTGCCAATGCTTCGCAAGAAGTTTGGCACTATGATGGCTATCACTTGGTGGCTTATGATGGCATATGATGGCGTAGCCATCATAAGCCATCAACACAAAGTTGTCCGGTAAAGGCTTTGCCTTTACCAAAGCCATCAATCACATCGCCTTCGGTTTGCCTTACGGGATGCACAATCATTTTCGGTGTTGCAACACGTGCAAAACGACGCACGGACAAAACTACGTTTTGTCCATTTTGCAAAGGTTTGCCCTACGGGATGCACAATCACGTGCAAAACGACGCACCTGTAGCAAAACTACGTTTTGCAACCAATTTTGCAAAGGCACGGTCAAGGCTTTGCCTTGACCTGTCGCAACACGTGCAAAACGACGCACCTGATGCCCCTTCGGGGCAACAAAACTACGTTTTGCAACCAATTTTGCAAAGGCACAAGCGAAGCTTCGCTTCGCTCTTTGCCCTACGGGATGCACAATCACCTTCGGTGTCGCAACACGTGCAAAACTACGTTTTGCAAAGGTTTGCCCTACGGGCATGGGCTACAAAGCTTCGTCAACGCGCGTTTACCAAACTTTGTTTGCTTGCGTAGGTTGACCAAACTTCTTGCGAAGCATTGGTTGTGTTGCCAATGCTTCGCAAGAAGTTTGGCACAAGCCACATCACCTAGGGCACCGAAGGTGTAAGTGCCTTGACCGTGCCTTCGGTTTAAACTACGGGATGCACGTGTTGCGACAGGTCAAGGCAAAGCTTTGACCGTGCCTTTGCAAAACGTAGTTTTGCACGTGATAGTGCATGGCTACGCCCCCACAACCTTATTGGTGGCTACTTGGTGTTTGGTGGCTACTTGGTGGCTTAGCCACCAAGTAGCCACCAAACACCGTTGCCCCGAAGGGGCATCAGCAAACACTGCCGCCCACAGGCTTTCTGTGCCTTTGGTGAAGCGCATAACCAAACACTAAGACAGCAATGAGTCAACAAAGAAGCACGGCTCTGGTGATGTGGCTACATGGTGGCTAAGCCACCATGTAGCCACATCAGAACGAAGCAAAGCTTCTGGGATGCCAAACGAAGTTTGGTCAACAAAGCTTCGCTTTGTAGCCCGGACAACGAAGGTGGAAGTGCCTTTTCGATTTGCCCTCTTTGCCTTTACCGATTTCCCTTCGGCGCTACAAAGCTTTGTTGACCAGTTAACGCAAAGCCATGCCCCGAAGGAGCAATAGGGCAAGCCTAGCACAACAGAGCGAAGCGAAGCTTCTCAAGCTACCGAAGGTGTAAGTGCCTCTGTGTTGATGGCGTAGCAATCACACGCCACCAAGTGTAAGTGCCTTGACAAGATTTCAAAAAATCTGTATACTCCATTTATTATAATGTATGTGCCTACGCGCGTTAGCGCGTTGACAAAGTTTTGTACGAATACAAGCTCTAATAGCTCAGTCGGTAGAGCGGTCGACTGTTAATCGATTGGTCGTAGGTTCAAGTCCTACTTGGAGCGGAAGAAAACAAAAATATGCACGTGCCTTTAGTGAATGCTTGGTGATTGGTGGCTACTAAGTGGCTACTTGGTGGACACCAAACATCGTTGCCCCTTTGCCCCTTTTGCCCCTTCGGGGCACGGCATGGGCATCACAATGTGTCCACCAAGTAGCGATCAATCGGCACTAGTTGCAAAAGCGGCGCCGAAGGTGCAAGTGCATACTTTTGCAACTATTTTAAACTATCAGAGCGAAGCGAAGCTTCGCTTGTGCCATGCCCCGAAGGTGCAAAGGTATCGCCTCTAGTGCAACAAATAGGCGTGCCTTTGCCCGTGTTGCAAAATGCTGTGCTAGTCATGCCCGTAGGGCAAACCGTTGTGAAGTAACAAATGCACGGGCTACAAAGCTTTGTTGACCAAACGAAGTTTGGTTGTGGCGTATGCACTAGTTACGTAGTAACTGTATGGCCCCGAAGGGGCCATAAACACACCACCAGTAAAAGTTGTTTTGTAACACAAAACTTGACACGAATATAAAATTGTTTTATAATAATTAGTGTTTACTGGTGCCCTAGTTACATTAGAACCACACCAATCCATCTCGAACTTGGTAGTGAAATGATTTGAGGGCGAAAATACTTGTAGGGAAGCCTACCGGAAAAATAGTTTGGTGCCAGTAAATTTTTAAATATAAAATGTTCAGATAGCGCACTAATAGCAGAAAGTTTTGCTATGTTTTTTAGGCACTCTTGTAACTACCATCTTCGGATAAGCACAAAGCCACTGTAAACCTAAAGAGGGCAAGGAAAAGGGTGGCTATTTGGTCGCTACTAGCTGATTGGTGATTAGTTGCTACTTGGTCGCGCCCTTGGTCGCGCCCTTGGTGGTGTAGCTACCAAACACCGTTGCCCCCTTGCCCCGAAGGGGCATGGGCATCACCAAACACCGTTGCCCCTTTGCCTCGAAGGGGCATGGGCATCACCAAACACCAAAGACCAATATGGCGAAGCTTTGCTTCGCTAGTGCAACAAGTGGAAATGCCTTTGGGTAAACAGAAGCAGACCTTTGTTAATCAACATTAAGCCCCTCAAGCAAAACTTACATGTGGTGGGGCATGGACACAAAAGCAAAGGCCCTTGCAAAACTACGCACTGGTTGCTACGTTAACAAAGCTTAGCTTTGTAATCCAGTTTGCCAGTGCGTAGTTTTTCCCATTTTGTTTGCGAAGCTTTGCTGAACGGGCTAGGGCATCACCATGTACGTACATTATTTCGATACATTTTTATGTTACTTGCCTTGACAGAATAAGGCTATCACTGTATACTGTGATAAACCAAATTTGAAATGATATAAAACTAGGCTACAAAGCGAAGCTTTGTTGACGCAGCAACCAGTGCATAAAAAATGCTTCCATTTTTCTGGTTAGCTGTGAAAGCGTGCAATTTAATAAGCCCTCGTGGTGGAATGGTAGACACACCAGTTTTAGGAACTGGCGCCTCAGGCATGCCGGTTCAAGTCCGGCTGAGGGTAAACTAACAATAAGACTTTCCAATTTTTTAACGTCACAAAAAAGATTGGTGATGCCGATGCCCCTTTGGTAAAGGCAAAGTGTACTTTGTACATATTGTGTTGCCAATGCTTCGCAAGAAGTTTGGCACAAGCCACATCACCTTCGGTTTGCCTTACGGGATGCACAATCACGTGCAAAACTACGTTTTGCAAAGGCACGGTCAAGGCTTTGCCTTGACCTGTCGCAACACGTGCAAAACTACGTTTTGCAAGGGTTTGCCCTACGGGATGCACAATCACGTGCAAAACTACGTTTTGCAAAGGCACGGTCAAGGCTTTGCCTTGACCTGTCGCAACACGTGCAAAACGACGCACCTGATGCCGTGCCCCGAAGGGGCAAAAGGGGCAACTAGTCGACATCGTCGACTGGCAACCAATTTTGCAAAGGCACAAGCGAAGCTTCGCTTCGCTCTTTGCCCTACGGGATGCACAATCACCTTCGGTGTCGCAACACGTGCAAAACTACGCACGGACAAAACTACGTTTTGTCCATTTTGCAAAGGTTTGCCCTACGGGCATGGGCTACAAAGCTTCGTCAACGCGCGTTTACCAAACTTTGTTTGCTTGCGTAGGTTGACCAAACTTCTTGCGAAGCATTGGCACACCTAGGGCTACAAAGCGAAGCTTTGTTGACAAATGCTTCGCAAGAAGTTTTGCTACAAGTGCCTTTACCGGACAACGAAGGCACCAGTTGCCCTTAGTTTAACTATGTTTGTTGACCAGTCTTGCCCATAGTTTCCCCCCCACTGCGTCGACTAGCTACAAGTGCCTTTACCCGGCAACGAAGGTCTGCTTTGCAAGAGCTACAAAGCGAAGCTTTGTTGACCAAACAATGTTTGGCACAGGCACAAGCGAAGCTTTGCTTCGCTCTTTTGTGATTGATGGCGGGCGAGATCAAATAGCCACAATGTGCGTCAACATGTAGCCCGTGCCTGATGGGCAAAGGGGCAACGGTGTGGTCGCATACCGACCAAGCTATGCGACCATTCAAAGCCATTAGGGCGAAGCAAAAAAGGCAAGGCACTAGTAAAATTTAAATTCTTTAAAAGGTCTAGTGACGGGGTAACCGTACCACGCACTTGCGATGCCCATGCCGTGCCCCGAAGGGGCAAAAGGGGCAAAAGGGGCAACGGTGCTTGGTCGCGCCTTTGGTCGCGCCCTTGGGGGCGTATCGGCCAAATACCAATATAGTTGCCCTTCGGGCAGTTAGTGCAACATGTGGCCACAAAAGTGCATGCGAAGCAAAACTTCGCTCTTTTGTCGGACGTGCGTTATTTGATATACTTAAGGCACTGTAAAAGCAAAGCCTTTACAGAATCTATGCGGGTTTAGTTCAGCGGTAGAACGCTATCCTTCCAAGTTAGACGTCGCAGGTTCGAATCCTGTAACCCGCTAATATATCGCAATCTGTACAAAACTTCGCCTTGTAAGCTGCTTCGCACGAACGGAGCAAGTTTTGTCAGTGGGGGCTATGCCCCCACAGCCCTTGCTAAGCATTTGCACAGGCACTGTAAAAGATGGTGGCATCTTTGCTTTTAGGTCGAAGCATAGCTTCGCTTTGAAACCATATGGTAAAGGCAAAGAGGACGAAGCAAAGCTTCGCCCTCACCTTTGCAAAATTGGTTGCCAGTCGACGATGTCGACTAGTTACAGGTGCGTAGTTTTGCACGTGGCCTTTACAGTGCCATTAAGTGATTAACTAGGCTTCGTATGACAACGCATGCCTTAAGGCAGAGTAAAGGTAAAGGCAAAGAGGCACGGTAAAGGCTTTGCCTTTAGGTGTGCCAAGCAAAATTGCTTCGCAACAGTGCCTGTGCCAAACTTTGTTTGGTCAACAAAGCGAAGCTTTGTGGCCCGTGCCTCTTTATATTTAGGTGTGCCAAGCAAAATTGCTTCGCAACAGTGACTGAGCCCTACGGGCAACGCAAGGGCCCAAGCATTGTATAGGCACTGTTACGAAGCAACCTGTGCCTATGCATTTCGTTTTTTTTTAATTAGCGATATACTATATAGTGAGAAGAAAATTTGTTACATATTAATCAAAAGTACTATGGAATTTATAATTTCAGATTATTCAAAAGAAAAAGCATTTGCTTTATCGACGCACACGCAAAACAGTACAAGGTCTGCTTCGCAAGGGCAAGGCTTGCCTTGCCCTCTTTGCCTTGTACGCGCCAAACGTGTATTAATGCACGTACGCGGCATCTTAAATAACAAACTGGTATGTACAAAAGGGTTGCAAAACGAAGTTTTGCTAGCAGTGCAAAGCTTTGTACGTTGTAACTTTTTTATTAAATTTGCCTGCCTTTTATTTTGTTTTTTAATGACAATTGAGACTAATGTTGGTCAAGCGCAAGCGTATCCAATATTTGCTCAACAAAACTATGCCAATCCTCGTGAGGCGAATGGCCGTATTGTTTGCGCAAATTGTCATTTGGCACAAAAAGGGGTAGAGATTGATATTCCTCAAGCGGTACTTCCTGATACTGTGTTTGAAGCGGTTATTAAAATACCTTATGATAAACAAATATCTCAAGTATTAGGCAATGGAAAAAAGGGGGGACTAAATGTAGGTGCAGTTCTTATATTACCATCAGGTTTTTCTTTAGCCCCTTCTGAACGCATTTCAGAAGAATTAAAAAACAAAGTTGGAAGTGTTACGTATCAACCATACAGTAAGGATAAAGAAAATATATTAGTCGTGGGGCCGCTTCCAGGAAAACAATACAGTGAAATGGTTGTTCCACTTTTGTCTCCTGACCCAAGTAAATCAAAATCTTTATCTTATTTAAAATATCCTATTTATTTAGGTGCTAATCGCGGCCGTGGTCAAGTTTATCCAGATGGATCAAAGAGTAATAACACAATTTACAATTCTACGCAAGCTGGTAAAGTTGTCAAAATAGAACAAGTTGGTAAAAAAGGTAAAGGTGGCTTTGAAATTACAATAGAAAAAAGTAACGGAGAGTTAGGGATAGAAAAAGTTCCTGCGGGCCCTAACCTGGTAATTTCTGAAGGACAAAACATTCAAGTAGATCAACCTTTAACGAACAATCCAAATGTGGGAGGTTTTGGACAAGAAGAAACGGAGATTGTCTTACAAAGCCCTGCTCGTATTCAAGGTTTAATAGTGTTTTTTGTTTTTGTTGTGTTAACACAGTTGTTCTTAGTATTTAAGAAAAAACAGTTCGAGAAAGTGCAGCTGTCAGAAATGAATTTCTAAATGAAATGGCTACATGGCTACAAAGCTAAGCTTTGTTGACTACTTGTTGCATTAGTAGCTAGTCGACATCGTCGACTGGCAACCATATTTATGGTGGGCGAGATCATGGGCGCGACCAAAGACCAATCTGTACTAGTTGCAAAATTGGTTGCAAACATAGTTGCCTTCGTTGCCCGGTAAAGGCTTTGCTTTTACCAGAAGTTTTGTTGCCCGTGCCCCTTCGGGGCAAAGGGGCATCAGGTGCATAGTTTTGCAACTATTTTGCCAGTCGACGATGTTGTGGGCCATGCCCCTTTGGCGCCTTCTGCGCAGTACAACGAAGGTGCTGGGCAATAGGTCAGGCACGTGCGCCTTTACCAAACTTCTCACCGAAGGCACGTTAACCCGTAGGGCAACTGTTGGTTGCGCCAACTAGCTACTAGTGCAACAATCAGTTTTGTGACGGCAAAGCTTTGCTTCGCCGTCTTCGGTTTGACCTCACCCCTTCAAAATGTAAAACGGAGCACGGCTGCGTAGCCAGTGCGTCGCTTTGCAAAGGTGTAACTTGCCCTCACCTTTGTTGGTCAACAAAGCTTCGCTTTGTTGACCAACAAAGGCACTTGCACCTTCGGAGCCTTGAAGGAATGCCCTCACCGAAACTGGCCTGAGAGCAAGGCCACGTGTAAGTCTTGCCTGAAGAGTATGCAGTCGATTAGCAAAGGCACTTACACGTGTAAGTGTTGCAAAACTTTTTGCGAAGCATTTGCAACTGTTGCGTAGCAACGACTATATGCCATGCTATGCCCCTTCGGGGCAAAAAGGGGCAATAGGGCAAGACTAACAAACGTGAGGGCAAGGTACTGATAGCAAAGCTTCCGGTAAAGGCAAAGTGTACCTACGCAAGCAAACAAAGTTTGGTAAACGCGCGTTGACAAAGCTTTGTACATATTGTGTTGCCAATGCTTCGCAAGAAGTTTGGCACTATGATCGCTATCACTTGGTAGCTTATGATGGCATATGATGGCGTAGCCATCATAAGCCATCAACACAAAGTTGTCCGGTAAAGGCTTTGCCTTTACCAAAGCCATCAATAAGGTTGCGTAGCAACAGGTGCAAATCACCTAGGGCACCGAAGATGTAAGTGCCTTTACCGGACAACCAAGGCACAGGCACCGAAGGTGCAAGTTTGTCAACAAAGCGAAGCTTTGTAGCTCATTCTTCGCAACAAGCACTGGCAACAAAGCTGGGCTGTGTTGCCCGTGTTTTCGGTGAGCCTTGCCTTAGTTGCAAAAGGGGGAACAAAGCTTCGCTTTGTAGCCCATGCCTGTGCTAGTCAACTTCGTCGACTGGTCAACAAAGCTGGGCTGCGTAGCCCTTGCAAAGCAGACCTGTTTGTTGGACCTTTTGCATAAATTAAGAAGCTGGCAAAGCTTCGCTCTGAGCATTGCCCTTTTTGAAACAGGAGCACGCCTTTTTGTATCGCTTGTATGTACCTATTGTTTTTTTAAAGGGCTTTACAATACATTTGAAAAGAGGTATACTCGAATAAAGGTACTATAAACAGGTGGGGTTGTAACTATGACGAATACCTTTTATAACATAAAAGTTAGCGTATAAAGAGGCACGGTAAAAGCATTGTTTTTAGGTGTGCAAAGGTTGCAAACGCTTCGCAAGAAGTTTTGCTACAGAACAACGAAGGCATTTAAAGGCACTTGCGCCTTCGGTGCCCTATTTGCCTTTACTTGCTAGCGATCATGTAGCCGCAACCAATGCTTCGCAAGAAGTTTGGTCAACCTACGCAAGCAAACAAAGTTTGGTAAACGCGCGTTGACGAAGCTTTGTAACCCATGCCCGTAGGTTAAACCTTTGCAAAACGTAGTTTATTGTGTTGCCAAACTTCGTTTGGCACAAGCCACATCACTCACCGAAGGTTGCTAGTCGACATCGTCGACTGGCAAAGGTGAGTGATTTGCACCTGTTGCTACGCAACCTTATTGATGGCTTTGGTAAAGGCAAAGCCTTTACCGGACAACTTTGTGTTGATGGCTTATGATGGCTACGCCATCATATGCCATCATAAGCCACCAAGTGATAGCGATCATAGTGCCAAACTTCTTGCGAAGCATTGGCAACACAATATGTACAAAGCTTTGTCAACGCGCGTTTACCAAACTTTGTTTGCTTGCGTAGGTACACTTTGCCTTTACCAGAAGCTTTGCACAGTGTGCTTTGCGTTTAAGCTGTGCATACACAAATAAAATTGTACAAAGCTTTGCTTTGTACGTGCCTGTTTTTTTCGGCTGTACAAGGTGCACGAAGTTCAACAGAGTAAGCAAAATCGGCACCGAAGGTGCAAAAGTGCGTCGTTTTGTAAACTAGGGTAAAGCAAGTTTTACCCGGACGTGCCTTTGGTGAGCGGCTCAAAAGCAGCTTTGTGCATATATGTTTCTCCTCAAATTTTGCGTTTAGTTATGTTTTTTATGGAAGGGTGGCAGAGCGGTTCAATGCATCGGTTTTGAAAACCGACGTAGCTTTACGGCTACCGAGGGTTCGAATCCCTCCTCTTCCGGTTTTTTTTTTAACAGTGTTGATTCTAAAGCTTTGCACTTCCACTTCTTGCATTAGTAGCTAGTTGGCGCAACCAACAGTTGCCCTACGGGCTAACGTGCCTTCGGTGAGAAGTTTGGTAAAGGCGCACGTGCCTGACCTATTGCCCAGCAACTTCGTTGTACTGCGCAGAAGGCGCCAAAGGGGCATGGCCCACAACATCGTCGACTGGCAAAATAGTTGCAAAACTATGCACCTGATGCCCCTTTGCCCCGAAGGGGCACGGGCAACAAAACTTCTGGTAAAGGCAAAGCCTTTACCGGACAGCGAAGGCACCAGTTGCCTTTAGTTTAACTATGTTTGCAACCAATTTTGCAACTAGTGCAGATTGGTCTTTGGTGACTACACCACCAAGTAGTCAACAAAGCTTCGCTTTGTAGCCATGTAGCTACAAAGGTGAGGCACGAGTGAAGCAAAGCTTCGCTCTGAAGTGGGGGCTACAGGCTAACGCGCGTTGTGTTGCGACAGGTCAAGGCAAAGCCTTGACCGTGCCTTTGCAAAACGTAGTTTTGCACGTGATAGTGCATGGCCACGCCCCCACAGACCCCACAACAGAGTAAGCTTGTCTTGCCCTATTGCCCCGAAGGGGCATGGCTTCTGCGCACCTTTGTGTTGCCAAACGAAGTTTGGCACAAGTCACCAAGTGCAGTTGCGTCGACTGGCAAATTAGGTGTGCTAGTGTTGTACGAAGGGCACCCCGAACTTCGTCGACTGCTCAACAAAGCTTCTCTTTCTAGCCCTCACCGAAGGGGGAAGTGCCTAGTTTGCCAGTCGACGCACTGTAAAGGCGCTTCCACCTTCAGTGAGAAGCTTTTCTTTGTCGGGCTACAAAGCGAAGCTTTGTTGACCAAACATAGTTTTGATGGCGTAGCCATCAAAACAGTGCCTTTGCCTTTACTTATAAGTTTTTCGGACAAGACTAGCTTACTCTAAATAGGTGTGTAATGTTTTGGCCTTTTCGGTTGACCAGCCGGCTGCGTCGACTGGCTACATAACAAAGCTTCTCAGCCTCAGAGCCAAGCTTTGTCTTGCTTGTGTCTGCAGTGGGCACTTCTACATATAACAGTTGCAAAACTTCTTGCAAAACTTCTTGCGAAGCATTTGCCACTGTCGCGTAGCAATGACTATATGCCATGCCCCATACCATGCCCCTTCGGGGCAAGAAGTGGCTTTCACAGAAGGCACGGGCTACAAAGCTTCGTCAACGCGCGTTTACCAAACTTTGTTTGCTTGCGTAGGTTGACCAAACTAGCTACTAGTGCAACTTCGTTGTCCGGGAAAAGCACGCTCGAAGCTTTGCTTCTAACTAGGGTGAGTGATTTGCACCTGTTGCTACGCAACCTTATTGATGGCTTTGGTAAAGGCAAAGCCTTTACCGGACAACTTTGTGTTGATGGCTTATGATGGCTACGCCATCATATGCCATCATAAGCTACCAAGTGATAGCGATCATAGTGCCAAACTTCTTGCGAAGCATTGGCAACACAATATGTACAAAGCTTTGTCAACGCGCGTTTACCAAACTTTGTTTGCTTGCGTAGGTACACTTTGCCTTTACCAGAAGCTTTGCTTCGCTCTATGGCCCCTTCGGGGCCATAGAGATGGCCACAACACATCACGGGAAGCCTGAGACTGAGGCACGAGCGAAGCTTTGCTTCGCTCTGTTGTGGGGGCGTAGCCCCCACAAGTTGACTTGCAAGTAACCGCAGCCCGTACATCTTGCTGTAATGGGTTAGTACAAGGTATACTAATATAGTTATGGGTTAGTAGCTCAATTTGGACAGAGCACGTGTCTACGGAACACGAGGTTGGGGGTTCGAGTCCCTCCTAGCTCAAAACTTTAAGTGCGTAATCAGTTGTGATCTTTGGACAACTGCAAATTTAAATTGAATAGGTAAGGGCAAAGAGGCCCTGGCTACAAACATAGTTAAACTAAGGGCAACTGGTGCCTTCGTTGTCAACAAAGCTCCGCTTTGTAGCCTTCGGCACAAAAGCTTTGTTGACCAGTCTTGCCCGAAAGGCACCCCCAACTGCATGCCATGCCCATGCCCCGAAGGGGCTTTCACTTGGTGGCGTAGCCACAAAGGTGATGGGCAACAGGGCAATACTAGCACACCAGTGCCAAACTTTGTTTGGTTGCGTAGGTTGACCAAACGAAGTTTTAGCGTGGCTACATGATCGCTAGCAAGTAAAGGCAAATAGGGCACCGAAGGCGCAAGTGCCTTTAAGTGCCTTCGTTGTTCTGTAGCAAAACTTCTTGCGAAGCATTTGTCAGTGTTGCGACACCGAAGGTGATAGTGCATGGCTAAGCCCCCACAGCCAAAGCCATCAATAAGGTTTCGTAGCAACAGGTGCAAATCACCAGTTGGGAAGACTGAGTTGCAAATGCTTCGCAAGAAGTTTTGCTACAAGTGTCTTTAAGTGCATAGGTTAATTTGAGCAAGCAGTTACAAGTTTTTGTAAACGGTTTGTATTTATGATGTGCAAAACAAAATTGCACAGTTGATAAACGCGCGTCACAGTTTTATAATTTGAGATACCTTTTTATTTAAAAAGTCGGATAGTTTTTTATTTACCAATAGTATAAACCTTTGCCAAACGGTATAAGAAGCTTCAAGTTAGCTACACAAAATTTATTGTTTTTGATGACGCGCGTTTATTTGTGCTTAAATTTGTAAAGAATTTTGTCAATGACACTAGCGAAGCAAAGCTTCGCTATAATTGTAGCCTGTACAAAGCTCTTGTATAAATGGCTTTTGCGCGCCTTCTACCCAAAGGCTTTGCCTTTACTTGAAGGGGATCAAACAGAGTGTGCCAAATGGTCAACAAAGCGAAGCTTTGTTGACCAGTCCACTACGTCGACTAGCTACCAGTGCATAGTTTTGCAACTAAGGCAAGGCTCACCGAAGGCATTTCCACTTGGTGGCGTTGCGAAGACTGGGCTACAAAGCTTCGCTTGACAAACAGAGTAAGCTAGTCTTGCCCGAAGGCACGAGCGAAGCTTTGCTTCGCTCTGCTTATCGTCGACTAACAAACTAGGCACGCCCGGGCAAAACATGCCTTGCCCTAGTTTGTTAGTCGACGATAAGCAGAGCGAAGCAAAGCTTCGCTCGTGCCTTCGGGCAAGACTAGCTTACTCTGTTGTGGGGGCTAAAAAGCTTCGCTTTGTCAACGCGCGTTAGCGCGTAGCCCCCACCTCCCTCACCTTTGCAAAACGTAGTTTTGCACGTGGAAGTGCCTTCGTTGTCTGGTAAAGCCACTTACACCTTCGGTGCCCTAGGTGATGTGGCTTGTGCCAAACTTCTTGCGAAGCATTGGCAACACAACCAATGCTTCGCAAGAAGTTTGGTTGCGTAGGTACACTTTGCCTTTACCAGAAGTTTTGCTACCAGTGCCTTGCCCTCACCTTTGTGGCTACATGGTCTTTGGTGGTGTAGCCACCAAGTAGCGGCCAATAGGGCTACAAATCTGGGCTGCGTTGACCAGTCTTGCCCTTAGTTTCCACCACTGCGTCGACTAGCTACAAGTGCAACAAGTAGAAGTGCCCATCGCAGGTGCGGCTGAGCCACTGTAAAGGCCACCTTCGGTGACCTTTACAGAGTTTTGCACACAAAGCTTTGTAGCCTTTGCAAAACGAAGCACGGGCTCCTTTTTGCACGGCAACAAGTAATGTACTTTTTTAACGAAATATAAAAAAAATGTCAATATTAGCTTGGATAGAAGACCAAAAACGTTTAAAAGTATTGAATGCTCCTAAGTATGTCGCTTTGGGCTCCGATTCCAGTAAAGGATTATGGACTCGATGCGACAAATGTGGTGTTATTTTATATATAAAACATTTAAAAGAAAACCAAAGAGTTTGTTTTGGTTGCAGCTACCATCTTCAAATGAGCAGCCAAGAGCGAATTGAGAGCTTACTTGATCGAGATAGTTGGAATCCCCTTGACGAAACTGTCTCTCCCTGTGATCCTTTACTTTTTTATGATCAAAAGGCTTATACAGATAGACTCCAGGATGCTCAAGAAAAAACAGGGTTACAGGATGCTATTCAAACAGGAACAGGAATGGTGGATGGAATTCCCGTAGCATTAGGTGTAATGGATTTTGATTTTATGGGCGGAAGTATGGGTTCTGTCGTCGGCGAAAAATTAACAAGATTAATAGAATACGCGACACAAGAAGGATTGACCTTGCTTATTGTTTGTGCATCAGGTGGGGCTCGAATGCAAGAAGGTGTCTTTAGTTTGATGCAAATGGCAAAAGTATCAAGTGCATTACAGATTTATCAATCTTGCGCTGCTTTGTTATACATTTCAATATTAACATCGCCTACTACTGGTGGGGTCACAGCAAGTTTTGCTATGTTAGGAGATATTATTTTTGCCGAACCAAAAGCATTAATTGCGTTCGCAGGAAGACGGGTTATCGAGCAGACTTTGCGTGAAGATTTGCCTGATGATTTTCAAACATCAGAGTATATGTTGCATCATGGCTTGGTTGATCTTATAGTTCCGCGTCGATTTTTAAAACAAGCACTTTCCGAAACCATTAGACTCTACCAAAATGCACCCTTTAAAAGAGTTGGGAGAATACCTTTTGGAGTTCAAAACCCTATAAGCTTTCTTACGGAAGAAAGAATTCGCCGTAAATGGGGAACTTTAACCGTGTCTACTACCAATTCAAACGTTAAAACAGTGTTACCGAATGTACAAGGGTTAGCTTGGGACGGGCAGTCCGTTAAAAATTTTTCGTTTGAAGCAAATCGAGAGATAGCAAATCAGTCGTTCTTTTTTGATAACGCCAATATATCAAAAGAAAAGTCGTCAGCACAAAGCAAAGATGCATCTGTGTTGCCCTTGCTCTCTTGCCCATCACCTTTGTGGCTACATGGTGGCTACATGGGGGCTACGCCCCCAATCACCAATAAGGTTGCTACGCAACCTGGGCAACAAGTGAAAGCCCCTTCGAAGCGTGGGGCATGGCATGGGCAGGGGCATAAGCCAGAACACAAGTACGTGCCTTTACCAAAAAAACAGCTCTTTGACAAAATGCGGCAATCTATGGAATACCGAGAAATTTTAACGTCATTTGAAATCGTGTTTAATTTGTTTTCAAGAGAAAAATATACAAGCTTTAACAATATGTCTTTTGTAGATACTGCTTTTACCGAGCCGTACGCACTTAAAGCCCGCGCACTTGCACCTTCGGTGCATAAATTAAGAAGCAGGCTTTTATCCGAAAAAACAATCGACAACTCTAGGTTTTTAGCTTCTACTGATACGGCTACAAAACAAAGCTTTGGTATGAAAGCATACATGCCTTTGCTCCGCATCCAAGGCTCACTGAAAAAAAGTAAAAACAATGGGGGTTTACAAAGCTTTGGTGTCAAAAAAAACATTTGGAATGGTTTAAAGTGTACAAAGCAAAGCTTTGCACGCACGTTGGCTACGCCACGAATCAACCGAAAAAACAAAAAACATGCACTAAACTTCTTACAAAGTCGGGCTTCGTATCTGTATAATCGTTTTGTGCCTCAAAAAACGCTGGGCCAAGACACCATTTTTTATGTACCTCTTATACATATAGCTATAAAACGAAGTTTTGTAGATAAAAGCACGCACGGGGATTGGCACTTTGCGGCTACGCCACCAAGTGCACACAACCCTCGCTGCCAAACTTCGTTTGTTTGTGGCGCTATGATGGCTACGCCATCAATCACATCACCTTTGTCTGGTGCTACTTCGACTCAAAATAGTAATATTTCAGATCGAGGCACGCCCAGGGTAAAGAGGGCAAAACAAGATGGTTGTGGGGGCGTAGCCCCCACCTCCCGTGCTTTGCCTTTGTCCGAAGGGCATGGGCAGCCTTACACTGTTAAAGCAAACCAATTTAAGCTTAAAAATGGTAAATTACCGCAACCATTGTTGTTGCACGAATGGAAATCTTTTTCAGAAAAACTTGGGTTGCACAATTATAAACAAAGGTCCAAGCAATTACAGGGTTTCAGTGGAAAAGCAGTGAGTAGAACGCACAATCAAAAAAGTAATGCCAATATTGTTTACGAACCGTACAAGACAAAAGAGCAAAGCGAAGTGCCTTGTGCGTGCCTTCACTCAATATCTTGGTCGACAAACGTGGCGGCTACGCCACCAGACTCGACTTCTACTTCTATCGATGATGGCTTTGGCGAGTTAGAACCTCTCCAAAGAACAACTGTTTATGCACCAATAACTGCATCATTATCAAGAAATAAAAAATTGTTATATTCTGATATAAAAACGAAGCAATCCAAGTTTGATAGTATCAAAACTAAAGTCCCAATCGAGAACAACGGAGCGAGCGGAAATAAAAATACTAGTGTACAAGGCAAAGCTTTGTACGCGCATCAAACAAATATAAACTTTTTAAACCAAGCAATTGAACTGGCTGCTACAGAAAGTGTTGAGTGGCGTGCTTTTTATCTTCATCAACGTATATCGAAAACGACAGGTTTTTTAGAAGATTTTATTCAACCTGCTTTAATCGCTAATCCCGTAAAACGGCAATTAGCTGTATTACACGCAAAACAAGAAGAAAATGTACTTTTTTACCGATCAATTTGCAGAAGTTCTTTTTGTTAATCTGTAAAAATCTTCGGTTCTAGCATCTTATAAAAACTTTCTTGAATCAAATTTGGCCATTTTCGATTTGTTATGTTCTCAAGGGTGGCTACTTGTTGCACTTGTAGTTAGTCGACGCAGTTGGGGGAAACTAAGGGCAAGACTGGTCAACAAACATAGTTAAAGTAAGGGCAACTGGTGCCTTCGTTGTCAACAAAGCTCCGCTTTGTAGCCTTCGTTTACGAAAAGCTTTGTAGCCCATGCCCGTAGTTTAAACCTTTGCAAAATTGGTTGCATAGCAACCGGTGCGTAGTTTTGCACGTGTTGCACTTTGTGCATCCCGTAGTTTAAACCTTTGCAAAATTGGTTGCCAGTCGACGATGTCGACTAGTTGCCCCTTTTGCCCCTTCGGGGCACGGCATCAGGTGCGTAGTTTTGCACGTGTTGCGACAGGTCAAGGCAAAGCCTTGACCGTGCCTTTGCAAAAGGGGCAAAACATAGTTTTGCCCGTGCGTAGTTTTGCACGTGATTGTGCATCCCGTAGTTTAAACCGAAGGTGATTTGCACAGGGTGCGTAGCAACCTTATTGATGGCTTTGGTAAAGGCAAAGCCTTTACCGGACAACTTTGTGTTGATGGCTTATGATGGCTACGCCATCATATGCCATCATAAGCCACCAAGTGATAGCGATCATAGTGCCAAACTTCTTGCGAAGCATTGGCAACACAATATGTACAAAGCATTGCTTTGTACACTTCGCCTTTACCGTGCCTGTTGCCCATCACCTTTGTGTTGATGGCTTATGATGGCTACGCCATCATATGCCATCATAAGCCATTAAGTGAAAGCCTCTTCGGGGCATGGGCATGGCAAAGCGAAGGTGGACTTGAGAAGCTTTGCTTTGCTCTGGATCTGACAGGGGCACGGCTTAATGTCAATTTACACATGAGGCTGTGACTTACACGTGGCCATTGCCAGCAAAACGAAACACTTCCAGGCACGGGCTAAAAAGCTTCGCTTTTTGATGGATGGGCGTTACCCGCCCAACCGAAGGGGCTAAAGCCTGCACAAGCACTAGTTGCAAAACTTCGTTTTGCGGCTCTAAAGGCAAAGAGGGTAAGACTTACACGTGAGGCTTAAAAGTTTTGCATGCCTTATTGTCCCTTCTGGACATGGCACGGAATCTGTCTGTACTTTTAACACATATAGATATAAATAATGACAATTTTAATAGATAATCTGTCAAAAAAGTTTAATAATACTTTAGCTTTAAGTAATATTTATTTAGAAATTAAAACAGATGCAATCGTAGCATTGGTTGGAGGTTCGGGATCAGGTAAATCAACATTGTTAAGGATGATAGCCGGTTTAGACACTCCAGATTCTGGATCTATATGGTTAAACAAGAAAAACACATCTTTCATGTCGGTTCAAGATCGTGAGATTGGATTTGTTTCTCAAGCTTATGCTCTTTTCCCACACATGAGTGTTTATGACAATATAGCTTTTGGGTTGCATGTTAAAAATAAAAATGTACAAGGGGCTACAAAGTTTGTACAAGGCAAAGAGGGCAAGGCGAGCGAAGCAAAACTTCGTTTTGTCAGTGGGGGCTATGCCCCCACAGCCCTTGCAAAGCAGACCTTGTACGATCGTTTTATGCAAAACTTTAAATTTCAAGGTATATCATCCAAAACTAGGGTTGTGGGGGAAGTGGGGGTTGTGGGGGGGGGGGGGGGCCCCCCCCCCCCACAACCCCCACTTCCCGCACTTCACGAGCGTGTGGCCAACGCCTTGTACAGGCGTAAGTTAATGCACAATCGAAAACAAACAATTTCGCATGTACAAGACAAAGAGGCACCGCTTCCCCGCTTTGTAGCTACGCCACCAGATAGGACAAGCCTTGCCCGTACCTTGTATATGCCTCATGTGCGTACAAAGCAAAGCTTTGTACAAATAAAAGCAAGATGTCTTTATTTGTTAAAACTTATTGAGTTAGAGAACTTGTGTAATCATTACCCACGTCAATTATCTGGGGGGCAAAAACAAAGAGTTGCTTTAGCTAGGGCACTTGCTCCAAATCCGAAAATATTATTACTTGATGAACCATTTGCAGCTTTAGATATGCGAATGAGAAAAGAGTTAAGAGATTGGATTCGAACTTTACGTCAACATTCTTCTGTCACAATTGTGCTTGTTACGCATGATTACAAAGAAGCACTAGAAATAGCAACAGATATTGTTATGTTAAAAAATGGTTGTGTAGAGCAGCATGGTCCGCCAGAAGATTTTTACAACAGTTTTGTAAAGCGTAATCTTTTATAACACAGCCGTTCTTGTTGCAAAACGATGCACTGCCTTGCCCTTGCATTTGGTAATAGTTGCACTAGAGGCCCGAAGAGCAACAGAGCGAAGCAAAGCTTCTCACCTTTGTGTTGCACTAGTTGCGACAGGTCAAGGCAAAGCCTTGACCGTGCCTTTGCAAAACGTAGTTTTGCACGTGATAGGGCAACTATATTCCACCGAAGGCACTGGTGGCCCGAAGGGCCACCCTTGAGGGCGCGATCATAAGCCATCAAGTGGAAGTGCATATTGGTGATTGGTGGCTACTTGGTCGCGCCCTTGATGGCATATGATGGCATGAGGGGCAACGGTGTTTCGGGGCTACTTGTTGCACTAGTTGCCCGAAGAACAACTATATTGGTCTTTGGTGATGCCCGTTGCTCCTTTGCCCCTTTTGCCCCTTCGGGGCACGGCATGGGCATCACCAATCACAACAAGTAGACATCATGCATTGCAGGCCTTTTATTCGCAGTGTCATTTTCAAGTAATTCTAATTAATTAAAAATAAAAACTATGCCTATAGGTGTCCCTAAAGTTCCATTTCGAATGCCCGGTGAGCCCACGGCTCAATGGGTAGACCTTTTTAATAGACTTTCTCGAGATAGAGTTCTTTTCTTGTGCAGTGAATTAAAAGATGAACTCGCTAACCAATTAATTGGTATTATGTTATTTTTGAACGCTGAGGAGGAGAATAAAACAATTTACCTTTATATTAATTCTCCTGGAGGTTCGATCACTTGTGGCATTGCAGTTTATGACAGTATGAACTTTATAGATGCGGATGTTACTACAATTTGTGTTGGAACAGCTGCATCTGTTGCATCATTTGTTCTTGCTGGCGGCAGCATTGGCAAACGAATAGCTTTTCCAAATTCTCGTATTATGATTCATCAGCCTGAAGGTGGAAGCCAAGGCCAAGCATCGGAAATTGTGTTTGAAGCATCTGAGGTTGCACGAATTCGTCGGGAAGTAGCGAAAGCTTATGCAGAAAGAACGGGCCAAAGTTTACTCCGCATTAGTAGAGATATGGATAGGGACCAATATATGTCCGCCAAAGAAGCTAAAGATTATGGTTTAGTCGATCAAGTAGCAATTGAGCAATAAATGGACCTAGTTTGGTACGTACAAGGTACTGGCTACAAAGCTTTTTGTGCCGAAGGCACCGGACAAAGAAGGCACCAGTTGCCATGCCCCGAAGGGGCAAAAGGGCAACTATGTTTGTTGACAAAACTTCTGTGCCTTCGGCGCCAAAGGTAATAGAGTCGACAGGACAAGGCAAAGCCTTGACCGTGCTTTTGCCCCTTCGGGGCATGGCACAAGCGAAGCTTCGCTTCGCTCTGATAAGGCAAAATAGTTGCAAAACAATGCACCTGCACTTGATGGCTTATGATGGCATATGATGGCGTAGCCATCATAAGCCATCAACACAAAGGTGCCAATTTTGCAACTAGTGCATTGTTTGTCAACAAAGTTTCGCTTTGTAGCCCAATCTTCTATGACACACCGAAGACATTACGCCCACACCAAACATCGAGGGCACGGGCTACAAACAGGCACTTGCGAAAGTACGCACGTGCACTTGATGGCTTATGATGGCTACACCATCAATACAAAGGTGCCGATTTTGCTTGTGCCTTTACTTGAGGTCAACAAAGCGAAGCTTTGTAGCCCTCAAGTAAAGGCAAAGAGGCACTAGTGGCGACAGGTCAAGGCAAATGGGGTGGCCCTATCACGTGCAAAACTACGCACCTGCACCTTCGGTGCCAATTTTGCAAAGGCACGGTCAAGGCTTTGCCTTGACCTGTCGCCACCAGTGCCTTGACCGTGCCTTTGCAAAATTGGCTGTGGGGGCTTAGCCATGCACTATCACCTTCGGTGTCGCAACACTGACAAATGCTTCGCAAGTAGTTTTGTTGCCCCTTTCACTTGGTGGCTTATGATGGCATATGATGGCGTAGCCATCATAAGCCATCAACACAAAGGCACGTAAAGGCTTTGCCTTTACTTGATGGGCATCAGGTGCGTCGTTTTATTGTGGCTACATGGGGGCTACGCCCCCAATCACATCACGTGCAAAACTACGTTTTGCAAAGGTGATTGCACAGGTTGCGTAGCAACCTTATAGGGCCACCCTTGATGTGATTGATGGCTTTGGCTGTGGGGGCTTAGCCATGCACTATCACCTTCGGTGTCGCAACACTGACAAATGCTTCGCAAGAAGTTTTGCTACAGGCACTGGCGCCAAAAGCGCCAACAACTTCGGTGATGGACAACGAAGGCACCAGTTGCCATGCCCCGAAGGGGCAAAAGGGCAACTAGGTTTGTCAGTGTTGCGACACCGAAGGTGATAGTGCATGGCTAAGCCCCCACAGCCAAAGCCATCAATAAGGCGCAACCAATGCTTCGCAAGAAGTTTGGTAAAGGCGCAGGTGCAACTGTTGCCCCGAAGGGGCATCCCCAACGGTTTGCAACCGATTTTGCAAAGGTGCCAATTCCCCCACTCACAAGTGCAAACACCAAGGCGTGCAAATATTTGTAGCCGCATCCAAAATAGCCGAAAAACAATATCAAAAAATAAGGTTATGTTTATACAGCGAAGCTTTTAGTTACGTAGTAACTAGTGCCTTCGCTGTATAAACGGCGAACTTTAAAGTTCGCCGTTTATACCACTCCAAATTTTTTATTTTTATGTCTTTAGTTACCAATATCAAAGAATTTGCGGACGTTTTAAATACTATTTATTCAAATCAATTTTCATCTATTGAGCCAGCACAACTTGCTTCGGCAGGTGCAGAAACGTCTCTAGAGCTTTCTAAAAGTGTTGTATTGCAACAAGCTTTTATACATATTGTTAAAGATTTTGGGTCTGGACTATTTTATGTTTTAAGTTTTCAATGGTTTAGAGATTTTTCATATCTTCCATTGCTAGCACCTAGCGTTTTCAATTCATCTTTTTTTGGAGATACTTTTGTTTCAAACCCAGTTTCACATTTATTTTCTTTATCAAAAATCGGATTTGAGCAGAATTGCAAAACTTCGTTTTGCGACTTCCAGTTTATAAATTATTTGTTAGCCGGACTCATTAATAGTTGTTTTTTTAGTCTTCCATTGTCATTATCTCAATTAGTAACTGTAAGACGGTTGTTTTCTCAAGGAACAGCCGCAGCTATAGCATCAATCTTTGGAACTGTTAGCGCTCATTCTTTAATTTTACTGGGGGTTCTTTATGGATTAAGATCTTTGATAATTCCTTATTTATCTCTAGAGCCATTAACTTTTGTAATTGGTCTTGTAACTGTCGTTGTTGTTATTAATGAGCTAGTTCAAGAAAGAAAAATGTATCTAGTCCCATTAAAACACACTAATTCATTATTAAAAATTCTCATTTTGAATTTTATTTTGGCTTTGTGTGAAGAAACAACAATATTTCATTCTTTTAATCATCTTACATTAAATACAGAAAGTAGTTTTTTAGAATTTTCTTTACTGACTAATTCTTTTTTATTGACTACCGCTTATTTGTTCGCTTTTATTGTAGGACATTGTTTGTTTTCTTTTGCATTTTGCTTTTTATTTTTAAAAGCGACGGAACAATTCTGTTCTTTAACAGGTTGGACGTTATCGAAAATTGTTCAAAGAATAAATAAATTTGTTCTTCTTTTTATAGTAGCTTTTACTTTTTCTTCTTTTCCATATTATGGATTAGACTATTTATTTACTAAAATAGGAGGTTTTTTACCCGAAGACCCATTTTTGAGCAATACCGTTTTTTCTCCAACAATGGTGAGATCGAGAAACACTTATTTTAAAAGTAATGCACCAGCTAAAAGTGATGAAATTACACCACTTGAGCTAGACTTAAATTATTTTGATCGTGGAGTTTATTTAAATGCGTCCAAAGAAGACAAATTTTCTCAAAATGCTGAAACTGGTGTACATTTAGATTCTTCTTCTGGTGGTCAATCAAATCAAGTTTTCGAGCCCATTTTAACCTTTGAAGAGCTTAATTACCAAGGTGAATACGCTTGGCTTATGCGTCATGAACGTGCACGATCAATACCGGAAGAACCCTCAAATTTAAGCGATACACAACAAAATGGTGTAAAAAGTTTTTCTTCCTTTTTTCAACAGTCTAAATCTCATTTTAAAGAGTTAAAATTAAAACAAGAAAACAATCAGGCCGCTCTAGCTCTTAAAGAGCGCCCTCCTCTCGGTTACATTTCAAAATGGAAAGAAGGGACGTTACCAGGCCCGGTAACAGCTTTGCCTTTACCAGAAAGCACTGAGCGAGAACAAGTTATGTCCAAAGAGGACGTGCCTTGGTCAAATGTTTGGACGGGCTCTTTACTAGCCAAAGATGCACGCACAAAGCAAAACTTTGTACAAAGTGCTGAAACAGGCACTTTTGTCCCTTCGGGGCATGGCGTACAAAACGAAGTTTTGCACACCGTGCCTCTTAGTAAAGATTTATTAGCAAAAGAATTAACTTTTGAGGAGGAAATTGCAACAAATTATACAAAAGGTTTTGTTTCACCTTTTTCAGAGGAAGCTGAAAATACCACACCACTGGAATTAATCCCTATTGAAAATATCATAAAAAAAAGATATTTGTTAAACCCTGTTTATCGAATGTTATTAAAAACAGATATTGATACTTTTTTAGCAAGACAACCAGCTCACTATAAAATTGCGGAAAATCAAGAACATAGTCTTTTTAAAAAGCGTCAACTTTTAGAAAAATATTATAATTGGCTTCGATATTATGCGCCTCTCGACACAGCGTTATATACAAAGTCGACTACTTCATTGCCATTTACTTTTGCCTTTACTAATAAAGAATTAATATTACCAAAAAGTTTTGTTGATACTGTGTATCATCAACAGTTTAAAGGGACACTTAATGCGGCTAAGCGACTTTTTAAGGTAACTTTTGCTTCTGATCAAAATCCTACAAAAAATCGTGTTTTGTCTTATGATATTGCACTTTACAAAAATAAACGTAGTACTAAAGAAAACCAAGATTTAACGGTTCATCCAGCTCTTCATGAAGAGCTTTTAAACGAAAAAGTTTCACCGTTTATTGAAGAAAGTAACTCGTTTCCGATTTATGCCGGATGGGATGATCAAGCACGCCGATTTGTTATTACTAACCGGTTTATCGCACGTAAATAAGTAACAAAGCACTATTTGTCAATCGTAAAGGCAAATAGGGTGGCACTATAAGGTTGCTACGCAACCTGTGCAATCACCTTTGCAAAACGTAGTTTTGCACGTGATGTGATTGGGGGCGTAGCCCCCATGTAGCCACAATAAAACGACGCACCTGATGCCGTGCCCCGAAGGGGCAAAAGGGGCAACTAGTCTTGCCCGAAGGCACGAGCGAAGCTTTGCTTCGCTCTGCTTATCGTCGACTGGCAACCTATTTTGCAAAGGCACGGTCAAGGCACTGGTGGCGACAGGTCAAGGCAAAGCCTTGACCGTGCCTTTGCAAAAGGGGCAAAACATAGTTTTGCCCGTGCGTAGTTTTGCACGTGATAGGGCCACCCCATTTGCCTTGACCTGTCGCCACTAGTGCCTTTACGTGCCTCGGTAAAAAGTAGTCTGTGCTTCGTTTTGCTGGCGCGTTAAAGTGCCAAACTTCATGTTTGGTTTCAATTTTGGTTTTACATATAAAGATCTGCTAACGCAGCGCACTTGTTGTCTTTGGGCCCGACGCTTTTACCTGGCCCTTTTTTGCCCATGCCTCTGGTGGTGTGATTAGTGATGCCCATGCCATGCCCTTCGGGCAAACCGAAGGCACTTCCACTTGCTGGCCTATGATCGCTAACTCACCGAAGGTGGAATATAGTTACGTAGTAACTAGTGCAACACAAAGGTGAGGCACGAGCGAAGCAAAGCTTCGCTCTGAAGTGCGTAGTTTTGTACGTGATGGGCAAGAAGGGGCTTCGCCAAAGGCACTAGTGTTGCCAAACGAAGTTTGGCACAGGCCACGATGATGGGTAACAACGTTTGGTCGCTACATGGTTATTGGCCTTTGGTCGCGCCTATGGTGTCTACATGGGTATTGGTCTTTGGTGTTTGATGATGCCCATGCCCCTTCGGGGCAAAGGGGCAACGGTGTTTGGTGGCTACGCCACCAAGGGCGCGACCAAGTAGTCAACAAAGCTTCGCTTTGTAGCCATGTAGCCAGTGCCTATTTGTGCCAGATTTGCCTTATTTTCGAGTCGACCCTTTTTTTAAAAATTCGTGTATCTAACCTTCTTTTTGATATAATACTAAAAGGGTAAATTGCAAAATGCGTGTTTGCTCCACCTTCGGTTTGCCCGAAGGGCATGACAATGACGCAAATAAAAAATTGTATGGAAATAGGTCCACTTGGTGGCTTATGATGGCGACGCCATCAACACAAAGGTGAGGGCTACAAAGCTTCGCTTTGTTGACCAAACTTCGTTTGATTTTGCACCTGTTGCTACGCAATTTTATTGGTGGCTACTTAGTCGCGCCCTTGGTGGCGAGATGCTTCGCAACCGGTGCCTTTGCAAAACGGAGTTTTGCACTTGGTGGCTACTTGGTGGCTACTTGGTGGCTACTTGGTGGCTACTTGGTGGCTACTTAGTGGCGTAGCCACCAAACACCAAACACCAAACACCAAACACCAAACACCAAAGACCAAACACCGTTGCCCCTTTGCCCCGAAGGGGCATGGGCATCACCAAACACCGTTGCCCATCACCTTCGTTGTCCGGTAAAGGCTTTGCCTTTACCAAAGCCCCGAAGGGGCATGGGCATTACCAAACACCATGTGATGTGGCCTGTGCCAAACTTCGTTTGGCAACACAACAAGTAAAGGCAAAGAGGTGATGTGATTGATGGCGTAGCCATCATGTAGCCACAACCAATGCTTCGCAAGAAGTTTGGTCAACAAAGCTTCGCTTTGTAGCCCTCACCGAAGGTGGACCTTTAAGTGCATCACCAAATTATTTTTCCAAAGATGCAACAGTTAACCACAAAGTGCTTCTAGTTGAGATATTAAAACGCTTTTACTACTAGTTACAAAGCTTTGTAACAGGTAGTAGAGTCAAGTAGAAGCAACCTAATTTAATTTCAATTTAAAAATTATGGAAGTAAACATTCTTGGTTTAATAGCTACGGCATTATTTATTATCATTCCTACATCTTTTTTACTTATTTTATACGTAAAAACTGCGAGTCAACAGACGTAATGTTGATTTCACCGAAGAATAAAAAAAAACAGTTAGTTTTACAAAAAAAAGTTAGATTACGTGTTATTCGAAATGGTCTAAAATCACTTTAAGCCCTATTGTCTATCGCTCATCGAAGCAGGCAAGTCGACACAAAGCCATAGAGAAAGACTAACAAAGGCACTTGCACTTATTGCACTTGATGCCCCTTCGGGGCAACTAGTCGACGCAGTTCCGGGTAAACTAAGGGCAAGACTGGTCAACAAGTATAGTTAAACTAAGGGCAACTGGTGCCTTCGTTGTCCATCACCGAAGTTGTTGGCGCTTTTGGCGCCAGTGCCTGTAGCAAAACTTCTTGCGAAGCATTTGTCAGTGTTGCGACACCGAAGGTGATAGTGCATGGCTAAGCCCCCACAGCCAAAGCCTTCGGCACAAGAAGCTTTGTAGCCCTATTTATTGGTGGCTACTTAATGGCTACTTGTTGCACTTGTAGCAAAACTTCTTGCGAAGCTTTTGCAACTGGTGATTTACACCTGTTGCTACGCAACCTTATTGATGGCTCTCACCGAAGGCACTCGTGGCGACAGGTCAAGGCAAATGGGGTGGCCCTATCACGTGCAAAACTACGCACGGGCAAAACTATGTTTTGCCCCTTTTGCAAAGGCACGGTCAAGGCAAAGCCTTGACCTGTCGCCACCAGTGCCTTGACCGTGCCTTTGCAAAATTGGCTGTGGGGGCTTAGCCATGCACTATCACCTTCGGTGTCGCAACACTGACAAATGCTTCGCAAGTAGTTTTGTTCCCCCTTTTACTTGGTGGCTTATGATGGCATATGATGGCGTAGCCATCATATGCCATCAACACAAAGGCACGTAAAGGCTTTGCCTTTACTTGATGGGCATCAGGTGCGTCGTTTTGCCACCTTCGGTGAGTGATAGGGCCACCCTTGATAGCGATCATGTAGCCACACTAAAACTTCGTTTGGTCAACAAAGCGAAGCTTTGTAGCCCGTGCCTATTGGTCTTTGGCCGCGCCCATGACCGCTATCAAGTAAAGGGTAAGAGGTGTGCCAATGCTTCGCAAGAAGTTTGGTCAACAAAGCTTCGCTTTGTAGCCCTCACCGAAGGTGGACCTTTAAGTGCCTTCGTTGTTGGCGCAACCAATGCTTCGCAAGAAGTTTGGTAAAGGCGCTCCTGCCTGTAGCAAAACTTCTTGCTAAGCATTTGCAAGCAAAGCCATCAATGGCGCGCCTTCGGCGCAAGTGCAACAAGTAGTTAACAAAGCTTCGCTTTGTAGCCATGTAGCGACCAAATAGCAAGTAGCCACAAAGGTGCATAAATTAAGAAGCTGGCTTCGCTTAGCTCTGAAAGGGGCATAGCTTTGCGTTGATTTGCCAGTTTCGGTGATTGCACTAGAGGCCCGAAGGGCAACCATATGGGCAATAGGGCAAGATTAGCAAAATTGGGTGAGGGTGAGGCTACCACACAAATTTCGGCTTTTTGTAATATAAAAACGTGGGTTTAAACTAGGGCAAGGCTTGCCTTGCCCGGGCGTTTTGCACAAAATATGTAATTAATGTTCGTTACATAATTGTGTTGTAAGCCTATATAGAGATGTTTCCGAGCCGCTGTGGTGAAATGGTAGACACATGAAATTCAAAATTTCACGAGAAAACTCATGTCGGTTCAAGTCCGACCAGCGGTAATTTAATTAGATTTTGCTCTAGATTTTATTGGTTTAAAGAACAGATTTTTTTATAGAATTAGGGGGTAATCAAATGGGCTAAAGAGGTCAAGTAAAGGCAAAGAGGTACTTCCACTTGGTGGCTTATGATTGTTAACTCAAGGCACCGAAGGTGTAAGTCCCTTTATGGCTACATGGTGATGCCCCTTCAGGGCAACGGTGTTTGGTGTTTGGTGTTTGGTGGCTACGCGACCAAGGGCGCGACCAAGGGCGCGACCAAGGGCGCGACCAAGTGCAAAACTCCGTTTTGCAAAGGCACCGGTTGTGGGGGCGTAGCCCCCATAACCTATTGCGAAGCATCCCGCGACCAAGGGCGCGACCAAGTAGCTACCAATATGGTAAGCTAGTTTTGCCCGAAGGGCTTTTGCGCACCTTTGTGTTGCCAAACGAAGTTTGGCACAAGCCACCAAGTGCAGGTGCGTCGACTGGTCAACAAAGTTTCGCTTTGTAGCTAGTGCAACAAGTGGAATATAGTTACGACGTAACTACTGCAACACAAAGGCACTTACACCTTCGGTGCCTTAAGAAGCTTTGCTTCGCTCTGATGTGGCTACTTGGTGATGCCCCTTCGGGGCAACGGATACACTTTCACCTTCGGTGAGGGCAAGGCCTGCCTTGACTTAATTGTAACAGATTAAGCTAGTTGACATCGTCGACTGGTAAACGAGGGCAAGGCAAGCCTTGACCGGGCGTAACTTCGGCGAGTTCTCGACCAAGTAGCAACCAATAGGGCTACAAAGCTTCTTGTGCCGAAGGCTTTCACGTGCAAAACTACGTACCTGTAGCTAGTCGACATCGTCGACTGGCAACCAATTTTGCAAAGGCACTGGTGGCCCTATCACGTGCAAAACGACGCACCTGTAGCTAGTCGACATCGTCGACTGGCAACCAATTTTGCAAAGGCACGGTCAAGGCTTTGCCTTGACCTGTCGCCACCCTTGATGGACAACGAAGGCACCAGTTGCCCTTAGTTTAACTATGCTTGTTGACCAGTCTTGCCCTTAGTTTACCCCAACTCCGTCGACTAGTTGCCCCGAAGGGGCATCAAGTGCAAAACCAAACTTTGTTTGGTCAACAAAGCTTCGCTTTGTAGCTTATGCTCGTAGGGCAAACCGAAGGCCTTTGCACCTTCAGTGCCCAGTGGCGAAGACTGAAAGTGCCTTTAACTGCCTTTGTTAGTCGACTTTATGCAATGCCCCTTTGGTAAAGGCAAAGTTTGGTCAACAAAGCTCCGCTTTGTAGCCCTTGCGAAGCAGACCTTCGTTGTCCGGTAAAGGCACGCTAGAAGCTTTGCTTCTAACTAGGTGATGTGATTGACGGCTCTCACCGAAGGTGATAGCGATCATGTAGCCAGAACCAATGCTTCGCAAGAAGTTTGGTCAACTTACGCAACCAAACAAAGTTTGGTAAACGCGCGTTGACGAAGCTTTGTAGGCCTCACCTTTGCAAAACGTAGTTTTGCACGTGTTGCGGCACCGAAGGTGATTGTGCATCCCGTAGGCCTCACCTTTGCAAAACGTAGTTTTGCACGTGTTGCGACACCGAAGGTGATTGTGCATCCCGTAGTTTAAACCTTTGTGTTGATGGCTTTGGCTGTGGGGGCTTAGCCATGCACTATCACCTTCGGTGTCGCAACACTGACAAATGCTTCGCAATAAGTTTTGCTACAGGACAACGAAGGCACTCACACCTTCGGTGCCTTGATAGCGATCATAAACGCCCAAGTGGCACCGGTCAACAAAGCTTCGCTTTGTTGACCAAACTTTGCCTTTACCAGAAGTTTTGCTACAAGTGCATAGTTTTGCAACTAGGGCAAGGCTTAAAACACCGAAGGTGCAAGTGCTTTTGCAAAACGTGGTTTTGCACTTGGTGATTGATGGCTCTCACCTTTGCAAAACGTAGTTTTGCACGTGATAGCGATCATGTAGCCACAGAAGCGTCCTTGCACTCATCTTTGCGGCTACGCCACCAAGTGGAAGTGCCTTTTCCCCCTTTGCTTTTTTGCCACCTTGCCCTGGAAGGGCGACCTTCGGTGAAGGCATGGGCATGGGCATAAATGCTTCGTAACAGACAAGGTAAAGGCACTAGCGAAGCAAAGCTTCGCCCTTTTTGCTTTTAGAGCTGCAAAACGAAGTTTTGCAAATAGTGCCAGTGCCAACAGGCAAGGTAAAGGCTTTGCCGTTAGTTAGAAGCAAAGCTTCTAACGTGCCTGATAATATTTATTGGGGGACTACACAGTCATTGGTGTTTTGTGATGCCCATGTTTACTTGAAACATAGGCATCACGCACGTACAAGGCTTTGCCTTGTACAGTGCCTTTGCAAAAGGGTTAACAAAGCGAAGCTTTGTAGCTCAGACAAAGCTTTATAGCCCGTACCTTGTTTTTTTGCATTATTTTTGAAACAAGGTACTAGTGTTGATGGCGTACTTATCATATGCCACCATGAAGTACTTTTATAAATATGTAACGTAAAGCAATATTACACGTTTATTTTTGAGGATAGAGGGACTTGAACCCTCACGCACTAATAGTGCAACGGATTTTCGTGTTAACAAAAAATTATACTAATTTTTTTTTAATGGACTCTCTCTTTACCCCTTTTATATAGCTATCTAGCGTTAATTTTATAAAAATGGATAGCTCCCGTTGAGTCTCTGCATCTTTTATCTGTAAAAATAAATACATTTTGTTTTTATAACGTTTTTTCTTATAAACAGATAATTTGATTCAAGATTAGAAAAAAGTTTTCTTTCCTTGATTTTGAGAGCCTTCGTTCTTTAAATTTCTTTAAAAACGCTCAATGCACGAGCAAAGTTTTGTTTACGTGTTGCTCCTTAACCCGTAAGCTTTGCTCTATGTTCTTTGGTGTTTGTCAACAAAGCTTCGCTTTGTAGCCAAGTAGCCACCAAAAAACAAAAATTTTTACAGAGTTGTTACAAGTGTTTTTTTTAAGTCCGTTGCGTCTACCAATTCCGCCATATCCTCAGCTATTTATATATATATTTTCTTTCGAGACTGTTTTTAGTTGTTTGAACAAGGGTTTCAATGGTCTTTGGTGTTTGGGGATGTCCCTTCGGGGCAACGGATGCACTTCCACTGGTTCCACTAGAGGCCCGAAGGGCAACCATAGTAATGGCTTTGGTTGCAAACATAGTTACCATGCCCCTTTGGCTGACAGTCGACGCACTGGCTACAAAGCGAAGCTTTGTTGACCAAACTTCGTTTGGCAACCCCATAAGCATAGTTGCCATGCAACTGGTGCCTTCGGGCAAGACTAGCTACAGAACAACAAAGGCACGGGCTACAAAGCTTCGTCAACGCGCGTTTACCAAACTTTGTTTGGTTGCGTAGGTTGACCAAACTTCTTGCGAAGCATTAGCACACCTCTTTGCTTTTACTTGATGGCTAGGCCCCCACCCTAATTGCAACAGAGTAAGCTAGTCTTGCCCTATTGCCCCTTCGGGGCATGGCTTCTGCGCACCGCACCTTTGCAAAATTGGCACCGAAGGTGCAAGTGCGTCGTTTTGCACGTGCAGGTGCGTCGACTGGCAAACTAGGGCAAGGCAAGCCTTGACCGGGTTTGACTTCGGTGAGCCTGCCACTAAAGGCGCGACCAAGCAGCCACCAAAAATTACAGCATTGACAAAGTTAAGCTTTGTGTGTAATGCGTATGCAGAAAGCATTAAACAAAAAAACAGTTATCAAAAACAAAAATTATTTTACACTAAAAACTATATATTTACTAGTTCTTATTTAGGTATTGCTGTAAAAGTTTTTTTTTTTTTTTTGTACGTTGCAAAACGCCCGGGCAAGGCTTGCCTTGCCCTAGCAAGGCTTGCCTTGCCCTAGTTTTGTTACAACTGCAACAATAGGGCTACAAAGCTTTTTGTAAACGAAGGTTTTCACTTGGTGGCTTATGATGGCATATGATGGCGTAGCCATCATAAGCCATCAACACAAAGGCACTGGTGGCCCTATCACGTGCCAAACTACGCACCTGATGCCCCTTCGGGGCAACAAAACTACGTTTTGCAACCAATTTTGCAAAGGCACAGTCAAGGCTTTGCCTTGACCTGTCGCCACCCTTGATGGACAAGGAAGGCACCAGTTGCTCTTAGTTTAACTATGTTTGTTGACCAGTCTTGCCCTTAGTTTCCCCCAACTGCGTCGACTAGCTACAAGTGGAACAAGTAGCCACCAAAAAAAAATTATTTTGTAGTACTAGTGTTGTGGCTACTTAGTGACTACTTGGTGGCGGGACGCTTCGCCACTTGTTGTGGGGGCTACGCCCCCACAACCGGTGCCTTTGCAAAACGTAGTTTTGCACTTGGCGGCTCCTTGGTGGCTCCTTGGTGGCGGAGCCACCAAACACCGTTGCCCCTTTGCCCCGAAGGGGCATGTTTATCACCAAACACCAAACACCGTTCCCCCTTTGCCCCGAAGGGGCATGTTTATCACCAAACATCTTTGCCCCGTCTTGCCCCTTCGGGGCACGACATGGGCATCGCATCAGGTCACTATTAGTTTTGAGTGTAACCAAACACTTTTTTAAAAACATCTCGAACTTTGTCTCCTGAATCGATTGATTCTAAAGGGTCTTTTCTCAAACGGTGCCTTAAACATAATGGGATAACCCTAAAAATATCTTCAGGAGTTACTTTTTTACGCTCCTCAAAAGCTGCAATTGCTTGACTCGCTCTATTCGTCACGATGTCTCCTCTAAGCCCGTCAACATTTAATTCGGAGCATACTTCTGATACTTTCATTCGGAGCTCGTAGCTCATTTCAACTTGGCTTCGTAGCTTACGAGCCGCATTAATTTTTTCTGATAATTCTTTTTGTGGCTGCTCATACTGATCTCGTAATAGCTTAGGCGCTTCATCAAATTGTGCTCTTTGTTCCACAATTTTTACTCGAAGATGTGGCTCTTTAACTGTAAAAATTTGTGCATGCATGCCAAATCTATCTAAAAGTTGTGGGCGAAGCTCACCTTCTTCTGGGTTTCCTGAGCCAACAAGAATAAAGCGCGCAGGATGGCTTATAGAAATTCCTTCTCTTTCCACGGTGTTCCAGCCAGAAGCTGCAGAATCTAATAGCACATCAACAAGATGATCATCTAATAAATTTACTTCATCTACATATAAAATTCCTCTATTTGCTTTTGCGAGCAATCCAGGCTCAAATGCCTTTATACCTTCTGTTAGTGCTTTTTCTATATCAATTGTTCCACAAACACGATCTTCTGTTGCTCCTAAAGGTAAATCCACCATACAAATTTTTCTTTTTGTTGTTTGTAGATTTTCATTTTTGTCAATTTTCTCACGAACTTCTTGACTCATTACGGACGAATCATACGGATCTGAGTTAAATGGGTCGTTGAGCACAACTTCAATCTCCGGTAAAAGATCAACAAGAGCTCTAACCGTTGTGGATTTGCCTGTTCCACGATCACCCATTATCATGACCCCTCCAATTTTTGGATCAATTACGTTTAAAATTAGAGCAAGTTTCATTTCTTCTTGGCCTACTATGGCTGTAAAGGGAAAAACAGGCACGCCCGCGCTAAGCTTGCCTTGCTCTGGTTGCAAAACTCTGTTTTGCACAGAGCGAAGCGAAGCGTCGCTCGTGCCTCTTGCGACTAATTGATTTTCTTGACCATTACTTTCTTGTTGGACATTCAAGGCACGGACAAGGCAAGAGGTCTGTTTCGCAAGGGCAAGGCTTGTCTTACCCTGGTTGCCAAACTTCGTTTGGTTGTGGCTACGCCACATCACCGGTGTGTTTGGTCTTATCAAACGTACAGGGCATGGGCTGCCCTTTGTACAAGGGCTGTACAAGGCATGGGCAAAGCTCGACTTGCCCTCTTTGCTTTGTACCTTTGACTTGTACCTTTGAGTTGTGCTTTGCTTAGAACAGAACTTCGTATGCACAGTATTTTGTATAAATTTGTTTGCTTTAAAGGGGAAATGGTGCATAATTTGTTAACTATATAGATGTTTGTCGCAAATAATTGATAAATCTGTACCTGCGCTCTGTACGAGCGTGAAGCAAAAAGTACAAGGCTTGTAAAAAGGGCAAGGCAAAAAAAGCCCTCAGGTACAGAAAAGGTAAGGTGTAAGTGTTGCAAAACTTTTTGTAAACGAAGGCTTTGGCTGTGGGGGCTTAGCCATGCACTATCACCTTCGGTGTCGCAACACTGACAAATGCTTCCCAAGAAGTTTTGCTATAGGCACTGGCGCCAAAAACGTTAACAACTTCGGTGATGGACAACGAAGGCACTGTCACGTGCAAAACGACGCACCTGTAGCAAAACTACGTTTTGCAACCAATTTTGCAAAGGTGAGGCACGAGCGAAGCAAAGCTTCGCTTTGAAGTGGGGGAAGTGGGAGAATTGGCACCAAGGTGCACCCAACCCCCCACCCAACCTCCAACCCCCATAACAGAGCGAATCAAAGCTTCGCTCGTGCTTAGTTTGCCAGTCGACGATGTTGTGGGCCATGCCCCGAAGGGGCAATAGGGCAGGCACGGTAAAGGCTTTGCTTTTACCAACTAGTTTACTCTGTTTCCAACTGGTAAAGGTACGGGCTACAAAGCTTCGCTTTGTTGACCAAACGAAGTTTGATTTTGCACCTGCGCCTTTACCAAACTTCTTGCGAAGCATTGGTTGCGCCTTATTGGTGGCTATTTGGTAGCTACTTGGTCGTGCCTTTGGTCGCGGGATGCTTCGCAACACCGAAGGCACTAGTTGCAAAACGGTCAACAAAGCTTTTGTGCCGAAGGCTACAAAGCGGAGCTTTGTTGACAACGAAGGCACCAGTTGGCCTTAGTTTAACTATGTTTGTAGCCCGTGCATCGTTTTGCAACTATTTTGCACTTCGTGCATCCGTTGCCCTGAAGGGGCATCACCAAACACCGTTGCCCATCACGGTGGTATAGCCACAAGTGCCTTCGTTAGTTGGGCTACAAAGCGAAGCTTTGTTGACGTAGCAACCAGTGCCTGCGCCGAAGGCGCCAAAGCCCCGAAGGGGCATGTTTATTACCAAACACCAAAGACCAATAGGCACAGGCTACAAAGCTTCGCTTTGTTGACCAAACGAAGTTTTAGTGTGGCTACATGATCGCTATCAAAGGTGGCTTTATCACTCACCGAAGGTGGCAAAACGACGCACCTGATGCCCATCAAGTAAAGGCAAAGCCTTTACGTGCCTTTGTGTTGATGGCTTATGATGGCTACGCCATCATATGCCATCATAAGCCACCAAGTGAAAGGGGCAACAAAACTACTTGCGAAGCATTTGTCAGTGTTGCGACACCGAAGGTGATAGTGCATGGCTAAGCCCCCACAGCCAATTTTGCAAAGGTGATTGCACAGGTTGCGTAGCAACCTTATAGGGCCACCCTTGATCGGCAAAAGGGCAACTGGTGCCTTGGTTGTCAACAAAGCTCCGCTTTGTAGCCTTCGTTTACAAGAAGTTTTGCAACAAATGCCTTGCCCTATTACCCCTTCGGGGCATGCCATATAGTTGACTAACCTGTGTTGGGTTGATGGCGTAGCCGTCATATGCCGCATCACTCACCTTTGCAAAACGTAGTTTTGCAAAGGTGAGTGATTTGCACCTGTTGCTACGCAACCTTATTGATGGCTTTGGTAAAGGCAAAGCCTTTACCGGACAACTTTGTGTTGATGGCTTATGATGGCTACGCCATCATATGCCATCATAAGCCACCAAGTGATAGCGATCATAGTGCCAAACTTCTTACGAAGCATTGGCAACACAATAAAACGACGCACTTATAGCTACGCAACCGATTTTGCAAAGGCACTTGCGCCGAAAGCGCCCTTTGCTTGAAGGCACGAGCGAAGCTTTGCTTAGCTCTGATACACTTGCAAAATGTAGTTCTGCAAAGGGTTGCCCGAAGGGCATGGGCTACAAAGCTTCTAAGCCTCACCTGAGGTGGGCACGCTCTGGCAAGGATGCTTCGCAACAGGCATTAGCACCTTTGTGTCTACGCCATCAAGTGCAAGTGACTGTGCTAGTCTTGACCTTAGTTTACCCAGAACTTCGTCGACTGGTCCACAAAGCTTCGCTTTGTAGCCCGTGCCTTCGCTGAGTGGTAAGGCTAAGTAGCGACAAAATACGTACCTTGCCCTTTTGTAGGTGCTTTTAAATTCTTTTAAAAGAAGAATAAAATTTCAGTTAATTTTTTCCGATTTAGTGACATATCCTACATTATCTTAAAATAAAATTCAACTTTTATTAGTTGTACTAGACAACCCATGCTTGTTTTGTTTGCTAGCTACTTAGTTGCGTAGCCGCCAAACAAAACACCTTTGCCTCTTTACCCCTTCAGGGCATGGGCATGGGCATGGGCATCACAAGCAGCACGTGCTGCTTTTTAATTTTGTGTGATGTATAAAAAAACATTTGAAAAGTAATCTAGTGCATTGAAGGGTATGTTTATTAGTTTAAGTTTGTAAAACATAGGTTAAAAGTCATTTTAAATTAATGGCATAATAATTGTTACTATGTTACTAACATTTTTTTAGACAAGGGACGTATTTCGTACTTTTGCCTTATACTTTTTGTAGATTTTAAATGCGGCATAGTTATGGCACGAGTTTGTTGCAAAACGACGCACCTGATGCCCCGAAGGGGCATCAGGTGCGTCGTTTTGCAAACTTCGGTGAGTGTAAGTGCCTTTATAGGACAATGAAGGCACCGGTTGCCCTTAGTTTAACTATGTTTGTCAGTGGGGGCTAAGCCCCCACAGCCAAAGCCATCAATAGGGCTACAAAGCTTTTTGTAAACGAAGGCTTTCACGTGCAAAACGACGCACCTGTAGCTAGTCGACATCGTCGACTGGCAACCAATTTTGCAAAGGCACTGGTGGCCCTATCACGTGCAAAACGACGCACCTGTAGCTAGTCGACATCGTCGACTGGCAACCAATTTTGCAAAGGCACGGTCAAGGCTTTGCCTTGACCTGTCGCCACCCTTGATGGACAAGGAAGGCACTAGTTGCCCTTAGTTTAACTATGTTTGTTGACCAGTCTTGCCCGAAAGGCACCCCGAACTGCATGCCATGCCCATGCTCCGAAGGGGCTTTGGTAAAGGCTTTGCCTTTACCGGACAACTTAGGGGCATGGGCAACACGACAAGACTAGCGACAGGTGCGACAAGTGGACGTGCCTGTTTGTTGACCAGAAACTATGTACTGGCAACTACAATTTGTACCTTTAAAAATTAAAAAAATTTATTATGAAATTAGCTGTTTACGGTAAAGGCGGAATAGGTAAATCTACAACTAGTTGTAATATTTCAATTGCTTTAGCTAGGCGAGGAAAAAAAGTTTTACAAATAGGTTGTGATCCAAAACATGATAGCACATTTACTCTTACGGGTTTTTTAATACCAACAATTATAGATACTTTACAAGCAAAAGATTATCACTATGAAGACGTGTGGGCAGAAGATGTGATTTATCAAGGATACGGAGGAGTTGACTGTGTAGAAGCTGGAGGTCCTCCTGCTGGTGCGGGCTGTGGGGGGTACGTTGTTGGTGAAACCGTGAAACTTTTACGAGAGTTAAATGCTTTTCATGAATACGATGTTATACTTTTTGATGTTTTAGGAGACGTTGTTTGTGGTGGTTTTGCCGCACCTTTAAATTATGCCGATTATTGTCTTATAGTTACCGATAATGGGTTTGATGCTCTTTTTGCCGCAAACAGAATTGTTGCTTCTGTGCGTGAAAAAGCGCGTACACACCCATTACGATTAGCAGGCCTCATTGGTAATCGAACGTCCCAACGAGATCTTATCGATAAATACGTTGAACATTGTAAGATGCCTGTTTTAGAGGTATTACCTTTAATTGAAGATGTAAGAATTTCTCGAGTTAAAGGTAAAACGCTTTTTGAAATGGCCGAAAGTGAAAATTCTTTGTATTATGTTTGTGATTTTTATTTAAATATTGCGGACCAACTTCTTTCTCAGCCGGAGGGGGTGCTTCCTAAAGAATTACCTGACCGCGAACTCTTTAGTTTGTTGTCTGATTTTTATTTAAACCCTGAAAAAAATAATCAGGAAGATTTTAATGAGTCTTTAGATTTTATGATGGTTTAATAATTAGTTATTTATATTTGGGTTAAAAAAGTTGTTATTTTGCAAGATGGGTACCTACTTTGGTACGTACAAGGTACAGGCTACAAAGCTTTGTGTGCAAAACTCGGTAAAGGCAAAGGGGCACTTCCACTTGTTGCACTAGCTACAAAGCTAAGCTTTGTTGACCAGTCGACGCACTGGCTACAAAGCGAAGCTTTGTTGACCAAACTTCGTTTGGCAACCCTATAAGCATAGTTGCCATGCCGTGCCTCGAAGGGGCAAGAAAGGGCAAAAGGCCAACTGGTGCCTTCGGGCAAGACTAACTTACCATATTGATGGCTTTGGTTGCAAAACGAAGTTTTGCTACATGCACGAGCGCCTTTACCAAACTTCTTACGAAGCATTGGTTGCGCCAACAACGAAGGCACTTAAAGGATGCTTCGCAACGGGTCAAGGCAAAGCACGGGCAAAACAAAGCCTTGCCCTAGTTAGAAGCAAAGCTTCTAACGTGCTTTGACCGTGCCTTCGGTTTAAACTACGGGATGCACAAAGTGCAACACTTGGTCGCTTGTGCCAAACTTCTTGCGAAGCATTGGCAACACAAAGGTTTAAACTACGGGATGCACAATCACCTTCGGTGTCGCAACACGTGCAAAACTACGCACGGACAAAACTACGTTTTGTCCATTTTGCAAAGGTTTGCCCTACGGGCATGGGCTCCAAAGCTTCGTCAACGCGCGTTTACCAAACTTTGTTTGCTTGCGTAGGTTGACCAAACTTTTTGCGAAGCATTGGCACACCTCTTTGCCTTTATTTGATAGCGATCATGTCGCCACAAAGGTGATTGTGTTGCGACAGGTAAAGGCAAAGCCTTGCCCTAGTTAGAAGCTTTGCTTCTAACGTGCCTTGACCGTGCCTTCGCCCATCACCTTCGTTGTACTGTAGCTAGTCGACATCGTCGACTGGCAACCTTTCACCTTTGCAAAACGTAGTTTTGCACGTGATGGGGCATGGCGCCAGTTGCCCTTTTGCCCCTTCAGGGCATGGCAACTATGATAGTGCATGGCTACGCCCCCGCCCTAATTTCCACAGAGTAAGCTAGTCTTGCCCTATTGCCCATTCGGGGCATGGCTTCCGCGCACCTTTTCAAAATTGGTTGCTACGTCAACAAAGCTTCGCTTTGTAGCCGGTGCGTTGTTTTGCACGTGCAGGTGCACCGATTGGCAAACTAGGCACTTTTATTTGATGGTTTATGATCGTTAACTCACCGAAGGTGAAATATAGTTAAACTAAGGGCAACTAGTGCAACACAAAGGTGAGAAGCTTTGCTTCGCTCTGTTGTGTGCACTCACCTTTGCCAAACGTAGTTTGGCAAAGGTGAGTGATTTGCACCTGTTGCTACGCAACCTTATTGATGGCTTTGGTAAAGGCAAAGCCTTTACCGGACAACTTTGTGTTGATGGCTTATGATGGCTACGCCATCATATGCCATCATAAGCCACCAAGTGATAGCGATCATAGTGCCAAACTTCTTGCGAAGCATTGGCAACACAATAAAACGACGGACTTGCTCCTTCGATGCCGATTTTGCAAAGGTGCCAATTCAGAGCGAAGCAAAGCTTCGCTCGTGCCTCATCTTTGTGTTGCCAATGCTTTGCAAGAAGTTTGGCACAAGCCACCAAGTGTAAGTGTTTTCGGTGAGGGCATAACCGTTGCCCATCAAGGCACCTTTGCCCCTTCGGGGCATGGCACTAGTGCCTTCGTTGTTCTGTAGCAAAACTTCTTGTAAACGAAGGCTACAAAGCGGAGCTTTGTTGACAACGAAGGCACCAGTTGCCCTTAGTTTAACTATGTTTGTCAGTGGGGGCTAAGCCCCCACAGCCAAAGCCCCTTTTGCCCCGAAGGGGCACGGCATGGGCATCACCATGTAGCGACCATGTAGTGGCCATGTAGCCGCTAATCACATTACCATATTGCAACATTAGCACGAAGAATTAGGGCAAGGCAAGCCTTGCCCGGGCATGAAAATGCCGCCCCTATAGTTGCCCTTCGGGAAACTAGTGCCTTATATTTTAAAAGTATTATGTCTAGAATGGAATTAAATTTTAAAAAGAGTTTATCGAAAAGTGCAAAGCAAAGTTTTAAAAGTGCATTTTTATCTGGGTTACATTTAAAGCGAATTGGTACACAGTTTTTGGGGCAAAACACAAACAAACAAAACTTTGTTTTGCCGGTAAGCCCACAAAAAAAGGTTGGTTTTGTCAAAGCGGAGCTTTGCACAGGCGCCGCCGAGGTCACGACACGCAAGCCAAACAATGTAATAGAGAACAATACCTTAAAAATAGATTGTGAAACTGGAAACTATCACACCTTTTGTCCCATTAGTTGTGTAGCCTGGTTATATCAAAACATAGAAGATAGTTTTTTTCTTGTTATTGGAACTAAAACTTGTGGTTATTTTTTACAAAATGCGCTAGGTGTTATGATATTTGCCGAACCACGCTATGCTATGGCGGAGTTAGAAGAAGGAGATATTTCTGCCCAATTAACTGATTATAAAGAATTAAAAAGAATTTGTTTAAAAATTAAACAAGATCGAAATCCAAGTGTTATTATTTGGATAGGTACTTGTACTACTGAAATTATAAAAATGGATTTAGAGGGAATGGCTCCTAGGTTAGAAGCAGATATTGGTATCCCTATTGTAGTAGCACGGGCAAATGGTTTAGATTACGCATTTACTCAAGGTGAAGACACAGTATTGGCCGCTATGGCCCATAAATGCCCAAGATTGTTACCAAACGCAGAAGTTAGTGCGAAACAAAGCATCGCATGCGGTGCCCCTTTTGCCCCGAAGGGGCATGGGCAAGAAGGTGCAAATGCCTCAAGCAAAAATGAGTTTGGCACGCTGGCAACTAAAACTTTATTGGAGCAAAATGGGCAGGGCAGAGCATTGGTGTTGCCTTTGCCAGAAGGTAAAGAGCATAAGCCACAACCCTTACAAAGCCAAAGCAATACACAATCGACAAACATAACTGCGTCATCAAAAAGCATGTCTAAAGAAATGACGCATCCACCTTTAGTTTTATTTGGTTCATTGCCAAGCACTGTAACAAACCAATTAACAATGGAATTAGAACGGCAAGGTATAACAGTATCTGGCTGGTTACCTTCTCAAAGATACACCGAATTGCCTGCACTTGGAGAGTCTGTTTATGTTTCTGGAGTGAATCCTTTTTTGAGTAGAACAGCTACTACATTGTTACGTCGTCGACGTTGTAAATTAATCGGAGCTCCTTTTCCCATTGGACCTGACGGTACTCGAGCCTGGGTCGAAAAAATATGTTCTGTCTTTGGTATTGTGCCGCAAGGATTAGAAAAGAGAGAGAATGATATTTGGAATGGATTAGAAGATTATTTACAATTAGTTCGTGGAAAATCGGTGTTCTTTATGGGAGATAATCTATTTGAAATTTCATTGGCGCGCTTTTTAATTCGTTGCGGCATGACCGTGTATGAAATTGGTATTCCTTATATGGATAAAAGATTTCAAGCGGCGGAGTTAGCTTTTTTAGAAACAACATGTAGAGAAATGGGTGTTAATGTGCCTCGTATTGTCGAAAAACCGGACAATTATCATCAAGTTCAGCGTATTCGTGAACTTCAACCGGATTTAGCTATTACAGGGATGGCACACGCTAATCCCTTAGAAGCACGAGGTATAAGCACAAAATGGTCGGTGGAATTTACGTTTGCACAAATACATGGATTTACCAATTCAAGAGATATTTTGGAGTTGGTGACAAGACCTTTGCGCCGAAATCAGTCGCTTCAACAACTTGGTTGGGCTGAATTAGTTATTTAAAAATTGTGTTGTGTTAATCGCGTAGCCATCAACACAACACATCACTCACCGAAGGTGGCAAAACGGCGATGCACTTCCACTTGTTGCACTAGAGGCCCTTCGTTTAAAATAGCGAAGCAAAGCTTCGCTAGTGCATATTGGCTTTTGGTGTTTGGTGATAAACATGCCCATGCCCCGAAGGGGCAAAGGGGCTTTGGTAAAGGCAAAGTGTACAAAGCAAAGCTTTGTACATATTGTGTTGCCAATGCTTCGCAAGAAGTTTGGCACAAGCCACATCACCTTCGGTTTGCCCTACGGGCATGGGCTACAAAGCTCCGCTTTGTTGATCAAACTTCGTTTGGCACACCTAGGGCACCTTTGCCCCTTCGGGGCATGGCACTAGCGAAGCTTTGCTTCGCTTTGTAAGTGCCTTTACCGAACAACGAAGGCACTTACAGAGCGAAGCAAAGCTTCGCTAGTGCCATGCCCCGAAGGGGCAAAGGTGCCTTGATGGTCAACGAGCCACCAAGGCCGTGACCAAGGAGCCACCAAGGCCTTGACCAAGGAGCCCGCAAGTAGTCAACAAAGCTTCGCTTTGTAGCCATGTAGCCACAAAGGGGAGGGCAAGGCTTGCCTTGCTTTGCCCTAATTGCAACAGAATAAGCTAGTCTTGCCCTAAGGCACCAGTGGCTATGCCACCATGCTTATGGGTAAAGGCAAAGAGGACGAAGCAAAGCTTCGCCTTCACCTTTGTGGCTACATGGTGATGCCCCTTCGGGGCAACGGTGTTTGGTGGCGACGCCACCAAGGGCGCGACCAAGTAGCCACCAATCACCAAGTGGCCTTTACAGTGCTTCGACAGGCAAACACGTGCCTTCGGTGAGATTAGAACGCCTTGCCCAATATATGAAAATTTTTAACATCGTAGTATAAGGAAGTAACACAAATCTGGTTGTGTTTATATAGGCACAACCAATGCCGATATAGGCGCGTAAAGCAACCATTTACAAGGCGTAGTTTTGTGAGCACAAAAGCATAAAGCAAAACACGCGTAAGTTTATCTTAGCGCGTGTTTTGCTTGTTTTAAAATTTGTACGTTGACTTATGCAGTTCCTTTTTTGTATAACTGTATAGTAAATAATAAACTTTTTTAATTTTTAGGAACTATAACTAAAAAAAACTTTTTATAGCTGTACATAAAAGCTAATAATTAGATAGGGCGTCGCCAAGTGGTAAGGCATCGGGTTTTGGTCCCGACATTCGGAGGTTCGAATCCTTCCGCCCTAGTCAACTGGTGTTACAAAGCTTTGTAAAGGCTGTGGCTATCACCTTCAAGAAGCAAAACCTCGTTTTGCTCAGATTGAAGCTTTGCCAGCTTCTTAATTTATACAAAAGGGCTACAAACAGGTCTGCTTCGCAAGGGCTATAAAGCTTTGCTTTGTTGTCCAAACGAAGTTTGGCACAGGCACTGTTTTGATGGCGTAGCCATCAAAACTATGTTTGGCACACCTTTTTGCCTTTAGGTGTGCCAAACATAGTTTGGGCAACAAAGCAAAGCTTTGTAGTCCGTGCCTTTACCTTGCCTGATGTGGCTACATGGTACCTACATGGTCTTTGATGGCATAGCCACCAAGTAGCCACCAATCACCAATCAGAAATAGGGCTACAAAGCTTTTTGTAAACGAAGGCTACAAAGCGGAGCTTTGTTGACAACGAAGGCACCAGTTGCCCTTAGTTTAACTATGTTTGTTGACCAGTCTTGCCCTTAGTTTCCCTCAACTGCGTCGATTAGTTGCCCCGAAGGGGCATCAAGTGCAACAAGCAGCGACCATGGGCGCGATCAAAGGCCAATGCCTATGTACCTGCCAAATAGTTCGAAGCTTTTCTTCGCAGGCACCTTTGTGGCTACTTGGTGATGCTCTTTTGAGGCAACAGATGCACTTCCACTTGGTGCCTTATGATTGCTAACTCACCTTTGTGGCTACATGTCTACAAAGCGAAGCTTTGTTGACGTAGCAACCAATATAGTTAGCCCTTCGGGCAACTAGTGCAACAAGTGGAATATAGTTAAAATAAGGGCAACTAGTGCAACACAAAGGTGATTGTGTTGCGACAGGTCAAGGCAAAGCACGGGCAAGGCTTTGCCTTGCCCTAGTTAGAAGCTTTGCTTCTAACGTGCCTTGACCGTTCCTTTGCCCATCACCTTGGTTGTACTGTAGCAAAACTTTGTTTTGCAACCTTTCACCTTTGCAAAACGTAGTTTTGCACGTGATGGGGCATGGCACCAGTTGCCTTTTTGCCCCTTCAGGGCATGGCAACTATGATAGTGCATGGCTACGCCCCCCACCCTAATTGCAACAGAGTAAGCTAGTCTTGCCGCAAGGGCTTATAGGGGTTACAAAGCGAAGCTTTGTTGACCGCGCATTGTGGCGTAGCTACATCACCAGTGCGTCGACCGGGAAACTAGGCACTTCTACTTGATGGCTTATGATCACTAACTCACCTTTGCCAAATGGGCAAACTACGGGATGCACAAAGTGCAACAGGTCAAGGCAAAGCGCGGGCAAGGCAAAGCCTTGCCCTAGTTAGAAGCAAAGCTTCTAACGTGCCTTGACCGTGCCTTCGGTTTAAACTACGGGATGCACAATCACCTTCGGTGTCGCAACACGTGCAAAACAACGTTTTGCCCATTTTGCAAAGGTGCCAATTCTCTCACCGAAGGCGGAAGTGCCTTCGGTGAGTCCCCCACCAAGTAGCCGCCAATAGGGCTACAAAGCGAAGCTTTATTGAACAGTCGACGAAGTTTGGGGTGCCCTTCGGGCAAGACTAGAAAACTAGTGCAACAGGTGCAAGTGCAACAACATTCCCCGAGAAGCTTCGCTTCGCTCTGATGGGCAAAGGGACCCTAAAACTACATCCATTTCCAATTTGCTTTACGGGATGCACAAAGCGCAACACTTGCAAAACGACGCACTTGTAGCTATGTCAACAAAGCGTCGCTTTGTAGCCGATTTTGCTAGTGCGTCGTTTTGTCCAGTTTGCAAAGGCACTTGCGCCTTCGGTGCCCCAATGCCCTACGGGCATGGGCTACAAAGCTTCGCTTTGTTCCGCCTTTTGCAACAAGGAGCCACCAATAAGGCGCAACCAATGCTTCGCAAGAAGTCTGGTAAAGGCGCAGGTGCAAATCACAATTTTGCAACACTTGTAGGTAGCCGCAAAGCTTTGTAGTTTTTGTGTTGATGGCTTATGATGGCTACGCCATCATATGCAATCATACGCCACCAAATGGTTACGCCGCATTCAATATTTAAAGGCAGTTTAACATTTTGTTAGAGCATTTTTTGTCACATAAGATTTTTAATTTTTAACTAGGGCAAGGCTCACCGAAGGCACTATTGCGAAGACTGAGTTGCAAACAGGTGTGCCAATGCTTTGCAAGAAGTTTGATCAACAAAGCTTCGCTTTGTAGCCCTTGCGAAGCAGGCCTTCGTTGTTCGGTAAAGGCACTTACACTCACCTTTGCAAAATTGGCACCGAAGGTGCAGGTGCGTAGTTTATTGTGTTGCCAATGCTTCGCAAGAAGTTTGGCACAAGCCACCTCACTCACCGAAGGTGATGTGGCGTAGCCACAACAAACTACGCACCTGCACCTTCGGTGCCAATTTTGCAAAGGTGAGTGATTTGCACCTGTTGCTACGCAACCTTATTGATGGCTTTGGTAAAGGCAAAGCCTTTACCGGACAACTTTGTGTTGATGGCTTATGATGGCTACGCCATCATATGCCATCATAAGCCACCAAGTGATAGCGATCATAGTGCCAAACTTCTTGCGAAGCATTGGCAACACAATAGAACGACGCACCTGATGCCCATCACCTTTGTGGCTACATGGGGGCTACGCCCCCAATCACCAAGTGAAAGGGGCAACAAAACTTCTTGCGAAGCGTTTGTCAGTGTTGCGACACCGAAGGTGATAGTGCATGGCTAAGCCCCCACAGCCAATTTTGCGAAGGTGCCCTAGGTGTGCCAATGCTTCGCAAGAAGTTTGGTCAACCTACGCAAGCAAACAAAGTTTGGTAAACGCGCGTTGACGAAGCTTTGTAGCCCATGCCCGTAGGGCAAACCTTTGCAAAATGGACAAAACGTAGTTTTGTCCGTGCGTAGTTTTGCACGTGTTGCGACACCGAAGGTGATTGTGCATCCCGTAGGGCAAACCTTTGCAAAACGTAGTTTTGCACGTGTTGCGACAGGTCAAGGCAAAGCCTTGACCGTGCCTTTGCAAAACGTAGTTTTGCACGTGATTGTGCATCCCGTCGTTTAAACCTTTGTGTTGATGGCGTCGCTATCATAAGCCACCAAGTGGCACCGGTCAACAAAGCTTCGTCAACGCGCGTTTACCAAATTTTGTTTGTTTGCGTAGGTTGACCAAACTTTGCCTTTACCAGAAATTTTGCTACAAGTGCCTTGCCCGGGCATGTTAATTGACTAACCAAACTTTAACAAAACTAAATTTTGTTCTTTGTTTGAAGTTTTGTAAGTCCAGCAATAGATAACTTGTTATGTTACAATGTGATGCGAAATTTTCGATATTTAATGCTACATTTTGAAGATGGAGCTTTTAGCTTGTACAGATTTTTTGTTTAGAAAGATGTGAATGCCGAGAACCGGGATTGAACCGGTGACACGAGGATTTTCAGTCCTCTGCTCTACCAACTGAGCTATCTCAGCTTTTATTTTCGTTACCTATAAACTAAGAACGTGGGCTTTGTACTAAATTTATTACAAATTTTTGTATTGGCACGTATAAGGCATGCAAAACTTTGTTTTGCACGTCAACCCAAAAGCAGCTAATGCCACACGGAAGGCACTACTGCTTAAAGGGCACAAGCTTTGCTCCGTCTTGTTGCTCATGCAACAGGTCAAGGCAAAGCCTTTACCGTGCCTTTGCAAAATGGGCAAAAACTTGTAGCTACGTCAACAAAGCTTCGCTTTGTAGCCCGTGCCTTTTGGTCATCAATCGAAGGGGCGAAACAAAAGCTACGTTGCATTAGAGCGAAGCAAAGCTTCGCTCTGACATGGGTATTGTTGATGCATTGTTTTGCTTATTTATAAAGCTATACGTTGTTCCACTTATAATATTATGTTACCATATTTAAAACGTTTTACACAAGGTAGGTGGTCAAATTTATTTACTTTAGCAATTTAACAAAATTTTGTTAAATAGGAGCGGGGTTTCTATACAAGCTAAATAGGAACGGCCTACAAGCAGGTCTGCTTCGCTTTACCCTAAGGTACTTCCACCTGTTGCACTTGCGCCTTCGGTGCCTTATTGGTCGTTACTTGTTCTGGCTTCGCCACCAAGGCTACGCCATTAAAGACCATGTAGCCACAAAGGCATTGTAAAGGCACTCGTAGCAAAACTTCTGGTAAAAACAAAGTTTGGTCAACCTACGCAACCAAACAATGTTTGGTAAACGCGCGTTGACAAAGCTTTGTACATATTGTGTTGCCAATGCTTCGCAAGAAGTTTGGCACAAGCCACATCACCTTCGGTTTAACCTACGGGATGCACAAAGTGCAAAAGGTCAAGGCAAAGCTCCTTTGCCCCTTCGGGGCATGGGCATCACCATGTAGCCACAAAGATGCATGCGAAGCAAAGCTTAGAAGTAGTATTGTTTTTAAAAGCATGAATTTTATAAATTTTTTTCGTGTAATTGTAACATTAATTCTTATATTTTTTATTACATTTCAAACATCATTGACATATTACAATTATGTACTTGAAGGAGTTCATTCATTGGGCATATTTTTAAATTATCCGGATGCTAAACGCTTTGTATTTAGATTTACTTGGGGGTGTATTGTACTTTATATTTTTTTAAATGTTGTTGTAAATTTGTTTTAAGAAATTTAAAGGTTATGCTCACCGGCCGAAGGTTGGCCATGCCCATGCCACGAAGGGGCTTTGGTAAAGGCAAAGCCTTTACCGGACAAGTTAGGTGATTGGCAATCAGGGCAAGGCTCACCTTTGTAAGTCGAAATAGTGGGGGGGCTCTTCGGGCAGGCACGGTAAAGGCAAAGCCTTTACCTACTTACAAGTGATGTGATTGCACATGGCTACAAAGCTTCGCTTTGTTGGACAGTCGACGCAGTTGTGGGCCATGCCTCGAAGGGGCAATAGGGCAGGCACTTGCACCTTCGGTGCTCTACTAACTACAAGTGCAAAAAGTACAAGGCAAAGCCTTGTACGTGCCAAGCAAAGTTTGGTTAACAAAGCTTCGCTTTGTAGCCCGTTCCTTTAAGTGCGTTTGTTAGTCTTGCACTATTGCCCCGCCCCTTCGAAGCATGGCTTAATGCGGCGGACCATGCCCCGAAGGGGCAATAGGGCAGGCACGGTAAAGGCAAAGCCTTTACCTACTTACACGTGAGGCTATGCCTTGCCCCTCACCGAAGGTTGACAAAGCAGGTTTACTTTTTTATAAGTACGTGTTAAAACTCAACCAAAAATTATACACAAGTAAAACTTAGCTTATCTTTCATTTTATATGTACAAATTCTATAATTTTATAAAAGACACAAACAAGAAAATAAAAAGACTAATTCTATTTCTTTTTAAGAATTGGTAATACTAAAATTAAAAATAAAATTCTAATACAATTTATGACACGAGTGAAACGGGGCAATGTTGCACGTAAAAGACGTAAAAAAACATTAAAACTTTCTTCAGGATTTAGAGGCTCATCTAGCACACTTTTTCGTGTGGCTAATCAACATAGGTTAAAAGCCTTAAAAAATTCGTATCGGGATCGAATTCAACGAAAAAGAACTTTTCGAAATGTTTGGATTACAAGAATAAATGCTGCCACACGTAGTGATGGGTTAAGTTATAGCCAATTTATTTCACGTTCAAAAGAATCTCGAGTTATTTTAAATAGAAAAATTTTATCCCAACTATCGATTTTAGATAAAGATGCTTTTGATCAGTTACTAAATTTTATTAAATAAACGTTAGTAGTAGTACTAAGCTTTTCGGCAAACAGAAGTTTTGCTCGTACATTTGGTGTTTACTCGGTGATGCTCATGCTTATGCCCCGAAGGGGCAAAGGGGCCCTGAAGGGGCAAAGGGGCCCTTTTCACCGAAGGTCTGCTTCGAAAGGGCTTTAAAGCGAAGCTTTGTTGACGTGGGCACAGGCACAAGCGAAGCTTTGCTTCGCTCTGATGTGATTGATGGCTTTGGTAGCAAAACTAAGTTTTGCTACAGGCACGAGCGCCTTTACCAAACTTCTTGCGAAGCTTTGGTTGCGCCTTATTGGTGACTATTTGTTGCAAAAGAAAACCTGCCTTTCGAGCAAACCTAAGGTACGCCCGGGCAAGGATGCTTCGTCCACTTGTTGCACCTGTAGCTAGTCGACGCAGTTCGCGGAAACTAAAGGCAAGGCTGATCAACAAAGCGAAGCTTTGTAGCCTTATTGATGGCGGGCGCGATCATGTAGCCACAAAAGCACTTCCACCTTCGTTGTCCGATAAAAGCTTTGCCTTTACCAGAAGCTTTGCTTCGCTTTGGAGTTACACCATCAAGTGCAAAACGACGCACTAGTGAGTGGCGGAATTGGCACCTTTGCAAAATTGGCTGTGGGGGCTTAGCCATGCACTATCACCTTCGGTGTCGCAACACTGACAAATGCTTCGCAAGAAGTTTTGTTGCCTCTTTCACTTGGTGATTGGGGGCGTAGCCCCCATGTAGCCACAAAGGTGATGGGCATCAGGTGCGTCGTTTTATTGTGTTGCCAATGCTTTGCAAGAAGTTTGGCACTATGATCGCTATCACTTGGTGGCTTATGATGGCATATGATGGCGTAGCCATCATAAGCCATCAACACAAAGTTGTCCGGTAAAGGCTTTGCCTTTACCAAAGCCATCAATAAGGTTGCGTAGCAACAGGTGCAAATCACTCACTGAAGGTGGCTAGTCGACATCGTCGACTGGCAAAGGTGATTGCACAGGTTGCGTAGCAACCTTATAGGGCCACCTTTGAGTTAGCGATCATACGCCACCAAGTGTTGCACTTTGTGCATCACGTACTTTAAACAGAAGGTGGCAATGTACAAAGCAAAGCTTTGTACACTTTGCCTTTACCAAAGCCCTTTTGCCCCTTCGGGGCATGGGTACGTTTATCACCAAACACGATGTAGCCACCAATAACCATGGGCGCGACTAAAGATCAATGACCAATGACCATGTAGCTACAACAAGTAGCGACCAAACACCTATTTAGTCAACTAAAAAAAATATAATTTTATAAATATTATGAGAGTCTCACGTACCCGTTTTTCAAAGCGACGTTCAAAACGAAAAACATCATTTCCTGTTATTGCAATAGTAAAAAAAAAAACAAAAATTAAATATAATGCCCCTCACTCTTTTTCTTTTTTTGAAAAGGAAGGCACATACTTGCAAAACGAAGTTTTGCATGCAAAGTCTAGTACAGACGATAAAGGCACGGGCAACGGTAAAGGCAAAGCCTTTACTGTGCCTCTTATTCGTGGTCAAGAAACACGTGGACAGAACAAAATTTCTACAAATCAAATTTTTAGTAACTCATCACAAACAAAGCAGAAAGACAATCAACTTTTTTATGGACCTGCTAAAAAATCACGAGCAACTATTGATTATAAAAACGTGGTTTTATTACGTAAATTAATTACAGCAGAAGGTAAAATTCTTCCACGTCGAATTAATAAACTAACAGCTAAACAACAACGGCATACCTCAAAAGCAATAAAAAGTGCGCGTATTATGGGCTTACTACCATTTATAAATAAAAGCCGACCTCTCACATAAAATTTAGTAGTCGTTATTTGACTTATGCCCTAATGCAGGCCATTATAAGGCCCGTGCAAAAAGAGCCCGTGCTTCGTTTTGCTCAGGTGATGTGATTGTTGCACTTGTAGGAAACATAGTTGCCATGCCCCATCACCTTCGGTGAAAGGTTGCAAAACAAAGTTTTGCTACAGAACAACGAAGGCACTAGTGTTGCCAAACGAAGTTTGGCACAGGCCACCATGATGGGCAACGGTGTTTGTTGATGCCCCTTCGGGGCAACGGATGCACTTCCACTTGGTGATTGGTGGCTACTTGGTCGCGCCCTTGACGGCGTAGCCACCAATCACCAAGTGCACACAACCCATTTTGCAACTAGTGCCTTCGGCATTGCGAAGCATCCCGTTACCAAAGGCGCGACCAAATAAACACCAAGTAGCTACCAATATGGTAAGCTAGTCTTGCCCGAAGGCACCAGTTGCCCTTTTGCCCCTTCGGGGCATGGCAACTATGCTTATCGTCCACTGGTCAACAAAGCTTCGCTTTGTAGCTACTGCAACAAGTGCAAGTCCTTACTTATAATTCTAATTTTATCAATAAAAAAATAAATATATATTTTATTTATGGCAAAAAAAAGTATGATTGAGCGGGAAAAAAAACGCCAACATTTAGTAAATAAATATTTTGAAAGACGGTATAACTTACTCGAGGAAATTAAAATAGTTTCTTCTCTTGAAAAGAAATTAAGTTTACACCGAAAGTTGCAAAGATTGCCTCGAAATTCGTCTCCTACAAGATTGCACAATCGTTGTCGGTTAACTGGCCGCCCTAAAGGTTATTACAGAGATTTTGGTCTCTCGAGGCATATGTTACGTGAGTTGGCGCATCAAGGGGTGTTACCGGGTGTAACGAAATCGAGTTGGTAAGCTTTAGATGCTCAACCAAAAATTGTACCAAGTGAGCAAGCTTTAGGCACTTCCACTTGTTGCACTATCAAAGCAAAGCTTTGCCATATTAGTGGCTACTTGGTGGCGCCTTGGTCGCGCCTTTGCCCCTTCGCCCCGAAGGGGCATAGGCAACAACAAACACCAAACACCGTTGCCCATCAAGGGTGGCCCTATAAGGTTGCTACGCAACCTGTGCAATCACCTTTGCAAAATTGGCACCGAAGGTGCAGGTGCGTCGTTTGTTGTGTTGCCAATGCTTCGCAAGAAGTTTGGCACTATGATCGCTATCACTTGGTGGCTTATGATGGCATATGATGGCATATGATGGCTTATGATGGCATATGATGGCTTATGATGGCTTATGATGGCGTAGCCATCATAAGCCATCATAAGCCATCATATGCCATCATAAGCCATCATATGCCATCATATGCCATCAACACAAAGTTGTCCGGTAAAGGCTTTGCCTTTACCAAAGCCATCAATAAGGTTGCGTAGCAACAGGTGCAAATCACTCACCGAAGGTGATGTGGCTTGTGCCAAACGAAGTTTGGCAACACAACAAACGACGCACCTGCACCTTCGGTGCCAATTTTGCAAAGGTGATTGCACAGGTTGCGTAGCAACCTTATAGGGCCACCCCATTTGCCTTGACCTGTCGCCACTAGTGCCTTCATTGTTCTGTAGCAAAACCTCTTGCGAAGCATTTGCAACCAAAGCCCCGAAGGGGCATGGACATCACCATGTAGCCACAAAGGCACTTACAGAGCGAAGCAAAGCTTCGCTAGTGCCATGCCCCGAAGGGGCAAAGGTGCCGTGAGGGCAAGGATGTTTCGCAACAGGCACTTGCACCTTCGGTGTCTGTGCCAACCGAAGTTTGGTCAACAAAGCTTCGCTTTGTAGCCCGTGCCTTCGGTGAGCCTTACCCTAGTGGTTTCACGGTGTTTGTTTTGTTTTGGTTTTTCGATCACCTGTCACGAGCAAAACTACGATGCGCTTGTAAGTCTTGCCCTACGACCCCGTCGGGGCATGGCGTACAGCCGACTAACATGTGCAACAGAGCGAAGCTTTGCTTAGCTCTGTGGCTACATGATCGCTATCAAGGCACCTTTGCCCCTTCGGGGCATGGCACTAGCGAAGCTTTGCTTCGCTCTGTAAGTGCCTTCGTTGTTGGCGCAACCAATGCTTCGCAAGAAGTTTGGTAAAGGCGCTCGTGCTTGTAGCAAAACTTCTGGTAAAGGCAAAGCACTTACATGTGCAAAATTGGTTGCCAGTCGACGATAAGCATAGTTGCCATGCAACTGGTGCCTTCGGGCAAGACTAGCTACAGGTGCGTCGTTTTATTGTGTTGCACTAGTTGCCCCTCGGGCAACTATATTCCACCGAAGGTGAGGGCGCCAGCATACGCCACATCACTCACCGAAGGTGGCAAAACGACGCACCTGATGCCCATCACCTTTGTGGCTACGCCACCAAGTGAAAGGGGCAACTAGTCGACATTGTCGACTGGCAACCAATTTTGCAAAGGTGAGTGTAAGTGCCCTTACCGGACAACGAAGGCGCCAGTTGCCCTTAGTTTAACTATGTTTGTCAGTGGGGGCTAAGCCCCCACTGACAAAGCCATCAACACAAAGGCACCCAAGAGCACTTCCACCTTCGGTGAGAAGCTTTGCTTCGTCCTCTTTGCCTTTACTTGAGGGCATCACCAAGCTTTGCCTCCCGTGTTGACGCTTTGTAAGTTTTTCCTTAGCATTATAGAATTTTGATATCTTGTATTTTGGGATCTTTAATTATGGTATATATGCGGATTATGATAAGTATGTGATGTGTAAAGCCAGTGCCGTGTACCATTTTTGCTTTGTACATTTGTTTTGTATAAGTAGGGTTTTGTTGACACAACGAAGCCGAGCTTCGTAAATAAAGCAAAATAAAATTTGAATAGTATAAAATTATTTTTAATGCACCTAATTGCTATTGCATTTTAAGATTAAAAACGATATACTTTGTTTGATAGCAAAGTTTGTACTCAAGCAGGGCCATTAGTTCAGTCGGTTAGAACGTTCGCTTGATAAGCGAAAGGTCGCTAATTCAAGTTTAGCATGGCCCATTTTTTTACAGATGGTTTTTTTGCAAAATGGTATGCAAAACAGAGTTTTGCGAACAGGGATACAATGGAATACAAAACTTCGTTTTGACAGAACAAAGCTCAGCTTTGTAGCTCATGCCCTTTTGCCCTTTTGCCCCTTCCGGGCATGGGCATGGAGTGCACTATCAGAGCGAAGCGAAGCTTCGCTTGTGTCATGCCCCGAAGGGGCAAAGGCACGGTCAAGGCTTTGCCTTGACCTGTCGCAACAGAGTGTGCAAAATCGGTTGTGTGCACTTGGTGACTGATGGCTTTGGCTGTGGGGGCTTAGCCCCCACTAACAACTGCTTCGCAAGAAGTTTTGCTACAGAACAACAAAGGTGATAGCGATCATGTATCCACAAAGGTGCCAATCACCCGTGCAAAGTTTGGCAAATAAGGCAAGGCAAGCCTTGCCTCGGCGTGCTTTCGGTGAGGGCATCACAACTGTTTTTGCGAAAAGCTCGAAGATGCTTCGCAATAGGGCTGCTTCGTCCACGTGCAAAACGACGCACCTGATGCCCCTTCGGGGCAACAAAACTACGTTTTGCAACCAATTTTGCAAAGGCACAAGCGAAGCTTCGCTTCGCTCTTTGCCCTACGGGATGCACAAAGTGCAACACGTGCAAAACTACGTTTTGCAAAGGTGAGGGCTGTGCAAAACGTAGTTTGGCAACGAGGCACTTTCACCTTCGGTGAGGGCAAGGCTTGCTTTGCCCTCCTAGTTTGCCAGTCGACAATGTTGTGAGTCATGCCCCTTTGGTTGCAAAACAAAGTTTTGCTACAGTACAACGAAGGTGATGGGCAATAGGGCAGTCACGTGCGCCTTTACCAAACTTCTCACCGAAGGCACGTTAGAAGCTTTGCTTCTAACTGTTGGTTGCGGTAACTAACTTACTCCGTTGTGAATTTTTCGGCCGTGCCTGTAAAATACTTTTTAGGGGGGCTTAGCTTATCCGGTAGAGCACTGGTTTTGCACGCCAGATGGGGCGGTTCGAGTCCGCCAGTCTCCACACTTTGTAATCTTGGTCAAGGCAAAGCACTTACACCTGCAAAACTACGTTTTGCAAAGGTGCTAGGCCACCTTTGTGTTGATGGCGTAGCCATCATAAGCCATCAAGTGTAAGTGCCTTGACGGTGTTTACATGTGAAATCTAAGGATGCACTATCAGAGCGAGGCGAAGCTTCGCTTGTGCCATGCCCCTTTCAGCCTTAGAGCGAAGATGGGCGTGGGCGTAAAGTGCTTTGTTTTATTCGTTAGCAAAAAGCGTTTTAGTGTGTTGCCAATGCTTCGCAAGAAGTTTGGCACTATGATGGCTACGCCATCAATAAGGTTGCTACGCAACCTGTGCAAATCACGTGCAAAACGACGCACCTGATGCCCCTTCGGGGCAACAAAACTACGTTTTGCAACCAATTTTGCAAAGGTGAGCATTGCAAGCGACAAGGTCCATACCAGAAGTAGTTATTACAAACGACTTGATTTAAAAAGTCGATTTACAATATACTATTTTAGTTTAATTGAGCTATCAACGCTTTAGCTGTAAAGCTCACCTTTAAACAAAATCAAAATAAAAATCTGTAAAGGCATGGTGGGTAATTGGTGGATACGCTACCGTTGCCTATGCCCTACCGCTTTTGCTGAAAGCAAAGGCACGGACGAAGCTTTGCTTCGTCCTAGTAAGGGCATCACCAAAGAAAACAAGGCCAAGTGGTGTGCTAGTCGAATTTGGGCTACAAAGCTTCGCTTTGTTGGCCGTGCGTGTGGCTACATGATGGCTATGCCATCAATAAGGTTGCGTAGCAAGGGGTCCAAATCAACAGTGCATCGACTGGTCTACAAAGCTTCGCTTTGTAGTTCTCACCACAGGTGAGCAGTTGCTTTTTTAGCAAAGATCAAATGATTATAGGATTACGGCGAATACCTAGGCATTCAGAGACGATGAAGGGCGTGGCAACCAACGAAATACTTCGAGGAGCTGGAAACAAGCAATGAATCGGAGATTCCCTAATAGGGCAACCTCAAGAACTACTTATTGAATTCATAAATAAGAAAGAGAAAACCTGGTGAATTGAAACATCTTAGTAGCCAGAGGAAAAGAAAGCAAAAGCGATTCCCGTAGTAGCGGCGAGCGAAATGGGAACAGCCTAAACCGTCTGATATTTTCATTCGGGGTCGTGGGAGGATAAAAATAGCGTTATTTGAGTAGACGAAGCAGCTGATTCCTGCACCATAGACGGTTATAGTCCGGTAGTTTAAACTTAAATAAGCGCTTAGCACTTTTTAAAGTGGCATATGTTATCTTATCCCGAGTAGCATGGGGCACGTGAAATCCCGTGTGAATTTACGAGGACCACCTCGTCAGGCTAAATACTCGTGAATGACCGATAGCGAAACAGTACCGCGAGGGAAAGGTGAAAAAGAACCCCTTAAGGGGAGTGAAAAAGCATATGAAACCGTAATCTAACAAGCAGTGGGAGAACTTTTAGTTTGACCGCGTGCCTGTCGAAGAATGAGCCGGCGACTTATAGAGGGTGGCGCGGTTAAGGGAGTCAAAATTTCCGAAGCCAAAGCGAAAGCAAGTTTGAAATAGAGCGATTCTGTCACCCTTTATGGACCCGAACCCGGGTGATCTAACCCTGACCAGGATGAAGCTTGGGTGAAACCAAGTGAAGGTCCGAACTCATCGATCTTGAAAAATCGTGGGATGAGTTGGGGTTAGTTGGTTAAATGCTAATCGAACTCGGAGCTAGCTGGTTCTCCCCGAAATGTGTTGAGGCGCAGCGATGAACGAAAAACAAGTACGGCTTAGGGGTAAAGCACTGTTTCGGTGCGGGCTGCGAAAGCGGTACCAAATCGTGGCAAACTCTGAATACTAAGTTTGTATACCGCTCATCAGTGAGAATGTGGGGGATAAGCTCCATATTCAAGAGGGAAACAGCCCAGATCACCAGCTAAGGCCCCAAAATGACAGCTAAGTGGCAAAGGAGGTGAAAGTGCAGAAACAACCAGGAGGTTCGCTTAGAAGCAGCTATCCTTTAAAGAGTGCGTAATAGCTCACTGGTTAAGCGCTCTTGCGCCGAAAATGTATGGGACTAAGTTGTCTGCCGAAGCTGTGGGATAGTACTTTAAAGAGTACATATCGGTAGGGGAGCGTTCCGTGGTAGGTTGAAGTATATTTGTAAAAATGTATGGACGAAACGGAAGCGAGAATGTCGGCTTGAGTAACGAAAACATTGGTGAGAATCCAATGCCCCGAAAACCTAAGGGTTCCTTCACTAGGTTCGTCCATGGAGGGTTAGTCAGCGCCTTAGGCAAGGCCGAAAGGCGTAGTCGATGGGAAACAGGTCAACATTCCTGTACTAATTGTTGTTTTGAACCGAGGGACGAAGAAGGCCGCCATACACTAAAGATGGATTTTGTGAGAAACGTTCGAGGTGATGAGATCGAGAATAAAAACTCGATATAGAGCTAAGACGTCTTATGTCTTTATCCTTTGTCAGTGCTCCGGTAGTGGCAAACTAAAGATTATGTAACGTGTCATACTTCCAAGAAAAGCTTGAACTTTTTATAACAACAAATTAGCTGTACCCGAATCCGACACAGGTAGGTTGGTAGAGTATACCTAGGGGCGCGAAATAACTCTCTTTAAGGAACTCGGCAAAATAGCCCCGTAACTTCGGAAGAAGGGGTACCCCTGCGAGGGGGTCGCAGTGACCAAATCCAAGCGACTGTTTACCAAAAACACAGGTCTCCGCTAAGTCGTAAGACAATGTATGGGGGCTGACGCCTGCCCGGTGCTGGTAGGTGAAGCGAGTTGGTTATCCGCATTAGCGGAGAAGCTGGCGACCGAAGCCCCAGTGAACGGCGGCCCTAACTATGAGGGTCCTAAGGTTAAGATTTGCTAGCCTTAGAGAAACTAAACCATATGCTGGAAACTCCTCTTATTTCATTATATAAAAAACAGCTAATCAGTACTAACTCAAGTAAAGGCGTTGACAAAGCTTTGTACATCAACTTTAAATATTTTAAAGGGTTAGTCATAATCTGATAGACATGGGGACAATCAGCAGGAAAGACTATGTCAAACCTAAACAAAGCTTTATTTTGCCAGTAGCTTTGCTGGTTTCAGCAAAGCGCAAGGTGCAATTGCTCTTAAGGTTTGTATACCTTCCTCAGAGACTAATACGTTTAGCAACTTAAAAAAAATACAAAAAATCTATCAATTTTAAAAATGCGTATCGAATTAGACCCAAATTGGGTCTGTGGCTTTGTTGATGGAGAGGGTTGTTTTTCTGTTACTGTAACTCAGACTACTTCTATGAAAATTGGAGAACACAAAACTCTTGATGGTTTAAATAAAATAAGAGCTATAACTTTTAAAATAAACCGCCGCAAAATACGAATTGTAAAACAAACAACAACAACAGTAATTGAAGCTGAAATGAGTACCAGTTTAGACAACATCAATGAGGTTGATCCCATAGATTTGATAGATGACAACGCGTAGTTTTGTTTTGCAACTAGCGCATACATGTATTTTTGAATAAGTAGAAGATAGAGTCCAGCTCTTTCTGAAAAGTAAGAGAAAAACTGAGCGAAATTCTTTTTCGGGTAAGTTCCGAACCGCATGAATGGCGTAACGACTTGGGTACTGTCTCAAAGAGAGATTCGGTGAAATAGATATGTCCGTGAAGAGGCGGACTACTTACATTTGGACAGAAAGACCCTATGAAGCTTTACTGTAGGTTGACATTGGATTTGGGCTTTTCTTGCGCAGTCTAGGTGGGAGGCTAAGATGCCTTGGTTGCGGCCAAGGTGGAGCCGTCATTGAGAGACCACTCTGGAAGAGCTAAAATTCTAATTGTGTTCCTTGAATCAGGACACTTGACAGTGTCAGTCGGTCAGTTTTTCTGGGGCGGAAGCCTCCTAAAAGGTAACGGAGGCTCGCAAAGGTTCCCTCAAGCTGGACGGAAATCAGCTGTAGAGTGTAAAGGCATAAGGGAGCTTGACTGTAAGACCTATACGTCGAACAGGGGCGATAAGCCGGCCTTAGTGATCCGACGGTGCCGTGTGGAAGGGCCGTCGCTCAAAAGATAAAAGTTACTCTAGGGATAACAGGCTAATGACTCCCAAGAGATCATATCGACGGAGTCGTTTGGCACCTCGATGTCGGCTTGTCACATCCCAAGGCGGAAGTACGTCTTAAAGGTTGGGCTGTTCGCCCATTAAAGTGGTACGTGAGCTGGGTTCAGAACGTAGTCACACTGCGTTAATTTACAGTGATGTAAATTTAGTATCGGCTTATATCGATGAAGCCTTCTCAAAAATATTTGATTGGTAATATCGAGGGAAGATTAAAACAAATGACACAATTAAAAGATCTTTCAACAGAAAAGCTTGCTTACTTAGCTGGATTTTTAGATGGTGATGGCTCGTGCAATGCACAAATAGTAAGAAGAGTTGATTATAGATTGGGCTTTCAAATACGTGTTACTCTTACTTTTTTTCAAAGTACGAAAAGACACTGGTTTTTACTGAAACTAAAAAAAGAGTTTTTAGGCTGTGGAACTTTACGGCTTAGAAAAGATGGTATGTCTGAATTAACCTTAGTTGGCAAATAAGGCAAGGCAAGCCTTGCCTTATTTGCCAAAGTGTAAAACTGTTTCTTGAAAAGATTCAACCTTATCTCTTATTAAAAGAGCTTCAAAGCAAAATAGTTTTGGAAATCTATAACAAGCTTTCGAAAAATCAATCATCAAAAGATTTTATTCAGTTGTGTAAAAAAGTGAATTTGCTAGAAAGTCTAAATGACTCTAAAAAAAGAAGTATTAGAGCAGTAGATGTAGAAAATTACCTTACTGGTCAAAAGAATTAATCCCTGTAGAGACTTCAATAGTACGCCTTATGTTTGCTCTATTGAGATATTTTCACTGGTTAGAGAAAATATAATACGCCGACTCTTTTACTTAAAAAAAGGTAAAAGATGGAGATATAGTCCATGCCTTTTGGAAACATTAGGAATAGAGCGAAGCTTTACTTCGCTCTAACTGTACTAGTGGCTACGCCATTAGTACAGCACACATGCGTGAGACAGTTTGGTCCATATCCGATGTAAGCGTTAGAGCGTTGAGAGAATCCTCACTTAGTACGAGAGGACCGGCGAGGAGGCACCTCCGGTGTACCAGTTGTCCCGCCAGGGGCAGACGCTGGGTAGCTGCGTGCCGAGTGGATAACCGCTGAAAGCATCTAAGTGGGAAGCCCATCTCAAGATGAACGCTCTCCCGTCATTTTGACGAGTAGGCCACAGCAAGACTAGCTGTTTGATAGGTGGCAGGTGTAAGGTCGGCAACGTCCGTAGCTGAGCTATACTAATAGGCCTATTGAGTTTGATCTTTCTTTTGTGTCTGTTTTTTCAGCAGTATACAAAAGACATTATTTTGTACGTAACTCAAATTAATTTTCCAACACGCCCTTGTGAGGTTAAATTCCTTAACAAGGGTTAAATTCCTTAAAATTTTTGTACAAGGCACTAGCGAAGCAAAGCTTCGCCATTTTACTCTTATTTTATAACAAAAATGGCACGTATCTTCCTCTCATCAAAGGCACTATGCACACAGAGCGAAGCTTTGCTTCGCTCTGAGGCTGAAAGGCGTATGTTTCACCTTTGCAAAATTGGTTGCTACGTCAATAAAGCTTCGCTTTGTAGCTGGTGTGGCGTTTTGTTGTGTTGCACTAGTTGCGACAGGTTAAGGCAAAGCCTTGACCGTGCCTCTGCAAAACGTAGTTTTGCACGTGATAGGGCAACTATATTCCACCGAAGGTGAGGGCGCGATCATACGCCACATCAAGGGTGGCCCTATCACCTTCAGTGTCGCCACCAGTGCCTTCGGTGAGTGTTGCCATTAGGGCAAGGCAAGCCCTGACCCCACCGAAGGTGTAAGTGCATCCTTTTTGGTAAGGGCAAAGTGTACAAAGCTTTGCTTTGTACATTGCCACTTGGTGGCTTATGATCGCAATGGTAAATTTAACTAGGGCACCGAAGGTACAAGTGCCTTTACCGGACAACTTTGTGGCTACATGATGGCTATCAAGGGTGGCCCTATAAGGTTGCTACGCAACCTGTGCAATCACCGAAGGTGATGTGGCTTGTGCCAAACGAAGTTTGGCAACACAACAAACTACGCCTCTGATGCCCATGCCGTGCCCCGAAGGGGCAAAAGGGGCAAAGGGGCAACAAAACCACTTGCGAAGCATTTGTCAGTGTTGCGACACCGAAGGTGATAGTGCATGGCTAAGCCCCCACAGCCAATTTTGCAAAGGCACGGTCAAGGCACTAGTGGCGACACCTCTGCAAAATTGGTTGCAAAACGTAGTTTTGCTACAGGTGCGTCGTTTGTTGTGTTGCCAAACTTCGTTTGGCACAAGCCACATCACCTTCGGTGATTGCACAGGTTGCGTAGCAACCTTATAGGGCCACCCCATTTGCCTTGACCTGTCGCCACTAGTGCCTTCGTTGTTCTGTAGCAAAACTTCTTGCGAAGCATTTGTCAGTGTTGCGACACCGAAGGTGATAGTGCATGGCTAAGCCCCCACAGCCAAAGCTATCAATCACCAAGTGTTGCACATGGCTACAAAGCGGAGCTTTGTTGACGTAGCGTCAACAAAGCTTCGCTTTGTAGTCAAGTGCATGCCATCAACACGAAGGTGAGGGCTACAAACAGACAAAGCCTTTACCTGTTTGTAGCCCGGACAACGAAGGCACGTTAGAAGCTTTGCTTCTAACTGTTGGCAACAAAACCAAACGAAGTTTGGTCAACAAAGCTTCGCTTTGTAGCTCGTGCCTTCGGTGAGCCTTGCAGTGCCTTTACAGTACAACGAAGATGATAGGCAATAGGGCAATATTTACATGTGAGGCGGAGAGGTGGCGTGCCTTGTATTTTTTGCTGTTTAGCTTGCGCTTGTCTGGCATTACCTATTTTGTATAACTCTGTAAATTTTCGAATTGTTATTGACAGAATAAAGAAAAAAGTGTATACTAAATTTATAATTTTCATTGAATAACGCAGTTTAAAAACTTTTTAAAAGATTATGTTGAGAGTTTGATCCTAGCTCAGCCAAAACGCGTGCGGTATGCCTAATACATGCAAGTCGAACGGAAGTTTGAATTAGAGAGGCTTTGGTTTCAAAGATTCAAGCTTTAGTGGCGGACGGGTGAGTAACACGTAAGAACCTACCTTTTGGTTGAGGGATAACAGTTGGAAACAGCTGCTAATACTTCGTATGCTGAGAAGTGAAAGATGGAAAACCCATCGCCAAGAGACGGGCTTGCGCCTGATTAGTTAGTTGGTGGGGTAAAGGCCTACCAAGGCAATGATCAGTAACTGGTTTGAGAGAACGACCAGTCACATTGGGACTGAGACACGGCCCAAATCCCTACGGGGAGCAGCAGTAAGGAATCTTCCGCAATGAGCGAAAGCTTGACGGAGCACTACCGCGTGAAGGATGAAGGCCTGTGGGTTGTAAACTTCTTTTGTCAAGGATGAAACTATGACAGTACTTGACGAATAAGCATCTACTAACTCTGTGCCAGCAGTAGCGGTAATACAGGGGATGCAAGCGTTAGGCGGAATTATTGGGCGTAAAGGGTCTTGAGGTGGCTAGCCAAGTCTGCTGTGAAAGTTCAGGGCTTAACCCTGAATATGCGGTGTTTCATCATTTATTGGTGATATTACTTTTGTGAGGCTTTTGGTCTTATACGAGTAAGAAACTAGTTAGCTTGAGTACAGTAGGGGTAGAGGGAATTTTCGGAGAAGCGGTGAAATGCATAGATATCGAAAAGAACACCAACGGCGAAAGCACTCTACTGGGCTGATACTGACATTCACAGACGAAAGCTAGAGGAGCGAAAGGGATTAGATTGATCCGACCCGCTCGTAAAACATAGGTCAAAGGTGTCCCCTTGTGCCGCGAGGCGTGAGTGTGCATCCAGCTGTATCGGGGGATGTTTTAAGGTTGCACAATAGATGCAACCCAATAGTTACTTTTTTCTTTTAAGAAAAAATAGATAACTTTTCTTCAATCCCGAGGGAAGTTTATGGTGACATGCCTATGTTTATACTCTACGCCAAAACACTAGATGTACGAAGTGTAACACGTGTAAGTCTTGCTCTATTGCCCATCAGAGCGAAGCGAAGCTTCGCTTGTGCCTGCGTTATCCGGTAAAGGCACTTGCTATGCCCCTTTCCCCTTTGTAAAATTGGTTGCATAGCAACCGGTGCGTCGTTTATTGTGGCTACGCCACATCACGTGCAAAACTACGTTTTGCAAAGGTGAGTGATGGGCAAGAATGCGTCCTATTTAAATTTACCAAAGGGGCGTGGCATAAAGTTTAGGGTAACTAAAGGCAAGACTAACAAAGGCACGAGCGAAGCTTTGCTTCGCGCTGTTCCACATGGTGGCATAGCCACAAAGTGCATCGTATGGCAACAAGCAAGTGTGTAAACGCATCTTCATAAACCCCGTAGAGACTGCAAAGTTAACTTGTTATGCAGAAATTGTCCGTCTGTGCTTAGGCCAGAGGGTAGCATAAATTATTTTGGTTAGCAAGAACGCTGGATTTGTACGATGAAACAGAGAATGCGAGAGGCACTGTAAAAGCAAAGAGCTTTGCCCTGTTGTGTCAACGGCGCTTTCACCTTTGCAAAACTACGTTTTGCACGTGATGGGCAAGCACGTCAGCGCATTCTAGCGGCTCATCGCACGAAATGGTATAGTCCGTTAGTTTTGACAACCAAAGTCAAACAGAATGACCCCTGTAGTTCTAGCTGTAAACGATGAACACTAACTATTGAACGAATAAAAACGTGCAGTGGTGAAGCTAACGCGATAAGTGTTCCGCCTGGGGAGTATGCTCGCAAGGGTGAAACTCAAAGGAATTGACGGGGGCCCGCACAAGCGGTGGAGCATGTGGTTTAATTCGATGCAACGCGAAGAACCTTACCAGGGCTTGACATTTTACTTTCGCCTTTGAAAAAAGGCGTTTTTGTTTTTGGCTCAGCCAGAAACAGGGTATAAACAGGTGGTGCATGGCTGTCGTCAGCTCGTGCCGTGAGGTGTCGGGTTAAGTCCTTTAACGAGCGCAACCCTTGTCTTTACTTGGTACACAAAGTAAAGAGACTGCCGGTGACAAACCGGAGGAAGGAGAGGATGACGTCAAGTCATCATGCCCCTTACGTCCTGGGCTACACACGTGCTACAATGGTCGGGACAATGAGATGCAACCCTGCGAAGGCAAGCCAACCTCAAAAACCCGATCTCAGTTCGGATTGCAGGCTGCAACTCGCCTGCATGAAGTCGGAATCGCTAGTAAACGCCAGTCAGCCACATGGCGTTGAATATGTTACCGGGCCTTGTACACACCGCCCGTCACACTAAGGGAATTGGGTTGGTCCAAAGTAATTACCTCAACCTTTTAGGAGGGGGATTATCACGGCCGGCCTAGTGACTTGAGTGAAGTCGTAACAAGGTAGCCGTTCTGGAAGGAGCGGCTGGATTACCTCCATACTATACATATTCAATAGCGCATAAAGCACTATTGCCCGTTTGTCCCTTCGTCTCTTTGCGTGCCCCTGCTTTTGTGCACTTTCATCCAATTTTTGCTAGTCTTGCTCTGGTTGTTGACCAAACTTTGTTTGGCACGTACAAGGCACTTAGAAGCTTTGCTTCTAACTAGGTGTACGAAAGCTTCGCAAGAAGTTTGGTCAACCTACGCAAGCAAACAAAGTTTGGTAAACGCGCGTTGACGAAGCTTTGTAGCCCATGCCCGTAGGGCAAACCTTTGCAAAATGGACAAAACGTAGTTTTGTCCGTGCGTAGTTTTGCACGTGTTGCGACACCGAAGGTGATTGTGCATCCCATAGGACAAACCTTTGCAAAACATAGTTTTGCACGTGTTGCGACACCGAAGGTGATTGTGCATCCCGTAGGGCAAAGAGCGAAGCGAAGCTTCGCTTGTGCCTTTGCAAAATTGGTTGCCAGTCGACGAGGTCGACTAGCTACAGGTGCGTCGTTTTATTGTGTTGATGGCGGGCACGATCATACGCCACATCACTCACCGAAGGTGGCTAGTCGACATCGTCGACTGGCAAAGGTGAGTGTTGCGACAGGTCAAGGCAAATAGGGTTGCCCTTCGGGCCACTAGTGCCTTGACCGTGCCTTTGCAAAAGGGGCAAAACGTAGTTTTGTTGCCCCTTTTGCCCCTTCGGGGCACGGCATCAGGTGCGTCGTTTTGCACGTGATTGTGCATCCCGTAGTTTAAACCGAAGGTGGACTTTGCCTTGTGTTTTTTGCACTTGTAGCTAGTCGACGAAGTTTAGGGGAGACTAGCAAACCCGTGCCTATTGGTCTTTGGTGTTTGGTGATGCCCCTTCAGGGCAACGGTGATTGGTGATTGGTGGCGTAGCCACCATGGGCGCGGCCATGTAGCCACCAAGAGCGCGGCCAAGTAGTCAACAAAGCTTTGCTTTGTAGTCATGGGCGCGACTATGTAGCCACATCAGGCACGGGCGACAAAGCAAAGCTTTGTTGACGTAGCTACTAGTGCCTGTGCTAGCCTTGCCCTATTGCCCATCATCTGCGGTGAAAGGGGTATGGCTTTGCTTCGACTGGTCAACAAAGCTTTGCTTTGTCGCCCGTGCCTGATGTAATTACATGGTGGTTACATAATAATTGGTCGCTACATGGTCTTTGGTGGCGAAGCCAGAACAAGTAGCGACCAATATGGTGGCCAGTCGACGCACTGGCTACAAAGCGAAGCTTTGTTGACCAAACTTCGTTTGGCAACCCCATAAGCATAGTTGCCATGCAACTGGTGCCTTCGGGCAAGACTAGCTACTAGTGCAACAATAGGGCTACAAAGCTTCGCTTTGTGGACCAGTCTTGCCCATCACCTTCGTTGAGACTAGCACGCGAAGTTTTGCTTTATTTACGAAGCTCGGCTTCGTAAATAACTAGGTAAAAATTGCCTTAATTTTTTGAAAAAATCCTTTATAAGGTGTTTTTAAGTCGATTAAATAATCTTGTTTTCCAATTAATCTCCGCGCTGCGTTTTCAAAAGCTATTCCCGATAGCGTTAATTTTTTTCGAAGCACTAAAGGCTCTCCACGATTTGTTGAAATAATTACGTTAAGGTCTTCGGGTATAGCCCCTAAAAGCGGTATCCCTAAAACATCTTGTACATCTTGTACAGACATCATGTCGTGACGTTGAATCATATCCGGTCTGACTCTGTTTATTAACAGTTTTGCGTTGTAAATACCGTTTGCTTCTAACAATCCCGCAACTCGGTCCGCATCTCGCATCGCCGTTATTTCAGGCGTTGTAATGATTAAAGCTTCTTGAGCTGGCGATATAGCATTAATAAAACCTACATCTATCCCCGCTGGGCAATCAATTAAAATAAATTGATAACCTAAAGTTGCAATAGAATCAACTAAACTTTCCATTTTTTGTCGCGTCACGTTATATCGTTGCCTATTTTTTGAAATAGCCAACAAGGCAAGATTTTTTAGCCTTTTATCTCTGATAAGCGCTTGATCCAAACGGCATTCACCTTCAAAAATATCCATAGCTGTGTACAAAACTCGATTTTCTAACCCTAAAAGTAAGTCTAAATTTCGTAATCCAATATCGGCATCAATAAGTGCTACCCTGTATCCTAATCGAGCGATTGACATCCCTAAATTAGCTGTTGTGGTTGTTTTTCCAACTCCACCTTTACCAGAAGTAACTACAATAGTTCTTGCTTTTGTATCATTGCTTTCGTTATCCAAGCTTTGCTCGTAAATAGTAGTAGAAGACATAGTAAAATTGTTAATTGTAGGCTTAGGGTCGAGGGCCCTAAACCGAAAAAATTTTGAATTGTGTCATGCTTTTTAGCAAAACTTCTGCGCCTTCGGCACCGTACAACGAAGGTCTGCACCGCAAGGGCTACGCGTTGCCGTGCCCCGAAGGGGCAAGAAGGGGCATCAGCTATGTTGACCAAACTTGATTTGGTTGTGGCTACCTGATGGCCACGCAATGGGGCACTGAAGGTGTAAGTGCTATCACATCAAGGGTGGCCCTATAAGGTTGCTAGGCAACCTGTGCAATCACCGAAGGTGATTTGCACCTGTTGCTACGCAACCTTATTGATGGCTTTGGTAAAGGCAAAGCCTTTACCGGACAACTTTGTGTTGATGGCTTATGATGGCTACGCCATCATATGCCATCATAAGCCACCAAGTGATAGCGATCATAGTGCCAAACTTCTTGCGAAGCATTGGCAACACAATAAAACGACGCACCTGATGCCCATGCCGTGCCCCGAAGGGGCAAAAGGGGCAAAGGGGCAACAAAACTACTTGCGAAGCATTTGTCCGTGTTGCGACACCGAAGGTGATAGTGCATGGCTAAGCCCCCACAGCCAATTTTGCAGAGGCACTGGTGGCGACAGGTCAAGGCAAATGGGGTTGCCCTATAAGGTTGCTACGCAACCTGTGCAATCACCGAAGGTGATGTGGCTTGTGCCAAACTTCTTGCGAAGCATTGGCAACACAATAAAACGACGCACCTGATGCCCATCAAGTAAAGGCAAAGCCTTTACGTGCCTTTGTGTTGATGGCTTATGATGGCTACGCCATCATATGCCATCATAAGCCACCAAGTGAAAGGGGCAACAAAACTACTTGCGAAGCATTTGTCAGTGTTGCGACACCGAAGGTGATAGTGCATGGCTAAGCCCCCACAGCCAATTTTGCAGAGGCACGGTCAAGGCACTAGTGGCTCGAAGGGCCACCCCATTTGCCTTGACCTGTCGCCGCTAGTGCCTGTTTGCGCGTACGTTTGGTTTTGTTTTAGTGGCTATATAGCGGCTACATGGTTGCTACTTGGCGATGCCCCTTCGGGGCAACGGTGTTTAATGATGCCTATGCCCCGAAGAGGCTTTGGTAAAGGCACTTACACTTGGTGGCTTATGATGGCATATGATGGCGTAGCCATCATAAGCCATCAACACAAAGGTGCTCTAGGCGTGTCAAACTTCGTTTGGTCAACAAAGCGAAGCTTTGTAGCCCATGCCCGTAGGGCAAACCGAAGGTGTTGCACTTTGTGCATCCCGTAGGGCAAAGAGCGAAGCGAAGCTTCGCTTGTGCCTTTGCAAAATTGGTTGCAAAACGTAGTTTTGCTACAGGTGCGTCGTTTTGCACGTGTTGCGACAGGTCAAGGCAAAGCCTTGACCGTGCCTTTGCAAAAGGGGCAAAACGTAGTTTTGCCCGTGCGTCGTTTTGCACGTGATTGTGCATCCCGTAGGGCAAACCTTTGCAAAATTGGCTGTGGGGGCTTAGCCATGCACTATCACCTTCGGTGTCGCAACACTGACAAATGCTTCGCAACTAGTTTTGTTGCCCCTTTGCCCCTTTTGCCCCTTCGGGGCACGGCATGGGCACCAGGTGCGTCGTTTTATTGTGTTGCCAATGCTTCGCAAGAAGTTTAGCACAAGCCACATCACCTTCGGTGATTGCACAGGTTGCGTAGCAACCTTATAGGGCAACCCCATTTGCCTTGACCTGTCGCCACTAGTGCCTTCGTTGTTCTGTAGCAAAACTTCTTGTGCCTTCGGCACCGGACAATGAAGGCACTTCCACTTGATGGCTTATGATGGCATATGATGGCGTAGCCATCATAAGCCATCAACACAAAGGTGAGAAGCTTTGCTTCGCTCTGTTTGCAAGCAAAGCTATCAATAAGGCGCAACCAATACTTCGAAAGAAGTTTGGTAAAGGCGCAGGTGCAACTGTTGCCCCGAAGGGGCATCCCCAACTGTTTGTAGCCCATTTTGCTTGTGCAACGGTGTGTGCAAAGCATAGTTTTGCAACTAGGCACTTCCACCTTCGGTGAGGCACGAGCGAAGGTGGAAGTGCTTTCGGTTTTCCATGCCCCTTCGGGGCAACAGGGCAAACGCTGTTTGCTGCTACGTTAGTTAAATATTATGAGTATTATAAAATTTAAAGAATTTATAAAATTTTTAAGCTTATCGTAGAAAAGCATTAACCTAACAAAAATATAAATTTCTATATTGATATAATATATCAATATAAAAAGGAAAAGAAGTAAATTGTTAAGCCGTGAGTAAAAGACGTTAGTACCCACATCTAAGTTTTGCCTTATTGCCCATATTTTGGCCCTTCGGGCCTCTAGTGCAATCACCGAAACTGGCAAGTAGGTAAAGGCAAAGCCTTTACCGTGCTTGCCCTATTGCCTATAAGGATGCTTCGCAACAGGTCAAGGCAAAGTGTACCTACGCAAGCAAACAAAGTTCGGTAAACGCGCGTTGACAAAGCTTTGTACATATTGTGTTGCCACTGCTTCGCAAGAAGTTTGGCACTATGATCGCTATCACTTGGTGGCTTATGATGGCATATGATGGCGTAGCCATCATAAGCCATCAACACAAAGTTGTCCGGTAAAGGCTTTGCCTTTACCAAAGCCATCAATAAGGTTGCGTAGCAACAGGTGCAAATCACGTGCAAAACGACGCACCTGATGCCGTGCCCCTTTTGCCCCTTCGGGGCACGGCAAAAGGGGCAACTAGTCTTGCCCGAAGGCACCAGTTGCATGGCAACTATGCTTATCGTCGACTGGCAACCAATTTTGCAAAGGTTTAACCTACAGGATGCACAATCACTCACCGAAGGTGATGTGGCTTGTGCCAAACTTCTTGCGAAGCAGTGGCAACACAATAAAACGACGCACCTGATGCCCATGCCGTGCCCCGAAGGGGCAAAAGGGGCAAAGGGGCAACAAAACTACTTGCGAAGCATTTGTCCGTGTTGCGACACCGAAGGTGATAGTGCATGGCTAAGCCCCCACAGCCAATTTTGCAAAGGCACTGGTGGCGACAGGTCAAGGCAAATGGGGTTGCCCTATAAGGTTGCGTAGCAACCTTATAGGGCCACCCTTGAGGGCTACAAACACTTTCGTTGTCCGGTAAAGGCACTTGTAGCAAAACTTCTTGTAAACGAAGGCTTTCACGTGCAAAACGACGCACCTGATGCCGTGCCCTTTTTGCCCCTTCGGGGCACGGCAAAAGGGGCAACTAGTCTTGCCCGAAGGCACCAGTTGCATGGCAACTATGCTTATCGTCGACTGGCAACCAATTTTGCTAAGGCACGGTCAAGGCAAATGGGGTGGCCCTTCGGGCCACTAGTGCCTTGACCTGTCGCCACTAGTGCCTTCGTTGTACTGTAGCTAGTCGACATCGTCGACTGGCAACCTTTCACCTTTGCAAAATTGGTTGCCAGTCGACGATAAGCATAGTTGCCATGCAACTGGTGCCTTCGGGCAAGACTAGTTGCCCCTTTTGCCGTGCCCCGAAGGGGCAAAAAGGGCACGGCATCAGGTGCGTCGTTTTGCACGTGATGGGGCATGGCAACTATGTTTGTCAACAAAGCGAAGCTTTGTAGCCCTATTTGCCTTTACCAAACTTTGCCTTTACCAAAGGGGCACGGTATAATGTCGACTAACAAAAACACGTCCATCTTCAGGCAAACCGAAGCAGACCTGCTTGTAACCCATTCGAGTTTTCAAGACGATTAGTTTTAAAAAGTAGTAAATTGTCGATAAAGTTTTGATTTTTTACAATATATGTATATGTAAATGTAGACAAGTTTGTTAGAAGCAAAGCTTCTAACGTGCATGTTATAAAGCTTGCCTCTACATACTAAGAGTAGAAAAATATTTTAATTTTATTAAATTTTTATATATGACAATTGCAATAGGCAAACCTTTTGAAAAAAAAGATTGGTTCAAAAAAGTAGATGACTGGGTACGTCGAGAACGATTTGTTTTCGTGGGATGGTCTGGACTCCTTCTTTTCCCAACAGCATATTTTGCTTTAGGGGGTTGGTTGACTGGAACAACATTCGTAACGTCTTGGTACACGCATGGCCTTGCTACATCGTATTTAGAAGGATGTAACTTCTTATCATCGGCAGTGTCTACTCCAGCGAATAGCTTAGGTCACTCGTTGTTATTTCTTTGGGGCCCTGAGGCTCAAGGTGATTTAACGCGTTGGTGCCAATTAGGCGGTTTGTGGACGTTCGTAGCACTTCATGGATCTTTTGCTCTTATTGGGTTTATGTTGCGTCAATTTGAATTGGCTGGTTCAGTAGGACTTCGTCCATACAACGCAATTGCGTTCTCAGGCCCTATTTCAGTGTTTGTGTCTGTGTTTTTAATCTATCCATTAGGACAATCAGGATGGTTCTTCGCTCCTAGCTTTGGAGTAGCTGCAATCTTCCGTTTCATCAAAATATAAGGTGACCTCTGCTCCAGGGAGCAGTTGCAAATTGGGTTAATTTATGGAAGCCTAAATCCCACAATCTGTAAAAAATGCTATTACAATAAATAAAAATTCTTTCTGCTTAGGCACACAGCACTGTCTTTACATCTCAGTTTGGTTTAAGGTACGTACAAAGCTTTGTTTTGTAAGGGCAAATAGTTAGCCTTTATTAAAGGGGCTACAAAGCTTCGTCAATGCGCGTTTACCAAAATTTGTTTGCTTGCGTAGGTTGACCAGTCTGCCCTTAGTTTCCCTACACTGCATGCCTCACCTTTGCAAAATTGGCTGTGGGGGCTTAGCCATGCACTATCACCTTCGGTGTCGCAACACGGACAAATGCTTCGCAAGTAGTTTTGTTGCCCCTTTGCCTCTTTTGCCCCTTCGGGGAACGGCATGGGCATCAGGTGCGTCGTTTGTTGTGTTGCCAAACTTCGTTTGGCACAAGCCACATCACATCACTCACCGAAGGTGGCAAAACTACGTTTTGCAAAGGTGAGCCACAAACAATTTAGAATGCCATCATTTAATTAGTTGGAAAGAGGAGGCAACTCGATATGATATAGCAAACGGAGTTGCTATACACAAATCAGTGCATGCGAATTTTCATAATGAGTATGGGCGAGGCGGTACTACGCCCGAGCAGTTTGAAGAATATTGTAGAAAGCATTTTAACATTACAAAATTTCCGTGGCGACAAGGTAATCATAAGCCAATCTTTACGCTTTTAGAAGAAGCCCATTTGTCAGAGAGTTTAATCGACAAAAAGTCGGCAGAGTTTGCGGAACTGGTAGCAAACAGATCTCATAAGATTCTTGAGGGATCTTTCAAAAACAATTCTTCAATAGGTCAAGGCAAATGGGGTGGCCCTTCGGGCCACCAGTGCCTTGACCGTGCCTTTTAATAGAATGTTTGGCACACAACAAAGTTCAAAGTGTGCGGGCTGGAAATTATAAGAGAGCTGTTTTTGGATTGCGCTGTTGTTCATCAGAAAAGCAATCAGCGACCACAGCAGCCGCTAACAAGAAAAGGGATCTGTAAAACTAGGATGCGTTTGCTCTTTGTTAGATTCGACAAACAAATTGGTGCATGCTTTAAAATCGGGCAAGGCACTTGCCCGTGACGTATTGAAGGTTCAGAGACTAAGGAGGTAGCACTTCCTATAAAGCCCAACATTTTTGTTATTCTACCCTTCAGGCTACAAATGCCAGAACACAAAGCTTCGTCAACGCGCATTTACCAAACTTTGTTTGGTTGCGTAGGTTGACGCGTAAATTGACCACTCGGTGGCGTGTAAAAACAAAAATGATGATATAGTCCGACACTCCGACACAAAACAGACGTTTTGTCAGAAATGTGGAGGGGCAAGCTTCTACAAGAGAACTCTTGCCATGACACGGCAACAAACTGGCACAAGCGAAGCTTTGCTTCGATCTGATGTGGTTGATGGCATAGCTATGGACGAAGCAAAGCTTCGTCCGTGCATGTAGCCACAATTAATGCTTCGCAAGAAGTTTGGTCAACAAAGCTCCGCTTTGTAGCCAGAAGCTTTGTTGACACTATTACTTGTCAAGTTCGACTAGTAAACGTGTCGCAACAGGTTGTGGGGGAATTGGCACCAAGGTGCACATCAACAAACAGTTGGGGATGCCCCTTCGGGGCAACAGTTGCACCTGTTGCTACGCAACCTTATTGATGGCATAGCACAACCAATGCTTCGCAAGAAGTTTGGTCAACAAAGCTCCGCTTTGTAGCCTTCGTTTACAAAAAGCTTTGTAGCCCATGCCCGTAAGGCAAACAACAAATGCCTGTTAGAACAGTCGCTTATTTTTTCAAGGATTTCACAATTGGACTTTGAATCCTTTCCATATGATGGGTGTTGCAGGGGTTTTAGGCGCAGCCTTGCTTTGTGCCATTCATGGAGCTACTGTAGAGAACACTCTGTTTGAAGATGGTGACGGAGCAAACACATTCCGCGCCTTTAACCCTACTCAGGCGGAGGAAACTTACTCAATGGTTACGGCGAATAGATTTTGGTCGCAGATCTTTGGTGTAGCTTTCTCAAACAAACGTTGGTTACACTTCTTTATGCTGTTTGTGCCAGTAACAGGTCTGTGGATGAGTGCTATTGGTGTTGTAGGTTTAGCTTTAAACTTACGCGCTTATGACTTTGTTTCTCAAGAGATCAGAGCTGCTGAGGATCCGGAGTTTGAGACGTTCTATACTAAAAACATTCTTTTAAACGAAGGTATTCGCGCATGGATGGCGGCTCAAGATCAGCCACATGAGAAACTTGTATTCCCAGAGGAGGTATTGCCGCGTGGAAACGCTCTTTAATAACACATTGTCTGTAGGTGCTCGTGATCAGGAATCAACGGGTTTTGCCTGGTGGGCAGGCAACGCGCGCTTAATTAACCTTTCAGGAAAGCTGTTAGGCGCGCATGTTGCCCATGCTGGGCTTATTGTTTTTTGGGCCGGTGGGATGAACCTTTTTGAGGTTGCCCACTTTGTCCCAGAAAAACCGATGTATGAGCAGGGTTTAATCCTCTTGCCGCACCTTGCAACATTAGGGTACGGCGTTGGGCCTGGTGGTGAGGTGATAGACACATTTCCGTACTTTGTTTCGGGTGTGCTTCATCTTATCTCCTCAGCTGTGTTAGGGTTTGGTGGTGTGTATCACACACTAGCAGGCCCTGAAACCTTAGAAGAATCATTTCCTTTCTTCGGGTACGTGTGGAGAGACAAGAACAAGATGACAACAATCTTAGGCATTCACCTAATCGTTTTAGGGATTGGTGCTTGGTTGCTTGTCTGGAAAGCACTTTACTTTGGTGGTCTGTACGATTCTTGGGCGCCCGGAGGTAAACATTCTTTGCCTCGATCGCGCTAACGCGCGTCGTAATGGCGAAGCAAAGCTTCGCCATCGTCTGCCTAAAACGGGGAATATCTCTTAGGGCGTGTCTTAAGGCCGCTTCCAGTTTCGGTGAGGTCTACGCAGGCCTTGTCCTAATTGCAACAGAGCCGAGCACCTTGCAGGTGCCTTGCCCGAGACAATCCCGTGCTAAGCACTCAAGGCTTTACTTAAAGCTTAATCAAAGCTAAGCTTTGATCGATAGCCTCTTTTACAAGCTATCGACCAAGAAATTCAAAGGTTACAGCTCACCCTTTAAATTTCTGTCACGAGCTCTAGACACATAAAACCAATCTCGCCATTTTTTATTAGTGGACTTTAACCTGCGTGTGGCCGTCCATCTATCTTTTGCAAGACCGGCTTTTACAACTTCGACTATTCCGTCATAAACAACCCCGTTTATAGAGACTTGGCTGTATCCAACATCCCTGTGCTTTAAAACCTTGTAGTTGGTTTTTTTTGTGTCAGCCAGATGTCGGCGAAGTGTTGTTTCACCAATCCCTAGCGCTTTGGCTCCAATGTTTATGTTGTGTCAACTTCGATAATTGTGCGGTAATTTCGTGTTGGTTCTTTTACCTTTTCAAGGAAGTTGTATACTTCGATTGAACTCTCGCTGTATTGTTTTATGTACTCTTTTTCAAGCTGTTTTCTTGTATCTCGGTCTTCGTACTCTGGTCCCATAAAAAGCACTCTTATTTCAAAGTTGTCTACGCCGAAACTGTCCCAATCTTTTTGCATCAACTTGTTAGTGTTGCGACACCGAAGGTGATAGTGCATGGCTAAGCCCCCACAGCCGATTTTTGGAGTTGAAGGTTAGCGACGTGCTTTCCTAATCGTTCAAGAATGTTTTTAGTCTCGCCGATATAAACACGGTTAGTGCTAAAACAAGCTATCTTGTACAGCCCAGGCTGTACATAAAGGGTTAAATTGGTGTCAATTGGGGTCGGGACTATGAATTCTGGGCTTTGCTGCGTACGTCAACAAAGCTTCGCTTTGTAGCCCCTACGTTTTTTGGTCATAATGTCATCAAGTGGAAGTGCAACACAAAGGTGCATGCTAATTAAAGTTTCTTATCAAGGCTGCAAGTAAACTTGCAAGGCCTTGCAACATGCACTAGTGAAGCCTGGCTTCGCCATATTGCTACGCCATCAACAGGGCCGAGAGAGGCTCGGCCTGTGTTTTTGGCGAGCATGTCAGCGCACGTAAGTAAGCATCGTGCTAACAAGGACAGGTAGCACAACACATTATAACAAAAAAGATCGAAAAAAAGTTACGTGGGCACTTAGGAGTGTACGTGCTGTTAGGTTGGAGATAGCAGCAAACTAGATACAAGCAACAAGGCAGAGACTTGCAAGAGAGCGAAAGCAGTTCCACGTGTCAGTCTGGCAAACAGGGCAAGTTGGTCTTGCCTATGCACGAAGTGCAACGCCCCTTCGATGCAAGAAGAGGTCCACGTGCAAAACGACGCACCTGTAGCAAAATTACGTTTTGCAACCAATTTTGCAAAGGCACTGGTGGCCCGAAGGGCCACCCTTGAGGCAGAACGTCGGCTAACAAAGGTGGGGAATTCGCAGGTAACTAAAGTTTGGTGCTATGTTTTTTGGAGTTTTGTTTCGGCTTTGTAGGCTTTTAACAGGTCACTAGTTTTGAGTGAAAGTGTAACGACTAGAACACTGACAGGGTGGTGTACAAATGCTTCCGTGACCATTGCACGTTAGCCCGTAGGGCAACTACTGTTTTGCAATGGCACGGTAAGGGCCATGTGCAAATGCTTCGTCCATGAGACGTATGGTTCCAAAGCTTTGTCGTGTTCGAAATGGCAGAGACCTTGTTGCTACGTCTAAGAAGATTTACAGCATGTTTAACTTGAAACAACCATGTTTAACCCTGTAAGGGCAAAGAGGCACTGGTCAACAAAGCCAGGCTTTGTAGCTAGTGCAACAACTGGCCTTCACATTGCCAAACGCCCGGGCAAGGCTTGCCTTGCCCTAATTTTGGTTGAACAGTCTTGGCTTTGTGACGTCTTTTGCCCGCCTTGTTTGTTGGGCATTGGCGTTCGTTGGGCGTTAAAGACAACATGCTGTAAATCGCTTAAAGACGAGTGCTAAGCGCAAAAGGTTAAGATATAGTCTGATCTTCTTGGTGACAGGGAGTAGACATTAGGTCAGGGCGGTACTTGGTAAAGGCACAGTCTGTGCCTGAGAGGCCTTGTAGCCGCTTTAACAGAATGGGAGATGTTAGAACAATTACAAACCCAACAATCAGCCCTGCTGTTGTCTTTGGGTATCTGTTAAAATCGCCTTTTGGGGGCGACGGATGGATTGTAAGTGTTGACAATGTTGAAGACATCGTGGGCGGTCATATCTGGATAGGCACGCTGTTGATCTTCGGTGGGGTTTGGCACATCTTAACGCGTCCATGGCCTTGGGCTAGACGCGCCTTTGTTTGGTCTGGAGAGGCTTATCTGTCATACTCTATCGCAGCCGTGTCTGTAATGGCCATTGTGTCATGTTGCATGTCATGGTTTAACAACACTGCATATCCAAGTGAGTTTTATGGGCCAACTGGGCCAGAGGCATCTCAGTCTCAAGCCTTTACGTTCTTGGTAAGAGACCAGCGTTTAGGTGCTAACGTAGCTTCTGCGCAAGGCCCCACAGGGCTAGGTAAGTATCTGATGCGCTCACCAACAGGTGAGATCATCTTCGGGGGCGAAACTATGCGTTTTTGGGACTTCCGAGGGCCTTGGTTAGAGCCACTTCGTGGCCCTAACGGGTTAGACTTAAACAAGCTTAAGAACGACATCCAGCCTTGGCAAGAACGACGCGCTGCGGAGTACATGACGCACGCCCCGCTGGGCTCTCTAAACTCTGTAGGAGGTGTTGCGACTGAGATCAATGCGGTCAACTTTGTGTCACCACGAAGCTGGCTCGCGACGTCGCACTTCTGCCTTGGTTTCTTCTTCTTCGTAGGCCATCTGTGGCACGCTGGCCGAGCACGCGCCGCGGCAGCTGGCTTTGAGAAAGGGCTAGATCGTGATTTAGAGCCCGTGCTTTACATGCGTCCGCTAGACTAAGCAGATGAACGATAGGCCGCTCTGTAAGCCACCTCGTTACATGCCCATGCCCATGCCCCTTTCACTTGGTGGCTTATGATGGCTACGCCATCAACACAAAGGTGATGGGCTAAGGGGCAACAGGCACTTCCCCTTTCTGTGAGAAGTGCCTGTTGCCCCTTAGCCCATCACCTTTGTGTTGATGGCGTAGCCATCATAAGCCACCAAGTGAAAGGGGCATGGGCATGGGCAACTGAAACTCTGCTTCGCAAACGCTACAAACGTAGCCCCTTTCACGTGCAAAACGACGCACCGGCACCGAAGGTGCAAGTGCGTCGTTTTGCACGTAAAAGCCTTCGGCACAAGAAGCTTTGTTGATGTTCGGTAAAAGCACGTTAGCCCTTTTGCCCCTTCGGGGCATGGCAACTAGGTATGCCAATGCTTCGCAAGAAGTTTGGTCAACCTACGGAAGCAAACAAAGTTTGGTAAACGCGCGTTGACGAAGCTTTGTCGCACTCACCGAAGGTGGACCCGTAGGGCAAAGAGCGAAGCGAAGCTTCGCTTGTGCCTTTGCAAAATTGGTTGCCAGTCGACGATAAGCATAGTTGCCATGCAACTGGTGCCTTCGGGCAAGACTAGTTGCCCCTTTTGCCGTGCCCCGAAGGGGCAAAAAGGGCACGGCATCAGGTGCGTCGTTTTGCACGTGTTGCGACAGGTCAAGGCAAAGCCTTGACCGTGCCTTTGCAAAATTGGTTGCAAAACGTAGTTTTGCTACAGGTGCGTCGTTTTGCACGTGATTGTGCATCCCGTAGGGCAAACCTTTGTGTTGATGGCTTATGATGGCTACGCCATCATATGCCATCATAGGCCACCAAGTGGCACCGGTCAACCTACGCGCGTTAGCGCGTTGACGAAGCTTTGTTGACCAAACTTTGCCCTTACCAGTTATAAAATCTTTACAACTTGCAAATCTTAATCGTGCATTGTACAATTGAAGTGTACAAGGCACCGGTTGCATAGCAACCAGTGCCTTGTACGTGCCGTTACAAAAAAACGCTAGTCAATCTTGTAAAAAATTAGTATACGAAATTATTATGTCTCATTCAGTTCGAATCTACGATACTTGTATTGGTTGCACTCAGTGCGTTAGAGCCTGTCCAACGGACGTTCTAGAAATGGTGCCTTGGAACGGATGTAAGGCAAATCAAATAGCTTCTGCTCCTAGAACAGAAGATTGTGTTGGATGCAAACGCTGCGAATCGGCCTGTCCAACAGATTTTTTAAGTGTTCGTGTGTATCTAGGTTCTGAGACAACACGCAGCATGGGCTTAAGCTATTAAATAGTTTGTGCAGTTTAAGCACAAAAGACTGCTTGCACGGTAAAGGCACTTACACTTGATGGCTTATGATCGCTACCTCAAGGGTGGCCCTATAAGGCACCGAAGGTGCACGTGCAAAACGTAGTTTTGCAAAGGTGAGTGCAATCAGGTCAAGGCAAAGCCTTGACCGTGCCTTTGCAAAATTGGCTGTGGGGGCTTAGCCATGCACTATCACCTTCGGTGTCGCAACACTGACAAATGCTTCGCAAGTAGTTTTGTTGCCTCTTTACCCCTTTTGCCCCTTCGGGGCACGGCATGGGCATCAGGTGCGTCGTTTGTTGTGTTGCCAATGCTTCGTAAGAAGTTTGGCACTATGATCGCGCCCGCCATCAATAAGGTTGCTACGCAACCTGTGCAAATCACGTGCAAAACTACGCGCCTGTAGCTAGTCGACATCGTCGACTGGCAACCAATTTTGCAAAGGTGATTGCACCTGTTGCTACGCAACCTTAAAGGGGCACGGCAACGCGTAGCCCTTGCGAAGCAGACCTATTTGTCAACAAAGCTGATGCCCCTTCTTGCCCATCAAGGGGGGCCCTATCACGTGATGTGATTGGGGGCGTAGCCCCCATGTAGCCACAATAAACGACGCACCTGTAGCTAGTCGACATCGTCGACTGGCAACCAATTTTGCAAAGGTGATTGCACCTGTTGCTACGCAACCTTAAAGGGGCACGGCAACGCGTAGCCTTTTTGCATAAATTAAGAAGCTGGCAAAGCTTCGCTCTGAGGCACGGTAAAGGCACTAGTGGCGACAGGTCAAGGCAAAGCCTTGACCGTGCCTTTGCAAAATTGGTTGCCAGTCGAAGATAAGCATAGTTGCCATGCAACTGGTGCCTTCGGGCAAGACTAGTTGCCCCTTTTGCCGTGCCCCTTTTGCCGTGCCCCGAAGGGGCAAAAGGGGCACGGCAAAAGGGGCACGGCATCAGGTGCGTCGTTTATTGTGGCTACATGGGGGCTACGCCCCCAATCACATCACGTAATAGGGCCACCCGATTTGCCTTTATCGATTCCCCTCTTCAGGTCGAAGCAAAGCTTTTCACCTTTGTGTTGATGGCTTATGATGGCTACGCCATCATATGCCATCATAAGCCATCAAGTGGAAGTGCCTTACCTTTTTGCTTGTGCTTCTATTTTAAGTATAGCAGTATCACGCAATGTTGAGTGTCATTACCAAGACAATCGCCGCAGAAGCTTTGTTCATCAAGCCGCAAAAGAATAAGCAATACATTTAAAGAGCAACGTAAAGAAATGTATCCGCATGTATAGCTGAGCGGTTAAAGCGGCAGACTCATAATCTGCTTCCGAAAGGAGACGCAGGTTCGAATCCTGTTGCATGCATTAGCATACCTATAAAAACGTCTTTTTTTTCTTTAAAAGCTGGCACGTTAGAAGCTTTGCTTCTAACAAACATCTTTAAAACGTTTGGGCATTTGGTGCATGCCTGTGCCAAACATAGTTTGGCAACACTCTTGTTTTTGCCTAAAACAGTGCTATCTTGCCACACGCGACACTCACCGAAACTGGCAAAACTGCGCACTTGTGAGTGTTGCGACAGGTCAAGGCAAATGGGGTGGCCCTATAAGGTTGCTACGCAACCTGTGCAAATCACTCACCGAAGGTGATGTGGCGTAGCCACAATAAAACGACGCACCTGATGCCGTGCCCCTTTTGCCGTGCCCCTTTTGCCCCTTCGGGGCACGGCAAAAGGGGCACGGCAAAAGGGGCAACTAGTCTTGCCCGAAGGCACCAGTTGCATGGCAACTATGCTTATCGTCGACTGGCAACCAATTTTGCAAAGGCACGGTCAAGGCAAAGCCTTGACCTGATTGCACTCACCGAAGGTGGTTGCTACGCAACCTTAAAGGGGCACGGCATGGCAACTATGTTTGTAGCCCGACACAGTGCCTCGTTGTGGATCCTTAGTGGCTACAAAACCAAGCACGAGCGTCGAACGAATATAGTTACTTCTGTGCCTTCGGCGCCTGAGGTAACTAGTCAATATTATTATTTACATTTTTCGTAAGTAGCCTATAAGATATTCATTTTTAAAAATTCCAATGTTGACTTTAAAAATCGTTGTGTATACAACAGTGACATTCTTCGTTTCGTTATTTATTTTTGGTTTTCTATCAAACGACCCAGCGAAAAACCCAAATGATTAAGAACTCTTTGGAACAGTTATGCCTCTCATAGTTTAAATTTTGTATGTCTGGGCAAAGGTTTGTCTTGCCCATCTGGTAAAAACAAAGAGGGCAAGGCACTTCCACATGCAAAACGACGCACATTTGCACTTGATGGCTTATGATCGCTACCTCAAGGGTGGCCCTATAAGGTTGCGTAGCAACCACCTTCGGTGAGTGCAATCAGGTCAAGGCAAAGCCTTGACCGTGCCTTTGCAAAATTGGCTGTGGGGGCTTAGCCATGCACTATCACCTTCGGTGTCGCAACACTGACAAATGCTTCGCAAGTAGTTTTGTTGCCCCTTTCACTTGGTGGCTTATGATGGCATATGATGGCTTATGATGGCATATGATGGCTTATGATGGCATATGATGGCTTATGATGGCTTATGATGGCTTATGATGTCATATGATGGCTTATGATGGCTACGCCATCATATGCCATCATAAGCCATCATATGCCATCATAAGCCATCATATGCCATCATAAGCCATCATATGCCATCATAAGCCATCATATGCCATCATAAGCCATCAACACAAAGGCACGTAAAGGCTTTGCCTTTACTTGATGGGCATCAGGTGCGTCGTTTGTTGTGTTGATGGCTACGCCATCAACACAACAAACGACGCACCTGTAGCAAAACGTAGTTTTGCAACCAATTTTGCAAAGGTGATTGCACTAGAGGCCCGAAGGGCCGACACAAGGGCAATACGGTAAGACTAGCATGCCTGAAGGGCAAGAATTTTTGCACGTGGCCTTGACCGGTACCTTTACCACACCACATCCAGATATTTGTAGTCCCGAAGAAGAGCTGACTTGTGCTTACAAAGCTAGGCCTCAGCTTAAACGAGCACAAACTTAGTGCATTGCACGCAAAAAAAAATCTTGTTTTTTATAACGAAAGGCTTAAAATTAGACTAATTGTGATCTTATTCTTAAACAATACATTTTATGAGTAAAGTATACGATTGGTTTGAAGAACGATTAGAGATTCAATCGATTGCAGACGACATCACTTCAAAATATGTTCCTCCCCACGTTAACATATTTTACTGCTTAGGTGGCATTACCTTTACCTGCTTTTTAGTTCAGGTTGCAACAGGTTTTGCCATGACTTTTTATTACAGACCTACCGTAGCAGAAGCTTTTGCATCTGTGCAATACATTATGACTGATGTAAATTTTGGATGGTTAATCCGTTCTATACATCGTTGGTCTGCTAGTATGATGGTTCTTACAATGATTTTACACGTTTTCCGGGTTTATTTAACTGGTGGTTTTAAACGACCAAGAGAATTGACTTGGGTAACAGGTGTTATTATGGCAGTGTGCACCGTGTCATTCGGTGTAACAGGATATTCATTGCCTTGGGACCAAATTGGTTACTGGGCTGTGAAAATTGTAACAGGTGTGCCTGACGCTATCCCAGTTGTAGGTCCTACAATCGTGGAGCTTCTAAGAGGAGGTGTTGGTGTTGGTCAAGCAACCTTAACTCGCTTTTATAGCTTGCACACCTTTGTTTTACCGCTGTTAACTGCTGTATTCATGTTGATGCACTTTTTAATGATTAGAAAACAAGGCATCTCTGGTCCGTTATAAGGCTTGTTACAACTCGATATGAACATTGGGGATTAGACACGTAAACTGGGATCGAGTGCGATCTCTAAATGCGTTTGCTAAGCTTTCAACGAGGCACATACAAGGCGCACTTGCAAAATGCATAAGGCACTGGCAAGGCAAAGAACTTAGCTTCGCAAGTGCTACAAACATAGTTGCCATGCCGTGCCCCTTTAAGGTTGCGTAGCAACCACCTTCGGTTAGTGCAATCAGGTCAAGGCAAAGCCTTGACCGTGCCTTTGCAAAATTGGTTGCCAGTCGACGATAAGCATAGTTGCCATGCAACTGGTGCCTTCGGGCAAGACTAGTTGCCCCTTTTGCCGTGCCCCTTTTGCCCCTTCGGGGCACGGCAAAAGGGGCACGGCATCAGGTGCGTCGTTTGTTGTGTTGCCAAACTTCGTTTGGCACAAGCCACATCACGTGCAAAACTACGTTTTGCAAAGGTGAGTGCTTTGCACCTGTTGCTACGCAACCTTATTGATGGCTTTGGTAAAGGCAAAGCCTTTACCGGACAACTTTGTGTTGATGGCTTATGATGGCTACGCCATCATATGCCATCATAAGCCACCAAGTGATAGCGATCATAGTGCCAAACTTCTTGCGAAGCATTGGCATACCTTTGCAAAAGGGGCAAAACGTAGTTTTGCCCGTGCGTAGTTTTGCACGTGATGTGATTGGGGGCGTAGCCCCCATGTAGCCACAATAAAACGCGCGTTGACGAAGCTTTGTAGCCCCGTAACATGGCATCGCATAGGCGTACCTTGCTCTTTTTGCCTTGTACTTTTTGCCTTGTTTTCAAAGGCTTCGACGTGTCTTGTATAAAAAAACAAAAAAAATTATTTTAAAAATTGTATGGCTGTTACAAAAAAACCAGATCTTTCTGATCCTATTTTACGAGCAAAATTAGCTAAGGGTATGGGCCATAATTATTATGGTGAACCCGCATGGCCAAATGATTTGCTTTACATTTTTCCGGTTGTTATTTTAGGTACATTTGCCGGTGTTATTGGGTTAGCGGTATTAGACCCGGCTGCAATCGGTGAACCCGCGAACCCTTTTGCTACACCATTAGAAATTCTTCCTGAGTGGTATTTTTACCCTGTTTTCCAACTTTTGCGCACTGTGCCTAATAAACTTTTGGGAGTTCTTCTTATGGCAGCGGTTCCTGCAGGTTTGTTAACTGTTCCTTTTATTGAAAACATTAACAAGTTTCAAAATCCTTTTAGACGACCAGTTGCTACAGCAGTTTTTTTGATTGGAACTGTGTTTTCAATCTGGTTAGGGATAGGTGCGGCATTGCCTATCGACATCTCATTAAGTTTGGGTTTGTTTTAAGCTACAAGGCAGAGAGCGAAGCAAAGCTTCGCTCTGTTTTTTACGCTTTTACACGCGTTTGCACTGTCAATGCTTCAAAGCTTTGTAGCTCCGAAGGCACTATGCGAGCCCAGACCACTGGCCAAACTTTGCACGGGCTACAAAGCTTTTCAGCCTCACCTGCAATCTACGTGTAAAAGCTGTTCATCATGGTAACTCATTAACTGTGCTGTTGTGATTGTTGGAAACAGTTGTTACTGGTGCTAGGCACGGCAAAGGTCCACCTTCGGTTTGCCCTACGGGATGCACAAAGTGCAACAACACCTTCGGTTTGCCCTACGGGATGCACAATCACCTTCGGTGTCGCAACACGTGCAAAACTACGCACCTGCACCTTCGGTGCCAATTTTGCAAAGGCACAAGCGAAGCTTCGCTTCGCTCTTTGCCCTACGGGATGCACAATCACCTTCGGTGTCGCAACACGTGCAAAACTACGTTTTGCAAAGGTTTGCCCTACGGGCATGGGCTACAAAGCTTCGTCAACGCGCGTTTACCAAACTTTGTTTGCTTGCGTAGGTTGACCAAACTTCTTGCGAAGCATTGGCAACACAAAGGTGAGAAGCTTTGCTTTGCTCTGTTGTGGAGGTTGTGGGGGCTACAAAGCTTCGCTTTGTTGATGTGCACTCACCGAAACTGGCAAAACGACGCACCTGATGCCGTGCCCCGAAGGGGCAAAAGGGGCAACAAAACTTCTTGCGAAGCATTTGTCAGTGTTGCGACACCGAAGGTGATAGTGCATGGCTAAGCCCCCACAGCCGATTTTGCAAAGGCACTAGTGGCCCTATCACGTGCAAAACTACGTTTTGCAAAGGCACGGTCAAGGCTTTGTTTTGACCTGTCGCCACCCTTGTCAATTCTCCCACTTCCCCCACAATTTACAGCTTTGCAAAAACAAAAATTAGGATATTCTACGAAATTTGTGTTATACTAAATGCAGTAACTTTAGGGTGTCGACATGGTCGCGCCTTTGGTGGCATAGCTTCCAAAGAGCAATAGGGCTACAAAGCTTCTTGTGCCGAAGGCTACAAAGCGGAGCTTTGTTGACAACGAAGGCACCAGTTGCCCTTTTGCCCCTTCTTGCCCCTTCGGGGCACGGCATGGCAACTATGTTTGTTGACCAGCCTTGCCCTGTTGCCCATCACCGAAGTTGTCCGGTAAAGGCAAAGCCTTTACCGGACAACTTCGGTGATGGGCAACAGGGCAAGACTAGACACAAGTGCAACAATAACACAAGTGCAACAATAGGCACGTGCAACAAGCACATCACCATTTTGCGTATCCTCTTTGCTTTGCCTGTGTTTTGTATCTACCAAAACAGGCAGTGCTCTGTAAAACACGAGTGGCAAACTCTGTCTTGCCCTTTTTTCACAAGTTTTGCTTGCTATCAAAACAAGCTTAGCACGAGCTTCGCTCTAAAGAAACAAAGATTTATACGTTAGTTATATAGAAAAACATTTTATAAAAATGGGTCGGTTCCTTAGTCTGGTCAACAGGGGCGGATTGTAAATCCGCTGGCTATCGCCTTCGCTGGTTCGAATCCAGCCCGGCCCAAAAAAGTTTTGTTTTGTGGTTAAAAGATCCTGATTTTCGCAAAAACGCTTTGCATGCGGCTGTTGCTCAAAGCCATTTGCGGCACAAGAGCGTTATTTGTAAAACAACTAACGCAAAATTTCCATCACACGCCGCATCAGAAAACAAAAAAGTTGTCACTTGTATGCCAAAAGCACAATATTTTTTTTATTTTTGTATAAATAAATCAATTTTTCACTCTTTCTTATAAATACACTTTGGTGCGTATAAGGTACGAGCTACAAGGCTTTGTAGCTGCATCCGCAAGGCTTAGGGTGTGCTAGTCTTGCCCGAAGTTTACCCCAAACTTCGTCGACTGGTCAACAAAGCTTCTTGTAAACGAAGGCTTTGGCTGTGGGGGCTTAGCCATGCACTATCACCTTCGGTGTCGCAACACTGACAAATGCTTTGCAAGAAGTTTTGCTACAGGTACTGGCGCCAAAAACGCCAACAACTTCGGTGATGGACAACGAAGGCACTGTTGCGAAGCAACCTGTTTGTAGACCGTGTCTAAGTCGGTTGCGAAGCAACAGTGCCTAAATGGTTTATGAACATACTAATAATGTAGATTGTTCATATATTTCCCATGCAATACCAAACTTTTGTTTTCTACGCAACAAACCTTAAAGAAGGAGCTCCGTACAACATGAAAACAATTAAGTCATTTGAGTAAATGACGAAAACAACTGGTAAAACAAGCTATTTTTTAGATTTTTGCTAATTAAAAGCTAATACAGCCGTACCTACGCATTACCACGCGTTGACAAAGTTTTGTACGTGCATTAAATTTCAATATTTACTAAGCTTATGCCATTGGTCTTTCAAATACGAAGCATAAAGTTTGGCACTTACACTTGTTGCATTAGTTGCCCTTAGTTTAACTATGTTCGTGGTGTAACCACCATGTCGCCACAAAGGTGAGGCACGAGCGACGCCTTGCTTCGCTCTGAGGTGGGGGCTGCGCGCGTTAGCGCGTTGTGTGCACTTGGTGGCTTGTGCCAAACTTCTTGCGAAGCATTGGCAACACAAAGGTGCCAATTCCCCCACAACCGATTTTGCACACCCTGCTTGCAACGTTCAATGCTTTGCCCTGTTGCCCATCCCCTTCGTTGTCCGGTAAAGGCACTTACACTTGGTGGCTTGTGCCAAACTTCTTGCGAAGCATTGGCAACACAAAGGTGCCCTAGGTGATTTGCACCTGTTGCTAGCAACCTTATTGATGGCTTTGGCTGTGGGGGCTTAGCCATGCACTATCACCTTCGGTGTCGCAACACTGACAAATGCTTCGCAAGAAGTTTTGCTACAGAACAACGAAGGCACTAGTGGCGACAGGTCAAGGCAAATGGGGTGGCCCTATAAGGTTGCTACGCAACCTGTGCAATCACCTTTGCAAAATTGGTTGCCAGTCGACGCACTGGCTACAAACACCTTCGTTGTCCGGTAAAGGCTTTGCCTTTACCAGAAGCTTTGTTGACCAAACTTCTTGCGAAGCATTGGCAACCCCATAAGCATAGTTGCCATGCAACTGGTGCCTTCGGCTAAGACTAGTTGCCCCTTTCACTTGGTGGCTTATGATGGCATATGATGGCGTAGCCATCATAAGCCATCAACACAAAGGTGATGGGCATCAGGTGCGTCGTTTTATTGTGTTGCCACTGCTTCGCAAGAAGTTTGGCACAAGCCACATCACTCACCGAAGGTGGCTAGTCGACATCGTCGACTGGCAAAGGTGAGTGTTGCGACAGGTCAAGGCTTTGCCTTGACCGTGCCTTTGCAAAATTGGTTGCCAGTCGACGATAAGCCCTTCGGGCAAGACTAGTTGCCCCTTTTGCTCCTTCGGGGCACGGCATCAGGTGCGTCGTTTTGCACGTGATTGTGCATCCCGTAGTTTAAACCGAAGGTGATTTGCACAGGTTGCGTAGCAACCTTATTGATGGCTTTCACCTTTGTGGCTACATGGGGGCTACGCCCCCAATCACCAAGTGATAGCGATTATAGTGCCAAACTTCTTGCGAAGCATTAGCAACACAATATGTACAAAGCTTTGCTTTGTGCACTTTGCCTTTACTTGAGGGCATGGCATCATATTCACTTAATTTGGTGTGGGCATGTCTCGTGGGAATTGTGGGGGCTACAAAGCTTTTTGTGCCGAAGGCTACAAAGCGGAGCTTTGTTGACAACGAAGGCACCAGTTGCCCTTTTGCCTCTTCTTGCCCATCACCTTTGTGGCTACATGGGGGCTACGCCCCCAATCACCAAGTGAAAGGGGCACGGCATGGCAACTATGTTTGTTGACGCTTATTAGCGCGTAGCCCTTACTTCCCCCACAACCGTAAGGCTTTGTCACTTTGTCTTATCAAAACAAGTTTTTAAAAATTAGTATTATTTACCTATTATGACAGCTTCAGCAAAACAAAAAAAAACTTCTTCTGCCGGTAAAGAAGAACAAAACAGTTCAAAAAACATAGGTCGAATTACGCAAATCATTGGTCCTGTGCTTGATGTATCTTTTTCTGCGGGCAAAATGCCTAATATTTATAACGCTTTGTTAGTAAACGGTAAAAACGAAGCGGGACAAGATATTTCAGTTACATGTGAGGTTCAACAGCTACTTGGAGATCATTGCGTAAGAGCGATTTCAATGAATGCAACCGATGGTCTTATGCGGGGTATGGAGGTTCTGGACACGGGCAATCCTTTAACGGTACCTGTTGGAGAGCCGACGCTAGGACGAATTTTCAATGTACTTGGAGATCCAGTAGACAATTTAGGTGACGTAGATTCAAAAGATGGTTTGCCAATTCACCGACCAGCACCTGCATTTGTAGATTTAGACACTAAGTTGGCAATCTTTGAAACAGGTATTAAGGTTGTAGATCTTTTAGCGCCCTATAGACGTGGTGGTAAGATTGGGTTGTTTGGAGGAGCTGGTGTAGGTAAAACAGTTCTTATTATGGAATTGATTAACAACATTGCGAAAGCTCACGGGGGTGTTTCTGTCTTTGGTGGTGTAGGCGAACGCACAAGAGAGGGAAATGATTTGTACGCTGAGATGAAAGAATCAAAAGTAATTGATGAAAGCAATCTTTCTGAATCAAAAGTAGCGTTAGTGTACGGTCAAATGAATGAACCACCTGGTGCGCGCATGAGAGTAGGGTTAACTGCTTTAACTATGGCAGAATACTTTAGAGATATAAGCAAACGAGATGTACTCTTGTTTATTGATAATATTTTCCGCTTTGTACAGGCCGGGTCTGAGGTATCTGCCTTGCTTGGTCGTATGCCTTCTGCCGTAGGATATCAACCAACTTTGGCGACTGAAATGGGTGGATTACAAGAACGAATAACATCGACAAAAGATGGGTCGATCACTTCAATTCAGGCGGTGTATGTGCCTGCGGATGATTTAACAGATCCTGCACCCGCAACAACGTTCTCCCATTTAGATGCAACAACCGTTCTTTCTCGAGCGTTAGCTTCAAAAGGTATTTATCCAGCGGTAGATCCGCTAGATTCTACTTCAACTATGTTACAACCATGGATTGTTGGCGAAAAACATTACCAATGTGCTCAAGACGTTAAACAAACTTTACAACGATATAAAGAATTACAGGACATTATTGCTATTTTAGGATTAGACGAGCTCTCAGAAGAAGATCGTCTTATTGTAGCTCGTGCCAGAAAAATAGAACGATTCTTGTCTCAACCTTTCTTTGTTGCAGAAGTGTTTACAGGCTCGCCTGGTAAATATGTAGCTTTAGCGGAAACGATCCAAGGATTTAACTCAGTCATTTCTGGAGAATTAGATGATTTACCTGAACAAGCTTTTTATCTTGTGGGTAAAATAGACGAAGCAATTGAAAAAGCAGACAAATTAAAACAAAATTAAGCGCGTGCATTAACAAATACAAAATTTGTTTTGCTAATGAACTCTTTTTTTTACTTTGTGCTGGGGCTTGTGCCAAACTTCTTGCGAAGCATTGGCAACACATTTTGCACGGACGCCGTTTTGCAGACGTTCGTACAAGGCTGTTTTTGTGCCCTTGACCGGAAGCACTATGCTACAGGCACGGGCAAGGCACTGGCTACACACATAGTTAAACTAAGGGCAACTATGTTTGTAGCCCAGTCTTCGCAACAGGCCAACAAAGTTTCTGAGGTTCACGTGTAAGTCTTGGGCTGTTGCTCATCACGTGTAAGTGTTGCAAATGCTTCGCAAGAAGTTTTGCAACTGGTAAAGGTACCGGCTACAAAGCTTCGCTTTGTAGCACTTGCGAGGCAGACCTTCGTTGTTCGGTAAAGGCACGTTAGAAGCTTTGCTTTTAATTAGGTGTTCCAAACTTCGTTTGGTCAACAAAGCGAAGCTTTGTAGCCCTCAAGACACCGAAGGTGTAAGTGTCTTTGTGGCTACATGGTGATGCCCATGCCGTGCCCCGAAGGGGCAAAAGGGGCTTTGGCTGTGGGGGCTTAGCCCCCACTGACAAACATAGTTGCCATGCCCCTTTCACCTTTGTGGCTACATGGGGGCTACGCCCCCAATCACCAAGTGAGGGGCAAAAGGGCAACTAGTGCCTTCGTTGTCGGGTGCCGAGGTCATAAGAAGTTTTGCTACAGAACAACGAAGGCACTCATGGCGACAGGTCAAGGCAAATGGGGTGGCCCTTCGGGCCACTAGTGCCTTGACCTGTCGCCACTAGTGCCCTCAGTGGAATAGAGTTGCCCTATCACGTGCAAAACTACGCACCGGTTGCTATGCAACCACTTTTGCAGAGGCACGGTCAAGGCTTTGCCTTGACCTGTCGCAACTAGTGCAACACAAAGGTGATTGTGTTGCGACAGGTCAAGGCACTAGTGGCCCGAAGGGCCACCCCATCTGCCTTGACCGTGCCTTTGCCCATCACTCACCGAAGGTGATGTGGCGTAGCCACAACAAACTCCGTTTTGCAAAGGTGAAAGGGGCATGGCACAAGCGAAGCTTCGCTTCGCTCTGATAGTGCATGGCTACGCCACCACCCTAACTGCAACAAGTGCAACACTCCGTTTTGCAAAGGCACTTAAAGGATGCTTCGCAACAGGTCAAGGCTTTGCCTTGACCGTGCCTTCGGTGAGGGCTACAAACATAGTTAAACTAAGGGCAACTGGTGCCTTCGTTGTCAACAAAGCTCCGCTTTGTAGCCTTCGGCACAAAAGCTTTGTTGACCAAACTTCTTGCGAAGCATTGGTTGTGGCTACATGATCGCTACGCCATCAATCACATCACCTCTTTGCCTTTACTTGAGGGCTACAAAGCTTCTCAGCTTTTCGGTCAAGGCAAAGCCTTGACCGTGCCTTCGGTGGGTCTGCTTCGCAAGGGCTACAAAGCTTCGTTTTGTTGACCAAACGAAGTTTGGCACAGGCACGGCCACTTTCGGTGAGGGCCGAAGGCACCTTTTGCCTTTTTCGCCTTGCCCTCCTTTCATTTACTTGAAAAGCTTTGCTTCGCTCTGAGGCATGCAAAATTGCGTTTTGTATTAGATTGTAACTAGGTTGCAGAGCAACCTAGTTGCTGTGAGCTTTTTATAAAATTTATAAAAAATAGGTAATATTATGTCGTTAGAAGTATGTATCATGACTCCTGACAAAGTTTTTTTAAAACAAGAGGCAGAAGAAATTATTTTACCTACAAATACAGGTCAGATGGGCGTTTTAAAAAATCATGCTCCTTTAGTGACTGCGTTAGAAGTAGGAGTTCTTTTGTTAAGATCAAACAACAGTTGGAAAAATTTTGCCATTATGGGAGGATTCGGTATCGTAAAACAAAATCTTGTAACTGTTCTGGTGAATGGGGCAGAGGCGGCTGAAAATATTGATGTGAGTCAAGCTGAAAAGCTTTTTTCAGAGGCGCAAAAAAAATTATCACAACCCAATTTAGGTGGCAAAGAGAAAGTAGAAGCTAATTTTGCGTTTAAAAGAGCTCGAGCTAGGTATCAAGCGGCTCGTTCATAAAAAAGTGATGTAGTTGCGTTGTAAAAATCTAAGCACAAGTAAAGTTTGTGTTTATATTGATTTAATTTAACGTTTTTTACTTGCTTTATTTAAATTAGTCAGGTAAAATTTAAATACACCGCTTGTTTGGACAAGGCTGTTTCGTCCGTACAAAAGGATGTTTGGCTTGGTTTCGTAACTACATGTTGCGGCTACGCCACCAAAGCGTAGCCGCTATTTTTTCCTATACATTTAGAGCTTTGAGATTTAATGTTAAAGCAGGTTAAAGAGCTTATTAAAACACATAATACAAATGGTGGGCGTAGCCAAGTGGTAAGGCAAAGGACTGTGACTCCTTCATGCGCGGGTTCAATCCCCGTCGTTCACCCTAACATTTATAACATTTGTATGTTATATCTAATTTATACAGGCTCGGTTTTTGATAACAAAATCTGTTGGACATAGCCACATAAGGCGCTTCCACGTGTAAGTGTTGCAAAACTTCTTGCGAAGAGGGTAAGGCAAAGTTTAGTCAACAAAGCGAAGCTTTGTTGACCGGTGCCACCTTCGATTTAAACTACGGGATGCACAATCACTTACCGAAGGTGATGTGATTGATGGCGTAGCCATCATAGTGCCAAACTTCTTGCGAAGCATTGGCAACACAATAAAACGACGGACCTGATGCCGTGCCCCGAAGGGGCAAAAGGGGCAATAAAACTACTTGTGAAGCATTTGTCAGTGTTGCGACACCGAAGGTGATAGTGCATGGCTAAGCCCCCACAGCCAATTTTGCAAAGGCACGGTCAAGGCACTAGTGGCCCGAAGGGCCACCCCATTTGCCTTGACCTGTCGCAACACTTGGCGGCTTATGATCGCTATCAAGTAAAGGCAAAGAGGTGATGTGATTGATGGCGTAGCCATCATGTAGCCACAACCAATGCTTCGCAAGAAGTTGGGTCAACCTACGCAACCAAACAAAGTTTGGTAAACGCGCGTTGACGAAGCTTTGTATTTCTCACCGAAGGTGGACCTTTAAGTGCCTTCGTTGTTCTGTAGCAAAACTTCTTGCGAAGCATTTGTCAGTGTTGCGACACCGAAGGTGATAGTGCATGGCTAAGCCCCCACAGCCAAAGCCATCAACACAAAGGTTTGCCTTACGGGATGCACAATCACCTTCGGTGTCGCAACACGTGCAAAACTACGTTTTGCAAAGGTTTGCCCTACGGGCATGGGCTACAAAGCTTCGTCAACGCGCGTTTACCAAACTTTGTTTGGTTGCGTAGGTTGACCAAATGAAGTTTGGCACACCTAGTTAGAAGCTTTGCTTCGCATGCAAACAGGGTTGTGGGGGTTGTGGGGCAAGTGGGGCAAGTGGGGGCTACGCCCCCACTTGCCCCACTTGCCCCCACTTGCCCCACTTCCCCCACTCACCAGTCCGTAGTTTTGCAAGTGCCTTGCCCTCACTTTTGTTAGTCTTGCCCGAAGGGCGCCTCGAAGAAATAATAGGGCAAGACTTACACGTGGCCTTGCATGCACCGAAGGTGCAAATACATTAGCAACCGGTAAAGGCAAAGAGGGCCAGGCGAAGAGGGCGAGGCAAAGAGTTAGAAGCTTTGCTTCTAACGTGCCTTGCCCTCACAGAAGGTGGCCTTGCATGCACGTTTGTTAGTCTTGCCCTATTGCCCATCATAGTAGCCCTTCGGGCAACTGATGCCTTCGTTGTTCTGTAGCTAGTCTTGCCCGAAGGCACCAGTTGCATGGCAACTATGCTTATGGGGTTGCCAATGCTTCGCAAGAAGTTTGGTCAACAAAGCTTCTGGTAAAGGCAAAGCCTTTACCGGACAACGAAGGTGTTTGTAGCCAGTGCGTCGACTGGCAACCAAAGGGGCATGGCATATAGTCGACTTACACGTGCAAGTACCTTTACCACAGCCTTGCCCTATTGCCCATTACTCACCGAAGGTGTCAAAACTACGATGCACTTGCAAAACTATGTTCAGCTTCGGGTTGCCTGTAGGGATGCACAGAGTGCAAAATAGTTGCAAAACTATGCACCTGCACCCTCGGTGCCAATTTTGCAACTAGTGCCTTCGGTTTAAACTAAGGGATGCACAAAGTGCAACACGTGCAAAACTACGCACGGACAAAACTACGTTTTGTCCATTTTGCAAAGGTTTGCCCTACGGGTCCACCTTCGGTGAGGGCTACAAAGCTTCGCTTTGTAGACAATTTGGCATGTACAACAGAGCGAAGCAAAGCTTTTCTGGTAAAGGCAAAGAGGTGATGTGATTGATGGCGTAGCCATCATGTAGCCACAACCAATGCTTCGCAAAAAGTTTGGTCAACAAAGCTTCGCTTTGTAGCCCGTGCCTTTAAGTGTTTTTATTAGTGGACATTATGCCATGTCATGCCTCGAAGGGGCAAGAAGTTGCAAAGGAGGAACAAGCACGCCCGGGCAAAGCTTGCCTTGCCCTAGTTTGCCAGTCGACGATGTGGTGGGCCATGCCCCTTTCACCTTTGTGGCTACATGGGGGCTACGCCCCCAATCACCAAGTGATGGGCAATAGGGCAGGCACTTGCACCTTCGGTGCCCTACTAGCTTACTCTGTTGTGGCTATGCCACATCACTGTTGACGTTTCTGCAAAGGCTCTTCCACGTGTAAGTGTTGCAAATGCTTCGCAAGAAGTTTTGCAACGTGCAACGCCTTGCCCTAGTTGCAAAACTATGTTTTGCACACTCTGATGGGCAGTCCACGTGGCCTTGCCCGTACCTTTACCGTGCTTGCTGCGAAGCTTCGCCCGTGCCTACCACCCACCGAAGGTGGGGTGTGGCAAAGCGCGTTGACAGTTGAAAAAAAAATATGTTGTAGTTGCTTGGCATCAGCTTTTGAAAAAATGTATTGTGCTATAATATTAAAAAACAAAAATTGTATGTTTTGTCTCAAATGCTTTACTTGATTTAATTTAGGTGCGTATGTGACACAAGAGCCAGGCAAAGCACCGGCTACAAAGCTTCGCTTTATTGACCAAACGAAGTTTGGCACACCTAGTTAGAAGCTTTGCTGCGCATGCAAAAGGGCTACAAAGCTTCGCTTTGTGGACAAACAGGCACGTCCACTTGGTGATTGATGGCGTAGCCATCATGTAGCCACAAAGGCACTTACACCTTCGGCGCCTTGAGGGCTACAAAGCGAAGCTTTGTTGACCAGTCGACGCACTGTAAAGGCTTTGCCTTTACCCAAATGTCTTTCGGGCAAGACTAGCACGCCTGGTTGCAAAACTTCTGGTAAAGGCACTTACCGAGCGAAGCAAAGCTTCTCACCTTTGTGTTGCACTAGTTACGTAGTAACTATATTCCACCGAAGGCACTAGTGGCGACAGGTCAAGGCTTTGCCTTGACCGTGCCTTTGCAAAATTGGTTGCAAAACGTAGTTTTGTTGCCCCGAAGGGGCATCAGGTGCGTAGTTTTGCACGTGATAGGGCCACCCTTGAGTTAGCGATCATAAGCCATCAAGTGGAAGTGCCATGCCCCTTTGGTTGCCAGTCGACGCACTGGCTACAAACACCTTCGTTGTCCGGTAAAGGCTTTGCCTTTACCAGAAGCTTTGTTGACCAAACTTCTTGCGAAGCATTGGCAACCCCATAAGCATAGTTGCCATGCAACTGGTGCCTTCGGGCAAGACTAGCTACAGAACAACGAAGGCACTTACAGAGCCAAGCAAAGCTTCGCTAGTGCCTTCGGTGCCTTGATAGGCAAAGGTGCCTTGATAGCGATCATAAGCCACCAAGTGGCAATGTACAAAGCAAAGCTTTGTACACTTTGCCTTTACCAAAGCCCCTTTGCCCCTTCAGGGCATGGGCATGGGCATGGCAACCCGAAGGTGGGCGTAGTTTTGCAAGTGCCTTGCTTTCACCTTTGCAAACACGTGAGGCTGTGCCTTGCCCTCACTTCTTCAAAACGGAGTTTTGCACTTGGTGGCGTAGCCACAGAGCGAAGCAAAGCTTCGCTCGTGCCTGTTCCCCCTTCGACCTTCAGAGCGAAGCGAAGCTTCTAACCGAAGGTCGAAGTGCCCACCTTTGTTAGTCTTGCCCTATTGCCCCTTCGGGGCATGGCTTAATGTTGTGGGCTTTTCGGGCAGGCCTACTTACACGTGAGGCTGAAAGGGGCATGAGCCGCCTTCGCTGAAGCATGGGCGCAGAAGCAGTTTAGTAATGCAATTTTGTCAACAAAGAGGAGCTCGTCCGTACAAAGCTTTGTAGCCTTTGTGGCTACACGATGATCTGCAAAACTGAGTTTTGCAAACCGCCAAACAGCAAGTTAGGCAAAAAGGAGCTTGTGTTTCGTATTGCAGGCCTTGCACCTTTTTCATTTCTAGTTAAAAGCTACTTGAAAATTGCAAGTTAAAGCATTTGTTAAACTTTTAAATTTACAAACTAATTAAACTATGAAAAACTTCACAATTTATTTGTCGACGGCGCCTGTTGTCGCACTTATTTGGTTTACTATTACAGCCGCTCTTTTAATTGAAATTAATCGTTTTTTCCCTGACCCATTAGTATTTTCATTTTAACTCTGCGCAATATAACTGTTTAAAAACTTTTTAATTATTTAGAATATTTTAATATTCTAAATAATTAGGCTGTGTTTACGGCTTTATTTAGATCAAGATAGGTACGTGCATCTTCCCCTTTTTGCCTTGTACCTTTGCCTTGTACGTGCATAATTTTGCTGACATCCGTACAAGGCTGTTTCTGTGCCCTTCAACGAAGTCACTATTTCACAAAATGCACAAGCAAAGCTTCGCAAGCAAAAGGGCTACAAAGCTTCGCTTTGTTGACAAAGCTTCGCTTTGTTGACAAACAGGCACGGTAAAAATCACGTGTTTTCAAGTGATTTTTACCGTGCCTGTTTGTCAACAAAGCGAAGCTTTGTAGCCCTTTTGCCCTCTTCGACTTGCCATCTTTGCCTTTACCCGAAAAGTTTTGCTTTGCTCTATGGCTAGTGCCGTGTACGTGTAAAACAAAAAGCAAATGCTTAAAAATTGAAATAAAACTGTTTTTAAATTGAGTTACCAGTTGCGTCTTTCTTTAATAAATTGTAAACTATATAACAAATAAATCGGGATGTGGCTCAGTTTGGTAGAGTACCTGTTTTGGGAACAGGGGGTCACAGGTTCAAATCCTGTCATCCCGAGCTTTGTATTTTTCTAAATAAAAATAGCTTTTTTTAGAGCGAAGCAAAACTTCTCAGGTGATGTGATTGTTGCACTTGCGCCTTCGGTACCCTATTGGTGTTTGGTCCACCTTCGGTGGGCCCATGGTCATTGGTAGCTACTTGGTGGCCATGCCACCAAAAACCATGTAGCGACCAATAGGGTACCGAAAGCGCAAGTGCAACAAGTAGCAACCATGTAGCCACAAGCAAACTTCTTAGCCTCACGTGTAAGTCGACATTAAGCATAGTTGCCATCACCCTTTCACCTTTGCAAAATGGACAAAACGTAGTTTTGTCCGTGCGTCGTTTTGCACGTGATGGGCAAAAGAGCAACTGGTGCCTTCGGGTAAGACTAACAAAGGTGGGCACTTCCACGTGTAATGTTGCAAATGCTTCTCAAAAAGTTTTGCAACGTGCAATGCCTTGCCCTATTGCCCATCAGAGCGAAGCGAAGCCAGCTTCTTAATTTGTGCAAAAGGGCTACAAAGTTTCGCTTTGTGGACAAACACCTTCGTTGTCCGGTAAAGGCACTTGTAGCTCGTCTTGCCCGAAGGCACCAGTTGCATGGCAACTATGCTTATGGGGTTGCCAATGCTTCGCAAGAAGTTTGGTCAACAAAGCTTCTGGTAAAGGCAAAGCCTTTACCGGACAACGAAGGTGTTTGTAGCCAGTGCGTCGACTGGTCAACAAAGCGAAGCTTTGTAGCCCTAGGTGTGCCAATGCTTCGCAAGAAGTTTTGTTGCCCCGAAGGGGCATCAAGTGCATAGTTTTGTCATTTTCGGTGGGGGATTCCATGCTAAACTTCGTTTGGTCAACACAGCTTAGCTTTGTAGCTGGTGCCTTCGGTGAAAAGCATCCAAACAGCCTTTTGTGCAAACGGATTTTGCGCATTTTTTTAACAACAAAAAATGTTTGGAGTTTAGTTACTAAAGTCTATTAAGCTCAATATAATTAGCATACTATTATTACTCCAAATAATTGATTAGATTGCGATTATTTACAAAAAGTGCCCTTAGTTTAGTTGGTAGAACACGGGTTTCCAAAACCCTAGGGGTGGGTTCAAGTCCTACAGGGCATGTAAATACAATTAATTTTTCTTTATACTCTTCGTTAAACTTGTTTTGAGTTTTTTGCTATACTATTTATACTGTTTAATAAAAAAATATTTTTGTATCACAAAGTATCTAACAGTCTGTTACGTGCGTACAGCCTCAGAGCGAAGCTTTCCCAGCTTCTTAATTTATGCAAAAGGGCTACAAAGCTTCGCTTTGTTGACAAACAGGTCTGCTTCGCACGGGCTACAAAGCGAAGCTTTGTTGACCAGTCGACGATAAGCCCTTCGGGCAAGACTAGCACAGGCACGGTAAAGGCTTTGCCTTTACCTGTGCTAGTCTTGCCCGAAGGGCTTATCGTCGACTGGTCAACAAAGCTTCGCTTTGTAGCCCGTGCCTGATGTGGCGACATGGTGTTTGGTGATCCTTCGGGGCTTTGGTTGCAAACAGATCGTGCCTTCGTTGTCCGGTAAAGGCTTTGCCTTTACCAGAAGTTTTGCTATAGAACAACGAAGGCACTTACAGAGCGAAGCAAAGCTTCGCTAGTGCCTTCGGTGCCTTGATGGGCAACGGTGTTTGGTGGCTACATGGGGGCTACGCCCCCAATCACCAAGAGCGCGACCAAGTAGCCGGCTCAACCAATGCTTCGCAAGAAGTTTGGTAAAGGCGCAGGTGCAAAACTAGTGCCTCTTTGCCTTTCTCTAAAGACCAAGAAGTCAAGGCCACCTTCGGTAAGGGCAAGGCAAAGAGCCTTGCCCTCTTTGCTTCGCCCTAAAAACAAAAATTGAGAGATAATCTAAAAAACGTGATACTAGTTGTTCTACTTTACTTTTTTTTTTAATTTTGTGTTGGATGAGACGTAGATTGTCAAAACGCTGTTTTGCTACTTCTGTGTAGGGCAAGGCAAAGCGTTGCCCGTGCCTTGCCCATGCCACAGAGCGAAGCAAAGCTTCTCGGGTGATATGTTGTGTTTATGGCCTTTTCGGGGCCATCTGGTTGCCCTATCAGAGCGAAGCGAAGCTTCGCTTGTGCCATGCCCCGAAGGGGCAAAGGTGCCGCCACTAGTGCATATGCCACATCACCCGAGAAGCTTTGCTTCGCTCTGAAAGGGGCATGGCTTTGCGTCGACTAGCATACCTGAAGGGCAAGAAGTCGACGCGCACACCGACTGGCAAAGGTGAGTATAACCATATTTGCCAGTTTAGCTTACTTAACTATTGACAAATTAGATTTTAAATTATAATAACAATTATTTTATTATGCCTACAATTCAGCAATTAATTCGTGGTGCCAGACAAGAAATAAAGAACAAAACAAAATCTCCCGCATTAAAAGCGTGTCCTCAACGTCGCGGAGTCTGTACAAGAGTTTACACAACGACCCCTAAAAAACCTAATTCAGCTTTACGAAAAGTTGCTCGTGTTCGATTAACAACAGGTTTTGAAGTAACCGCTTATATTCCTGGAATTGGGCATAATCTTCAAGAACATTCAGTAGTTCTAGTACGAGGCGGTAGAGTTAAAGATTTACCTGGTGTTCGTTATCATATTGTAAGAGGCACTTTAGACGCTGCTGCAGTAAAAAATCGCACACAAGGTCGCTCTAAATACGGTGTTAAACGACCAAAATAAAAATGTACTATTAAAGTTTAACCGTTACAATTTGCAAAAGTTTTTACGTGCAAGGTACAGACAAGGCTTGCTGTTTAATTTGGTTGCATAGCCTACGCCTCACTTTTGTTAGGCGACTATATGCTATGTCATGCCCTTTTGGTAACGGCAAAGTTTAGTCAACAAAGCTTCGCTTTTTTGACCGGTGCCACCTTCGGTTTAAACTACGGGATGCACAATCACTCACCTTTGCCAGTCGACGATGTCGACTAGCCACCTTCGGTGAGTGATGTGGCTTGTGCCAAACTTCTTGCGAAGCATTGGCAACACAATAAAACGACGCACCTGATGCCCATGCCGTGCCCCGAAGGGGCAAAAGGGGCAAAGGGGCAACAAAACTACTTGCGAAGCATTTGTCCGTGTTGCGACACCGAAGGTGATAGTGCATGGCTAAGCCCCCACAGCCAATTTTGCAAAGGCACGGTCAAGGCACTAGTGACCCGAAGGGCCACCCCATTTGCCTTTACCTGTCGCAACACTTGGTGGCTTATGATCGCTGTCAAGTAAAGGCAAAGAGGTGATGTGATTGATGGCGTAGCCATCATGTAGCCACAACCAATGCTTCGCAAGAAGTTGGGTCAACCTACGCAACCAAACAAAGTTTGGTAAACGCGCGTTGACGAAGCTTTGTAGCCCATGCCCGTAGGGCAAACCGAAGGTGGACCTTAGTGACAACATTAATTAGTGTATTTACAATTTTTTTTCTTTTTTACAATATTTCAACATATGGCGCGCAGACAAACGTTCGTAAAAAACATTATTTTACCTGATCCAATTTATCAAAATCGTTTAATTGAGATGATTGTTAACAATATTATGAAAAAGGGTAAAAAAAGCTTAGCTTATAAAATATGCTATGAAGCTATTTCTAAAGTGGAAAAAGTAACAGAAAGAGACCCAATACAAGTAATGGAAGAAGCTGTAAGAAATGTTACACCATTAGTTGTAGTAAAAGCTCGACGTATGGGTGGCTCCACACATCAAGTACCGTTAAGAGTGAACCCAGAACAAGGTACTGCATTAGCAATACGCTGGTTACTGTCTTCTTCTCGAGCACGCTCAGGTCGTGATATGGCTTCAAAATTAAGTAACGAACTTTTAGATGCGTCTAAAAGAATGGGAAACGCAGTTCGACAAAAAGATGAAGTGCACAAAATGGCAGAAGCAAATAAAGCTTTTGCAAAACATCGATTTTAGTCAAAGGCACGCCCGGGCGTGCCTAGTTGCCAGTCGACGCACGGCACTTGGTGGTCAACAAAGCGAAGCTTTGTAGCGATCGCGCCCTCACCTTCGGTGGAATATAGTTGCCCTATCACGTGCAAAACTACGCACGGGCAAAACTACGTTTTGCCCCTTTTGCAGAGGCACGGTCAAGGCTTTGCCTTGACCTGTCGCAACTAGTGCAAAACAAAGGTGCGCAGAAGCATGGTGGCATATGATGGCATATGATGGCGTAGCCATCATAAGCCATCAACACTGGTGCTTTCGGACAAGACTAGCTTACTCTATTTGCAACCTGCAATGCCTTGCCCTATTGCCCCTTCGGGGCATGGCATATAGTCGACTAACAAATAGCCACCATGCGTTGTAAGCCCTTGCGCCGTATTCAAAGTTAAGGGTGTTCTGGCATGGTAAAGGCTTTTTTGCAAAGGCGCAGGCGTAAACAAAGCAAAGCTTTGTAGCCTTCACCTTTGCAAAATGGGCAAGGCACGGGCAAGGCACTTCCACCTTCGTTGTCCGGGCTACAAAGCGAAGCTTTGTTGACCAAACTTCGTTTGGCATACCAGAAGCTTCGCTTCGCTCTCTTTGCCTTACCCATTCTTTTATGCCACCTTCGGTTTGCCATGCCCATGTTTCACCGAAGGTGGCCATGCCTTTTTCAGAGCGAAGCGAATCTTCTCCCCTTTGTGTTGATGATGTAGCCATCATACGCCACCATGTAGAAGTGCTTTTGCAAAAGGGTCAACAAAGCTTCGCTTTGTAGCCCATGCTCGTACGTCAACCTGAAGGTGGACGTAGTTTTGTCACTTTCGGTGGGTGGTGGGCAAAGGGGCCAGAAAGGGCAAAAGGTCAACAGGCTATGAAGTGCAACAGAGCAAAGCAAAGCTTTTCAGGCACGGGCTACAAAGTGAAACTTTGTTGACCAAACATCGTTTGACACAGGCACTTGCACCTTCGGTGCCAGTGCCTGATGTGTCTACATGGTGGCTACATGGTCGCGACGCAACCAATAGGACGCCTTCGGCGCAAGTGCAACAATATGGAGAAGCTTTGCTTCGCTAGTGCAAACTCAAACTTCGTTTGGCACTGGCACCAAAGGTGCAAGTGCCTGTTTGTAGTCCGTGCCTTGCCCGTACATTTGCAAGCCGTCCAAAGTAAGTATGTGTATCGCCTTTAATTACGAAATTTTTTGCCAATTGTGTAAAAGGTTAAAAAAATATAATATTTGTCAAATATTATATTTTTTTAACCTTTTTATTTTTGATATAGTATTAGAACTGAACTTTTGTGAACAAACTTAAAATTTGTTCAATCGATCAATTCTAAGTTTGTTCCAATTGATGCATCATACAAAAGGCTTTGGACTTTCGTCGGTTTGTGCCCATTAGGACAGGGTACAAACAAAGTAATTATGCTTTTGTGGCTACATAGTGATGCCTTTTACGTGCCACGTGTAAAACTACGTACTTACAAAAATAGTTTTACCTTTTTTGCAAAAGCACGGGCTACAAAGCTTAGCTTTGTTGACCAAACTTCGTTTGGCATAGGCACGATAAAAACGTTGATTTTACCCGTGCTAGTCGACGCAAAGCCATGCCCCTTTCAGCCTCACGTGTAAGTCGACATTAAACCATGCCTCTTTGGTAAAGGCAAAGCAAGGCTAATGCCAAGTAGCCACCAAACCCCAAGTACGTGCCTTGTTCTACTGGATGTAGCATGGTTTGTGCTAGGCATTTTTTTTTAATCATTATCAAATACTTATTTTATTTAATTACGTCCTTTTTACGTTGTTATGACGGCACAAGGCATGTGCTACAAAGCTTTATACTAATTACAAAGCTTTGCTTTGTTAACGGCCCGCAATGCAATGCAAAACTTCGTTTTGCCATAACAAAGCAAAGCTTTGTAGCCCATATCCATACGGCAAAGGGTGGCTACTTATTGCACTTGTGCCTTCGGCGACCTATTGGATTTTGGTGTTTGGTGATAAACATGCCCCTTCGGGGCTTTGGCTGTGGGGGCTTAGCCCCCACTGACAAACATAGTTGCCATGCCCCATCACGTGCAAAACTACGTTTTGCAAAGGTGAAAGGTCGCAAACCAAAGTTTTGCTACAGAACAACGAAGGGGATGGGCAAAAGGACAACTGGTGCCTTCGTTGTCAACAAAGCTCCGCTTTGTAGCCGAAGGCACAAGAAGTTTTGCTACAGAACAATGAAGGGGATGGGCAACGGTGATGCCTTTTCGGGACAACGGATCCACGAAGTGCAAAATAGTTACAAAACTATGCACGGGCTACAAACATAGTTGCCATGCCGTGCCCCTTTCACGTGCAAAACTACGTTTTGCAAAGGTGATGGGCAAGAAGGGGCAAAAGGGCAACTGGTGCCTTCGTTGTCAACAAAGCTCCGCTTTGTAGCCTTCGGCACAAAAGCTTTGTTGACCATTTTGCAACTAGTGCCTTCGGTGTTGCGAAGCATCCCGCCACCAAGGGCGCGACCAAGGGCGCGACTAAGTAGCCACCAATATAATTGCCCTATCACGTGCAAAACGACGCACCTGTAGCTAGTCGACATCGTCGACTGGCAACCAATTTTGCAAGGGCACGGTCAAGGCTTTGCCTTGACCTGTCGCAACTGGTGCAACAAGTAGCGACCATGCAGCCACTATGTACCCACATGAGGTCTGCTTCGCTCTGTTTGTAGCCCTTGCGAAGCAGACCTGTTTGCACACGCCCACGTGTAAGTCGACATAGTGGGGGGCCCTTCGGGCAGGCACTGGTTGCTACGTCAACAAAGCTTCGCTTTGTAGCCCGACTAACAAAGGCGAGGCAAGGGCATAGAAGCAGCCTTGCTCTCTTTGTTGGCGCTATGTTTAAACATGGTCGTTTTGTTTTATGGGCTTAAGTAGAAGCAATTTTCAAAAACAACAACTGTATTGATATTTTTAATGTAATTTATTATTTTATGGCACGATCGAAATTTGAAAGAAAAAAACCCCACGTTAACATAGGCACTATTGGTCATGTTGATCACGGTAAAACTACTTTAACAGCAGCCATTACAATGGCTCTAGCTAAACGTAGTGGAGGAAAAGCGCGTCAATACGCTGATATTGATTCGGCGCCAGAAGAAAAAGCTCGTGGAATTACAATTAATACATGTCACGTAGAGTATGAAACAGATAATCGACATTATGCACATGTTGATTGCCCTGGACACGCGGATTATGTAAAAAACATGATAACTGGTGCGGCACAAATGGATGGCGCGATTTTAGTAGTTTCGGGAGCTGATGGCCCTATGCCGCAGACTAAAGAACACATTTTATTAGCAAAACAGGTAGGTGTCCCAAACATTGTCGTTTTTTTAAATAAAGAAGACCAAGTAGATGATCCAGAACTTTTAGAACTAGTTGAATTAGAAGTTCGTGAAACCCTAGATGAGTATCAATTTTCAGGAGATGAGATTCCAATTATTTCAGGTTCAGCACTTTTAGCTTTAGAGGCTTTAATTGAAAATCCTGCTATTGAACGAGGAGAAAATGAATGGGTAGACAAAATTTTGAATCTTATGGATCAAGTTGACAATTACATACAAACGCCCCAAAGAGAAACGGACAAGCCATTTCTTATGGCAGTAGAGGACGTTTTTTCAATTACAGGTCGTGGAACTGTAGCAACAGGGCGTGTTGAGCGTGGTTCTGTGAAAGTTGGAGCAAACGTTGAATTAGTAGGATTACGTAACACACGAAATACAATCGTTACTGGCCTAGAAATGTTTCAAAAAACGCTTGAAGAAAGTGTCGCAGGAGACAACGTTGGAATACTTCTTCGAGGTATCCAAAAAAATGATATACAACGTGGAATGGTTTTAGCTAAACCAGGAAGTATTACACCGCATACAAAATTTGAAGCACAAGTTTATATTTTACGTAAAGAGGAGGGGGGTCGTCATACTCCGTTTTTTACGGGTTATCGCCCACAATTTTATGTTCGAACAACAGATGTAACAGGTGAAATTGAATCATTTAAATTAGACGACGACAGTGAACTTAAAATGGTAATGCCTGGGGATCGTATTAAAGTTACAGTTCAATTGATTGAACCAATTGCAATTGAAAACGGTATGCGATTTGCTATCCGAGAAGGAAATAGAACAGTTGGCGCCGGGGTAGTTTCTTCTATCTTAGCTTAAAAAATTTTTAAAACGTAGTAAGTTACAAAACTACGATGCACTTGCCAACTGGTCTACAAACAGGTTGCTTCGCAACAGTGCCTTCGTTGTTCGGTAAAGGCACTTGTAGCTAGTCGACGCAGTGGGGGAAACTAAGGGCAAGACTGGTCAACAAACATAGTTAAACTAAGGGCAACTGGTGCCTTCGTTGTCAACAAAGCTCCGCTTTGTAGCCTTCGTTTACAAAAAGCTTTGTAGCCCTGGGTGTGCCAAACTTCGTTTGGTCAACAAAGCGAAACTTTGTAGCCCTCAAGGGTGGCCCTATAAGGTTGCTACGCAACCTGTGCAATCACCGAAGGTGATGTGATTGATGGCGTAGCCATCATAGTGCCAAACTTCTTGCGAAGCATTGGCAACACAATAAAACGACGCACCTGATGCCCCTTCGGGGCAACTAGTCGACATAGTCGACTGGCAACCAATTTTGCAAAGGCACGGTCAAGGCACTAGTGGCCCGAAGGGCCACCCCATTTGCCTTGACCTGTCGCCACTAGTGCCTTCGTTGTTCTGTAGCAAAACTTCTTGCGAAGCATTTGTCAGTGTTGCGACACCGAAGGTGATAGTGCATGGCTAAGCCCCCACTGACAAAGCCATCAATCACCAAGTGGACATGCCTTTGTTAATAGGTAAAGGCTTTGCCTTTACCATGCCTGCGCGAAGGGCCCTCAACTTTATGCCATGCCCCTTCGGGGCAATAGGGCAATGGGCTACAAAGCGAAGCTTTGTTGTCCAGTCTTGCCCGTAGTTTTCACAACAGCGTCGACTAGTAACACTTCTACGTGGAGGTGCCAGTTGCCCCTTTGTCCCTTCGGGGCGACCTTCGGTGAGGGCATAGGCATGGCAAACCTTTGCAAAATTGGTTGCAAAACGTAGTTTTGCTACAGGTGCGTAGTTTTGCACGTAGCGCTTGAAGAGCATTTAAACACCAAATAGCCCTGGTGGCTAAGCCAGAACAAGTAGCCACCAAATTAAACAAAACCATGTACGCACAAGGTACCGGATACAAAGCTTTGTATCCGGTACCTTGTGCGTGGAAACGAACATTTTAGTAATAATACGTTTACTGCCCATTAAAAAAAAACAAACAAAATGAAATTGCAACAACTCGTACAATCGGTAGAAACAGAGCTTGCAAAGCGTAATGAAAAAGAATTACCGAAAATTTTAGTTGGTGACACGGTAAGGGTGCTCGTTTATATCCAAGAAGGAAACAAGCAGCGACTTCAGCCATATGAGGGAACTGTTATATCCCAGCATAAAAAAGGAGTAAACAGCACAATCACTGTGCGTCGAATTTTTCAAGGTGTTGGGGTAGAACGAATTTTTCCTTTGTATTCTTCTTCTTTAAATTCAATTCAACTTGTTAGACGTGCAAAGGTACGTCGCGCCAAATTATATTATCTTCGTAATAGGGTTGGAAAAGGCACACGTTTAGCTAACAAATTGTCAGAATAGGTAAAAAAAAACCATTTTTTTGTACGCCTGCAATGTATGTACTTACGCACGCCCGGGCGTGCCTTCAGTGAGAAGCTTTGTTGACCCTTTTGCATAAATAAACGTGAAATTGGGTTTTATAGATTACCCAAATGGCTTTTTTATAAATTTTCAAAAGTGTGTCTTGTTTCATATCTGTTATGATATAATACTTTTTATAAAACTTTTGGCGTTTTTGTTGTGTTCAAAGCAACTTCTACTTGAAGTAGCTTATAAAGTAAAGTTTTGTACCAAGCACATACAAGGCAAAGAGCGTAAGGCTGCTTTTATGCCACAGATCGGAGCAAAGCTTCGCTCTGTGGCATGGGCTGCCTCCGTGCTCCTCAGGTGTGCACGCGTCAACAAAGCTTCTGTGCCGAAGGCTTTCACGTGCAAAACGACGCACCTGTAGCAAAACTACGTTTTGCAACCAATTTTGCAAAGGTGAAAGGTTGCCAGTCGACGATGTCGACTAGCTACAGAACAACGAAGGCACTAGTGGCGACAGGTCAAGGCAAATGGGGTGGCCCTTCGGGCCACTAGTGCCTTGACCGTGCCTTTGCAAAATTGGTTGCCAGTCGACGATAAGCATAGTTGCCATGCAACTGGTGCCTTCGGGCAAGACTAGCTACAGGTGCGTCGTTTTATTGTGTTGTCAATGCTTCGCAAGAAGTTTGGCACTATGATGGCTACGCCATCAATCACATCACCTTCGGTGATTGCACAGGTTGCGTAGCAACCTTATAGGGCCACCCTTGATGGGCAAAAGGGTAACTGGTGCCTTCGTTGTCCATCACCGAAGTTGTTGGCGCTTTTGGCGCCAGTGCCTGTAGCAAAACTTCTTGCGAAGCATTTGTCAGTGTTGCGACACCGAAGGTGATAGTGCATGGCTAAGCCCCCACTGACAAAGCCTTCGTTTACAAGAAGCTTTGTTGACCAAACTTCGTTTGGCATACCAGAAGCCTCGCTTCGCACTCTTTGCCTTGGCCGTATCTTTACCGTGCCCTTGCAAAACGTAGTTTTGCAAGTAATGTGATTGGTGGCTACCTAATGGCTACTTGTTCTGGCTTAGCCACCAAACGCTTCACCGAAGGTGGTAGCCACAACTAACCACGTGGTAGGGCAAGACTTACACGTGGCCATGTCACAAAGTACGTGCCTTGTACTTTTTTAGGTACTGCTACAAATGTAATAGCCTTAAGTACTATAATATTTTTCTTAACTTAACATATATTACTGAAAATACCATGACTTTTATTTTTCAATTTACACTGCTTGCCTTTGTTGGTCTTTCTTTTCTTTTAGTTGTAGGAGTTCCTGTTGTTTTTGCTTCACCTGAAGGGTGGACACAAAATAAAGGAACTGTGTTTTCTGGCCTTGGTTTATGGGTTTTACTTGTGTTTTTAGTAGGAGTTTTTAATTCATTTGTAGTATAATTTTTTGTAATAATCATAAAACCACAAACGATTACAAAATTTTGTAATCGATAACTTCTTTCGATATACCAAGCACGTCACAACCCGTTTTTTGTTGTGTACCAAATATTTTGGTAAACGTAAAGCAAAGTTTTTGGCACTTTTGTCGAAGGCCTACAACTTTATGTATTTTCATCTAACTGATAACTTTCCCATTTTGTGGTTCAACCTCAAAATAAAGTTGAACTTTGCTGCGATATGCGTGCAAATTGCTCACGTGATAACTTGGGGTTGCCATGTCCTCACCTTTGCAGAAGGAGCAAAACGTAGTTAGCCCCTTCTGCAAGGGCACTATTGTTTGGTGATTGGTGGCTACTTGGTATTTGCTGGCTACTTGGTGGCGAAGCCAGAACAAGTAGCCACCTTTTGCCATGCCTATGCTTCACCTTTGAAAATTGAACTACAAAGCGAAGCTTTGTTGACGCAGCAACCAGTGCGTCGTTTTGCACGTGTTGCAATTTGGGTGGGGGCGTAGCCATGCACTATCACGTGCAAAACGACGCACCTGTAGCAAAACTACGTTTTGCAACCAATTTTGCAAAGGCACGGTCAAGGCTTTGCCTTGACCTGTCGCAACATAATCACCGAAGGTGGAAGTGCATCCCATGCCCTGAAGGGGCAAAAGGGCAAAAAGGGGCAAAGAGGCAAAAAGCAACCTTCGGTTTGACTTGTCACCTTCGGTGTGACATGAAGTGCATCACTCACCGAGGGTGGCAAAACTACGTGTTACAAACGTGGGTCCGCTTTTGCGCCCACACCTTTGGTGAAGGGATGCTTCTCAGCAGGCACGGGCTCCAAAGCGAAGCTTTGTTGACATAGCAAAGTGTACAGAGCAAAGCTTTGTATATTGCCACCTTCGGTTTGCCCTACGGGCATGGGCTACAAAGCTTCGTCAACGCGCGTTTACCAAACTTTGTTTGGTTGCGTAGGTTGACCAAACTTCTTGCGAAGCATTGGCACACCTAGGCTTGCAAAACGAAGTTTTGCTACAAGTGTCTTTACCGGACACCGAAGGCACTTACAGAACGAAGCAAAGCTTCGCTAGTGTCTTCGGTGCCTTGATTGCGATCATGCAGCCACAGAGCGAAACGAAGATTTTCACCGAAGGTGGAAGTGCCTATTGCTCATCACCGAAGGGGCATGGGCATGGCAAACGGAAAGTGAACGTAATTTTGCAAGTGCCTTCTATGAAAAGTTTGGTCAACAAACAGGCAGGTTAAATAAAGGCTTTGCTTGGCGATTGGTCGTTGCATGGTCGCTACGCGACCAATGACCATGTACCGACCGTAGACCCGAAGGGGCGTCACCAATAAACACGGGCTACAAAGCTTCGCTTTGTTGACCAAACGAAGTTTTAGTGGGGCTACATGATCGCTATCAAGGGTAACCCTATCACTCACCGAAGGTGATGTGATTGATGGCGTAGCCATCATAGTGCCAAACTTCTTGCGAAGCATTGGCAACACAATAAAACTACGTTTTGCAAAGGCACGGTCAAGGCTTTGCCTTGATCTGTCGCCACTAGTGCCTTCGGTGAGTGCCATCAATAAGGTTGCGTAGCAACAGGTGCAAATCACCAGTTGCAAATGCTTCGCAAGAAGTTTTGCTACAAGTGCAACAAGTGGCCCTGGCTGCGAAGCCAAAACAAGTAGCGACCAAACATCACGTAATAGGGCAGGGCATTGGTTGCTACGCAATAGTTGCAAAACTTCTTGCGAAGCATTTGCAACACTTCCACGTGGAAGTGCTTTCAGTAGGTGGTGTATGCATTAAATAACGCAATAAATAGGCCCAGTAGGAATCGAACCTACATTAGAAGCTTAGAAGGCTCCTGTCTTATCCGTTAGACGATGGACCCAAACTCTGTTTAAAAACTAACAATTATAATTATGTGTTATTTTTATAGTTAAATAAACTTTATAAAAAGACACGTCGTATTTTATGCTGTTTTGGTGACTACAAAAAGAGGGCGTACCTCCCCTTCGGGGGTTTGCGCAAGGTATCTAGCCTTGTACGCACCTTGCGTGTACCTTTAACTTGTACTAAAAATTTTAAAAGTTTAAAATAAGGAGTGATGTCTGAGCGGTCTAAAGAGCTCGATTGCTAATCGAGTGTGCATGTAAATGTACCGAGGGTTCGAATCCCTTTCACTCCAAAAAAACAATAGCGCTCACTAGAAAACGGGCTACAAAGCTTCGCTTTGTGGACCAAACTATGTTTGGCACAGGCACTAGTTGAAAAATTGGCTGTGGGGGCTTAGCCCCCACTGACAAATGCTTCGCAAGAAGTTTTGTTACAGGTGCATAGTTTTGCAACTATTTGCTAGTCTTGCCCGAAGTTTACCCAAAACTTCGTCGACTGGTCAACAAAGCGAAGCTTTGTAGCCCGTGCCTGATGGGCAACAAGGCAACAGGGCAAAGAGGCTTGGCAAACCGAAGGTGGGGCTGAAAAGGGCATGGCACAAAGTGGTGGAAACTAAGGGCAGGCCCTTGCGCCTTCGGTGCCCTACTAACAAAAGCACGTAAAAGGCACTAGTTACAAAACATAGTTTTGCTACTTATTCCGCCTTTGGAGTGAGTAATCATGTTATCCATACCATGTATGGCATGTAATGGCGGTAAGTGTAGGCAAAGCCATTCCCCTTTCAGGGCAAAGCGAAAGCTTCTTACCTTTGTGTTGATGGCTTATGATGGCTACGCCATCATATGCCATCATAAGCCATCAAGTGGAAGTGCCTCTTTGCCTTTACCGTGCGACTAGCACATGCCTCTCTGCCTTGCCCTTTTTGCTGACGCTTTTTGTGTTACAGACAAAAAGATTGTGCAAAACAAGGCACTGGCAGGGCAAAAAGGTGATTTGCATTTACGCCTTTACCAAACTTCTTGCGAAGCATTGGTTGCGCCTTATTGATAGCTTTGGTTGCAAACATAGTTGCCCTTTTGCCCCTTCGGGGCATGGCAACTGGTGCCTTCGTTGTCCATCACCGAAGTTGTTAGCGCTTTTGGCGCCAGTGCCTGTAGCAAAACTTCTTGCGAAACATTTGTCAGTGTTGCGACACCGAAGGTGATAGTGCATGGCTAAGCCCCCACAGCCAAAGCCTTCGTTTACAAAAAGTTTTGCTACAGGCACGTGCGCCGAAGGCGCCAACAACGAAGGCACTTACAGAGCTAAGCAAAGCTTCTCACCTTTGTGTTGATGGCTTATGATGGCTACGCCATCATATGCCATCATAAGCCATCAAGTGGAAGTGCCATGCCGTGCCCCTTTCACGTGCAAAACTACGTTTTGCAAAGGTGATGGACAAGAAGGGGCGAAGGTGCCTTGATAGCGATCATGTAGCCACAACCAAACATAGTTTGGTCAACAAAGCGAAGCTTTATAGCCCTCACCGAAGGTGGACCTTGCCTTTTTTGCATATTCCATTTAAAAAATGGGTTTAATCTCGTCTAAAAGAACTGAAGAGTTATAAATTTCTAAAATAATTAGTAAAAAGACAGCAAAAAGACCCATAAACACTCCCATTATAAGTGTTGTTCCCCATCCGGGTGCAACTTTCCCTGCTTCTGAATTTAAAGGTTTTAACAAAGTTCCTAATGTTGTTTCAACACCTTTACTAGTTGATTCCTTTTTTACTGAACTTTTTACACTTGTTGTACTTCCGGTTGCCATAAAATTGTTATTGTTAATATTTATTTACTTTCTGTCATAATATAGAGCACTTGACAATGGAGTGCAAATATACAAGTAGTCTTGGTGGCGAAGCAAGAACGAGTAGCCATCAATAAGGCGCTTTCTGCGCAGGTGTGAATCACATGGAAAAGGGTCAACAAAGCGAAGCTTTGTAGCTCTCAAGTAAAGGCAAAGCACAGGTTCACACCTAGGGCACCTTTGCCCCTTCGGGGCATGGCACTAGCGAAGCTTTGCTTCGCTCTGTAAGTGCCTTTGGGTGCCTTTGCAAAATTGGTTGCCAGTCGACGATGTCGACTAGTTGCCCCTTTTGCCCCTTCGGGGCACGGCATCAGGTGCGTCGTTTTGCACTTGCACCTTCGGTGCCTGTGGTCCATTGTGGCTATGCCACCAAGTGAAAGCCCCGAAGAGGCATGGGCCTGGCAAACCGAAGGTGGACGTAGTTCTTCATGCGAAGCGAAGCTTCGCTCTATTATCACACCTGCGGTTGGGCGCGTAGCGCCACTACATAACAAAGCTCCGCTTTGTAGCCCGTGCGTCCAAAGTAGACACCGGTTGCTACGTCAACAAAGCTTCGCTTTGTAGCCCTTTTCTTTGTTTTTCTTAAGCGAAGCCGTTTTAAATTTTCTTGACCAAAAACAGTTTCGCATATAGAGTTTAGTAAAACGAAAACAGTATACTTTAGTTATATTTAACAAGTTTACTCTTCTTCTCTTTTTGTATAAATCGATTTGAAGAGAAACAATAGTAAAAGCAGGTGCAAGGCACTTGCAAAATCGGCTACAAAGCGAAGCTTTGTTGACGTAGTTACAAGTGTGTAGTTTTGCCCAGTCTTTTGTGCTCTTCAGGCATGGTAAAAGCCATCTTCGGTTTGCCATGCCCATGCCCCTTCGGGGCTTTCACTTGGTGGCATAGCCACAAAGGTGATGGGCAACAGGCACCGAAGGTGCACGGGCAAAACGACGCACCTGATGCCGTGCCCCGAAGGGGCAAAAGGGGCAACTAGTCGACATCGTCGACTGGCAACCAATTTTGCAAAGGCACGGTCAAGGCACTAGTGGCCCGAAGGGCCACCCCATTTGCCTTGACCTGTCGCCACTAGTGCCTTCGTTGTTCTGTAGCTAGTCGACATCGTCGACTGGCAACCTTTCACCTTTGCAAAATTGGTTGCCAGTCGACGATAAGCATAGTTGCCATGCAACTGGTGCCTTCGGGCAAGACTAGCTACAGGTGCGTCGTTTTATTGTGTTGCCAATGCTTCGCAAGAAGTTTGGCACTATGATGGCTACGCCATCAATCACATCACCTTCGGTGATTGCACAGGTTGCGTAGCAACCTTATAGGGCCACCCTTGCTGGGCAAAAGGTCAACTGGTGCCTTCGTTGTCCATCACCTTTGCAAAATTGGTTGCCAGTCGACGATGTCGACTAGTTGCCCCTTTTGCCCCTTCGGGGCACGGCATCAGGTGCGTCGTTTTGCACGTGAAAGCCTTCGGCACAAGAAGCTTTGTTGACGCAGCAAGAAGTGCGTAGTTTTGCCACCTTTGGTCAGTGGTGGGCACTAAAACTACGTTTTGCAACAAGTACGTACAGTTGTATCTTGTTTTTTTTTATTATAATAATTTAACTATGGAGAATCCAGCTTTTTTTTATACTATTTTTTTATGGTGTCTTTTATTAAGTATTACAGGCTATTCTATTTACGTAGGCTTTGGTCCTCCATCAAAAGAGCTTAGAGATCCTTTTGAAGAGCATGAGGACTAGTATAAGTCTTTGCCAAACTTGATTTTTTACAATCTGTCGTGTCTGACAGATTGTAAAAAGTGCTTTAGGCATGGGCTACAAAGCCTCTCACCGAAGGCGCTAGTTGCCCTTCGGGCAACTATGCGCTGCTAGTTAGTCGACGCAGTGGTGGAAACTAAGGGCAAGACTGGTCAACAAAGCGAAGCTTTGTTGACCATTTTACAAACCCTGTTTGTTGACCAAACTTCGTTTGGTTGTGGCTACCTCTATGGCCCCGAAGGGGCCATAGAGCGAAGCAAAGCTTCTGTGCCTCCGGCACCGGACAACGAAGGTAGAAGTGCAATCATATCAGGTGCAAGTACAAAGCTTTTCAGCCTCACTTGGTGGCTTATGATGGCTACGCCATCAACACAAAGGTGGGTCTGTTTCACAAGGGCTACAACCAGTGCCTGCGCCCAACGAAGTTTGGTCAACAAAGCGAAGCTTTGTAGCCCTTGCGAAGCAGACCTTTGTTGTCCGGTGCCTTCGGCACAGAAGCTTTGTTGCCCAAACTTCGTTTGCGTGTGGCTTCATGATGGCTACATGCTGAGTGGTCTTTGGTGGCGTAGCTACCAAAGACCAATATGGCGAAGCTTTGCTTCGCTAGTGCAACAAGTGCAAATGATGTGGCATTTATGTTGATGGCATAGCCATCATCTGCCACATCACAACGCATCACCTGTTTGTAGCCCGTGCCTGTTGTATAAACATATGTTTATACTTGACCACCATATCAGTCAGTCTTTTACAAATTATTTAACAATACGTGGTGGTTCCCTAAAAAATATAGCGAAAAAGATAATTCCTAATGTGCCTATTAGCAAAAATGTGTAGACTAACGCTTCCATAATAGTTTTTTGTAATTTAGATTTTTCTTGTATCCAATTTTGTTGTCATTTTTTATAACGAAAGAGATAGTAATGCACGTACTGCATAGTCTACCTAAATGTTTAGTGGCTACATGCTCGCGTCCATGAGGGTTACATGGAGGCTATGGCACCAAACAGTGCTGCCCACCTTTGTTAGTCTTGCCCTTCGGGCAAGACTAACAAAGGTGAGGGCTACAAAGTTTTTCAGCCTCACCTGCGGTGGGCACTGTAAAGGCCGCTTGGTAATTGATGGCTTATGATGGCTACGCCATCATATGCCATCATGTAGCCACAAAAGTGAGGGCAAGGATGCACGAAGTGCAACACTTGATAGCGATCATAAGCCACCAAGTGGAAGTGCTTCTTCGCCTTCCCCTCTTTGCCTTTAGGTGTGCAAACAAGCACTTGCACCTTCGGTGCCTGTGCCAAACGAAGTTTGGTCAACAAAGCTTCGCTTTGTAGCCCGTGCCTTCGTTGTCTGGTAAAGGCACTTGCAGCAAAACTTCGTTTTGTCAGTGGGGGCATAGCCCCCACTGACAAAACGAAGTTTTGCTGCAAGTGCCTTTACCAGACAACGAAGGCACGGTAAAAACTTCCTTGCCCTTTTTATCTTATACGTGGGTAAACAAATAAAAAAGTTGGCTTACACTGATTGTCTACGAGTTGTTGGGTCACCAATTTTTTGGAAAGCTCCAAATTCTACCTGATCGTCAATGTCTGCATCAATTCCTGCAAATACTTTTCTAAACAGAGCTCGAGATCCGTGCCAAATATGACCAAAAAAGAAAAGAAGAGCAAAACACAAATGCCCAAAAGTAAACCAACCTCGCGGGCTTGTTCTAAAAACACCGTCTGACTGTAAAGTTGCACGATCAAACTCAAAAACTTCTCCTAATTGAGCACGTCGCGCATATTTTTTAACAGTAGCTGGATCATTAAATGTTACACCGTCAAGCTCTCCGCCAAAAAATTGCACTGAGACACCAACCTGTTCAATACTATATTTTGATTCGGCGCGTCGGAAAGGTACATCTGCTCGAACAACACCATCTTTATCAATTAATAAAACTGGAAATGTCTCAAAGAAAGTTGGCATACGTCTCACGAAAAGTGGGTTCCCTTCTTTATCTTTGAATGAAGCATGGCCTAACCAACCTACAGCAATACCATCTCCACTATTCATAGCGCCGGCTCGGAATAAACCTCCTTTAGCTGGGTTGTTTCCGATATAATCGTAAAAAGCTAGTTTTTCTGGTATTTTTGACCAAGCTTGAGAGAGTGTTTCGCCTTGGCTGAGGCTAAGTTGAACTCTTTTTTCGATCTCTTGTTCAAAAAAACCTAAATCCCATTGGTAACGAGTTGGCCCAAACAATTCAATAGGAGTAGCGGCAGAACCGTACCACATAGTTCCAGCAACGACAAAAGCTGCCCAAAAAACAGCCGCGATGCTGCTTGAGAGCACGGTCTCCACATTACCCATTCGAAGGCCATTGTACAGACGTTCTGACGGTCTCACACAAAGATGAAAAAGACCTGCCAAAACCCCTAAGATACCCGCAGCAATGTGATGTGCAGGAATACCACCAGGATTGTATGGGTCAAAGCCCTCAGCACCCCATGAGGGCGCTACTGGTTGTACACTTCCAGTAATTCCATAGGGGTCTGATACCCAGATCCCAGGACCAAAGACACCAGTTACATGGAAGGCACCAAAAGCAAAACATAAAAGCCCCGAAAGAAACAAGTGAATACCAAAAATCTTTGGTAGATCTAATGCAGGTTTTTTAGTTCTTGGGTCACGGAAAAGTTCGAGATCCCAATACACCCAATGCCAAATAGAGGCCATGAATAGTGCGCCTGACAACAAGATGTGTGATGTAGCAACACCCTCATAAGTCCAAATACCTGGGTTTGTCGATGTCTCACCTGTAATTGTCCAATTGCCCCAAGACTGAGTAATCCCTAATCTTGTCATAAACGGCAAGACAAACATGCCTTGGCGCCACATTGGGTTCAAGATCGGATCCGAAGGATCGAAGACCGTAAGCTCATAAAGAGCCATTGATCCAGCCCAACCCGAAACTAAGGCAGTGTGCATCAGATGCACAGCGATTAGCCTGCCCGGGTCGTTTAATACAACCGTGTGTACACGGTACCATGGTAAACCCATATGATTTTTAAAAATAATATACTCTTTATTTACTTTCTTTCTTTTAAAACGTGTGGACGATGTGCAAAACTTTGTTTTGCACAAACAAAGCGTGCTTGCTCTTTTAACTTTGTGGCTACCACACACGAGTTGTGGCTATATGATCGCTATCAAGGCACCTTTGCCCATCAAGGGTGGCCCTCATACCAGAAGTTTTGCTACAAGTGCGTAGTTTTACCCAGACTTTGCAACAGGCACTTACACCTTCGGTACCTCTGCCTTCGGCGAGGGCTACAAACAGGTGATGTGGCTACAAAGCTTCGCTTTGTTGACCATGCAAATGCGGAGCCACCAAAGATGACAGAACGCCTTGTATGTGCAACTGTCGCTGCGAAAAGCTACAAAGCTTTCGCCTATGTGCACAAAGCTTTGTCAACGCGCGGTCGCGCATAACTGCAATTGAGTTACTTTTTTTATTTATAGATTACCGCCTCTACTAGCTAACAATACAACAACAAGTGGACCCGCGCCTAAGATAAAAAGTACTGCCGCTAACTGAAAAAAAATTTGTAAATTCATAAATAATCTTTTTAAATAGTAACTTTGTAATTTTTTGTAACTATACTACACACATTCGTACAAGGTAAAGAGTTTAAGGCACAACTGGCCTCGTTTTGTGGCATAGTTATCAAGAAGAGGGCGAGGCACGGGCAAGGCAAAGAGGTGTGCCAAACAGAGTTTGGTCAACAAAGCTTCGCTTTGTAGCCCGTGCCTTGCCCTCTTCGCCGTGCCCGTACAATTTGCCCCACCACTTGGTCTTTGGTGGTTAGCTATTTGTTGCACTAGTTTGCTAGCCTTGCTCGAAGTTTACCCCAAACTTCGTCGACTGGTCAACAAAGCGAAGCTTTGTTGACCTATTGGTGATTGGTGGCTACTTGTTGCACTAGTAGCTAGTCGACATCGTCGACTGGCAACCATATTGGTCACTACTTGGTGGATACTTGGTGGCGTAGCCACCAAACACCGTTGCCCCGAAGGGGCATCACCATGTAGCCACCAAACACCATGTAGCCACCAAGTAGCGACGAATGACCATGCAGCCACCGTTGACCATCAAGGCACCGAAGGTGGCAATGTACAAAGCTTTGCTTTGTACACTTTGCCTTTATCAAAGCCCTGAAGGGGCATGGGCATCACGCACGTACAAGGCTTTGCCTTGTACAGTGCCTTTGCAAAAAAGTCAACAAAGCGAAGCTTTGTAGCCCTCACCTTTACCGTGCCTGCCCTTAGTTTGCACCACTTTATGCCATGCTCTTTTGCCTTTACCAAAGGGGCATGGCAACTATATATGTAGCCCGGACAACGAAGATGGAAGTGCCTGGTGCCTTTTTGCTCCTTTGCCTCTTTGCCCCTTCGGGGCATGGGCATGGCAAACCTTTGTGTTGATGGCTTTGGTTGCAAAACTTCGTTTTGCTACAGAACAACGAAGGTGATAGCGATCATAAGCCACCAACTAGACGTACTTTTGCACGTGGCCTGAGCAAATAAGGTTGTGGGGGCTACGCGCTAACGCGCGTAGCCCCCACTTCCCGTGCGTTATTCGCGTTTATAAAACTAAAAAAAGTCGAGCACAAAAAGGTTTGTGCAGTGTTGGTATTGATTTATCGAGTAGCAGGCCTTGCGAGCTCAATTCCTAAACGAACAGCTAAAATACCTGCCAGTAAAGCAGCAAAAAGGGCTACAAATATTTGACTTTCAGAGATCGGCATAATTTTATTTTTTGTTTGTTAAATCTGCTACTTTATGCACGGGTTGTGGGAGCTGGGGGGGCGTAGCTATGCACTATCAGAGCGAAGCGAAGCTTCGCTTGTGCCATGCCCCATCACGTGCAAAACTACGTTTTGCAAAGGTGAAAGGTTGCCAGTCGACGATGTCGACTAGCTACAGAACAACGAAGGCACTAGTGGCCCTTCGGGCCACAGGCACGGTCAAGGCACGTTAGAAGCTTTGCTTCTAACTAGGTCAAGGCAAAGCCTTGCCCATGCTTTGCCTTGACCTGTCGCAACACAACGCGCGTTAGCGCGTAGCCCCCACTTCCCAATTTATAAAGCATTTGTGTTGTATGTACAAGGGACGGGCTTTGTGGCCTCCAGGCACGGGCTACAAGGCGCAGCTTTGTTGACCAAACTTCGTTTGGCACAGGCACTAGTAGCTACGTCAACAAAGCTTTTTGTGCCGAAGGCACCGGACAACGAAGGCACCAGTTGCACTTTTGCCCATCAAGGGTGGCCCTATCACGTGCAAAACGACGCACCTGTAGCTAGTCGACATCGTCGACTGGCAACCAATTTTGCAAAGGCACGGTCAAGGCTTTGCCTTGACCTGTCGCCACTAGTGCCTTCGTTGTTCTGTAGCTAGTCGACATCGTCGACTGGCAACCTTTCACCTTTGCAAAACGTAGTTTTGCAGGTGATGGGGCATGGCAACTATGTTTGTAGCCCTCACCGAAGGCACTTCCACTTGTTGCACTAGTGGCCCTTCGGGCCACCATATTGGTGGTTACTTGGTCGCGCGCTTGGTGGCGTAGCCACCGTTGCCCCGAAGGGGCATCACCAAACACCATGTAGCTACATCAAAGTTGCCCTTCGGGCAACTAGTGCCTCTTAGCCTTGCTCTTTTTGTACGACCCTCTTTGCTTTATACTCTTTGCTTTATACAACTTTCCGTTCGTACAAAGCTTTGTCGCCTTTGTACTTGCATACTGTTTGATGGTTACCCCTTAGCGTCGTAGGCAGAACCAACCCAAGGACCCCAAAAATCTAATACGTACAAATTTTTGTAAAAGTGCATGATGAGTAACGTTTTTTTGCTTGAGTTAAAATAGCGTTATAGGCTTAAACTTAACGGAAACTTACTGAAGCTTGCCAAACAAAAGCTAATAACAAAAAGAAAACCGGTATGATAGGTAAAACGTTCACTATAGGATCAAACGGCGCGTACGCTTCTGGCAATTTTAATAGTAATAAATTTTGTACTACGTCCATAATTTTTTATTTTTTTGTATTAGTTGTGCTCTGTATATCGGCGCGTAACCGAGAAATAAATATAAACATAACGTATGGGTTGAAGCTTGACCTCAACAAAAAGATCCGTACTTTGTACTGTTTTGCTGTTTGGCGGCTACAAAGAGGGCAGGTCAATTAGCATGCCTGTTTGCACGTACACAGATTGTAAAAAATAAGCTTCTGGTATGCCAAACGAAGTTTGGTCAACAAAGCTTCTTGTGCCAAAGGCTTTGGTTGCAAAACTAAGTTTTGCTACAGGCACTGGCGCCAAAAGCGCCAACAACTTCGTTGTCCATCAAGGGTGGCGACAGGTCAAGGCAAAGCCTTGACCGTGCCTTTGCAAAATTGGTTGCCAGTCGACGATGTCGACTAGCTACAGGTGCGTCGTTTTGCACGTGATAGGGCCACCAGTGCCTTTGTGGCTACATGATGGCTACGCCATCAATCACCAAGTGAAAGCCTTCGTTTACAAAAAGCTTTGTAGCCCTATTGGTCGCGCCCTTGGTCTCGCCTTTGCCCCTTTGCCCCGAAAGGGCATGGTCAACAACAATCACCGTTGCCCATCAAGGCACCTTTGCCCCTTCTTTCCCCTTCGGGGCACGGCATGACACTTCCACTTGATGGCTTGTGATGGCTACGCCATCAACACAAAGGTGAGAAGCTTTGCTTCGCTCTGTAAGTGCCTTTGTTGTTGGCGCTTTTGGCGCCAGTGCCTGTAGCAAAACTTTTTGCGAAGTATTTGTCAGTGTTGCACTTCGTGCATGGCTAAGCCCCCACTGCCAAAGCCCCTTTTGCCCCTTCGGGGCACGGCATGTTTATCACCAAGTAGCGACCAATCACCGTTGCCCCGAAGGGGCATCGCAGGTGCGTCGACTGGTCAACAAAGCTTCGCTTTGTAGCCCGTGCATTTTGCACACTCTGTTTGTAACCGATTACATTGCTTAAAAAAGCTTGCATTTTTATGAAAAACGCTTTTATATACGCAAAAAGAACGTCCCAGACATGTTGTTACAAATACAGCTAACATTTTTCATTCATTATTTTACCAAATAATTTTCTTAGAAAGTAGCATACTTAGCAATTAAGAAAGAAAATTTAATTTTATTTTTTTTAATTTTATAAAGCTTACAAAAACAGGGTATAAAATATTCCCAAGAGTAACGTGTGCTTGGCCAGTTAAAAATTTGTAAAGACTTCGAGCAACAAAACGAAGCTTTGTAACTTTGCACAATTGCTAAAACTTGATTCTTTTATCTCTCTGGCTTATACTACAGATTGTTCGACTAACTAAAATATGAGACTATGGTAAGTGCGAGTAAAACGGTTCGGGAAGAGACCGTTGTTAGTAATTTCGACGGTCCACTTTATGGTGGCCTGTGCCAAACTTCGTTTGGCAACACTAGTGCATTCTTGTCTGTACGCACGTAATGCGCATTTTTGATTTGCCATGCCCCTGCCCATGCCTTATTGAAGGTGGCCCACGTTCCTTTTAGCCTCAGAGTAAGCTAGTCTTGCCCGAAGGCACCAGTGGCTATGCCACCATGTTTATGGGGCTACAAAGCGAAGCTTTGTTGACTGCGCATTGTGGCATAGCCACATTACCAGTCGACGATGTTGTGGGCCATGCCCCTTTAACAGAAGGTGATGGGCAATAGGGCAGGCACGTGCGCCGAAGGCGCCAACTAGCTTACCCTATTAATCGCTACTTGGTGGCTACTTGGTGGTGGGATGCTTAGCAACACCTTTGCAAAACGTAGTTTTGCACGTGATGTGGCTTGTGCCAAACTTCGTTTGGCAACACAACAAACACCAAACACCAAAAACCATGTAGCCACTGTTGCCCATCCCTTTCGGGGCAAGAAGGAGCAAAGAGGCCCCTTTGGTTGCAAAACAAGGTTTTGCTACAGAACAACGAAGGTGATGCTTCGTTCTGTGGCTACATGATGGCTACGCCATCAATCACCAAGTGCAAAACGACGCACTGGTGAGTGGGGGAAGTGCGGGAATTGGCACCAAGGTGCACATCAACAAACATAGTTGCCCTTCGGGCAACTGGTGCCTTCGGTGAGAAGCTTTGTAGCCCCCATCAACAATGCGAAGCTTTGTAGCCCCCACAACCCAGTTTGCAAAGGCACTTGTAGCAAAACTTCGTTTTGTCAGTGGGGGCTATGCCCCCACAGCCCCTTGACGCATGGGCATGGGCATCACGCACGTACAAGGCTTTGCCTTGTACAGTGTCTTTGTTAGTCGGGCTACAAAGCGAAGCTTTGTTGACGTAGCAACCAGTGCCTGCCCTTAGTTTCCACAACATAATCGACTTACTCACCGAAGGTGGTGTTGCACATGCAACATGGGAAAAACTACGTCCACTTGGTGGCTTATGATCGCTACGCCATCAACACAAAGGTTTGCCATGCCCATGCCCCGAAGAAACAAAGGGGTAACAAGGCATGGGCTACAAAGCTTCGCTTTGTTGACCCTTTTGCATGCGGTGCCCTCTTTGCCCTTTTGCCCCTTCGGGGCACGGCATGGGCAAGAAGGTGCAAGTGTGTCGTTTTGCAAGTGCATCGTAGTTTTGCACGTGGCCTTGTACTACTTGTTTTGGTACAATTTTGTGGCCCTCCCTATGTTTACTCCATATAATATTAATAAAAATTAAAAAAATTCTATGTCAGGCGCTACTGGAGAAAGACCCTTTTCTGATATTTTAACAAGCATTCGTTATTGGGTTATCCATTCAATAACAATCCCATCTCTTTTTATTGCCGGTTGGCTTTTTGTAAGCACTGGTCTTGCTTATGACGTTTTTGGAAGTCCGCGACCAAACGAATATTTTACAGAAGCTCGCCAAGAAGCTCCATTGATTACAGACCGTTTTAACGCTTTACAACAAGTTGATCAGCTTTCTCAATAAACGCTTCTTTTTTGAGCAGAGTTTTGTACTGGTAAAAGTACCCACGCGTGTGGGTATTTTGTCTTGTGCTTTTGCGAAGCTATGTGTTAGGCCAATTGCACTATAAGTTTTGGCACCAAATAATATAAGGTACGCACTTTGTGGCATTAGTGGCGACACGTTACTTTAGGTAAGGGCAAAGAGGCACTTCCACTTGTTGCACTAGCTACAAAGCGAAGCTTTCTTTGTTGACGAGTCGACGCACCTGCGATGCCCCTTCGGGGCAACGGTGATTGGTCGCTACTTGGTGATAAACATGCCGTGCCCCGAAGGGGCAAAAGGGGCTTTGGCTGTGGGGGCTAAGACCCCACAGCCAAAGCCATCAATAAGGCGCAACCAATGCTTCGCAAGTTGCCACCTTCGGTGAGTGTAAGCGCCTTTACCGGGCAACGAAGGCACTCGTGTTGCCAAACGAAGTTTGGCACAGGCCACCATGATTGCGATCATGTAGCCACAAAGGCACCCAAAGGCTTTGCCTTTACTTGAGAAGCTTTGCAACTAGTGCCTGGAGGCCTCAAAGTCTATACCTTGTACTTTTAGTTTTGTAATTGCAATAAAAATATAATTAATTTATGACTACAAGAAGAGCTAAAACATACCCTATTTTTACTGTTCGATGGTTAGCTGTTCATGCTCTAGCCGTTCCTACTATTTTCTTTTTAGGTTCAATCACAGCAATGCAGTTTATACAACGTTAAAACTTTTTTAAAGCTTGTTTAATTCTTTGTACAAATAGCAAAAAAAAAACGTATATATGAACTTACTTGGACAGATTTCTGCTTTGTACATGCACGTAAAACGTGCATGTACAAAGCAGAAATCTGCCCGTACTTTCAAAACGGCGTTTTGTACGTAATGCACTTGGTGCAAGTAGAGTGAAAGGCAAAGCTTTTCCAGTGCCTTTGCTTTACATTCTTTGCAAAACAAAGCACATGGTGTTTAGCGGCCACGCCTTGGTGGCGTAGCCGCAACAAGTAGCCTTGTTGCACCTGATGCCCATCACCTTTGTGGCTACGCCACCAAGTGAAAGGGGCAACTAGTCGACATCGTCGACTGGCAACCTTATTGGTCGCTACATAGTTGCTACTTGTTGCACTAGTTTGCCAGTGCGTCGACTGGCAAACTAGTGCAATAATCACAAAGCAGCGACCAATGACCATGGGCGCGCCCGTTGCCCTTTTGCCCCTTCGGGGCATAGGCATCACCAATGACCATGTAACCACAACAAGTAGCGCCAAACCATGGCATAGTTTTTTTATAAGCTATGAACTACATTTTTTCAATTTATCAACAAATATTATGACTAAACCAAATCCAAATAGACAATCAGTTGAATTAAACCGTACTAGTCTTTATTGGGGTCTTCTTTTGATTTTTGTATTGGCTGTTCTTTTTTCAAGCTATATCTTTAATTAATATAAACATTAGAGTAAGCTAGTCTTGCCCGAAGGGCTTATCGTCGACTGGCAAACTAGTGCGTACAGCACTCACCGAAGGTGGTAGAAAATGGTACAAAGCATGTCCAAAACTCGATCTATAAAGTTTGTAGTTACCAATCTGGCTTAGCCTTTGCCACCTTCGGTGAGAGATGGCCAACGAAGGTGTGATTTACAAGCAAGAAGGGGCAAAGGGGGAACAGGGCATGGGCACAGAAGCATCCTTGCCCTCACCGAAGGCACTTGTTGCAAAATCGGCTGTGGGGGCTTAGCCATGCACTATCACCTTCGGTGTCGCAACACTGACAAATGCTTCTCAAGAAGTTTTGTTGCCCCTTTCACCTTCGGTGATGGGCATCAAGTGCACTGTTTTGCAACTATGTTGCAATTAGGGTGGGGGCGTAGCCATGCACTATCAGAGCGAAGCTTCGCTTCGCTTGTGCCATGCCCCATCACGTGCAAAACTACGTTTTGCAAAGGTGAAAGGTTGCCAGTCGACGATGTCGACTAGCTACAGAACAACGAAGGTGATGGGCAAAGGCACGGTCAAGGCTTTGCCTTGACCTGTCGCAACTAGTGCAACAAGTGGAAATGCAGCGTAGTTTTGCACGTGGAAGTGCCTTTGTGTCTACATGGTGGCTGTATTGTGTTTGGTGGCTAAGCCCCCAAGTAGCCACCGTTGCTTACACCTTCGAGAAAGGGCATCCAAACACCAAGTGATAGGGCAAGAGCATCCAAACGCCCTTATTAGTAAGAGTATTTTAGTTATTCTTATTAATCGTTTAGTCGTGTTTTGTTTTAATGCTTCGTATAAATTTTCTTACAAAAACCAAATTTTGCTTGTAATGTGATTGGTGATTAGTGATGCCCATGCACCGAAGGGGCTTTAGTAAAGGCACTTACACCTTCGGTGCCTTGAGGGCTACAAAGCTTCGTCAACGCGCGTTTACCAAACTTTGTTTGCTTGCGTAGGTTGACCAAACTTCTTGCGAAGCATTGGCACACCTAGGGCTATAAAGCGAAGCTTTGTTGACAAATGCTTCGCAAGAAGTTTTGCTACAAGTGCCTTTACCCGTCAGCGAAGGCACTTGCACTTGATGGCTTATGATCGTTATCAAGTAAAGCCAAAAAAGTCTGCCAATGCTTCGCAAGAAGTTTGGTCAACAAAGCTTCGCTTTGTAGTTCTCACCTTTGCAAAACGTAGTTTTGCACGTGTTGCACTTTGTGCATCCCGTAGGGCAAACCGAAGGTGGACCTTTAAGTGCCTTCGTTGTTGGCGCTTTTGGCGCCAGTGCCTGTAGCAAAACTTCTTGCGAAGCATTTGTCAGTGGGGGCTAAGCCCCCACAGCCAAAGCCATCAACACAAAGGTGCCTGTTTGTCAGTGGGGGCTAAGCCCCCACAGCCAAAGCTATCAATAAGGCGCAACCAATGTTTCGCAAGAAGTTTGGTAAAGGCGCAGGTGCAACTGTTGCCCCGAAGGGGCATCCCCAACTAGGGCTACAAAGCTTCGCTTTGTTGACCAGTCTTGCCCCTCGTTTCCCCCCACTGCGTCGACTAGCTACAAGTGCCTTTACCGGACAACGAAGGTCTGCTTCGCAAGGGCTACAAAGCGAAGCTTTGTTGACCAAACTATGTTTGGCACAGGCACCGAAGGTGCAAGTGCCTGATGGGCAACGGTGTTTGGTGTTTGGTAATTGGTGGCTACGCCACCAAGTAGCCACCAAATAGCCACCAAATAGCCACTAAGTAGCGACTATGTAGCCATCAAACACAACAGCGCAACAAACAATTTTAAAATAAAATTATTAGTTTTTATGTCTAACACAGGAACAACTGGACGTATCCCTTTATGGCTTGTAGGTACTGTAATTGGAACCGCAGGTCTTGCTTTAGTTAGTATCTTTTTTTACGGCTCTTATGTAGGTTTAGGTTCATCTTTATAAGTTTTTTTGTACAAGGCGTTGAAGTTGCAAAATTGGTTGCAAAAGCTTCGCAAGAAGTTTTGTTGCCCCGAAGGGGCATCAGGTGCATAGTTTTGCAATAATGCGAAGCTTGAACAAATTTGAATACTTTGGCTTGGCGCATAGCTTGGCACAGGCACTTTCGGTGCCTGTGCCAAGCTATGCGCCCATTTGGGCAAGGCAAAGCCTTGCTAGTGCCAAGCTATGCGCCCAAGCAAAGCATTAGGTTGTGCGCGTCGACTTGGGTGAGCTAGTCTTGCCGTATTGTCGATCATTTACCGAAACTGGCAAATCGACGCAAAGCCATGCCCCTTCGGTGAGGCATGGGTATGGCAAAGGCAAATAGAGTGGCCCTATCACGTGCAAAACTACGCACCTGTAGCAAAACTACGTTTTGTCAGTGGGGGCTATGCCCTCACAGCCCCTTTTGCAAAGGCACGGTCAAGGCTTTGCCTTGACCTGTCGCCACTAGTGCCTTTAAGTGCTTTTGTAAAATGGTCAACAAAGCGAAGCTTTGTAACCAGTGCGTCGTTTTGCACGTGGCCTGTTGCGAAGCATTAGGTTATGTGATTGCACTTGCATTTGGTGATTGGTGATTAGCGGTGTAGCCACCATGGGCGCGACCATGTAACCATAAAGGTGCATGCGAAGCAAAGCTTCGCTCTATTTGGTCGCGCCCATGGTCATTGGTCTTTGGTCGCGCCCATAGTCATTGGTGGCTACTTTGTTGCGGGCGCGACCAAAGACCAAAGACCAAACACAGTTGCCCATCAAGGCATTTGTGCCCATCACTCACCTTTGTAAAATTGGCACCGAAGGTGCAGGTGCGTAGTTTGTTGTGGCTACGCCACATCACCTTTGGTGAGTGATTTGCACAGGTTGCGTAGCAACCTTATTGATGGCGTAGCCATCATAGTGCCAAACTTCTTGCGAAGCATTGGCAACACAACAAACTACGTTTTGCAAAGGCACGGTCAAGGCAAATGGGGTGGCCCTTCGGGCCACTAGTGCCTTGACCTGTCGCCACTAGTGCCTTCGGTGGAATATAGTTGCCCTATCACTCACCGAAGGTGGCAAAACGACGCACCTGATGCCCATCACCTTTGTGGCTACATGGGGGCTACGCCCCCAATCACCAAGTGAAAGGGGCAACAAAACTACGTTTTGTCAGTGGGGGCTATGCCCCCACAGCCCCTTTTGCAAAGGCACGGTCAAGGCACTGGTGGCCCTTCGGGCCACCCCATTTGCCTTAACCTGTCGCAACTAGTGCAACACAAAGGTGAGAAGCTTTGCTTCGCTCTGTAAGTGCCTTCGTTGTTCTGCGTTAAAGGCGCCAAAGCCCTGAAGGGGCATGGGCATCACCAAAGACCATGTAGCGACCAATAGGGCTACAAAGCTTCGCTTTGTTGGCAAGTCTTGCCCTTAGTTTCCCCCAACAGCGTCGACTAGCTACAAGTGCAACAAGTAGCGGCCATGTAGGGACTAATAGGGCGAAGCTTTGCTTCGTTCGTGCAACATGTAGTCACATTAGGCACTAGTTGCCTGAAGGGCCACTATAAAGGCAAAGCTTTTACCGTGTCTGGGTCGTGGGTGCGTCGATACTTCGCCCATGCAATACGCATGTGCGAGACATTGCTAAATTTGAGGCCAAGCTTTACGTGTAACATTAGCAACAATACACTTGATTTAATATAAAAATATGTCTATCATAAAAATAGATATTTGTTAATATTAACTGTTTAAACCTTTGTAAATTGTAACAAATGGATAACAGAGCAAAACGTATGCGTGACAAAGATCCGTTAGCAACCGCTACATGGTACTTTTATAGAGGGTAGGTACGGTGCAAACAGAAGAACAGAGCGAAGCAAAGCTTTGCTCGTGCGTCGTTTACATACATATAAATCATCATAATTACGCCATACATAGTATATAAAAGCGTATTGCCGCCTATTCTTTTTACCAGTCCCTATCGTCTAGAGGCCAAGGACATTCCTTTTTCATGGGAAGGACGGGGGTTCAAATCCCCCTAGGGATAATACATGTTTTTAATGGAAATTTTAGGAAAACCCAATTTTTCTTAAGTACGTACTTTGCCCCATGACTAGCCGTTTGTTGCGAATGCATGGCTGTTTCTTGACCACGCCACGGGCATGCACGCTAATGCAAAAAAAGGCACCTGCACCTTCGGTGCCTGTTTGCCATAACAAAGCTCCGTTTTGTAGCCTTCAAGTAAAGGCAAAGGCACGGTAAAGGCGAAGTTTAGTCAACAAAGCTTCGCTTTGCTGACCGGTGACAGGTCAAGGCAAAGCCTTGACCGTGCCTTCGGTTTAAACTACGGGATGCACAAAGTGCAACAGGGCAAGGCAAAGCACGGGCAAGGCAAAGCCTTGCCCTAGTTAGAAGCAAAGCTTCTAACGTGCCTTGACCGTGCCTTCGGTTTTAACTACGGGATGCACAAAGTGCAACACGTGCAAAACTACGTTTTGCAAAGGTTTGCCCTACGGGCATGGGCTACAAAGCTTCGCCGGGCATGGGCTACAAAGCTTCGCTTTGTTGATCAAACTTCGTTTGGTTGTGTTGCACTAGTTGCGGCAGGTCAAGGCAAATGGGGTGGCCCGAAGGGCCACCAGTGCCTTGACCGTGCCTTTGCAAAAGGGGCTGTGGGGGCATAGCCCCCACTGACAAAACGTAGTTTTGTTGCCCCTTTCACTTGGTGATTGGGGGCGTAGCCCCCATGTAGCCACAAAGGTGATGGGCATCAGGTGCGTCGTTTTGCCACCTTCGGTGAGTGATAGGGCAACTATATTCCACCGAAGACACTAGTGGCGACAGGTCAAGGCAAAGCCTTGACCGTGCCTTTGCAAAAGGTGATGGGCAAGAAGGGGCAAAGGTGCCTCGAGGGCAAGGATGCTTCGCAACAGGCGCTGGCTACAAAGCGGAGTTTTTCCCTACGGGATGCCGGCGCATAAAAAGGAACTGTAGTTTAATTGGACAGAGCGCGAGTGTCCGAAGCTCGATGTGCGGGTTCAAATCCCGCCAGTCCCACGAAAAGGCACATACTTTTTGGTCTGCAAAAGTGCGTCTTGTTGACCATCATGTACTAAAGCCCCTTCTTGCCCCTTCGGGGCACGGCATGGGATTGCAAAACAAAATCTTGCATATGATGTGTTTAGAGGTTACGCCTTTGTACTTCCACTTGGTGGCGTATGATCGCTAACTCAAGAGTGGCCCTATAAGGTTGCTACGCAACCTGTGCAATCACCTTTGCAAAACGTAGTTTGTTGTGTTGCCAAACTTCGTTTCGCACAAGCCACATCACCTTCGGTGAGTGATTTGCACAGGTTGCGTAGCAACCTTATTGATGGCATAGCCATCATAGTGCCAAACTTCTTGCGAAGCATTGGCAACACAACAAACTACGTTTTGCAAAGGCACGGTCAAGGCAAATGGGGTGGCCCTTCGGGCCACTAGTGCCTCGACCTGTCGCCACTAGTGCCTTCGGTGGAATACCGTTACTGCGTAACTAGTGCAACACAAAGGCACAAAGGTGAAGGCGCTACTAGTTACGTAATCACTCATTGCGGCTGTGCAATGCCGTAAGCTTTACCCGGCATTGCACAGCCGTGCCTTAAGTGCCCTGCGCCGCCGCCAAAGCCATCAACAGGCACTGTTGCAAAGACACCTGTGCCATACGTGACATACTGTTAGTTGGATGCCCCCCTCCCTTTCGGGGCACGGGCCACCAAGTAGCCACCAATAGGCTACATGATCGCTATCAAGGCACCTTTGCCCCTTCGGAGCATGGCATTTCCACCTTCGGTGAGAAGCTTTGCTTCGCTCTATAAGTGCCTTCGTTGTTCGGTAAAGGCACTTACACCTTCGGTGCCCTAGGGCAAAGCAAAGCCTTGCCCGTGCTTTGCCTTTACCAAAGCCATCAACAAGGTTGTGCAAATCACCAGTTACCTTACCTAATTGCAACAAAGTAAGTTAGACTTATATTTGGCACATCCGACAAAGCAAAGCTTCTCAAGGCGCCGAAGACGTAAATGGCTTTGTGTTGCATTAGTTGGTGGCTACTTAGTGGTCCCGTTGCCCCGAGGAGGCATCAACAAACACATGGTATTTGGTGCTCACATTCGGAGGGGCAACGGATGCACATGATGGCTACGCCATCAACAGGTCAAGGCAAAGTGTACCTACGCAAGCAAACAAAGTTTGGTAAACGCGCGTTGACAAAGCTTTGTACATATTGTGTTGCCAATGCTTCGCAAGAAGTTTGGCACTATGATCGCTATCACTTGGTGGCTTATGATGGCATATGATGGCGTAGCCATCATAAGCCATCAACACAAAGTTGTCCGGTAAAGGCTTTGCCTTTACCAAAGCCATCAATAAGGTTGCGTAGCAACAGGTGCAAATCACGTGCAAAACGACGCACCTGATGCCGTGCCCCTTTTGCCCCTTCGGGGCACGGCAAAAGGGGCAACTAGTCTTGCCCGAAGGCACCAGTTGCATGGCAACTATGCTTATCGTCGACTGGCAACCAATTTTGCAAAGGTGTAAACTACGGGATGCACAATCACGTGCAAAACTACGTTTTGCAAAGGCACGGTCAAGGCAAAGCCTTGACCTGTCGCAACACGTGCAAAACGTAGTTTTGCAAAGAAAAACAAGGTATGCAACGAGTAGAGGAACGTTTTGTAAAAAAGGCTGATCAACGGGTCACCCTAGTACGGGTAGCAAAAGAATACGGGCCAAATAAGGAATTTGGGCAGTGGGGGCTTAGCCCCCACTGACAAAACAAAGTTTTGCTACAGAACAACGAAGGCACTTACAGAGCGAAGCAAAGCTTCGCTAGTGCCTTCGGTGCCTTGAAGGGCAAAGGTGCCTTGATAGCGATCATATGCCACCATGATAGGGCAAGATTAACAAAAAGGCATGCAAAAGCTGTGTGAGGCTTTGCCCCTTCTTGCCCATCACCTTTGCAAAATTGGTTGCCAGTCGACGATGTCGACTAGCTACAGGTGCGTCGTTTTGCACGTGAAAGGGGCACGGCATGGCTGGTGCCGTTGTACGTACCTTGTACAATTACTTTTTATTTAAATTCTTTGACTTGTTTTTAGCCAGTTAACTGCTTCAATGTAATTAGTCGGTGCTAATCGTATTGCTTCTTTCCAATAATCCGCAGCTTTTTCAAAAAGCATACTTGCTATTTCGGATTGATCGCCTTCAATAGCTTGCTCGCCTCGATAATGATAAATTACAGCTATGTTGTTTAAGGCTTGGGGGAGTGAAGGATTTCTTTCTAAAGCCTGGTAATAGTATTCTAAAGCTCTACCATGCTCACCATTGCTTGTATGTATTAATCCAATATTGTAGAGAATATAACTTCTATCATATGCGTCTCTTTCAAAACGCATAGCTTGATAATAATTTTGTAGGGCTTCTGCATAATCGCCCGAAGATTGAGCAGACATCCCATCTCTATAATACATAAAAGCTTGTTTTTCTCGTTTTGATGTTGGTAACACTTTTAATAAAATGTCAGCAACAACTGTGAATGTTTTATCTATAAAGTTATCGTTGCGTTGAGATCTAGGCATACATGGTATATATGATATTTATTATATGTAGATTAAAAAAAATATAAGAGGCTTATGAAAATATAATAAGTAACAGAAACTAAAGTCGAGTTTTAGGTAATCAATGTATCTACGCATTTGCAAAACGACGATGCACTTGTAAGTGTTGCAAACAGAGTAAGCAACACGTAGTTTTGCTTACTCTGAGGCAAAAGGGGATGCTTTGTCCACTTGGTGGTCAACAAAGCGAAGCTTTGTAGCGATCGCTAATTTACCGAAGGTGGAATATAGTTACTACGTAACTAGTGCAACACAAAGGCACGGTCAAGGCACTTACACTCACCTTTGCAAAATTGGTTGCCAGTCGACGATGTCGACTAGCTACAGGTGCGTAATTTATTGTGTTGCCAATGCTTCGCAAGAAATTTGGCACAAGCCATATCACTCACCGAAGGTGATGTGGCTTGTGCCAAACGAAGTTTGGCAACACAATAAATTACGCACCTGTAGCTAGTCGACATCGTCGACTGGCAACCAATTTTGCAAAGGTGAGTGATTTGCACCTGTTGCTACGCAACCTTATTGATGGCTTTGGTAAAGGCAAAGCCTTTACCGGACAACTTTGTGTTGATGGCATATGATGGCATATGATGGCTTATGATGGCATATGATGGCATATGATGGCATATGATGGCATATGATGGCTACGCCATCATATGCCATCATATGCCATCATATGCCATCATAAGCCATCATATGCCATCATATGCCATCATATGCCATCATAAGCCACCAAGTGATAGCGATCATAGTGCCAAACTTCTTGCGAAGCATTGGCAACACAACCAAACGAAGTTTGGTCAACAAAGCGAAGCTTTGGTGCGTACCTGCAAACAATCAAACAATACTTTATAAAAAGACTTATTGTAAATTTTTAATTATTTTCTCTTATCTTGTACAAGTATAGTATATAATAATTGTAGAAAATTTTCAGATATGCACGCACATGCAAGTCGACTATGTTGTGGAAACTAAGGGCAGGCACTTGCGCCTTCGGTGCCCTACTAGCAAAGGCAAGTCCACGTGTAAGTAGATAAAGGCAAAGCCTTTACCGTGCTTGCCCTGTTTCCCCTTTGACCCTTCGTGGCATGGGCATGGCATCATGTTGTGGGCCATGCCCCGAAGGGGCAATAGGGCAGGCACTGCCCGAAAAGCCCAACTAACAAAGGCACCTACACCTTCGGTGCCTTGAGAGCTACAAAGCGAAGCTTTGTTGACCCGTCGACTCAAAGCCCTTCGGGCAAGGCTAGTACAGGCATTGTTGCGAAGCAACCTGTGCCAATGCTTCGCAAGAAGTTTGGTCAACAAAGCTTTTGTGCCGAAGGCTACAAAGCGGAGCTTTGTTGACAACGAAGGCACCAGTTGCCCTTTTGCCCCTTCTTGCCCATCACCTTTGTGGCTACATGGGGGCTACGCCCCCAATCACCAAGTGAAAGGGGCACGGCATGGCAACTATGTTTGTAGCCCGTGCCTGATTGCCCAACTAAGTTTGGCACACCCGAAAAGCTTCGCTTCGCTCTGGTGCGATTGTTGCACTTGCGCCTTCAGTGCCCTATTGTTGCACTGGTAACGTAGTAACCCTATTGGTGTTTGGTCACGCCTATTGTAGCTACATGGTCGCGCCCTTAGTCGCGCCCTTGGTGTAGGTATGTTTCGCAACACCTTTGCAAAACGTAGTTTTGCACGTGATGTGGCTTGTGCCAAACGAAGTTTGGCAACACAACAAACACCGTTGCCCATCAAGGCACCTTTGCAAAATTGGTTGCAAAACTACGTTTTGCAACCAATTTTGCAAAGGTGCCTTGATGGGCAATAGGGCAGGCACGTGCGCCTTTACCAAACTTCTTGCGAAGCATTGGTTGCGCCAACTAGCTACTAGTGCAAATCACCCGAAGCAAGTTGTAGCCAAAAGCGTAGGCACTTGTAGCTAATCGACGCAGTTGGGTAAATTAAGGGCAAGACTGGTCAACAAAGTGAAGCGTTGTAGCCCAAGTGTAGAACAAGCAAAGAATTTTAACTATGAAATTAGCTTATTGGATGTATGCTGGACCGGCACACATTGGAACATTGCGCGTAGCAAGCAGTTTTAAAAATGTGCATGCAATTATGCATGCCCCGTTAGGTGATGATTATTTTAATGTTATGAGATCCATGCTTGAGCGAGAAAGAGATTTTACTCCAGTTACTGCAAGTATTGTAGATCGTCATGTTTTAGCTAGAGGTTCACAAAACAAAGTAGTAGAAACGATCACAAGGAAGGACAAGGAAGAGAAACCAGATCTTATTCTTTTGACGCCTACCTGTACTTCGAGTATTTTACAAGAAGATTTACAAAACTTTGTTAATCGCGCAGCTTTAGAATCTAAATCCGATCTTATTTTAGCGGATGTTAATCATTACCGCGTAAATGAACTACAAGCAGCTGACCGAACGTTAGAACAGGTTGTTAGGTTTTATTTAGAAAAAGCTGCAAAAAATGGTTCACTTGTTAAAAAGACAGATAAACCTTCTGCTAACATTATCGGTATTTTTACATTAGGTTTTCACAATCAACATGACTGTAGAGAATTGCAAAAGCTTTTAAATGATTTAGGCGTTGCTATTAATCTTGTCATACCAGAAGGAGGCTCAGTCACAGATTTGCATAAACTGCCTCAAGCTTGGTTTAACATAGTTCCTTATCGAGAAGTAGGTTTAATGGCAGGAAATTACTTGTTAAAAGAATATGATATGCCACTGATTTCTACAACACCAATGGGAGTGGTAGACACAGCGGTATTCATTCGACAGGTAGCAGATATTTTAAATACATATTTACAAAAATCGAATATTGTAAAGAAAGATTCTTTCGCTTTAGATAACAAAGAAACTCGTTCTTGCCCATCACCTTTGTGGCTAGATGGTGTCTACATGGGGGCTACGCCCCCAATCACCAATAAGGTTGCTACGCAACCTGGGCAACAAGTGAACGGGGCATGGTCTGCTTCGCAAGGCAGCGTAGATTTTGAAAAATATATCGATCAACAAACTCGATTTGTTTCGCAAGCAGCCTGGTTTTCGAGATCAATTGATTGCCAAAACTTAACTGGTAAAAAAAGTGTCGTTTTTGGAGATAGCACTCATGCGGCTTCAATGACGCGGATTTTAGCTCGGGAAATGGGAGTAAGGGTTTGTTGCGCTGGAACGTACTGTAAACATGATGCCGATTGGTTTAGAGAGCAAGTACAAGGTTTTTGCGATGAGGTTTTAATCACAGATGATCATACCCAAGTTGGCGATATGATAGCTAGAATTGAACCTGCCACAATTTTTGGTACACAGATGGAACGACATATAGGAAAACGGCTTGATATCCCGTGTGGAGTCATTTCATCGCCAGTACACATTCAAAACTTTTCGCTCGGATATAGGCCGTTTTTAGGGTATGAAGGAAGCAATCAAATTGCTGATTTAGTGTATAATTCTTTTACTCTTGGAATGGAAGATCATCTTTTAGAGATATTTGGTGGACATGACACAAAAGAGGTAATCACGAAATCATTGTCGAATGACACTGATTTAAGTTGGGCTCCAGATGGTTTAGCTGAATTAAAAAAAATTCCAGGGTTTGTAAGAGGTAAAATAAAAAGAAATACAGAAAAGTTTGCTAGAGAAAACAACATTACTGTTATTAAAATAGAGACAATGTATGCGGCAAAAGAAGCAGCTGGTGCTTAACAGACAGCCGGTCTTTACTTTTTTTTCGAATAAATTTGAGCGACGCGAAGCTTCGCTCTGATCATTAGCTTATTTACGTATTTTAATAGTGGTTTGTGCAAAACCGAATACAAGACTTACATTTTGTGTTTATATGGTGGTTACAAAGAAGGCACGGCACAGGAAGTGGGGGAATTGGCACCTTTGTGGTTACATAGTGATAAACATGCCGTGCCCCGAAGGGGCAAAAGGGGCTTTGGCTGTGGGGGCTTAGCCATGCACTATCACCTTCGGTGTCGCAACACTGACAAATGCTTCGCAAGAAGTTTTGCTACAGAACAACGAAGGCATTTACAGAGCGAAGCAAAGCTTCTCACCTTTGTGTTGCACTAGTTGCGACAGGTCAAGGCAAATGGGGTGGCCCGAAGGGCCACCAGTGCCTTGACCGTGCCTTTGCAAAACGTAGTTTTATTGTGTTGCCAATGCTTCGCAAGAAGTTTGGCACTATGATCGCGCCCGCCATCAATAAGGTTGCTACGCAACCTGTGCAAATCACTCACCTTTGCCAGTCGACGATGTCGACTAGCCACCTTCGGTGAGTGATGTGGCTTGTGCCAAACGAAGTTTGGCAACACAACAAACAACGTTTTGCAAAGGTGATTGCACAGGTTGCGTAGCAACCTTATAGGGCCACCCTTGAGTTAGCCATCATAAGCCATCAAGTAAAAGTGCCATGCCCTTTTGGTTGCCAGTCGACGCACTGGCTACAAACACCTTCGTTGTCCGGTAAAGGCTTTGCCTTTACCAGAAGCTTTGTTGACCAAACTTCTTGCGAAGCATTGGCAACCCCATAAGCATAGTTGCCATGCAACTGGTGCCTTCGGGCAAGACTAGCTACAGAACAACGAAGGCACTTTCAGAGCGAAGCAAAGCTTCGCTAGTGCCTTCGGTGCCTTGATGGTCAAAGGTGCTTTGATGGGCAACGGTGATGCCCCTTTGCCCCGAAGGGGCATGGGCAACGGTGTTTGTTGTTGCCCATGCCTCTTCGGAGCAAAGGGGCAAAGGCGCGACCAAAGGGGCGATCAAGTAGCCACCAATCACCAAGTGCACATTAACAAAGCGAAGCTTTGTAGCCCCCACAACAGAGAGAAGCTTTGCTTCGCTTTGATGTGTTGTGTTTATGGCCTCTTCGGGGCCATAGGCACTAGTTGCAAAATTGGTTGTGGGGGCGACGCCCCCACAACCGGTGCCTGTGCCAAACGAAGTTTGGCATACCAGAAGTTTTGCTACAAGTGCGTCGTTTTGCCCAGACTTCGCAACAGGCATCGAAGGTGCAAGTGCTTTTGGTTTGCCCTACGGGCATGGGTTACAAACATAGTTGTTATGCCGTGCCCCTTTCACGTGCAAAACTACGTTTTGCAAAGGTGATGTGCAAGAAGGGGCAAAAGGGCAACTGGTGCCTTCGTTGTCCATCACCGAAGTTGTTGGCGCTTTTGGCGCCAGTGCCTGTAGCAAAACTTCTTGCGAAGCATTTGTCAGTGTTGCGACACCGAAGGTGATAGTGCATGGCTAAGCCCCCACAGCCAAAGCCTTCGGCACAAAAAGCTTTGTTGACCAAACTTCGTTTGGCATATATAAGGCTTTGTCTTGTACTTTTTGCACTAGTTGCCCGAAGGTCAACTATACCGGTTTTTGGTGGCTACACGATGGCTACACCATCAATATGGTTGCCAGTCGACGATGTCGACTAGCTACTAATGCAACAAGTAGTCAACTTTGCTTCGCTTTGTAGCTATGTAGCCACATTAGAGCGAAGCAAAGTTTCTGGTATGCCAAACGAAGTTTGGTCAACAAAGCTTTTTGTGCCGAAGGCTTTGGCTGTGGGGGCTTAGCCATGCATCCCTTAATTTTAACATAATTTTTTTAGATCGATTTAAAGTAATTTTAAGTAGATTAAAATTGTTGCATAATTACAATTTTTTTAAGTAAAATGTAATGTAACTTACGCGCCTGCTTAACTCAATTGGTAGAGTATCGGTTTTGTAAACCGACGGTTAACGGTTCGAGTCCGTTAGGAGGCATCTCCCCCCCCCATACACTCAAATTCTAACAAACGTACTTGTAAAAAAAAGGTCACGTGTTGGGTTGTGTTAATGGCGTAGCCATCATATGCCACATCACATGGTGATTGGTCGCTACTTGTTCTGGCTTCGCCACCAAAGACCATGTAGCGGCAAATAGGGTAAGCTAGTCTTGCCGGTTTGCCTCTTCAGATCATAACCCAAGCTTTGCTTCGCTCTGAGAGTTGGATCATACAACTTAATGCCTGCTATTGGACTTGAACCAATGACTTTCCGCGTATGAGACGGATGCTCTAACCAGCTGAGCTAAACAGGCAGAACTTTGAGTAATCTTGTAAACAAAGACACGGACCTAACCATTGCTTTATAAATGGCAAGCCTTGTGTGGCTATGCTTTATACTGGGCACTACGTACAAAAGTACAAGGCAAAGATGGACGGTGGGTGCAAAACGAAGCACTTGCAAAATGACAATGCACTTGTCTAGTTGTAAAACAATGCACCTGCAGCAAAACTTTTTGCGAAGCATTTACAACCAAAGCCTTGAAGGGGCATGTTTATCACCATGTAGCCACAAAGGCACCGACACCTTCGGTGCCTTGAGGGCTACAAAGCTTTGTCCACCCGCTATCGCGGTTAGGCACAATAGCTGTACCTTGCCCTTTTTGCGCGTACTTTTGGTGCAAAAAGTTCAAGCCGTAAACTTGTACTTTCTGATGTATTAATAAATAAAAAGTTATAAGTACCAACTTTAAATTTTATTATATATTATTTATCATAATATATACATTTTTTTTATTAATGCAACAATCTGCCAGCCCCTTGCCTACTATCCATAACACTACTGCATCAAGTTTGGCTTGAAGAACACGTTTGGCAAAACTTCTAACGCGCATTAACGTGTTCCGTACAAAGCTTTGTTTTGTATGTACAAAAAAAAACAAAAAAATTTTATTAAAATTTAATTAACATCATTGTAAAAACCAAGTACCATGGATATAAAAATCGAAATGCATGTTTTACACAAAACAAAATTTTGTCGGGGCCGATCCAATTGGGTCGCGCAGCAGTTGATGCCAGCAAACTGGGCAAGGCAAGCCTTGCCAGTGCCCTTAACGTGCGTTAACGGCGCAAAAACAAAGCGTATCTTTGGGTTAGTCCACGCCGTTTATGTCCCTTTCAGAACAAAGCAAAGCCAGCTTCTTAATTTATGCACCTTTGTGGCTACGCCATCAAGTGCAAGTGCCTTTGTTAATCGACATAATGCCATGCCCCATGCCCCCTACTCCATGCTCCTTCGGGGCAAGGGGGCAGAAGGGCTTTTACCTTCGGTGATGGGCAGGGGGGCAAGACTTACTCGTGATGGGCAAAAAAACTTTGTTTTGCCTAAAGCTTCATCAAGCCGCGTAGGCACGTACAATTTACTGGCTTTGCCTTGGACTCCGCAAAATTTTGTTCAAAGCAAGCATTGGTGTCGTAGCCAGAACCAAGGTTGCCAAACGATGTTTGGCACATGCACCTTTGTGGCTACATGGTGTTTGGTGATAAACATGCCCATGCCCCTTTGGGGCAAAAGGGGCAAAAGGGGGAACGAGCCACACAGTAGCCCTCAATGGCACGGACGAAGCTTTGCTTCGTCCAGTTGCAAAACGCCCCGGCAAGGCTTGCCTTGCCCTAGTTTTTCTACAAGTGCAACAAGTGCAAATGCGTGTTTTTTTGCTTTCGCAGACAAAAATTCGTCTTACAAAGTTCGCGGCGTTTATACAAGGCAGAGCCTTGTACGTGCATGTAAAGCCTCTTCAAAAGAAGAATTTTGTAACCGCAATTTATTTGATATAGAAATTTCGCACAACTTAATTGAACTTAGTTACGCTAATCGCTTTAAACCGTTACATGGGCTACAAAGCCCCGCTTTGTTGACAGCATCTTGTTTGGCCGAAGGCAATTTCATAAAGCAAAACTTTGTCGCCCAGCAAAATGGGCAAGGCAAGAGGGCAAGGCAAGCTTTGCCCTTGCGAAGCAGACCTTGCCCTTACCCTTCCCCACTTGGTGTGCCCCATGACATACCACTTTCAGAGCGAAGCGAAGATGCATCTTTGTTAGCCCTGCCCGAAGGGCCCCCCCACAGAATGCCATGTTATGCCCCTTTGGCGCCTTCGGCGCAGGACAACAAAGGTACCGGCGAGGCAAAGCTTCGCCATGATCGGCAAAAAGGGGCAATAGGGCAAGACTTGCATGTGCAAGTGCCTTTGCAAAACGTAGTTTTGCAGGTGATGGGCAAGAAGAGGCAAAGGCACGGGTTGCCAAACTATGTTTGGCACACCGGAAAGAAGAGGCATGACATTGGTAGCCTTGTAGGGCCTCAAGTTGGGCTTCCGAGTAGCGAAGCAAATCGCGAAGCTTTGCTTCGCTCTCAAGCTTTGTTGGCAGAAAAAAAACCACTTGACCCGAGGCACGTTAAAGGCAAAGTTTTTACCTCAGCTACTTCGTTGCTTTATCAATGGCGTAAAGCGAGCTTTGCTTTTACTTCGTATAATCCCGGCTTTGTAAAACAAAAATTTCAAAGCCTTGCTTGTAAGGGCACGAGCGAAGCTTTGTTCCGCTCGGTGCAAAACTTTGTTTTGCAACCAGGGTTGTGTGCACCGTGGTGGCAATCCCAGTGCGTGCCTAAACTTGAACTTGCTTATTTACAAGAGAAAATTCAAGCTTGTTTAAAAGAGGTAGCACCCCAAATATTTCCAAAAAAAGCGTCACCTCTTTTTAAAGTTTGGAGTTTTGCTTTTTCAAGCACTTTTTTCCTCTTATCTATAAATGGGCTAATGAAAAAACAAGGACAAGGACAAGAGGTTGTTCCCTTTTTTCGGCGTAAACTGCCAGGTTTAAACAAAGTTTACCATGAAAATTCTTGGGAGTCGTTTGAAAATATTACCAATCAGTATTTGAATAGAGACACATCGCTTCAACTCGATTCTTTTGCAAAACTTCGTTTTGAATACGTAAACGCAAAGGTGGACGTGCCTTTACCGTGCCTTGCTACTTTTTCTTCACCTTGGGAAAAACAGCTTTGTAAGCATTTTGTGGGCATTTTCGGCCAAGGCTTGCAAAGCCCGTGCGTGCCTAGTTCGAAAGGTACAAGCACGGTAACTTTCGGGCTTTCCATGCCTACTAACGCTAGTTTAGAAAAAGCGCAATTTGAAAATTGGCTTATATTCCCATGGTACCAAATCAAATCTTGTTTCCCTCCATGTCGCGCTTTAGCTAAAGATCGCGTTTACAGCTTTAAAGTTATAAGTGGTATAAAACGAAGCTGTGCAAAGCGAAGCTTTGCAAGTTCAAGGGACAAATTGAAAAACAAAAAAAATTCTTACAAAACTCCGTTTTTTACTTGCCCCATTTATAAAACACGTGTTCGACAATATCAAATAGAACGTCCATGTATAATTAATGCGAGCAATCTACGGGAATTGTTTTATAAATCAAAAACTGGAGCACAAGCGTCTACAGATAAAAGTCGAAAACAGAAAACTTTTGCGAAAGGTACCGTGCATCCTTGTAAAAATTTTGGTCGTGCCTCATCGTATGTGGGTAAGCAACACTTACAAATAGACGCACAAGCAAGAGCTTGGAAAAAAATTGAAAAACAAAATGATAGCATTCCTTCAAAATTGGCTTGCTTTGGTGAAAATCTACAAAAACTCGACTCTATAAAAAATGAAAAAGTTCGTCAAAAAGAGCAAGGCGAAGGACGTAAGTGTACAAAGCAAAGCTTTGTACATACCACGGTTAAAACTGACGTACTAAGCAGACAAAAAGATTCGAAACAACAAGATAAATTTTCGACTAAAAAACAACTAGAAAGCGAAAATTCGCTCTCTCAACAAAACAGTGCTACAGACAAGCGGAACAAAAAAAAACAAGATTGCTTTCAAGCGATTAAAAAACCGATTTTTGGCCCCCACAATTTATTAAAAAATGCTTTTTATAACTACGGTGTCCTTTCACCTCCTCCTGAATTTTTTCTAGATGGTGATTTGGACTTGTTGCGTAGCAACTTTATTGATGGCGTAGCCATCATAGCGCCACAACCAAACAAAGTTCGGCAACCAGGGTTATGGGGTCGTAGCCTTCACTCCCCGTGCATGCCTAAAGAAAAAGAAATTAAGCAAGAAAGCCAAAAAGAGGAAGAGAAAGAAACGGATAATTCTGCTTACTTTTTCGCTCAATATGTTCAGGCGTTGGCGATAGCTCTCAAAAAAGACGTAACGTTTACAAATAGTATTGTACAAAGCAAAGGCTTAGATGTGCCTGATCCGTTCGTGGCCAAAACCGAGCAAAACAAAAATTTGCTGTGTGCTGGTTCCATTGGTAAAGCAACCGGTGATGTGGCTACATTATCATGCCCATCACCGAAGGTGAAAGGGGCAACGGTGATGCCCATGCCCATCACCGAAGGTGAAAGGGACAAAAGGGGCAACGGTGATGCCCATGCCCCTTCGGGGCAAAAGGAGCAAGACATGGTGGCTACATGTGGGCTACGCTCCCAATCACCAATCACCAAGGAGCCACCAAGTAGCGACCAATCTGGCTGTGGGGGCATAGCCCCCACTGACAAAACGCCCGGGCAAGGCTTGCCTTGCCCTAGTTTTGCTACAAGTGCAAAACCAAACGAAAATTGGCACAAGCACCTTTATGGCTACGACATCAAGTGCAAGTGCGTGCCTCTTCTTGCTCGATTGAGAAAGCAATTTGTGTTACAGTTAAGTCGGGGTACGGACTTGCAAAATGATATTTTTTGTGAACAAGACAAGCATAATTTTTACAACCTATCGCGTAGTCGCCGTGCCCATGCCATGCCATGCCCTGCTCCTTTGGCGCCTTCGGCGCAGGACAACGAAGGCACGTACGGGTTGTGCGTGCCTGATGGGCAAGAAAAGACAAAAAGGGGGAAAAAGTCAAGTTTATCACAACACAAGCACGTGCCTTATACTATTATTTTACCGAAACCTGACCAGCTTTCGTTTTTGCTACGTACGTTTTCATTACCAGCTTCAGAAAATGAGTTTGATAAGGAGGCACTTTGCGATGCCTCTGCTTTCCCATCAGGCACGGGTTGCCAAGCAAAGTTTGGCACAGGCACAAGCGAAGCGTTGCTTCGCTCTGATGTGGCTACATGGTCATGCCCATGCCCATCACCGAAGGTGAAAGGGGCAAAAGAGGCAACGGTAATGCCCATGCCCATCACCGAAGGTGAAAGGGGCAAAAGTGGTAACGGTGATGCCCATGCCCCTTCGGGGCAAAAGGGGCAAGACATGGTGGCTACATGTGGGCTACGCCCCCAATCACCAATCACCAAGGAGCCACCAAGTAGCGACCAATCACAACCAAACGAAGTTTGGCAGCCGTTTGTATCGCCAAAATTACGCCTATTTGAAGCATTGGATAAAGCAAATTTAGGTCGAATTTTTTCTGTACAAGGCAAAGGTCTGTATACACCTTCTTTACTAGAAACAGACTATGAGCTACTTAAACTTTCCCCTCGATTTATGTCTGGATATATTTTTCCTGAACTAAACAAAAACACATGTAAAACGTTTTCACGGCGCTCTAAAATTTATCGTTTTTTTACATCTTTTTCCAAGCGAAGCTTTGTAGCCCCACAACCCTGGTTGCCAAACTCAGTTTGGTTGCGGCTACATGATGGCTACGCCATCAATAAGGCGCCTTCGGCGCAGGAGCAAATCACGACTTTGCCTTTACCAATAGATAATGTTGATTTTTTCAGTAAAGAAAACCATGCTAACTTTTTTACAAATTTTTCGCATAGAGAGAAAAAGAAAAAGATGCAATATCGGCAACTTGAATTAAATGAGAAAAAAGAGGTTAAACGTTTGTTTAAGAAATTTTGTTCTTTCCCTAATAATGTGGCTTTTGAAAAAAACAATACGTTTAAACAAAATCACATTACAAGTTATAAAAATTATTTGAACTGGCCGAAAGATAGTTTAGCGGCTATTAGAATTAGCCCTTCTTTGGAAGAAGACAAAATAATTGCTGAAGAAGGTATTGAAATTCAAGCAAAACGAGACAAGGAGGCGCATGCCGAAAAAGAAAAAGCTGATCTAGCAAAAAATAAAGATACAAAGCCAGAATTTTCAAAAAACACTGACTCAGCGAATACCATGGCTGATCGCTATGCGTCTGGCAGCGAAGCAAATAGCGAAGCTTTGCTTCGCTCTCAAGCAAAACAAAATTTCTCTCTAGCAAGTGGCGAGGATAGTGAGGAGGAGAAAGCTGAGCAACAAAAAAGCGAAGAGGACGAATCAGGGAAAAAACAAGAAGAAGTCACAAGATTTGATTATTTAAATGTTATTAATGAAAAGGAAAAAAGATTAGAAAAAGCAAAAAAATTAAGAAGATCCGCATTTTTAAATAAAAAAGCCTTTTCAAAATTTGTAATGCAGAATGCACAAGAAAAAGGTACGGCGTTGCACTTCGTGCATGGGCGAGAAAAGGCAAGAAGAGGCGTCTGGTACGAGCCGCGTACGAACCTTGTAGGTAGCTTGTACATGTTGCAAAACGATTATAAAGGCAAAGCCGCCCAAACAAAACAAAATTTTCCAGTTGTAAGCGACCGAAAATTAAGTTTTTTTGGACGTACTAATCTTTTTCCAAAACGTCTTGTTGCACTAGATCAAAAACAAATCAATGATCAGGTTATCGGCACGGTGCCTATGGTGGGGGAATTGGCACCAAGGTGCACATCAACAAAGCGAAGCTTTGTAGCCCCACAACCTTCAATGGAATTTTCTTTGAAAGTTTCACCTCGAAACAACACTTTCTTTACCTTGTTACAAGGCAAGGGCACAAGTCAAAAAAGTCAAGGCAAAGAAGGTCAGTGCATGCACTGCCCCTTTTGTCCCGAAGGGGCATGGGCAAGTGCGCGTTCCCCCTTTTGCCCCGAAGGGGCATGGGCATCACAACGCACAAAGCAAAGCTTTGTACATGCCTTGCACAGACCTATTTATACACCAAATATTCGTTTACGAATAAAACAATCAGAAGTGCTTTCACGAATTGGATCCGGTTTGTGTAAAACAAAGAACACAAATGAAACAACTTTTTTTAAGCGAGCGCATCGTTGGTGGCAAAAAAGACGAATTTACTCGAGTTTGTTAGGATCTCCATCAAAACGTTATATGGCTATGCCAAATATAACAACAAATGATTGGAAAAAAATTGTGGAGTGGCAATTAAAAACATATCTTTTTGAAGAAGAAAAGAGATTAAATAGGCTTGTAGTTAAAAAGCCTCAGCATAATTTTAAAATCAAAAAATTATGGCTTTATTTACCTTGGGTAACTTTGAAAAAACCGGTAAAAAATGGGAAAAGTAATAACAAAATGTACCTGTTGCCTTTGTTGGGGGAATTGGCACCAAGGTGCACATCAACAAAGCGAAGCTTTGTAGCCCCACAACCAGGGTTGTGGGGGCGTAGCTCCCACCCCCCGTGCGTGCCTGATGTGGCTGCATGGTCATACCCCGAAGGAGCAACGGTGATGCCTCTTCTTGCCCCTTCAGGGCACAGCAACGGTGATGCCCATGCCCCTTCGGGGCAAAAGGGGCAAGACATGGTGGCTACATGTGGGCTACGCTCCCAATCACCAATCACCAAGGAGCCACCAAGTAGTGACCAATCACAACAAAACATAGTTTTGTCAGTGGGGGCTATGCCCCTACAGCCCGTGCCTGATGGGCATTGGGCACAGCAAAGGGGCAAAACATTGGACGCTACGGGTGCAGCTAGTAAAACTGCGGCACCTTGTACGGAAGCTGATAGACTTTGTACCCCAAGCAGCCAGTCGAAACAGAAACGTGAACGCTTTCTTCAAGCGCCTATCTTTGTGACAAAAGTTGTAAAAGCGCCAAGCTTATCCGGTAAATACCGCAAACCGTCAAACAATTTGTTTATTGTGAATAAGCACAAAGAAATTTCTCAAATTACACCAAAACGCTTACTATTTGAATGGCCAATAACTCGACTAGATTATAAAAATAATAAAAAAGACCAATTTTTTGATAATACATTCAAAAATAAAAAAACGTTGTACAAAGAACGGGTAAACTCTTTGCGTACCGAAGCTTCGCTTCGCTCTGATGGGCATGGGGCATGGGGCACGGCAAAGTGCGTAAAAACATATGCTTTTGCCGATCAGCACAATCAACTCGGTTCTTTTGTACCAAATTGGAAATTTGATTACTATTTGATATCTCCTTATTCACAAAGTTTGTATTCTAACAGACTTTCTGTAAAAATTGATGGAAATAATAGAAGTAAAGACAGAGGCATGAGCGATACTTCGCTTCGCTCTGTGCAAAAGGAGGTTTTGCAACCAGGCACTGTTCCCCCTTTTGCCCCTTTTGCCCCTTTTGCCCCTTTTGCCCCTTTTGCCCCGAAGGGGCATGGGCATGGGCATGGGCATGGGCATGGGCATGGGCAACAGTGGCCAAACGAAGTTTGGCACAAGCAACAAAGGTGCAAGTGCGTGCCCGCTACAAAATCTGTACAAGGCACTATAGTAACTAAGGGCAACCCTTGCCAAAACGCCATTTTGCAAGGGGCAACAAAGCGAAGCTTTGTAGCCTTAGACAAACGTCATCAAAACGCAGCTTTGCAGGAAAAAGTATTGGCTAACAGAAACAATTTGGCACCTACAAAGCAAAATGAAATACAAAACGGGGCTTATCAACCTTTTTTATTTGAAGCCGTAACAACGTATTCGTATTTACTTATAAATCAATTGTTTTTGGCCTTTGTGCTCCAACGTTTTTTTCTGTACATTTATCGTCTCGTTATAAAAAACTTTGTCAACACTTTAAAGCTTTCTGATTCTGTACTAGCTAATATCTCTGCTTTATTTCAAGGATTTCAAAAGTCGACGCGTGTTGCTAAGAGTTACCGAGTAAAGAAACAATTTAAAGATGTTAGCGGGTCTCTAGATACTTTATCCGCATCTAGTGAAATTGTTTGGTATCTTCGAAACTCTTGCCGAGGACGTGCGAGTATTCGGGGCGTCATCTTAGTTGGAGCTGCAAACAGTGAAACCACAGATTTGTTGAAAGCTATTGGTGGAGAAGCTCAAGTTCCTGTAGTTGTACAATCTTTACGAGCGTTAACTTTAACACAAAGCCACCCAAAACAACGGCTAGAGAAAATTTTACTATTTGCTCAAAAAAAAGCACCGTGCCTACTTTTTTTAGATGATATCGATGCAATAGGTAAAGCAAGGCCAGGGCTTTTACAGGGTATAAATAAAACGACTAATTATATCACAAAGGTAACAAAACAAAGCCTTGAACGTACAATTAGTGATAGTCAATTAACACACAACTTGTTAGTTGCAAATTTATTAGCAACTAGCGAAAATTTACGATTCAAAGAAAATGTACAAGGCAAAGCCTTGTACGGCCGTTTTTCAGGCCCCTTCGGTGCCAAAGCCAACGCTGCCAGTAAAACAGGGCTTCGCAAGACGATGGCATACAAAGCAACAAATACAAAAAGAAATTTTGTAAGGTCCGGTAAAGGCTTTGCCTTTACCGGTTCTGTATCACACCAAAATGAGTATTTTCGTGATTATGGCACAAATAAAAATAAACTTTTAGATCAAAATATTAAAGGATCTGTATTACGCGAGCCAGAGTTCGAAAAGGGTGATGTGGTTGCATGGTCGCGTAGCGACCAATCACAACCAAATCTTGCAAAAAGTTTTGCTCAACACCGTAAGGTAGATCTTATGTTACGTCTGTTAACTGTTATGGACGGAATTAGTCATTTAAAAGGCGTTGTTTTAATAACAATAAGCCAAAACCCATCTCAATTAGATCCAGCGTTGCTTCGACCCGGTCGATTTGAAAGACTTATTCAGGTAAAATTACCTAACAAAAAAAGACGTCAACAGCTTTTGCAAATGCAAACCAAAAGAATTGGTCATACTAATCCAATGCCATGGGACTACTTGAGTGATCAAACAGTTAACATGAGTGGTGCGGAGATAGCCTCTGCTGTAAATTATTCTGCTTTTCGAGCAGTATTTGACAGCACAGCTCATACGATTTCTACGCTAGAACATGGTATTAACTTTGTAAGAGGCAAACCCTTTTCGGGTAACGTAACGCCTAATTCTTCTCAAATAAATCGGCAGTATGCCATGCCCCTTCTTGCCCCCTTGCTGTGCCCCATGCTCCATGTCCCTTCGGGGCAAAAGGGCAAAGGGGCAAGAAGGGGGATGGGGCATGGCAGTTTTGCATCAAATACAAAACTTCGTTTTGTAAGCAAAACGGTAATTGATAAGTTTTTAGCAACTTGCACGCACGGGGAGTGGGGGAATTGTCACTTTGTGGCTACATGGTCTTTGGTGGCGAAGCCACCAAGTAGCGACCAATCACCAAGTGCACACAACCCCCACACCCCTGGCTGTGGGGGCATAGCCCCCACTGACAAAACTTCGTTTTGCTTACCATTTGCCTCATCTTGTTCAAAACAAAGTTTGTGTGTGCCCCGATATAAGTTTAAACCACTTTGTACCGAGAGCAATAATTACAGTACGAAATTTAAGCCAACCAGCATAAGAAGCACTAAGTTAGATGGTGATGGTGATAGTGATGGTGATGGTGATGGTGCTTCGCACCAAAAGCACCAAAAGCACCAAAAGCACCAAAGGCAGCAAAACAATGTTTTTCAAACGCGCGTATGCACGCACGGGTTGCCAAACAAAGTTTGGCACAAGCACCTTTGTGGCTACGCCATTAAGCGCAAGTGCGTGCCTAATAATGAACGTTTGTACAACTTGTTCTCTGAAAAAACTAATTTCAAGTCGCTTCACGGCATCACTAACACGGAGCAAGGCAAAGACTTGCCCGTGCAAATTGCTTTTTATCAAGCTGGTAAAGGAGTGGTACAAAATGTATTGGTCCATCATTCAAAAGCTATTTGCTTACCTTTGCCAAACTCTTCCGAAAATGTTTGGGGACATTTCAGTGGTTCAACCGCAATAGGCACATACAAAGCTTTGCCTTGCACAGAAAAGTTTGGCTTTCAAACAAAGCCATCTACAAAAAAGGTGCATGCCAAACAAAGCTTCGCTCTGAGGGGCCATAGGGCGAGACTAACAAAAGTAACGCATTCTGATTTTTCAATACGGCTAATCGGTCTGTTTGCAGGACAGGCTAGCGAAGCAGTATATTTAAACAGTTTATTTTGTAGAACATTTAACGGGTTAAGAAGCAACAAGTTTTGCAATAACGCGTACGTGACTGCTTTTCAATCAAATCTTGGCTATTTAGAAAAACTCCAAGCAACTTTATGTATTAAAAAGCACCAAAACGTAATACACAGCTACGCCCGGGCAAGGCTTGCCTTGCCCCAAAGATTAGTCGCTACTTGGTGTCTCGTTCCCCCTTTTGCCCCTTTTTCCTCGAAGGGGCATGGGCATGGGCATGGCCATGGGCATGTTTATTACCAAAGACCGTGTACTTGCAATACGAAGTTTTACAAAGGCACCGTAAAGGCATGGCATGGCATGGCAAGAGGGCAAGCGAAGCAAAGCCTGACTCGTAAGGCATGCACCTTTGTTAGTCGACAGAATGCTATGTCATGCCCCTTCTGCCCCGAAGGGGCATGGGCAAGAAGGGACAATAGGGCAAAACTTACACGTGCAAGTGCCGTGCCCGCAAGCTTTGTCCAAAAGCATTTAAAGTTGTTTCGTTATGGTAATTACATTCCTATAAGAGCGAAGCGAAGCTTTGCCAGTGCCTTACAACATGCTAAGCAATCTTATAATAAAAACAAAAGGTACGGGCTACAAAGTGAAGCTTTGTTGCCAGTGCCCTGCCCTGAAGAGGCAATAGGGCATCACTTTGATGCGTTCCAAGCGCAGAATTTTGTAAGAGGTACTTTTTTTTCAACAGAGTTTTTGAATGTTCAAAACAACGTTTTTAACAATCGTTTTGAGTGCAGCAAGCACAAATTTATAAAATCCAATTTTGTGCCCAATAACGGGCAAACAAAAGAAGAAGAAGTATGTGAAATTTTTAACAGTTTAAAACAAGATTCTGGGAAATGGTATCGTCTTTATCTTAATAACATAGAACAAAATAAGAACAATAAAGAATGGCTTGCTCCAGATCAATTGTCAAATCAACGCATATCTTTACCAAATTATCAAGCAAAAAGCTTGAGTGTCTTGCCGTGCACGAACAAGAGTAATAAAGATTATCAGTCCTTTTCAACAGATTTAGGGTTATTAAACAACGATAAACTGTATTATAATATCGTTTTAACCAGTTTTTATACGGCATTTACTAGCTGTCTTGAAAATCGAGAACTTTTAGATTTATTGGCTGATCATTTAATTAGGTTTAAAATTTTGCGATTACACGAAATGAACCGAATTTCTTCGTTTTATTTACGGTGGACAACATCATAATGTTCATGGCATATATTTTGTGACTACCACGTGTAACTTACACCTTCAGAGATATGCAAAGTATCTTGGGTGATATGTTGTGATGTGGCATAGCCACAAATGCCACATCACACGGTCGCGCCCATGGTTGCTCTTTGTTGCACTTGATGCCCCTTCGGGGCAACTAGTCGACGCAGTTCGGGTCAAACTAAGAACAAGACTGGTCAACAAACATAGTTAAACTAAGGGCAACTGGTGCCTTCGTTGTCAACAAAGCTCCGCTTTGTAGCCTCATTGGTGACGCCCTCACCGAAAGCACTGGTGATTTGGACCTGTTGCTACGCAACCTTATTGATGGCTTATGATGGCTACGCCATCATATGCCATCATGTAGCCACACTAAAACATAGTTTGGTCAACCTACGCGCTAACGCGCGTTGACGAAGCTTTGTAGCTTGTGGGCGCCTTCGGCGTAAGTGCAAAACCAAAATTAGGGCAAGGCAAGCCTTGCCCGGGCGTTTGTCAATCAGGGCAAGGCTCAAGGCACCGAAGGTGTAAATACCTCTAGTAGTCTTGCCCGAAGGGCATATGATGCGATGCCTTTAAGGGGCAATAGGGCAAGACTTACAAAGGTGAGCCTTGCCCTAGTTGCAAAACTATGCACTTGATGCCGTGCCCCGAAGGGGCAAAAGGGGCAACAAAACTTCTTGCGAAGCATTTGCACCCGATTTTGCACACTCTGTTGCCCCTGCAATGCCCATGCCTCGAAGGGACAAAGGGGCTTTGGTTGCCAATGCTTCGCAAGAAGTTTTGCTACAGGCACTGGCGCCAAAAGCGCCAACAACTTCGGTGATGGACAATAGGGCAAGGCATTTGTTGTAAACAGAGTAAGCGAGTCTTGCATGAAGGCACCAGTTGCCCTTTTGCCCCTTCGAGGCATGGCAACTATGCTTATGGGTAAGGGCAAAGGCACTTAAAGGCTTTGCCTTTACTTGAGAAACTTTGTTTCGCTCGGTTGTGGGGGCTACAAAGCTTCGCTTTGTTGACGGTGGTTGTGGGGGTTGTGGGGGCTACAATGCTTCGCTTTGTTGATGTGCACCTCGGTGCCAATCCCCTCACCGAAGGTGTAAGAGCCTTCGCTGTCCGGTAAAGGCACTTGTAGCAAAACTAAGTTTTGCTACAAGTGCCTTTACCGTGCTTTGTGCGCTCGTTTGACAAAGCGTCAAAATTGCAAACTGGGTGCTTTTTTCTGTTCTATTTTAAAGGGTAAAAACCAGTATTGACATGCGTACTTTTATTACGTTAAAATTATTAGTTAAAAACTTATAAATTTAAGACGAGTAGATTGTAGGTTAGTGCAAATACAATTTCAAAATTTGAATTCACAGAAACGCATTTTTAGTACAAGACAAAGCTTTGTATGTACTTGTGGGCAGTCGACTATGTGCAAGTATGTCATTCATGTAAAGGCAAAAAGCCAATTTTGAGAAGCAGCCTTTACCGTGTCTTTGCTTCGCTCAGTTGGGGATGCCCCTTCGGGGCAACAGTTGCACCTGCGCCATCGTTTCGACAACATCGTCGACTGGTTAACCTACGCGCTAACGCGCGTTGACGAAGCTTTGTAGCTAGTGAAACAAGTAGCCAACCTTTTGTACGGGCGTTGTTTTGCTGGGACGTACCTTGTACATACATTGTACGTTCAAAGGTTTTTTGTTACATACAAAGTATGTAACATTTAACGGCATAAGAGTATTCAAGTTTGGTATAGTTGAAACAAAAAACAACGTTATTTTGTCACTGTTTTGCACTTTTTATATTTAACTTTATTTTCATTTATGGCTCCACAAACAGAGACTAAAACAGGTGCTGGCTTTAAAGCTGGTGTTAAAGATTATCGTCTGACTTATTTTACGCCCGATTATCAAGTAAAAGAAACAGACATTTTAGCTGCTTTCCGTATGACTCCTCAGCAAGGTGTACCGCCGGAAGAAGCAGGTGCTGCTGTTGCGGCTGAATCTTCTACTGGAACATGGACAACAGTTTGGACTGATGGTTTAACAAGCTTAGACCGTTACAAAGGACGTTGTTACGACATTGAACCAGTAGCTGGAGAAGAAGGCCAGTATATTGCATATGTTGCTTACCCTCTTGATCTATTTGAAGAAGGTTCAGTTACAAACTTATTTACTTCGATTGTTGGTAACGTTTTTGGTTTCAAAGCTCTTCGTGCGTTACGTTTAGAAGACCTTCGTATTCCTCCAGCATACGTGAAAACATTCCAAGGTGCTCCTCACGGAATTCAGGCTGAGCGTGACAAAATCAACAAGTACGGACGTTCGCTTTTAGGTTGTACAATCAAGCCAAAACTTGGTTTGTCAGCAAAAAACTACGGACGTGCTGTTTATGAATGTTTACGTGGTGGTCTTGATTTTACAAAAGATGATGAGAACGTAAACTCTCAACCATTTATGCGTTGGAGAGATCGTTTCTTGTTTGTAGCAGAAGCTATTTACAAATCTCAAGCGGAAACAGGTGAGGTAAAAGGTCACTACTTAAATGCAACAGCGGGCACTTGCGAGGAGATGCTGAAAAGAGCAGAAGTAGCAAAAGAGCTTGGTGTTCCAATTATCATGCATGACTATTTAACTGGTGGTTTTACAGCTAACACAACGCTGTCTCACTATTGTCGTGATCACGGATTGTTGCTACACATTCACCGTGCAATGCACGCGGTAATCGACCGTCAAAAAAACCACGGTATGCACTTCCGTGTTTTAGCAAAAGCTTTGCGTCTGTCGGGTGGTGACCACTTACACTCTGGAACAGTTGTAGGTAAACTAGAAGGAGAACGTGAAGTAACATTAGGTTTCGTAGATTTAATGCGTGATGATTACGTTGAAAAAGATCGTAGTCGTGGTGTTTATTTCACACAGGATTGGGTATCACTTCCTGGTGTAATGCCCGTAGCTTCTGGTGGTATTCATGTATGGCACATGCCGGCATTGGTAGAGATTTTTGGTGATGATGCTTGTTTACAATTCGGTGGTGGTACTTTAGGGCACCCTTGGGGTAATGCACCAGGTGCAGCAGCTAACCGTGTAGCGCTTGAAGCATGTATTCAAGCACGTAATGAAGGTCGTGACCTTGCACGCGAAGGTGGTGATGTTATTCGAGCCGCTTGCAAATGGAGTCCTGAACTAGCAGCAGCTTGTGAAGTATGGAAAGAGATTAAGTTTGAATTCGATACTATCGATACTCTTTAAAGATTCGTGAAAGGCGCTGTGTTCTCAGCTTTACGTGCAAAACTTCTTGCGAAGAGGGTAAGGCTAAGAGGCACTTCCACCTTCATTGTCCGGTAAAGGCACGTTAGAAGCAAAGCTTCTAACTAGGGCAAGGCTTAGCCTTGCCCTAGTTAGAAGCTTTGCTTCTAACGTGCCTTTACCGGACAATGAAGGTCTGCATCGCAAGGCCTACAAACATAGTTAAACTAAGGGCAACTGGTGCCTTCGTTGTCAACAAAGCTCCGCTTTGTAGCCTTCGGCACAAAAGCTTTGTTGACCAAACTTCTTGCGAAGCATTGGTTGTGGCTACATGATCGCGTTGGCTGTGGGGGCTTAGCCCCCACTGACAAACATAGTTAAACTAAGGGCAACTGGTGCCTTCGTTGTCCGGTAAAGGCTTTGCCTTTACCAAAAGTTTTGCTACGGGCACGTACGCCTTTACCAAACTTCTTGCGAAGCATTGGTTGCGCCAACAACGAAGGTGAAAGCCATCAATAAGGCGCAACCAATGCTTCGCAAGAAGTTTGGTAAAGGTGCAGGTGCAAATAGGGCTACGCCCCCCCCCCAACTGTTTGTAGCCAGTGCATAGTTTTGCAACTATTTTGCTCTATCACGTGCAAAACTACGCACCTGTAGCAAAACTACGTTTTGCAACCAATTTTGCAAAGGCACTAGTGGCGACACCGAAGGTGATAGGGCCACCCTTGTCGTCTCTAGTACCTTCGGTAAGAAGTAAGCTTCACTTTGTAGCCCGTGTCTGCTGGGACTACATGGTGGCTACATGGTGATTGGTGATGCCCCTTCGGGGCAACGGTGTTTGGTGGCTACGCCACCAAGTAGCCACCAAGTAGTCAATAAAGCTGCGTTTTGTAGCCATGTAGCGACCAGTATGGCGAAGCTTTGCTTCGCTAGTGCAACAATAGGGCTACAAAGCTTCGTTTTGGTGATTAGTCTTGCCCTTAGTTTCCACCACTGCGTCGATTAGCTACAAGTGCAACAATATGCACTAGTTGCAAAACTGTGTTTTACAACGATTTTAAAAAACTGTGTTTTGCAACGATTTTGCCTTATCACGTGCAAAACTACGTTTTGCAAAGGCACTGGTAGCCCTTCGGGCCACCCTTGTCGCCTTTAGTGCAAAACCAAAATTAGGGCAAGGCAAGCCTTGCCCGGGCGTTTGGCATAGGTTGTGAGGGCGTAGCCACCAAACAACGTGTAGCTACACCCAATTTATTTGCTTGTAACGATGTTTAATAATAATTAACCCGGTTGAATACTGTTCAATGCTGTTCAACATTGTCGAATAAAAAGGTGGCTACATGGTCGCGCCTATGGTGTTTGGTGATGCCCATGCCCCTTCGGGGCTTTGGCTGTGGGGGCTTAGCCATGCACTATCACCTTCGGTGTCGCAACACTGACAAATGCTTCGCAAGAAGTTTTGCTACAGAACAACGAAGGCACTGGGGGCCCTTCGGGCCACCTTTGATGGGCCACGGATGTACTATCGCCTTCGGTGTCGCAACACGTGCAAAACTACGTTTTGCAAAGGTGGGCCCGCCACCAAGTGTGTGACCAAGTAGCCATTAATAGCGTAAGCTAGTCTTGCCCTATTGCCCATCACGTGCAAAACTACGTTTTGCAAAGGCACAAGCGAAGCTTCGCTTAGCTCTGAAAGGGGCATGGCTTATGGGTAAAGGCAAAGAGGGCGAAGCTTTGCTTCGCCCTCACCGAAGGTGGCCTTTACAGTGCGTCGACTGGCAAACTAGTGCAACACGAGGGCTACAAAGCTTCTGGTAAAGGCAAAGCACGGGATACAAACATAGTTAAACTAAGGGCAACTGGTGCTTTCGTTGTCCGGTGCTTTCGGCACCAAAGCTTTGTTGACCAAACTTCTTGCGAAGCATTGGTTGTGGCTACATGATCGTTATCAAGGCACCGAAGGTGTAAGTGCCTTCGTTGTTCGGTAAAGGCACTTGTAGCAAAACTTCGTTTTGTCAGTGGGGGCTAAGCCCCCACAGCCCTAGGTGTGCCAATGCTTCGCAAGAAGTTTGGTCAACAAAGCGGAGCTTTGTAGCCCTCACCGAAGGTGGACTTTGCCTTTACCAAAGCCATCAATAAGACGCAACCAATGCTTCCCAAGAAGTTTGGTAAAGGCGCAGGTGCAACTGTTGCCCCGAAGGGGCATCCCCAACTGTTTGTTGATCAGTCGATTGCACGCCTCACCGAAGGTCTGCTTCGCAAGGGCTACAAAGCTTCGCTTTGTTGACCAGTCTTGCCCGAAGGGCCCCCGAACTTCATGCCATACCCATGCCCCGAAGGGGCTTTCACTCACCGAAGGTGGCAAAACTACGTTTTGCAAGGGCACTGGTGGCCCTTCGGGCCACCCTTGATGGACAACAGGGCAAGACTAGCATGCCTGTTGCGAAGCATCCCCTTCGGGGCAACAGGGCAAGACTAGCTACAAGTGCAAAAAGTACAAGGCAAAGCCTTGTACGTGCCAAACGAAGTTTGGTCAACAAAGCTGATGCCCCTTCGGGGCATGGCAACGCGTAGCCCGTGTTTTCGGGGAGCCTTGCTCTATCGCTCTGTTTCGAGGGAACTTTTACGAAAAACAGGTTGACGTTCAAAGTCAAAAAATTATATAATTATGTATAGCAAACTAATTGATTTGCGGACTTAGAGACGTCTTTTATTAGACTATGCAAAGATTCTAAAAAAAAAACAATT